GTTTTCTTTGTGAACCTTAAAGTCATGATTATATAATAAGTTACTTTTTTTTTTTTGTCAAGCTTTTTATACTGTAAAACTTAAGTTGATATAGGATGTTGTGTTAGTTTAGATTTCATTAAGTTTTTGAAATAGATAACCTGTTCCTCTTGATGTTAATATTAAATCTGGATTACTAGGATCATTTTCCAATTTAGCCCGTAGACGGGATATATGTACATCAACTACTCTAGTGTCCACGTGTCTTTCTGGGGTATAACCCCAAACATCTTGTAATATAGAAGCTCTTGAAAACGGTTCACCTGCTTTACTTATAAGTAACTCGAGTAGACTAAATTCCATGCCAGTTAGTCTAACTCTTTCATTATTCTTAAATACCTGGCGTTTATTTAAATCAATTCTAATGTTAGAAAGATTTACAATGCCAGTATATGGGACTCTTTGATATGAATTAGTTTTATCAACTCTTCTTAAAACTGTTTTAATCCTGGCTTCTAATTCCTTTGGGGCAAAAGGCTTAATAATATAATCATCCGCTCCAAGTTCTAGACCTGTAATTCGGTCAGATACATCTCCTAGTGCAGTTAGCATAATTATTGGGATATTAGATTCTTGGCGTATTTCTTGACAAACACCATATCCATCAAGTTTAGGCATCATTACATCTAAAATAATTAGATCAGGTGAAGTTTTTTTTAACACTTCCAAAGCGCTTTCGCCATCATGAGCACTAATAACTGAGTACCCATTCATAGATAAACGTGTTTCTAGAATACGGCGAAGGCTGGCTTCATCATCTACAATCAAAATAGTTTCTTTAGTTTTGTTATTCGTATTAGAGTACATACTAGTGTGTTTTGGCGGTAGTTTTAGAGCATTAATTTGATAATAATACAAATTTGAATAAGACTAAATAATAAATTAGAATTTTTAATTTTTTGAATTAATAAATAATTAATAAATTAAAAGTTCCAATTTATTAATGTTTTTAGAATCATAACGGAATAGAAAACAGGATTAGTCGAAAAAATAATTTGAGTTTAATATATATAATTATAATTAAAATATTGTTTTTTGTCAAGAGCTCCTGCTTTTCTATTCAAGGATAACTTAATAATTGCAAAAATGTTAAGGATAATTACAAAAATGTAGAAATAGTGGTAATAAATTTAAATATATGTTATAATCTACTATTAGTATATACAGATAACTATATATATTAGTATATACAGATAACTATATATATTAGTATATACAGATAACTATATATATTAGTATATACAGATAACTATATATATTAGTATATACAGATAACTATATATATTAGTATATACAGATAACTATATATATTAGTATATACAGATAACTATATATATTAGTATATTATGACTTTAGGGTAAAAAATTTTCATTTTAGGTACAAAACTTTTGACTTTAGGGTAAAAAATTTTCATTTTAGGTACAAAACTTTTGACTTTAGGGTAAAAAATTTTCATTTTAGGTACAAAACTTTTTCCCTTAAAAAAAACTTTTGACTTTAGGGTAAAAAATTTTCATTTTAGGTACAAAACTTTTGACTTTAGGGTAAAAAATTTTCATTTTAGGTACAAAACTTTTGACTTTAGGGTAACTTAGAGAGTTTACATTGTATACTATTTGAGAAATTTTCTAGGAGTATGAGTATAATAGTAATTAATCGTAAAGAAAAGTATTGTTATATAATAGCTTTTATAGATTATAAATTACTTATATAATACTTTGTGTGCGAAACGAAGTTAAGATTAATTTATTCGGTGAATATTATAAAGTACATAGTGGTATAAGTGGTAAAAGCTAACTTGCTCGACTAACTATTAAAAAATCGCAGATTTATTTATGTACTTTATTCAATAGAAAATTGTTTGAAGTTATCTGAGGACTAACTAAAAGTCAAATGGAAAGCTACAACTAGAAACATACACCCATGCATAACATATAAATATAGAATAATTAGAAGCTCCTAATGATAAGTACTATTATTGATAAGTTATGACGCTTACAAAAATACATGAAAATACAGGGAGTTTTATTAATTATTAAATATTAATATATAAAAATTTATCTTGAAACGTTAAATAGGATATTCAAATTAAGTAGTTAAATTCTTTACTCATCTTAACAAAAATAATAGATGATAGTTTACTATAAATATTGAATTAGTTAATATTGGAATTTCCATAACTATATTAGCTTGAGCTATATGCGTGGAGACACGCACGTATAGTTCTTACTAGGAATCTATAATCTCTATAGATTTACTAAACACTTATAAACTTGCTTTGGAGAAAAAAATGACCATAGCAATCGGACAAGAAAAAAATCGTGGTTGGTTTGATCTAATTGATGACTGGTTAAAGAGAGATCGATTTGTATTTGTGGGTTGGTCAGGACTTCTCCTGTTTCCATGCTCTTACTTAGCATTAGGTGGCTGGTTAACAGGTACTACCTTTGTTACCTCATGGTATACTCATGGTTTAGCGAGTTCTTATTTAGAAGGCTGTAACTTTTTAACAGCAGCAGTATCAACACCTGCTAATAGTATGGGTCACTCTTTATTATTCCTTTGGGGACCAGAAGCTCAGGGTGATTTTACTCGTTGGTGCCAAATTGGTGGCCTATGGGCATTTATTGCTTTACATGGAGCTTTCGGACTAATCGGCTTTAATTTAAGACAGTTTGAGATTGCAAGATTAGTAGGTTTACGTCCATATAATGCTATTGCATTCTCGGGACCAATCGCTGTATTTGTATCTGTTTTCCTAATGTATCCTTTAGGACAAGCTAGTTGGTTCTTTGCACCTAGCTTCGGTGTGGCAGCTATTTTCAGATTTTTATTGTTCTTACAAGGTTTCCATAACTGGACTCTAAACCCATTCCACATGATGGGAGTAGCTGGTATCTTAGGTGGTGCTTTATTGTGTGCTATTCATGGAGCCACTGTGGAAAACACTATTTTTGAAGATGGTGATGCAGCAGATACATTCCGAGCATTCACTCCAACACAATCAGAGGAAACTTATTCGATGGTAACAGCGAATAGATTCTGGTCTCAAATTTTTGGAGTAGCTTTTTCTAATAAACGTTGGTTACACTTTTTTATGTTATTTGTTCCCGTAACTGGTTTATGGGTAAGCTCTTTTGGTATCGTAGGTTTAGCATTAAACTTACGTGCATATGACTTTGTTTCACAAGAACTAAGAGCTGCTGAAGATCCAGAGTTTGAAACATTCTACACTAAAAATATTTTATTGAATGAGGGTATTCGTTCTTGGATGGCAGCACAAGATCAGCCTCATGAAAACTTTATATTCCCTGAGGAGGTTTTACCACGTGGAAACGCTCTTTAATAATAGTGGTGTTGCGGGTAAAGATATTGAATCTACAGGATTTGCTTGGTGGTCAGGTAATGCCCGTTTAATTAATGTATCCGGTAAACTACTAGGTGCCCACGTTGCTCACGCAGGCATCATGGTATTTTGGACAGGTGCAATGACTTTATTTGAAGTTGCTCACTTTGTACCAGAAAAACCGTTATATGAACAAGGATTTATCCTAATTCCTCACTTAGCTACTCTTGGTTGGGGCGTTGGGCCAGGTGGCGAGATTTTAAATACATATCCTTACTTCGTAGTAGGCGTCGTGCATTTAGTTTCTTCTGCAATTTTGGGATTTGGTGGTATTTACCACTCTCTAATTGGACCCGATACTTTAGAAGAATCCTTCCCATTCTTTGGTTATGATTGGCGTGATAAGAATAAAATGACAACAATTATTGGTATTCATCTTATTCTTTTAGGTATTGGATCTTTCTTATTGGTGGTCAAAGCTCTTTTCGTAGGAGGAGTATACGATACTTGGGCTCCAGGTGGTGGTGATGTTAGATATATTTCTAACCCAACATTGAACCCGCAAGTAATATTTAACTATTTATTAAAATCTCCTTTTGGAGGAGATGGATGGATTGTTAGTATTGATAATATGGAAGACTTAGTAGGTGGTCATGTTTGGGTAGGTGTAATTTGCTTAACCGGTGGAGTTTGGCACATTTTAACTAAACCTTTTGCATGGGCACGTCGAGTTTTTGTATGGTCAGGTGAAGCTTATTTATCCTATAGTTTAGCAGCTTTGTCATTAATGGGTCTTACAGCTTCTATTTTTGTATGGTATAATAATACGGCTTATCCTAGCGAATTTTATGGACCAACCGGTCCCGAAGCATCACAAGCTCAAGCATTTACATTTCTAGTAAGAGACCAACGTTTAGGTGCTAACGTAGCCTCTGCACAAGGTCCTACTGGACTAGGTAAATACTTAATGAGATCACCTAGTGGTGAGATTATTTTTGGTGGTGAAACTATGCGTTTCTGGGATTTAAGAGCTCCTTGGGTAGAACCTTTAAGAGGTCCGAATGGTTTAGACTTAAATAAAATTAAGAATGACATTCAACCATGGCAAGAACGAAGAGCTGCCGAATATATGACTCATGCTCCTTTAGGTTCATTAAACTCAGTAGGAGGTGTAGCAACTGAAATTAATTCAGTAAACTATGTATCTCCTCGTTCATGGTTAACAACTTCTCATTTCTTCTTAGGTTTCTTCTTATTCATTGGACACCTTTGGCATGCTGGTCGTGCAAGAGCGGCAGCAGCGGGCTTTGAAAAAGGTATCAACAGAGAAAATGAACCTGTATTATCAATGAAGCCTATTGACTAGTAATATCAAATATAAATTTTTAAACGTATAGTGTAATGACGGAGTGTTAGATTACACTATACATTTGAAAATTAGAGTAATTTATGTTATTACTACGTGAAAAATCTAATTAATGTAATAATATTATTCAAAAAAGAAAAGTAAAACATAAGCTGGGTTTAGTTCTTTTGACTAAAAGTCAAAGGGTAATTATTTGTCTTCAGCCATTAGAAATAATATTGAGCTTCTTGCAGTACATCCATATAAACAGCTTAATTTTATATAACATATAATTTTAAAGACATGTATTAATATTAAAAGTTTATTACTTTGCTCCTCATTGGGGTTTACCTAGCAAATATTTCACAATATTTCTGGTAAGCCTTTACCTCACCATTGCACCCATACCAAATTATCTATAGAAATTGGTGGTAATATTTCTGTAGCACTATCCTCACGGTTATCCGTACTAGATCTTATCTAGCAATGTAATGTCTTTTAGGAGCCCAGACTTTCCTCAAGAGTGATTAATCTTGCAATTACCTACGAATACTTTTCTAATAATTATGAATAATAATTATTAGTATTATATTATAGTCTATCATAATTTATTTTTCTTAGAGTAAAGATCCTTTGGAATATTCACAGATTCAAGAAAGCTAATAAAAAAATAATATATAATTAAATAAAAATATTATGTGTGAGAAAAAACAGATATATAATTTTACTTACAACAAATTTACGGCCTTAATTAATAAATATCAATATAATTTTCACAATAAAGATATTGTTGCAGGTAGTATTTTCAGTATTGAGTCTAGACATATTCTTGTAGATATTGGTGCGCCCCATGTAGCTTTTTTACCTTTAGAAGAAGTTTTTAGTCAAAAAATAGATAACATGGCTACATATTTAAATGTAGGTCAAGTCTTTGAACTCTATATCTTACTTGTTGACTATGAACACAAACAAATAATATTATCCTTTAAAAAAGTTAATTTGATTAAGTCATGGAAACGAATTCAACAACTGTATACAGAAAATATTATTTTAAATACAAGAATAATGAAACTTAATAAAGGTGGGTATATTGTGACTTTAGAAGGATTAAAAGGTTTTGTTCCCAAATCCCATCTATTATTATCTAAATCAGACCTAAACATTAATATTGATAATATCATGCCAGCAAAAATTTTAGAATTTAACGAACATAATAATTATCTGTTACTGAGTTTTAAGTGTGCTTATATGGAAAAAAATCCGCTGATTTTTAAACTAGGAAACATAATAAAGGGACAGATAGAATCAATTCAACCTTATGGCTTATTTGTTAATATTTACTCCATTCAAGGCTTATTACATATTTCGGAGATAATTGAAAATAACACGAGCGCTTTAGAAAAGCAATTTCAAATAGGGCAAATAATCTCAGTAATGATTATTCATATAGATAATAAGAATGGCAAACTGACTCTATCTCAAAAAAGGGTCAAGGAAAAGGTCTAATGTTCAGAACTTTACAGTGTTCTTATTCGAGTGCAATATCTATCCTCCACCTACAATAGTAACTATTTCAATAGTATCTTGATGTTGAAGTTTTACGTTACTAAGTTCTTCTTTTTTTATAATTTCTGAATTGTACTCCACAATAATTTGTCTAAAATCAAAATCTAAATAATTGAGTAAACTGGCTAATGAGGTATTGCTTAGACAAGCAAAAGGATCTCCATTAATAGTAACAATAATTTTTTGCATAAGACATTAAAGTATAGAATTTTTTATTGAAATTTAAAACTAAAAATTTTAATTAATATTTAATTTTTATATAATATTTGTAGAAATGGCGAGCGTGGCCAAGTGGTTAAGGCAATGGATTGTGACTCCATCATTCGCGGGTTCGATTCCCGTCGTCCGCCCTAATTAGTTGAATAAAAATTATTAAGAGCAATTCTCACTAGTTCTGTTCGATTGCTAACATTAAATTTATTGAATAGGCGAGAAATATATTTTTCTACATGACGATGACTAACATTTAAATTCCGAGCAATTTCTTTATTCATATATCCTTCAATGACTAAATTCAGCGCTTTTTGCTCTTTACAAGTTAATTCAAAGGAATTACTTAATGGGTGCGGTAAAATTGTTTGTTTCGCCGGAGATTTACTATAATTCGAGTATGAATAGAAGTCATATAAATAATTCTGTGATTGTGCTATTAAATTACTAGTAATAGAAAGTAATTCCTCCATACTGAAAGGTTTTGAAAGATAAGCATTGCATCCTAATGAATATGCTTTAATACGATCTTTAACTAAACTTTTTGCAGTTAATACAATTACGGGGATATAATAAAATTTTTTATTTTCACGCAAAAACTTTAAAAAATCATATCCATCAATTTCTGGTAAAAGAATATCTAGAATAATTAGAGCAGGTATTTGTTTTTCTAAAAAATTTAAACTTTGCCAACTATTACCGAACGTTACAACAATAAAATTGTGTTCTTCTAAATGTAGCTTTAAAGATCTTGTAAATTCAGGATCATCATCAATAATTAGAATCATTAATATTATTGTATAAATAAAAGATATCTATGTTACAAAATTTACCAGAACTTTATCCAGATATTTGCAAGATAGTTTGTTTAAATAAAGGAGATATTATTTTATCTAATAGAAGTTCTACTAACATATACTTTATTCTAGAAGGTATCATTCAACTTGGTAAAAATTGTCTAAATGATAAAATACGAACCATTACTTTATTGCAACATAAAGAATGCTTTATTTATTCGCAAGAATATCCTACATCTTACCAGCTAAAATCTCTAACTACAACCTCTATTCTAATCATTAAGGTACACAAATTAAAATATATTAATCAATATAATCCAATTTTATTCCCTTTGATAACTTATGGAATATATAAATATAATTTAGGAAAAGAAAAATTTGCGGCTATATTCATACCCAAAACGATTACCAAAAGAATTATAGTATTATTATTTTTTCTTGCTCAAAATTTTGGTGTAGAAGTGGCTGATGGTATTGAATTATCTTTACTTTTTTCACAATCTCACATTGCACAAATTATTGGAACAACCCGATCTTCTGTAAATAAAGTATTTCAGTTATTACGAAGAAGCCAGTGTTTAGAAATATCTTTTAACAAAATTCGGATTAAAAATCCAGTTTATTTAGCTCAACTCAATAAAAAAAAATAAATAAATAAACTTTTTGTCTGTAAAGATAATTTAACAGCTAAATTTATCTTGAGTATAATCGTATAATATAGTGTAGAATAAAAATAATATATTCATTAGTTAATTTTAAACATTTGTTTTCTATAATCAAATGACTAAATTACTGTGGAAGATATTATTTATCCAGGAATGAATTCAATTATCTTATTTTAAATTTTAAAAGGTAAAAACTTTAATTATGGTCACTTTGAAAATTTTTGTGTATACTACTGTAATCTTTTTTATCTCATTATTTGTTTTTGGTTTTTTATCTAATGATCCTTCGCGTAACCCGAATAGAAAAGATTTGGAATAACTATATTAGTTTTAAAAATGCTTCCATACTATATATTTCGTAAAAGATATATAATATGGAAGTATTTTTAGTTCTATAGAATACCCATTAGAAGTATACACTTTAAAACTTCTAGAGTAATAAGAGTTAGTCAATATTCCGGAGACATTTCAGTAGTTAATTTAATTTCTGAAATAAAAGAAACAAAAAGACAAATTCCATATTTTTTTACAATGCTATTATTTAGTTTCAGTTTAGAAGTAGGAGTAAAAATTTTTTCATTGATGGAAAAATGGTGTATAGATTGGTGGATCAATAAATGTAATACTCCTGTCTCATGCAAGAAAAAGTTCCCAGTCATTAGTTTACTATTATTAGAGGTCCATTTTATGACATAGCCATCTTTTTTTAAAGGAGTGTAAAAAAAATATAAACTATGTTTCAATTGACTTTCTGCATTATTCCAGTATATATCAACTCCATATATATGTGAGAGTTGCTTGAATGGAAGACTACTGAATTTATCGGTAGTTTTGTATATAACTTCTGATTTTTCGCTTTGCATTTTTCCAGAGATTAAATGATATAAAGTTTGCTGAACTAACCATTTTCCGTTTAAATTAGATAAAAAATGTTCAATATTCATAATAGTATTATGTGACTCAATATAAATAAGGTATAACTCTTAAAGATAGTGTATTTTTTCCATGGAAGCTATGAATAAATTCTAGTCGAATAGGTGGAATTTTAGCTATTATAGTTCTAAATTCCCATCCAATCCCAAGATACTTCCCAGTAGAAATAGTAGAAAGATTCAGACGATTTGAGTAAAATAATTCACCCTGGATATGTGGGAAAGGATATTCTTCTAATAGTGGTGAATCCTTTAAAATTTTAATAAACACTATGGGATTGCTATATGTGAATAGACGACAATGATATTCGGTAAGAAATTCATAAAAATAAGTTGAAAGTTTATAAAACTGCGGCAACTGACTATATTCTAATATATATCTTTGATATTTAATTCTATCAGATAAGCAAAAAGCAATTTCATTACTATTTATTTTTCCTAAAAAAACTTTAAAAAGAAACATATGATAGCCTAAATTTGAATATATCGGCCGAGTTCTAAGATAAGTAATATGCTTGAAGAAATAAAGAGTATTAGTTAAAGTTTTTCCTAAAAAAGCATAGTTTTCCCTTATGTTAGAATTTGGAGAAAATTGCATAAAATCAATTTGAGTAAAATTGCCATTTGTAGGATGATAGATATTATCTACAAATGGTAATTGAAAGCTAATATTATATATGTTGAAGTGTTGAGTAATTGTTCTGTAGAGCTCTTTGGCTAAATTAAAGCGAAAGTTTTTGCGAGCATTAATTTTGCTAATCAGTAAACTTGGGAATTGATCTTTCAAAAAATAGAAAGAGGATAAACTTCTTTTTAAGTTAAGATGGGTGTAAGTAATTTTTCGATTACCCAGTGTAGATGTAAAATCGATCCCATTATTAAATTTTCTTTTCCAATATAATTCCACACCATCTCTTTTAATTTCAATATTATTCAAAACAATATACTTTTGATATATTTGTTTTTTCAATTTATAGAGGGTATCTTGAAAATCTATAGAAGTTAAAAGATTAAATAGGTATACTGTTGATGGAACACTAGTTTTCTTTTTTAATAAAATTGCATTATCATAAGAAAAATTATATTGAGCGACAAAATCTTTTTCAGAATAATTAAAATAGCAATAAGCATAGTCTTTGCCAAGATAACGTAAATTATAATCACAGTCTATTTTACAGTGTTGTCTGTGGAATTCGTGATTTTCATCCACTCCTAAATTATCATCCCATAAATAACTTTTGGGGAGAGAATGTAAAAACAATTCTTTAGGAAAAATTTTACTATCTTGACTATAGATATATTGATTGAAAAGACAAAAAGGATATGTTGGATCATTCAGAGAAATAATATTTGGGTTTTTATTAGTACTTTTATCGATGAATTTGTTAATTAAATTTTCAAATCTTTTTTCACTTAAGTTAATAGCATCTAATTTTATAATTGATTTGTCAATACTAAGATTGATATTATTATCTCTATAAGGTATAAAGTGTATAATAATTTCTAAAGTTGATTTATCTCTGGTGAAATTTATATCATAATAAGAATTATAAAAAAAATGTGTACTTTTCAGTATTCTCATGGCATTTTCTATGGCATGTAAATTTGGGACACTGCCTATTTTTAGATAAGGAGCTAGAATTTCATTGCAAAATTTAATAGGTATGAAATTGTGCAAAAAGGTTCCTGGATTTATTTTGTGTTGAACTAAAGGACAAACTTTATAAGTTACTTTAGTTAAAATATTTTCTATGATTTTTATGTAAATTTTATTTGATTTTTTCGTATTGTTTTGAATATAAATATGAATCCACTTATACCCCCTAGAACTATACCAATGTTTTATCTGATTTGCTAGCAAATTAAGTTGAGTTAAACTTTTAGGATACCCGACTAATTCTTGACTATAAGTATTAATTATTGATGTAGGAATGAGTAAATTCTGAATTTCTAAAAACTCCATTTCATCTAAAATAGGATTTACTTCCAAATTTAAATGAAAAATCACATTATTTTTATAAGTATTATAGGTTAAATTTATAAGTGAGAAATAACCTGAAACTTGGAGTGTATTTACTAAAGAGAGAAGTGCAAGACGAAAATTCTTAGTTGGATCTTGAGTTATTTTAATGAAATTAAACGTAGTATTTAATTTATTAAACAGGTAATTATTACTGATATTCTGTATTCCAATAATATTATGTTTTCTATTAAGTAGATGACTAATTTCACTTATAATAGAGGAAGAATCATGCTTATTGATTTCTGCAATAACACTTTCTTGATATTTAGGCTCTATAACGAAATCTAAACTAAGGTTGTGTATGTTATGATTATTAATTGCAGGTAACCAAGGCTTCCCTTGCATCATTAAAGGTTGAATTGATCGTTTTCTTTTTTTTAATAGATAATGTCCTAATGAAAAATAATTATTTCGGTTATATAAACGATGTTGTTGTGATTCATACAGGGAATATGTAGTTAAGATTTTATGTAAGCTCATAAACTGAATAAGAAATAGTAATATAAAACAATGGAAAATATAGCTGACAAAAAATTTTTTTTTTTCATTGGACAATTTATTGATTATATAAAAGATTTGATATTATGGATATACAAATTAATTACCACATATGAAGCAATATGAAATACTGGAATTTACGAAAGATTAATAAATCTACTTTTGAAAGAGTTGGACCGGTTCCTCGTTCTATTACACGAACTTTTGAGAAATTTAAAAAAGAGTTAGATCCAAATGCTGAAGCAGAAGCGATGGAAGAATTTATTATTTCACGATATCAAACGGTAACTTCGATTAGATATATTATGTTGCTTTTAATAGTTCCAGTTATAGTAGATCAAGTATCTAAAACATTGATTTTTGGTCCGGCAGTGGATTATTTCTGGAATAAGTATCAACCAGATATTTTCTTAAATGAATCTCAAGAAGAAAGAGCTTTTGCCGAATTACAAAGGTATGAAGAAAGAGTGCATTTTGAAATGTTAATTGGAAAACTACCAGCTTCTTCATATGAATCTATGGAACAAACTATAAAAATTAAAGCTGTTAAATTAGCAAAAGAGTATGCTATGGAAAGTGCTGATGCGATCAAAAATATTCTAGCTGATATGACATCGATAGCTGCTTTTATTTGGCTAATTGTGGGAGGACAAAGACAAGTATATATTCTTAAGTCATTTATTAATGAACTTATTTATGGACTAAGTGATACAGCGAAAGCTTTCTTAATAATATTATTTACAGACATGTTTGTAGGGTTCCATTCCCCTCATGGCTGGGAAGTTATAATTGAAGTACTATTGCGCCATTTTGGTCTTCCGGAGAGTCGAGATTTTATTTTTTTGTTTATTTCTACTTTTCCGGTAGTCCTAGATACGATTTTTAAATATTGGATATTCAGATATTTAAATAAAGTATCTCCTTCTGCGGTTGCTACATATCATAATATGAATGAATAACTAAATTTTTTTGACAAAAGTAATATATTAAGTATAATATAAGTGTGAAAAATAAAAAAATAGGCATCTGTGGCCGAGTGGCCGAAGGCAGCGGACTCATGTGCGAAGTGTTGTGAAGCTAAAAATTATTAATATTTAATTTAGTAAAACTATATTAAATATTAAAAATAAACTATTTGAATGATAGACGAAGTACAAAGATAAAATTATAACTTTGTTAAGCAAGTTTCAACTATCATTATTAATAAGGTTAGAAAAACGAATTTCTGTCTAAAGCATATTTTTCGGGAACAAAAATTATTGTGAGTTAACTATTTGTTCATAGCACTCCGAAAAAAAATTGTAAAAAATTTGTATAAGAAAGTACCTACTTTAATCCAATAATTAATATGGAACACTATATATTTTTTATAAATTGTAAAAAATAAAGATTGTAGCTCAATAGTAAAATACAAAGCTACAAATAAATAATTAATACATTATTTATTAAGAGCTATATGAGGTGAAAATATCATGTATAGTTCGGAAAAGAGATTAAGTAATAATCGACTTTAATAATCCGCCTTCTCGTAAGAGACATCGCTGGTTCGAATCCAGCCGGATGCATTGCTATAAAATTATTTGTGTACTAATGTAAAGTTATTTAAGTTGAATGTAACCCCCGTAAGGTTTTCAATTAAGACCGTAATTTTAGACCTTACTTCAATGTAGCTCTGTACAACTTGAGAATTGAAGTATTTAAGTAATGTCTCACAGTCTAGGCGGTTGTAAGCAAGAACTTTGTAAAAGTCTTTTGATATAACATCTTCATCGAATTTAGGGATAAAATCATGATTTATTTCAAAACTGATTGCAATTTCTTTTAACTTAAGCCTTTCAACCTTCCAAGTGTCAAAGTATGCCTTGAATTCAGTGAATGTGAAAAATTTACCATCTTGCTTGTTAATTATTGAATTAGACTTGTCTTTTATGGCTTCATGATTTTTTAATTTAAGGGCCCCTCTAATAGAATTAGAATTTAGATTATAAGGGTCTCAGCCTAACCAATCTAAAATTCTAAAGTTGTAGCCATGACTATTATGGGCCACAACTTTAGAGGGTGAGTCTAGGTTAAAGTATTCGATAGTCTCAAACTTACTATCAAAAATTTTAACTTCACCATTAAACAAACATATGGTATAGTGGTGGCCATATGCTAAAATATTTAAACTAAACAAATTATTAAAGACTTCTAAGTCTATAATATAAATCATACGTATAAATTTTATATTGAGTTCTAGTTATATAAGTTAGATTTATATAGCTAGAGGTTATTATTAGAATTGAGATTTTCAATCTCGTTGTTCAAGGATTTTAATTTAGTTGACAATCGACGTAATGCTATAATCGCTAAGTAGGACCTAACGTTTTGCACAATCGAAAATGCACCTGTCACAATAGAAAGCACAACATGGATGAATTCAATAGGATTAAAATTAAGTTTGGGGTTTAATTGTACCTTTGCAATATACCTCCTTTCCAGCTCTGAAGCTCGAGGATTATAAAGTATCTTAAGATACCCACTATCCGGGGTGGTAAGTTATTAATACTAACTGTAGACCCATGCTTGAAATACAATAAGGCTAATAGCACCAAACTACTACCAGTTACAAATACACTACTAACAAAGCTAAAAAAAACATGTTTCTCGGAGGATAAAGTCGATATACTATTAACAGCATTAATGTATTCACTCGAAAGCTTTGTAAAAGTTTTCAAGTATTGAAGTACAAGACTTCGGTTGGAAGCCTCATTTACATTATATTGTTGTTGTGTAACATTAACTTTATGAGCTAAGATTTGTTCAGAAAGTTGAGCTTTAACCAACTCTTGTACCTCAGACTGATAAACCATAACAGGTTTATTATTTTTAACGAAAGTTCTGACATTCAAATAAAACTTGGCAATACATTGAAGGTCCTTGACTAATCGTACATGAATATAAGCAAGTTCACACTGATTACGGTCAACAAATTCAAGGAGGTTACAAACTAGCTTGTAAGATATTAGCTGACCCTTTAAATTTATAGCTAGTTGGGTTATTGGGTCAAACATAGGTTGGGTTGCAGTCGATTTAGAGTTAGGTATTTGACCACTCTTACCAAACAAAGCATTTGCTATTAGTTTGAGCGCGTCAGCCATAAGTTTATCGTTAGTCTGTTTACAGAAAAGTCTAGCTTCAATCAGTTGACCAACTGTCGACTGAGTTAGCTCTCTAAACTCAGTCCTAAATACATTGTCTAGATTTTGACAACGGGTTGGATAGTAAGATTTAAAATCGAACTCAACTAATTTTTGATTGGAATCGTTTATATTGTGAGTTAAATTTACCTTATGCGACGCATGTAGATCACCAAAAGATACTTTAATTTAAAGTTAAGATTATCACATCCTTGGAGAGGTAGTTCAGGAAATGAAAAAGGAAAATTCCTTTTATCACGAAGGTTATTGTCAAGAACTATCTTAAATTTAATAGGGTTTGGGCCACTAGTATCACGACTTTTATGCAAAAAATCAAGCACATCTTTCAACAGATCGCTGTATTCCTTTCTTAAAACAGGGTGTGCTTTATATAAAAAACTAGGATTTATTTAAATAAAGTACATAAGTAGTCTATTAAGTTAGCTAGAAATAAATTAAAATAGTTATAATATATATAAGGTATCTTATAAGAGTTGGAGTATTTTTTTATGGAGTAAGAAAGTCAAATAGTGAATATATTAAGGAGTATGTAGTCAATGGGACTACCTTGGTATCGAGTTCATAGTGCGACACGAAGTTATTTATTTTGTATTTTACAATAGCAATAAGTAAAGAAGAATTTCAATAAATTTAGATAAAGTGGTATCTCGACTTAGTTATATGAAAATATTTAATTGTGAAATAAGTATTTATTAAGGTATTTGCTAAGTGGTAGGATAGAAGAGTATCGTACAATTGTAAATAAATAGAACGTGGCAATTTTGAATTAAACAAAATAAGAGATTCTTTGTATCTAAATATGGATTTGAGGACTAATAGAAATAATATTTAAGCTGTACAAAAGAAAACTATATAAAAAATTATTTATATAGTGGGAGCTGTATGCATGGAGACATGCACGTATAGTTCTGTAGAAGAATCAAAAGTTCTATCATGACTGTTGTTTTAAATGACCCTGGAAGATTATTAGCAGTACACTTAATGCACACTGCATTAGTTTCTGGATGGGCTGGATCTATGGCACTATACGAGTTAGCTGTTTTTGATCCTTCTGATCCCATTCTAAATCCTATGTGGAGACAAGGAATGTTTGGTGCGACTCGTAATTAGAAATCTATAATTAGAGACTAAATATCTAAGTATAATATGAGTAATATCTATTGATATTTATACAAAGCATCCTTTTGAAGTATGCAAGAACCCGAATACTTTAAGCAAAAGGATAAGCTCTAAAATGTATCTGGCAACACTCTCTAGATAATTATCTAGAGAAAGATTTTATTAGAATTGTCGACTTTTTTAAAGTAGCTTAAGAAATGAAGAGTAGAATTAAGATTTACTTGTGCCGTAAACTTTGTCTATTTAATTCTATTCGAGTAAAAACTGACAAACAGGTTATTACGATTATAATGAAAATGACGGTATAAGCTTAACTAGAATTCATTTTGGAATATTATACTTAAGACGAGGTAAATCCTACAATCAACTTATGGGAGAAGAGCAATATACTTAATAACATAAGTAAATATTACATAGAAAAATGATTGGCGGATAGAGGATAAGGGAAAAAGCAATACACCTTTAACATAAGGAAGAGCAAACTTCTCTTGAGTATATAAGTAATGTTCATTATTCTATAATAGAGATATTGGTAAAAAAACAGTCGTCCTTCTTGATTTATAAAAAGACTTATAATTGTAAGATAAATAGATAATAGAACTAGGTAGGAAAGTATTACTATTATTCATTATGATTTTATACCAAAATAAAAACTACTTTTACCAATGTATTAATTATATTCTGATATAAATTAAATAGAGCGCTAGTAATTTCATTTGGACCTAGTAGATGGGGCTCTCATGATGGAATTAGCTCTTTTAAGCCAACGTATAAGTTTTATTAAGAATATTAAATTGCATTCTTCAAATTTTTTACATCAATATTTGTTAATCATGCCTAAAAAAGTAATCCCGCCACTATAGGGCAAAAACAATATATACGAAATTTTAGAATATGACTTATTGACGTAAGTATACTTGAGCCGGATGCACTGAGAAGCGCATGTCCGGATCTAAAGGGAATTTTTTTACCTAACTAATGCCTTTTATGACTCGTTTAGGAATTACTGATTCTTGGGGAGGTTGGAGTATTACAGGTGAAAGTGTTTCTAACCCTGGAATTTGGAGTTTTGAAGGTGTAGCATTAACACACATAGTATTATCAGGTTTACTATTTTTGGCGGCAATATGGCATTGGACTTATTGGGATCGTGCGATATGTTCATTTAAGTAAATAAATTTTATTTTAATTAAAAAATTAGCATAATATTATGATTTAAATTTATGAAGCCTAATTTAATAAGATAACATTAACTAGTTATTATGTTTAAGGTATTATGGATAGCAAAAATTACGAATTTATTAATACAAAATTTTATATATAAAGGCTATGTTTTCTATGACTACAAGGTCCTTATAGTTATTAGAAGAGTATAAAATCTTTTAAAATAAAGTAAAATCCTAGAGGTATTTTTATTCTAATTAAAATAAGAAACATATAAATTTGTTTTCATCAAATAAATCAAGATAAAAATTCTTATATCATGAGATCTTAAATAAGAATTTTAAAGCCATAAATCAAGGTTTAAACGCTATGTGCAATGAAAGTTGCATGCATAGTGTAGATAGAGGTTTTAAACCTATCTAAATTTGAAATATTTCGTGATCCTCGCACGGGGGAACCAGCCTTAGACCTACCGAAAATTTTCGGCATTCACTTATTGTTAGCTAGCTTACTATGTTTTGGTTTCGGTGCTTTTCATGTAACTGGAGTATTTGGACCAGGTATTTGGGTTTCTGATGGTTATGGGATAACAGGTAAAGTACAGCCTGTTGCTCCAGCTTGGGGACCAGAAGGTTTTAATCCCTTTAATCCTGGTGGTGTAGCTTCGCATCATATTGCAGCTGGTACTGTGGGTATCTTAGCTGGAGTTTTCCATTTAACTGTGAGACCACCTCAAAGATTGTATCGTGCCTTGAGAATGGGAAATATTGAAACAGTACTTTCTAGTAGTATTGCAGCTGTTTTCTTTGCAGCTTTTGTTACTTCAGGCACTATGTGGTATGGATGTGCAACAACACCTATAGAATTATTTGGTCCAACACGTTATCAATGGGATAGCGGTTATTTCCAACAAGAAATTGAGAGAAGAGTAGAAAATGCCACAAATGAAGGCTTGAGTCAAGCTGAAGCTTGGTCTCGTATACCGGATAAATTAGCATTCTATGATTACATCGGAAATAATCCTGCTAAAGGTGGTCTATTCCGTGCCGGTCCTATGGACAAAGGGGATGGAATAGCGGAGTCTTGGTTAGGGCATCCTATATTTTTAGATAAAGAAGGCAGAGAGCTAAGTGTACGCAGAATGCCTGCCTTTTTTGAGACATTTCCAGTAATTTTAGTGGATAAAGATGGCATTATTAGAGCAGACATTCCTTTTAGACGAGCTGAGTCTAAGTACAGTATAGAACAAGTTGGAGTTACAGTTAGTTTTTATGGTGGTAAACTAAATGGTAAAACTTTTATAGATGCTCCAAGTGTTAAAAAATATGCTCGTAAAGCTCAGTTAGGTGAAGTTTTTGAGTTCGATAGAACAACCTTAGAATCAGATGGTGTTTTCAGAAGTAGTCCACGAGGTTGGTATACTTTTGGTCATGCTAATTTTGCTCTCTTCTTCTTCTTTGGTCACTTATGGCACGGATCTCGTACTTTGTATAGAGATGTATTTGCCGGTATTGGAGAGATTACTGAACAGGTAGAATTTGGAGCATTCCAAAAACTAGGTGATCGAAGTACTAAAAAACAAGGTGCTGTATAATGTGTAATAAATTATTATCAATACTTTATTAAAAGATCTAATAATTATCCCTTGCAGGAGAAATTTAATGGAAACTCTAGTTTATGTCTTTCTTTTAGTAGGAACTCTAATGACTATTTTCTTTGCTGTTTTCTTTCGTGAACCACCACGAATAGCTAAATAATCAAAAAGGAAATTACCTTAACAATTTAAGGTAATTTCCTTTTTGATTATTTAGCTGATCCTACTTTAATGAAAATCATTTAATGTTGGGTAAAATATAAAGACTATTTTCCTCTTTAAACCGTGCATGCAATTTTTACTGCACACGGCTTTTAATTTTAAATTTAAATTTAAAATTATTATAATTAGCCTACTAATAAGTAAGTATAAAGCAGCAATTTTTCCTAAGAACTATACGGATATATTTCTATGCGTACAGTCCAGATTATTTTCAGGTAATTCAAGTAATTTATCCCAATAAATCTTAGTTTAGAATAATTCAAGAAGTAAATTTTCATTATATTACTTTATTTTTCATTATTTATTGTTATCCTTTCTTTTAAATAAGAAAAGCTATTTTCAATTCAACTGCCGGATTTAAACTGTCATATCCCCACTTATATATTAAGCTTATATAATATCCTAACAAATTACATCTAATTTTGTTACGTGTTTCACCTAGCAAGAATTATGTATTAAGATATTTATTTATCTTACAATATAAAGCTACTTTTCTTAAATATACGAAGAAATATTTTGTCTATTATAAATTAATATAGAATTCTATTTGTAATTTGTAAGATTTAAATTCTAATTCAATTATCATAATACTATTTTAAGCAAAAATTTTCTATTAGCTTCAATAATTAACGTAATAAATTATTGTAATATTTTTTTATAGTAGTTAAAAAGCAAAATTGTGTCTAGTCAGGTAATTTTAATATTTTGAATTTATTAAAAAACGCGCCGCACCTTCGTGTTCTTCAAAAGGATCTCTTAAATCTTTTGCTGTAGGACCAAAAGCGGTATAAATAGAATAACCAGTTATTCCTAATAATAAACTAGAAATAAAAATACTTAATACTGTTGCTGTTTCCATAACAAATAATTTGTAGATATTTTTCTTTAATAATAATCTTAACGGTTGTTGAAATCAAGATACTTTTATAATTTTATTTTCAATATTAACATTGTCAATTAATATCTACGGATAATATGGACTTACTTATGAAGCGGGTAGCGGGAATCGAACCCGCATCCTAAGCTTGGAAGGCTAATGTTTTACCACTAAACTATACCCGCAAGCTAGTTAATTTTTAGCTTAACAAAATTATTTAAAATTAGCTATTGTTGTAGTTATGAGATTGAGATCTAAAGTAGATTGAACTTAGTCTCTACTTCAGATCTCAATCTCATAACTACAACAGTTATTAGTATGCTAGTAAAAAATTATTTTACCCAAATTTGCCTGCTGTTGAAGCTATTACAAATGCAGCATATGTTAAAATATATCCCACGGAGAAATGTGCCAAACCGACTAATCTAGCTTGAACAATAGAAAGAGCTACCGGCTTATCTTTCCAACGTACTAAATTAGCTAATGGAGTTCTCTCATGAGCCCAGGCTAATGTTTCAATTAATTCTTGCCAATATCCTCTCCAAGAGATTAGGAACATGAAACCAGTGGCCCAGACTAAATGGCCAAATAGGAACATCCAAGCCCAAACAGATAAACTATTCATACCATATGGATTGTATCCATTAATTAATGGTGATGAATTCAACCATAAATAGTCTCTTAACCAACCCATTAAATAAGTTGAAGATTCATTAAATTGACTTACATTACCTTGCCAAATAGTTATGTGTTTCCAATGCCAGTAGAATGTTACCCATCCAATAGTATTAAGCATCCAGAAAACAGCTAAGTAGAAGGCATCCCAGGCTGAGATGTCACAAGTACCGCCACGACCTGGTCCGTCGCAAGGGAAGCTATAACCAAAATCCTTTTTATCTGGCATTAGTTTTGATCCTCTCGCATCTAACGCCCCTTTCACTAAGATTAAAGTTGTTGTATGTAAACCTAATGCAATAGCATGATGTACTAAAAAGTCACCTGGTCCGATAGTTAGGAAGAGAGAATTTTTACCACTATTGATAGCTTCTAACCAACCAGGTAACCAAACACCACTACCTGCAACTGTAGCTGGACTACTACTAGATGCCAGTAATACATCAAACCCGTACAATGTTTTACCAGAACTAGCTTGTATCCATTGTGCAAATACTGGTTCAAATAGTATTTGTTTTTCAGGAGTACCAAAAGCAATCATTACATCATTATGAATATATAATCCTAAAGTGTGGAAACCTAAGAAAAGGGATACCCAGCTTAGATGAGAAATAATGGCTTCTTTATGTTCTAGCATACGAGCTAGTACATTGTTTTCATTTTGTTTTGGATCATAATCACGAATAAAAAATATTGCACCGTGTGCAAAGGCGCCTACCATTAAAAAGCCAGCAATATATTGATGATGAGTATATAAGGCTGCTTGAGTAGTAAAGTCTTTAGCCATAAATGCATACGGCGGAAGAGCATACATGTGTTGTGCTACTAAAGAAGTTGCTACACCTAGAGATGCTAAAGCAAGTCCTAATTGCATATGCAAAGAATTAGTAATTGTCTCGAATAAACCTGAGTGACCAGCACCTAATTCACCACCTGGAGGGCGATGAGCTTCTAAAATTTCTTTCATACTGTGGCCAATGCCCCAGTTAGTTCTATACATATGACCAGCTACAATAAAGATAACGGCAATAGCTAAGTGATGATGTGCTATATCAGTTAACCATAAAGATTGTGTTTGAGGATGAAAACCGCCTAGAAAGGTTAATATAGCAGTACCTGCACCTTCTGGACTATTGAAAATATGTTTCGCTGTATCTGGATTCTCAGCATATGCACTCCAATTCCCACTAAAGAAAGGTTGTAACCCAGCTGGGTGTGGTAATACTTGAGTGAAATTGTCCCATCCTACATGTTGACCACGTGCTTCCGGAATTGCCACATGCACTAGGTGTCCAGTCCAAGCTAGAGAACTTACACCAAATAAACCAGATAAGTGATGGTTTAAACGAGATTCATTATTTTTGAACCAAGATAGTGCTGGTTTAAATTTTGGTTGCAAGTGTAACCAACCCGCAAATAGAAGGACCGCAGAAAGAATGATTAGAAATAAAGAAGCTGCATACAAATCTGCATTAGTACGCATTCCAATTGTATACCACCAATGATAAACACCGGAGAATGCAATATCTACAGGATAGCTTGCGCCACCTTTTGTAAATGCTTTTAAAGCTGGTTGGCCAAAGTGAGGATCCCAAATAGCATGTGCTATTGGTTTAGTTTTCAATGGATTTAAGACCCATTGTTCAAAGTTACCTTGCCATGCCACGTGGAATAGATTTCCTGAAGTCCACAAGAAAATAATTGCTAAGTGGCCAAAATGAGATGCGAAAATTTTCTGGTATAAATTTTCTTCAGTCATACCATCATGACTTTCAAAATCATGAGCAGTTGCAATACCGTACCAAATTCTTCGAGTGGAAGGGTCTTGAGCTAAGGCTTGACTGAATTTTGGAAATTTTGTTGCCATTGTTGTCTAGTCCTATTTATATTTTATCCTACTGAAATTATTCTTGCTAAGAAGAAGGCCCAAGTAGTACCAATTCCACCTAGTAAATAATGAGCTAATCCAACAGCTCTTCCTTGAGTAATACTTAGAGCTCTTGGTTGAATAACAGGTGCTACTTTTAATTTATTATGTGCCCACACAATAGATTCAATTAGTTCTTGCCAGTAACCACGTCCACTAAATAAGAACATCAAGCTAAACGCCCAAATGAAGTGAGCGCCTAAAAAAATTAAGCCATATGCAGATAAAGCCGAACCATAAGATTGAATTACTTGAGATGCTTGTGCCCATAAAAAATCTCTTAGCCATCCATTAATTGTAATAGCGCTTTGAGTAAAGTTACCGCCGGTAATATGAGATACTGCTCCAGAAGGTGAAACGCTACCCCAGACATCTGATTGCATTTTCCAGCTAAAATGGAAAATTACGATTGAAAGAGAATTATACATGTATAGTCAGGTATGGAAGTCTGCTATCTAAAACCGTGCATGCGACTTTCATTGCACACGGCTTCTCATAATAAATTTATTATGTTTAAAATTTGGATTTTAGTAATAATTAATAATTGTACTATTCTAATTTTAAATCCTTCAGAAGTTCTTTAAGAAAATCTTTTACCATGTTCCTTCATCCGTTATAGTTGTATAAGAGTAGGTCATTACATATATATTGTCATAGATTCTTCAAATAAAAATATTTTGGATTATTTTTATTTTGTATGAAATTAATTATAGGTAGAAATAACAATATGTAATATAAATAATTTATTTTTCTGATAACCATTTTATACATTCCGAAAATGGAGTGAGCTTACTATAGATATGTAAGTTATAGTAGACTAGATTTGGGGTTGGATAATTAGAGATGAAAGTTTTTATAAAGATATAGAATATCTTGAAACATGTCGCACCCAAAATAATCCTAAGAAAACGTGATCCCAAGCGGATACTTGACAAGTACCTCCACGGCCCGGTCCATCACATGGGAATCTGAAACCTAAATTTGATTTATCTGGAATAAGTCTAGAGTTACGTGCGAATAAAACACCTTTTAATAAAATTAGTGCAGTAACATGGATAGTAAATGCGTGGATATGGTGCACCATAAAGTCTGCAGTACCTAATGAAATAGGCATCATTGCTATTTTACCTCCAACGGCTACTGTATCACCACCAAAAGCATAACTCACAGTAGCTAAAGCATTTGGAGCAGTGTTGCCAGGAGCTATTGTATGTGTGTTTTGAATCCACTGTGCGAAAATAGGCTGTAATTGAATAGCTGTATCAGAGAACATATCTTGAGAACGGCCTAATGCTCTCATTGTATCATTATGAATATATAAGCCAAAACTGTGGAAGCCTAGGAATATACATACCCAGTTTAAATGAGAAATAATAGCATCTCTATGTCTAATTACACGATCTAAAACATTATTATAGTTTTGAGAGGGATTATAATCTCTAACCATAAAGATGGCACCATGTGCAGCTCCACCTACAACACAGAATCCACCAATCCACATGTGGTGTGTAAATAGTGATAATTGAGTAGGATAATCTGTAGCTATATATGGGTAAGGAGGCATAGCATACATGTGATGTGCTACAATAATGCTAAGTGAACCAAATAGAGCTAAATTAATAGCTAGTTGAGCATGCCAAGAAGTTGTTAAAATCTCATAAAGCCCCTGGTGGCCTTCACCAGTGAACGGGCCTTTGTGAGCTTCTAAAATTTCCTTCATGCTATGACCAATTCCCCAGTTAGTTCTATACATATGACCAGCAACAATAAAAAGAACAGCTAGTGCTAAGTGGTGATGTGCTGTATCGCTTAACCAAAGACCACCAGTTACTGGATTTAAACCACCTTTAAATGTCAAGAAATCAGAGTATTCGCTCCAGTTAAGAGTAAAGAATGGAGCTAACCCTTTTCCAAAACTAGGGTAAAGCTGAGCCATTAACTCGCGACTAAATATGAATTCATGAGGTAATGGAATATCTTGAGGAGCTACACCAGCATCTAAAAGTTTATTTACTGGAAGTGACACATGAATCTGATGACCAGCCCAAGATAAACACCCAAGTCCCAATAACCCAGCTAAATGGTGATTCAGCATAGATTCTACATTTTGAAACCATTCTAGTTTTGGAGCAGATTTATGATAATGAAACCAACCAGCAAACAACATCAATGCTGACATGACTAGTCCACCTAATGCTGTAGCATATAATTGAGTTTCATTAACAATACCAGAAGCACGCCATAATTGAAAAAATCCAGAAGTAAATTAAGTTGACAAGTAGTCTCTTAAAGAACTATACGAGCATGTCTCCATGCAAATAGCTCAAATATGTAGGATATTCTATATATTTTTGTAATAAAAAATGATTATATGTTATTAATAAATACTTTGTTGTATCAGATTCTATTTACAAATCTCAATCTCTATGATAAATCGCTATAACAAGAAATAAACATAGAGAGTTACGTGTTTAAAATTATAAAATTTTTCTATTGAGTGTCTATTTATTTTACTTAGAAATATGTTATTAATTAAATTCTACAAAAGAATTTAGTTCCTAGGTTGTTGCTTTAGGATAGGTACATAAGTTGTATAAAAAACTCTAAATAGATAGCTAGACTTTTTTATGTCTATTTTATTTTATCTAAACCAGTGCTTATATATTAGAAACCTAATACATCTAGTTTGAAATTTTTAAATTCTTTTTTACAATTCTCATTACGTCGCACTTTGTATTCCTTGAAATCCTCCACCTACGTCAGCATTAAGAATCTCTTGACCTACAACAGGCCAAACTACTTGAGCACTAGGTTTAATTGTAGTTGGGTTAGATAACCATGCTACATAATTAGAAAAGCGTGCGCCATGAAAATACATTCCGCTTAACCATAAGAAAATAATCGCAAGCTGCCCAAAATGAGCGCTGAAAATTTTGCGAGATACATCTTCTAATGAATTTGTTTGACTATCGAAATCATGAGCATCTGCATGCAGGCTCCAAATCCAAGTTGTAGTTTTTGGTCCTTTTGCAAGTGTACGGGAAAAATGACCTGGTTGAGGTTGGGTTGATATTCTTTTAAGAATTAATCTCCCTAAGAACTATACGTGCATGTCTCCACGCATATAGCTCAAGTACTAGTAGATATAAAATTAATACTATGAAAAGTCGGTTATTTTAAAGTGGTCTCTAAACTTCTTTTCATTCCTGAATGTATATATTCTCTATATACATTTACCTCGTCTTGAAAAAAATGTTTATGATCTAGAAATAGGCTGTCTTAAAACTGGTATAATATTGTTTAACCAACGGGTTGTTATACAATTAAGTATTTAACTAAGACATCTTTTTCTACTTCATGTGTATCTATAGTGATAATTTTAATTACCTGCTTACATATTCTATTTTTGTAGAATACTGGTTAATCAATATTTATTATTTTTTTCAGCTAAATGGTAGAGTATTTGCGAGTCGCACCCCATTTATCAAAAGAAGTTGGCACAGGATCTTTGTCTACTGTGATTTGAACTTTTTTTGTTTGCTCTTTAGAGCTAATTGTCATAAATCTTTCTCCTTTCGTTATTAGGATAAGAAACTCAAAACTCTTACTCTCTTGAATTTTTTTATGTTAGTTATCAAAAATAGATACCTAACAATAAATTTATAGAGATAAGTTTCTATTACTATATTATAGACATATTAATAAGTCTATTTAGACTATGTAAAATTTAGTTACAATTAAATATATTACAGATGTTTATTTTCTCAATATTAATAGAGGTTTATATGTTAATTGCAGATGATCTGGATAATTTATTGGAAATTTTGCCAGATTTTATTAAAAATCCATTGCAAACCCATAAATCTAGAAAACAATTAATTGAAATAGTTCTTGATTTGGGAAGACGGCCAGAAGCACGTTTTCCATCCCGACCAGAATATCTATCTCTACGGAATATTTCTTGGGCTGATTTAGATTTTTGTCTCAAACAAATTGGTTCATTCAGTGGTGATAATCGAGCGGGATTAGAAAAAACTTTACATCGTATTAGTTGTATAAAAAATCGCCAGGGAAATATTATTGGTTTAACTTGTCGTGTAGGAAGATCTATTTTTGGTACGATTAGTATAATTAGAGATTTATTAGAACGTCAAGAATCTATTTTAATTTTGGGGAAACCAGGCGTTGGAAAAACCACAGCAATTAGGGAAATAGCTAGAATATTAGCAGATGAAATGGAAAAAAGAGTAGTGATTATTGACACCTCTAATGAAATTGCTGGAGATGGTGATATTCCTCATCCATCTATTGGTAGAGCCAGACGGATGCAAGTGACACGCCCAGAATTTCAACATCAAGTTATGATTGAGGCTGTCGAAAATCATATGCCAGAAGTTATTATTATTGATGAAATAGGAACTGAATTAGAAGCTTTTGCAGCAAGAACAATAGCAGAAAGAGGTGTACAGTTAGTAGGTACAGCTCATGGTAATTGTTTGAAAAGTTTAGTGAAAAATCCGACTTTAGTCGATTTAGTAGGGGGCATTCAACAGGTTACTTTAGGTGATGACGAAGCCAAAAAACGAGGAACACAAAAAAGTATTTTAGAGCGGAAAGCTTCACCAGCATTCCAAATAGCTATTGAAATTCATGACAGATCTAATTTGATAGTTCATGAAAATGTAGAATCTATTGTTGATCAAGTATTACAAGGAGATCAAATTTTAGAACAAAGACGTCGCTTGGATGCTAAGGGAAAACATATAATTGAATGTGACTTATCATTTCAGTCGGATATTAAACAGTCAATAAATGCTAACTTACATTGGAGGAATTTGTCAGAACCATTAAACTTAATCCCTAGAAAATTACCCTTATCAACGAAAAAGGAAAATATAGAAATCCAGGTAAAAGAAAGTAAAACATTAATGTTATCCAAAAAAGCTAAAACAATTACAGTTTATATTTATGGGGTCTCTTTTGAAAATTCTCAAGAGTGGGTAGAGTCTTTAGAAGGCTCTATTACCCTTACACAAATAATAGAGCAAGCCAGTGTAATTTTAGGTTTATATTCAAAAGTAAAACAAAATATAAAACTACGTCGTATTGCCAAAATACGTAATATGAAAGTTTATACAATCTCTAAACCATCTAAAGTTCAGGTTTTACGAGCACTACAAAAAATAATTAATGTAACAGTGGAGTAATGTTTATTTTTTGTGAATAGTAGGTGTATTTTTTTTCTAATTTATTGTATAATTATGTCTTGTAGTTAATATTATTTACTCATCATTGAGTTTGTAATATCAACTTATAGTTTTATAAAATTACCAGTTGGAAAGTACTCGTGGACGAAAAAGAAATTTTTAGTAAAGTACAAAAGATCGTAGCTCATCAATTAGGCATTGAACAGAGTCAAGTTACTGAAACTTCCAGTTTTACAACTGATTTAGGAGCAGATTCTTTAGATACTGGTGCGACACGTTAAAGAACTTTAATTTTTAATACAATTAAAGAATAGACTTAAGTAACTGAGTCTAAAAATTATTGTTTATTTACGTAGAGGCAATATAGTTCTTTAAAAAAGTATAAGTATAACTACATGTTTGATATTCAAAAATGAAGCTAGAGACTTAATACATTATGATAGTAAATATAATTAGAAATCAAACTGTTAAATAAAGGGTTTATAATTAGTACTTTATATAGTCCACATATGCTCGGTAATTCTTATACTCTATATAGTATTAATGGCAACTGATAAATTCTCAGTATAATTTATAAAATAAATTTCATTTTGCAAGAAACTCAAAGACAGGATTTAAGTTTAACTATAAATACAATAATTTAACGTGGGAAATTTTTAAATTAAAAAATGAAGGATTTCTAATTAACTAATGCAGTAAATTAGGAACATACTCTATAAAATAAACAAAATTTTTTACAGAAGAGTATGAAAAGCCATGTGAAACGAAAATTTCATGCATGGTTTATATAAGAGAGATATTCACATATCAACTCTAACTAGAATTAGTAATGGCGATAGAAGAAGAATTTGGTTTAGAAATTCCAGATACAAATGCAGAAGAAATAACTACTCCAGGTTTGGCAGTATCTTTCATAAAAGAAAAATTAGACTCTAAAGGATCTGATTAGTTATCTAATAACGGAGAGAGTGGGATTCGAACCCACGGAGTTCTTTCAAACTCATCTGATTTCAAATCAGACGCAATCGACCAACTCTGCCATCTCTCCAAAGCACATATTACATAATATAATATTCTTGTTAAATAGTAAAATTTTATTTTAATTAGTCGAAGCAGAACGGTCGAATATACCTAGTTAACTTTATTATAGGTATATTCGACCGTTCTACTTCGACTAATTAAAATAATTTGTTAGCAGATACTTCTTTTACCATATTTAAGAAAAGAGCCGGGTCACCAGCTTTTGCTTTTTGTTCCTGTGGTTTGAACTTTCTAATCACACCCTGCCAAATAAATTGAGGTTTACATAGTTTACCTCTAAATTCTTCTCCATAGCGAGGAGTTTTTAAATTAAATGGCATTTCACCGGCAGATCTTGACAATAAGTAGCGTCTTCTTTGATAAGGAACAATAGTATCACCAAAATTTTCCATATATTCTTCACTATCTAGCAAAGTATCTACTAAAGCTTCAATACCTTCGTTAGCAGTTAAGATACTCCAAGCTAATCTTTCTCTTTCGTTATAAATATCTCTACCTAAGACTCTTTGGATACACATTTCCGCAAATCTATAATTATTATTTACATCGTAGTTTAGCTCACGAAAAGCATCTGAAAGTAATAAACCTTTAATAAAATCTTTTACTGTGATTTGGTTGAATCTTAGTTGGGATTCTAAAGCCGTTTGTTTAGTATATGCTAGCGTCTGATGCTCGCTAAAAATTTGACGATAAGCTGCCCAAATAATTTCCCCCATTTCAGTGGAATTTGGTAAGCTATCGGTAGAAAAGATTTTATATTGTTCATCGGTTTGTACTACTTCATAACTATCAACGCGTTGATTTTGGGTAGACAGGGAGTAACTCAAGAATGGAATAGACATATTATTTATCTCCAATGGTATCTTTCTCTAATAACAATAGTTAGGTAAGTTATTATACTAACTCCCAGAAGAACCATACGTGCAAATTTCTTTGCATATGGCTCAAATTAATTTTATTAGATTGAGTGTATTTAAATTAATTTATTTAGTTATTTTATGTACTTATTAATATCAAAGTTTATATTTCACACTATTAAGTTTGATTTGTTGCTAAGTAATAAATTCCTAAATATCCTTACAAATTAAATTACTACGTTTTTTAATACTTCAAAAATAGAAATATACTATTTGTCTAGATTTTATAGATAAAAAATATAATTGTAATAAGATTATATTTAATAAATAATCTATACTAGGAATATTTCCACTTTAGTTATAAATTAATATTATATAAATTAGCTGAAAATTATTTATATAAAATACTGTAATACATTACAGTAGATAAAGTATTAACACTTCGTATCGCACTATTACTTTTGATTTTATAGTGAATTGTATAATAGTTGAAAATACATTAATATATGTTTATAAATAAATGATTAATGTACTGCATTCTATTGGACTATTTATATTATACGTAAAAAATTGAAAATTTATTCATCATTACTTGTAAATTTACTACATTTTCTTTAACTAATAGTTAACTAGTGCTTTACTTGAAGTTAAATATTCTACTCAAGTATAATAAAAAGATCACTTGTTTGAAGTGCAATATATGGAAAATCTCAATTTAACAAATCAGATCAATAATTAAAATCATGAAATATGCAATTATAGAAGCGTCTGGGAGACAGTTCTGGATAGAAGAAAGACAGTTCTATGATTTTAATCGTCTTTCTTATGCAGATCCTGGTGATCGAATAAGATTTCGAAGAGTTCTTTTATTTAAGGATGGTGCCTCTATAGAGATTGGTACCCCGTGTGTAAAAAATGTCGTGATAGAGGCTACTGTAATGAGACATTTAAAAGGTAAGAAAATCATTATTTTTAAAAGAAAACCCAAAAAAAATAGTGGTTCTAAAAATGGACATAGACAACCTCTTACAAGGGTTATGATTAATAGCATTCAATTAACCTAATATAATATTTAATAATTATGGCACATAAAAAAGGGAGTGGTAGTACTCGTAATGGAAGAGATTCGAATTCTAAACGCTTGGGAGTAAAACGTTATGGAGGGCAAAAGGTAACGGCTGGAATGATACTAGTGCGTCAAAGAGGTACAGCCGTAAAACCAGGTATAAATGTAGGCACAGGGAAAGATTACACTTTATTTGCGCTGACAGATGGTATTGTAGAATTTCGTACTATTAGTAAAAGTCGAAAAAGTGTAAATGTTACTCCAATTTTATCAAATTAGAGTAGATTAGAAACTATTTTATTTATTATATTAATATGGAAAAGTATATTGTAATTTCATCATTTCATAATTTAGCGGCTCTTTTACATGATGGTTACTTATATGAACTCATTATTAATAATCCAGGTTATCATCTGGGAAGTATTTACCTAGCTAGTGTAGCTAGGGTTTTCCCTAATTTAAAGGCAATATTTGTTATTATTCAGATGAATAGAAAAAATAAAAATGGGTTTATTTCTATTCATGATTTGTATTATCTAAGAAATAAGAATTATTTATCAATTTTTAAAGTTGTTTTAGTCAGACAAAGAATACACGTTCAAGTAATTAAGGAAGCTTTTTTAGCTAAAAGTCCACGATTGACCACGAATATTACTATGCCTGGCCGTTATATTCTATACTCGCCTAGGAGTAAAGTTATTTCTGTATCTCGCCAACTATTTTTTTTAGCACATAAAGAATATTTTAAATCGTTAGCATTATTAATGAGGCCTTTTTCCTCTGGTGGTATTTTTTTTAAATATAATTCACATGAAGTAGATTCTTCTATAATATTCCAAGAGTGGGAAATTTTAAAAACTCGGTGGATGGTTTTATTAAAAATTAGCAATCAAAAAATACATTTAGAATCTTGCTTATTATATCAAGATTCTAATTTTCTGAAAAAAATTATCCGTGATGTATATAACTCACAAATTCAATCAATATTTGTTGATAGTTCACAATGTAGTAAAAAATTGCGCTTTTATCTTAAACACTGGCAATGTGATAAATTTAATCCGAATAGCAAAATTCATGTAGTTTCGACTCATTTATTACAGAATTTCAAAATACAATCTGCAATGCTTCAAGCCTTTAAACTTCGAGTAGACTTAATACCTACAGGTTGGATTTTTATTGAAACTTTTGAGGCTCTAACGGTAATAGATGTAAACTCTGGTATATCAGATAAGCAAAAATATCCAGTTAAGTTAATACCCATTCTGAATTGTTCCGCAGCTAAAGAAATTGCTTATCAAATTAAGATGCGTAATATCGCGGGAGTTATAGTTATTGATTTTATAGATATGCAGTCAAAAAAAAATCAATTAGAACTACTTAGGTATTTACATCGTTTATTTAGGTTTGATAAGGCCCAAACCCAAATTGTTCAATTCTCTGAATTGGGACTAGTAGAAATCACAAGAAAAAGAACGGAAAAAAATATTTCAGAATTTTTACAATCTCATCAAGTATTTTTTTCTTTACTAGATTCTACTATTTCTCTTAAGTCAATAAAAAACAATACCTATGTTAAATCCTATCTCCAGAAAAGATTAGCGTTATGTCAAGTTTCTCAACAATTTACTTCTTTCAATAAGGTTTTTCAATCTAAATTTTTTTTACCTATGAAACATATACAATATAGAAAAAAAAAGCTATTTTTTAATACTTGTCTTCAAAAGAGCACATATATAATTTATTAGATAAAAATTAATAAATGAATAATATACATTTTCTTTCTACAAAATGGTTTCTGAGTTATCGATTAACGTACCAAGTAAAAGGAGTTTCTTTTAATTATAAAAATTGGCAAAATATTATATATTCAAGACAACAGGATTCATCTAGTATTATAAAACAGCGAAAATACGAGTCATTGCTCAGTCAAATTTGGACTTCATCACCCCTTACTAATTATAACTATAGTAATCATGATGCAAGTTCTTGTTTTTAATAAAAAAATTTCATTTTATATGAAATATTATTTTAATGTATAAGTCTATGAGTAATAACCTAACTTTAGAACAGGAATTTCGTTTAGCAGTTTGTGTGACACGTTATAGATATAAAATATTGTAACTTTATTTTTTAAAGATATGAATTGAATAAACTTATAACGATATATCGATTAGATATAGAGCTCGTTTTTTAAAGTTAAATTAGATAAATATAACATTTCGTATCAATTATTTTTAAGGTTAGGAAAACGAATTTTAATGAGTATCTATAAAAAGAAATTAATAAGAAACTGTAGTTAATTTTGAGATCACTAACTAAATATTTTGAGATACTATTAAATAAAAGCCTGATAAGATAATAATGATTATAAGGAACGTGGAAAGTTTCAAGTATTAGTCCAAAAATATTTGAAATGAAAGTAAAATTAATATTAATTTATATATAAAATATAATTTGAGTTATCTATTAGAGATAATAGAATGCCGTATGAAGTGAAAACTTCTTGTACGGTATGGCTAGAAAGAAATTATTCTTATCTAAATACAGGAAACAAATTGCAAAAGTCAAAAACATACAATCTAGAAAATTGTTATTAGTAACTTTAAAGCGAATGATGTTACAAGATAACATGATTAAATTCTTTATACGTAATAGGAATTTAAATAATAATAATTAGGATGTTTTTTCAATAAATTAAATAATATTACTATGTTAGTGATTATTTTAAGGTAAAAACTTACAATAGTAGTTAAGCTATGGTTTGAGCTCAGTTAAATTTTATTTTAAATTTTAACTTAAATACTCATAAATAAGAGGAGAAGTCGATGTTTGACTCATTTTCCAGGGTAAAAGTTGAACCTGGGCAATCAAAAGTTACTAATTCTAATCTAATAACATTAAGAAATTTTATTGAAGAAGGTAATAGTAGATTAGATATTGTAAATGTGCTTGCGGCAACAGCAAGCTGTTTAGTTTCCGACGCAGTATCTGGCATGATATGTGAAAGTCCAGAGTTAATCTCTCCCGGTGGTAACTGTTATACTAATTCTAAAATTTCAGCTTGTCTAAGAGATGGAGAAATTATTTTACGTTATATTTCGTATGCATTATTGGCTGGAGACTCTTCGATTTTAGAGACTCGTTGTTTGAATGGCCTCAAAGAAACTTATGTTGCATTGGGGGTTCCTACGAGTTCGATTATTCGTGCAGTTGCATTAATGAAGTCTTCTGCGAGCACAATAATTGAGAATAGAATTTCAGAATCGAAATTAAGTGCATATAGTAAAATTTCTGCTCAGTCAGCAATGGAAACAGGAAAATATTTTGATAAGGTAATTAATGCAATTAGTTAGTATTTTTGTATAACAAAAAAAATCGGAGTTTATATATATTAGTATATTTATAACTAATACAGAACTCTTTTAATTTGTGTAAAGAAAGTAGTTTATTCCGGAAAAAATATCTTAATATTTATAGTAAATATTAAGATATTAAATACTTCTGGCAACAAGATAACATTATGGCTGACTATATTAAGTGCGAAATGTTAGGATATGTGTAAATTTGCAAACTTTACATTACTTTTAAAAAGTAATCGAGCAATAAAGTTTAAAGTAAGACTATTAATTTTGAGAGTTTTTTCAAGGCATTTAACACTTATTATTTAAAACCTTAACATTCTAAATAAATTAATAAAAAAACTTAATTTAGGTTGTATGTTTTTAAGGCAAAAAGACTTTTAATTCCTTTATTATATATATCACCATTTACTTAATTTTTCTTCCCATAGTAAAAATTAAATAAGATTTTTAGAACTTTTTTTATAAAATATTCTACAAAATTTATTATTTTGTAAATATTATGAATGAAAACTTTTTAAAAGCTTGAGATCTTTAAATAGAAATCAGGTGAGCTGTATGTAAGGAGACTTACATGTACAGTTCTAAAAGAGGTTGAAAAACCCACTTAATACCGTAGTGCGACTCGTAAAATGTATAAATTTTAACTAGAAATACTCAATATGTTAATTATTTTTAAAACTATTTATAAATAAAAAGCAAAACATATTACTTAAATTATTGAAGGTTTAGAAGTGAAGAATATTATGTTTGCAAGATATAAATATTGAATGTATACGGTTATAGGAATCTTTGAACTATTTGAAAATAATTATTCTTTAGATCTAAATTAGCTAAATCAATCTTTTCTAAGACGAGGAATGCTTCTTTACATAATAAAGTAGTAAGGAATAAAAATAACGTAGCAAATTGTAATTAATTTGAATGTTGGACTGAATTTTTATAGTATTTTATAAATACTTAAAATACTTGAGTCGTATGTATAGAGATATACAAGTACGATTCTTACGGAGAGTATCTCTCGACCGAACTAATAACGATCCTTTCGTGGGTAACTTAGCTACACCCATCACGACCTCTGGCTTTACAAAAGGGTTCTTAGGCAATCTGCCTGCTTACCGTAGAGGCTTATCTCCTTTGTTACGAGGACTTGAAATTGGAATGGCTCATGGATATTTCTTAATAGGTCCTTTTGATAAATTAGGCCCTCTACGCAACACTGAAGTTGGTTTACTTGCTGGATTTTTATCCACTGTAGGATTAACAATTATTTTAACCACTTGTCTAACTATGTATGGTACTGTGTCTTTTGAAAATGATGATTCAAAAGATAGTCTTCAAACTAAAACTGGTTGGAGACAATTTACTGCAGGTTTCTTAGTTGGAACTATTGGTGGAGCTGGTTTTGCTTATTTGCTACTATTAACTTTCCCAGCTTTACAAAGTGTAGGTTTAAGTATGCTTAGTTAAAGCGATAAGAACTTAAGGTGATAATATTGTCATCTTAAGTTCTTATCGCTTTAGACTTGTTATTCTTTATTTTTTAATGTTAAATATACTGGTAGAATAATTATATTGCATGTACAGAATATTTATTGAAGTTTGTCAGTTTGTAATTCAATTAATGAGGTAACGTAGAGTATGAAATTATCCTGGAAAACTTTAATTTTATGGTCATTGCCTGTTGTATTTATAGGCTTCTCTTTATGGCAAGGTATTATCCTTCCGGAACAGGTTGATCTAGGGCAAAATGTGGCGAGTTCTAGAATGACATATGGACGTTTTCTAGAATATTTAGATATGGGGTGGATTAAACGAGTTGATCTATATGATAATAGTAGAACTGCTATAGTCGAAGCCGTTGGTCCAGAATTAGGAAATCGTGTCCAAAAAATTCGAGTAGAATTACCAAATAGTACACAAGAAGTTATTACATTACTAAGAAATGCTCATGTCGATTTAGATGCTCATCCTGCACAGAATTCTTCTGCGCTTTGGGGATTTATTAGTAATTTAGTACCTCCGTTATTATTAATCACAGCGGTTGTATTATTATTTCGTAGATCTGGAAGCTCTCCTGGCAATGGAGGATCGAACTTCTCTTTTGGCAAATCGAAATCATTAGCTCAAGTGAAGACAAAGCCAGAAGTGACTTTTAATGAAGTAGCCGGAGTTGATGAGGCTAAAGAAGAATTTAAAGAAGTTGTTACTTTCCTAAAAAAACCAGAAACCTTTACTTCTGTAGGAGCTCGTATACCTAAGGGGGTATTACTAACTGGGCCTCCAGGAACGGGTAAAACACTTCTCGCTAAAGCTGTTGCTGGCGAAGCTGGTGTACCTTTCTTTAGTATATCTGGCTCTGAATTTGTAGAAATGTTTGTAGGTGTCGGAGCTTCGAGAGTTAGAGACTTGTTTAAAAAGGCTAAAGAAAATGCTCCTTGTATTGTATTTATAGATGAAATTGATGCTGTAGGACGTCAAAGAGGCACTGGAGTTGGAGGTGGAAATGATGAAAGGGAGCAAACTCTAAATCAATTATTGACAGAGATGGACGGATTTGAAGGAAATACTGGAATCATTGTAATTGCCGCTACAAACAGAGTAGATATTCTAGATTCAGCCTTATTACGTCCTGGACGATTTGATAGACAAATTACAGTAGAAACTCCATCTTCTAAAGGTAGAGAAGCAATTTTAGCAGTTCATGCGAAAAATAAAAAACTAGATGAATCAATTTCAATAGAAGCTATCGCCAGAAGAACTCCTGGCTTCTCTGGAGCTGACCTAGCTAATTTGCTTAATGAAGCTGCTATTCTAACGGCTCGTAGGAAAAAAACTGCTATTTCAATTTCTGAAATTGATTATTCAATTGATCGTATTATTGCTGGGATGGAAGGAACGTCATTAACTGATGGGAAAAGTAAGCGTTTAGTGGCATATCATGAAGTTGGCCATGCTATTATAGGTACTCTTTTACAATGCCATGACCAAGTACAAAAAGTTACTTTGATCCCAAGAGGGCAGGCAAAAGGTTTAACTTGGTTCGCGCCAAATGAAGACCAAATGTTAATTTCTAGAGCCCAAATTTCTGCTCGAATTATCGCAGCGTTAGGTGGTCGAGCAGCAGAAGAAGTTATTTTTGGTACCTCTGAAGTAACTACTGGAGCTGGAAATGATCTACAACAAGTTAGTAATATGGCAAGGCAAATGGTTACACGTTTTGGTATGTCAGATGTAGGCCCTTTATCTTTAGAAGGCCAAAGCAGTGATCCGTTTTTAGGAAGAAGTATGGGTGGTCGAGCAGAATACTCGGAAGGAGTTGCTACAAATATTGATTCGCAGATACAGTTGATTGTAGAAAGTTGTTATCAGGAAGCAATAAAAATTATTCAGGGAAACCGAGTGATAATCGATAGAATTGTTGATATTTTAATTGAAAAAGAAACTATTGAAGCAGAAGAATTTATTCAGTTAGTATCGGAATATACATGTCCTCCAACAATAAAAAAAAGACGCCGAGTACTCCTATCCGCCTAGTTTACAAAGGCTTAGTTAGTTTATAAATGCATGTTTAATTAATTAAACATGCATTTATAAACTAACTAAGCCTTTGTAAAGCTCAAGTCATGATCCTTAGCATATCTAACCATGAATCTCATAAAACGATCCCATACTTCGGGACTTTTCATTAAGTAAATCGCTTCAATCGCTTGAGGTCTACCATTTATAAATTTAGCATTGACATCTCGAGTAACTAATTCACCCTCTTCATCTAATAAGTACATCCCTGTAATGTCTCCTTCTTGATTATTACTAGTATCCAAAATTTTAGGTTGCGAAAAACGAAATGTTGCAGTTCCCGTGCTACCGTCTCGAGATCTTGTTAGCTGTACTTCTGGAACTATTTCTTCATCAATGCCGGGAATAAACTGTATTGACGCCATTTTTATACCATCTCAAAATTACATAAATTTATAAGTACTATATATAATAAATATATTAGTAAATAATAGTACAGATATAATTATATATTTATATCAAAAAAATTAAGATTTCTTTAATTCGAATTATGTTAATTATCTACAAATCAGGTCTAATATCTGGGGTGGGAGGATTCGAACCTGCGAATGGCGGAGTCAAAGTCCGCTGCCTTACCGCTTGGCGACACCCCAACTGTTTATACGATACCTATTTTGTTAAAGTATTGTCAAGTTTTAAAAAATTAAATATTTAAGATCAAGGTACATTTATGAAGATAAAATTTTATAAGCTACATTATCTAATTTATTAAGTGAAACCTCTTCTTGCTTTTGAATTTTTAGCCATTTTAAAACTACAATTTCTTTTTGTATTTCTTCATCCCCTATAATTATACAAGTAGTAGCATTTAGTTGATTAGCTCTTCGGATTTGTTTTTGTATATTAGAATCATAAAAACTAATATCTACTTTTAAATTAGAATTACGTAATTGATTTAATATACTAAAAGCTAAAATTTTAGCTTTTTCACCTAAGGTGATAATGTAACAGTCTAAATTTGCAATATTCTGATTGTTGGTTGGTATTGATAATAAGAGCCTTTCTATACCCATTGCCCAACCTATTGCGGGTAATTCAGGACCACCTAGAGATTGAATTAAGCCATCATATCTGCCACCACCACAGAGAGTATCTTGAGACCCTAAACTAGAGGATTTGATTTCAAAAGTAGTTTTATTATAATAATCGAGTCCCCTAACTAATAATGGATTTATAGTGTATCGAATAGAGAGTGAGTTTAAATATTGACATACTAAATTAAAATGTATCTGAGAATCATTATCCAAGAAATCTAGTAAAGAAGGAGCTTCCTCAAGTAAAGCTTTTATTTTTGTATCTTTAGAATCTAAAAGCCTTAAAGGATTATTTTGTAAACGCATCTGTGATTCCGTATCTAAATCAGAGATATAATTATTAAAATAATTATATAAAGCCTCCTTATAATAAGTTCTTGTTTCGGAGCTACCTAGTGAGTTTATCTCTAAACTTAAGTTAGGTATTTTTAGGTTTTCTAATACATTTAGTGCCAAGTTAATAATTTCAGCATCAATTCGAGGATCTAAAATCCCTATGCACTCTAAGCCTAATTGATGAAACTGTCTCTGTCTCCCAGCTTGAGGTCTCTCATATCTAAACATTGGGCCACAGTACCAAACTCTATAGGGTAAAGGATTGACATAAAGCTTATGCTCGATAAAAGATCTAATTACTCCGGCTGTACCTTCAGGCCTTAAAGTTAGATTACGTTCACTTCTATCTTGAAAACTGTACATTTCTTTTTGAACAACATCAGTAACTTGTCCTAAACTTTTTGTATATAACTCACTATGTTCAAAAATAGGAGTACGAATCTCTTTATAATTAGCTAGTTCTAAGACCTCTGAGCTGATTCTCTCAATTAATTGCCATGAGTTTATTTCAGGAGAGAATGTGTCCTTTGTGCCTCGAGGTGCTTTAATGGGTGACATAGTTTGCATTTCCTTTTTTGTCTAATTGTTCTAAAAAATTAACTTCAAATATGTATTTTAACGTATTAGAAATAAAAAAAGCTAAAAAGATTTAAATCTCTTTAGCTTTTTTTATTTCTAATAGGGATATTAACCGTTAATAGCAGGAGCTGTTAATGCTACTGGTAAAGTTACACCAGAGGCTAAATCTAACGGGAAGTTGTGAGCGTTACGCTCGTGCATAACTTCCATACCTAAGTTAGCTCTGTTTAAAATGTCTGCCCAAGTGTTGATAACACGACCTTGGCTATCTACAACTGATTGGTTGAAGTTAAAACCATTTAAGTTGAATGCCATTGTTGATACAGAAATCGAAGTTAACCAGATACCTACTACTGGCCATAAACCTAAGAAAAAGTGTAAAGAACGAGAGTTGTTGAAAGAAGCATATTGGAAGATTAAACGTCCGAAATAACCGTGAGCAGCAACAATGTTATAAGTTTCTTCTTCTTGACCGAATTTGTAACCATAGTTAGCAGATTCGTTTTCAGTAGTTTCACGGATTAAACTAGAAGTTACTAGAGAACCGTGCATAGCACTGAATAAAGAACCACCAAATACACCAGCAACACCTAGTTGGTGGAAAGGGTGCATTAAGATGTTGTGTTCAGCTTGGAATACAAGCATGAAGTTGAAAGTACCAGAAATACCTAATGGCATACCATCAGAGAAGCTTCCTTGACCAATTGGGTAGATCAAGAATACAGCAGTTGCAGCTGCAACTGGTGCTGAGAAAGCTACAGCAATCCAAGGACGCATACCTAAACGGTAGCTTAATTCCCATTCGCGACCCATGTAGCATGCTACACCTAATAAGAAGTGTAATACAACTAGTTCGTAAGGACCACCATTATATAACCATTCATCTAAAGATGCAGCTTCCCAGATTGGGTAGAAGTGAATACCAATAGCTGCAGAGCTAGGAATAACAGCACCAGAGATAATGTTGTTTCCGTATAATAAAGAACCAGCAACTGGCTCACGGATACCATCGATATCTACAGGAGGAGCAGCAACGAATGCGATGATGTATACAGTAGTGGCAGTTAATAGTGTAGGGATCATTAAAACACCAAACCAACCGATGTATAAACGGTTTTCAGTGCTAGTAATCCAAGAGCAGAAACGTTCCCACAAGCTTGCGCTTTCGCGTCTTTCTAAAGTAGCAGTCATAATTTTAATTCCAGGTTTTTAAAGGGTATATTTTAATTAACTTCCCAAGTAGTTTTGTACCTGTTATCTACATTATTTTCTTTTCTTAAAGAAAAAACAAGTAAGATTGCAACTGCAGTAGCTAAGTCTTTTAATATATATATTATCTATTAGATAATTGTGATATAATTTTATGTATGAAAAATTCCATTTTCATGTATTGGATTTACTACAAAATGGATTTTGATGAATTGAAATATAATTCAAAAGATATCCTAAAATTTGACTAGTTGACTGCAACTTTAGACTAAAAAAATATTCAAGTAAAATTTATGACACAACAAACTACCAACGTGGGTTCTGTAGTACAAATTATTGGTCCTGTATTAGATATTGAATTTCCAGCGGGACAATTACCAAAAGTATTTAATTCAACCATTGTTAAAGATGGTGATAAAACTATTACTTGTGAAGTTCAAGTGCGGTGTGTAAGTGTGCTATTTTAAGATCATACGAATCTATAAGATATTGACTATATAATTCTATATAAATTTTAGGTACAAAAAATAGCTAAAGTCACATTATTTGTTTAAAAAGTTTTTTTAGGGCTTTAGACTGAAAATTAAAGTGGTTAAATAATGATTCTTGAACATTTTATTTAACTAAATTTCAAAGTTGTAAAATTTAAGATTTTAAACATATAATAAATAGGGCAAAACACAACATATTAGAGCTCACGAGGAAAACTACTTTAGGCATTAAAAGCTAAATCGCCAATATTTATAATGTAAGTTTGCTTGTGAAGTAATTAATTTGAAAAAGTAAATTATTTGAGCTATATGTATGGAGACGTACACGTATAGTTTTTAGGGAGAAATTTATATTTCCACCCAATCAATTGCTAGGCGACAATAGAGTACGAGCGGTTGCAATGAGCTCAACTGATGGACTTGTGTGGTATGTTAAATATTTCAAACATATTTTTATGATGTAAAAAAAAAATTTCATAAAACTTTTTTCTATGACATTATCTGACTTATCTTGATATATTCTTTTTATACAAATATAAAGCTCAAGTGAGGCGACCAACTGAGTCGGGGCAGTTAATGATTGACTAAATTTAAGGTTAGGTTTTATCTAGCGAATCTTTTCAGATTTACGTATGTTATTACTTCTACAAGATTAGTTTAAGTCCAGGTAATCTTGTTCTAAGAAATGAATTAATCTGTACAAGAAACCTACTAATTTAATATCATAGAAGCAGGAACTTAATATATATTTCTTCTTATTTTTTATTAAATAAATTAAAAAGAAAAGATAAAGAGCGGTATTTTAATCTTATTCAAAGATTTGAAACTAGCCAGGTTATATAATATTAATTGGATTAAATGTAAGCTGGTGGAACGCTATATGAAACAAAATTTCATGTATAGTGTGATTAGGGGGAAAATGTTATACGCTTTTTTGTAAAAAGTTAAATTACCTATCTAAATAAAAGAGGAGCAGAAGCTATTGATACTGGGTCTCCAATTAGTGTACCAGTAGGGAAAGCAACGTTAGGAAGAATTTTCAATGTTTTAGGGGAACCAGTAGATGAACTAGGCCCTGTATCTAAAGATACAACTCTACCGATTCATCGCTCAGCTCCAGCATTTACGCAACTAGAAACTAAACCTTCTATTTTTGAGACAGGTATTAAAGTTGTAGATTTATTGGCCCCGTATAGAAAAGGCGGTAAAATCGGATTGTTTGGCGGTGCTGGCGTAGGTAAAACAGTGCTTATTATGGAATTAATTGTGTGGCACAGAAGATTTTTTTATAAGAAAAAGATTATTTTATATTAAATAATACTAAATTAACTCGAGTTCAGACAAAACTAAAGCTGAGTTGATGTGAATCTAATTTTAGATAATGAGTTAAATTTTAAGAATTAATAGAATCTATCAAAATTTAATCGATTAAAATGATTTTGAGGTACAGATACTAATTATCAGAGTATATTAACCGTGTCTAAATTTTATAAAAAGACAACTTGTAATCACCGATTCAAATTACAAAGAGGTGAAAAGATGGCTTGGTTTAAAATATTGTAGGAACAGTTGTAAGTTTTAACAATCCTGATTCCTTAGATAATTAAGTTAAGATAAGTTTAATTTTGAATACTCCCTTGCACTACAAAAGTAAAAATTACATTCGTAAATGATTTGAGTAGGAAACAAAATCAGATAACATAAATGAATTTAAATATTGCATCATTAGAAGATTCTCAATGGATTAACTTTAACTGGAAAGCTATAGAAAATCGAGTAAAGTTTTTGAGGTATCGAATTTTTAATGCCAGTAAAAAAAAAGATGTTCATACAACAGTCCAGTTACAACAGTTAATGCTTAACAGTAGTGCAAATGTGCTGTTAGCTATTAGGCGTGTGACTGCTCAGAACAGAAATTTATCTGGACTTAATAAGATTAGAGTTCATTTAATAGAAGATTTAATAAGTACGGATTTGAATACTTATAAGCCCTTAGTTTATGCTAATTTGCTTATTCCTACTAGTTATAGGAAGCAAAAATTGCTGAAAATCCAAATTATAAAAGATCACTGTATTCAGTTTATCGTAAGAAATGCTTTGGAGCCTCAGTGGGAAGCGAAATTTGAAGATAATAATTATGGTAGTAGACCGGGTAGATCGTCTCACGATGCAATTAATCACATGGTCCAAATTCTAAAAAAGTATAGCTCTAAATCATGGGTAGTTAATATTCACTTAGGAAAAGCTTTGGCTAATATTAAAATAGAAAGTATTTTAAATAAAATTCATGACTTTCCAAAAAGTGATATTATCTTTGCGTGGTTGAAAGCTGATTATTTTACAGATCAAACATATTATCATTCAGAAAACGGGATACCTCAAGGAGATATTATTACTTCGTTATTAGCTAATATTGCTCTTGACGAATTAGATAAAGGTATAAAAAAAATATATTATAGTTTAAATTCTCACCATTTTTATATACGATATAATGATTCCATTCTAATTTTTTGCGCCAGTAAAGATATAGCTTTGGAAATGCGGGGTTTTGCAGTATTATGGTTGAAAAATGTTAATTTATTGTCTAATGTAGAACATTTAGAAATTATCAATACAAAAGCAGGGTTTACTTTTTTGGGGGTTGATATTTTACCTAGAAAAGAAGAAGGTTTGATTTCTATAGTACCTAGTCAAGAAGCCATTAAAATTATTCGTATAAAGCTCAAAACAATTTGGATGAGGGGTAGGGGAAAAGATGTCCAATGGGTTATAGATAAGTTGAACCCGAGAATACGAGAATGGTGTAACTATTATTGTTTCTATAAATCTTCACAAATCTTTAAAGATATTGATAATTGGATGTTCCAAAGATCGGTAAGATACTGTAAAAGAACTCATGCTAACAAATCTTGGGGATGGATGAAGCAGAAGTACTTTGGTAGATTTAACATAAAAAAAAATAGTAAGTGGATTTTTGGTGATAAAGAAAGCGGTAAATATTTAATAAGGTTTAGTTGGACAGCTGCTCGTCAATATATTCCAATACAAATACAAGCTTCCCCAGATAATAGTATTTATGCAGTGTATTGGTTCAAAAGAAATGCTAGTGGTATCATGAATAACCAACTTTGGAACAAGGCGGATTTTAAAATTGCTCAAAGACAAAACCATATTTGTCCTGTCTGCGAGAGTACATTGTATAATCAGGAACCAATAGAGAAACATCGTATTATTATAAAAAAATCCGCCGCTAAAATATCTTCATTTAACATGATCTTTGTTCACTCTATTTGTTATGAATGTATAAAAAAAATTTTTTCTTACTAAATGTATAAAGTAATACTAAAAATTAAATTAAAGCTGTATGCAAGGTAATTTGCTTGTACAGTTTGTTAGGAGATTTATATCTACCTAGTAATAATATTGCTAAAGCTCACGGAGGAGTATCTGTATTTGGTGGTGTAGGTGAAAGAACCCGTGAAGGTAATGACTTATATATGGAGATGAAAGGTGCGATGTGTTATCTATTCGATTTATTGCAATAAACTATTATTACTGTAGTTTCTTCAAATTTTAACTAAATTTTTCATGCAAAAAGTTAAAGCAAATTTGAAGACCAAAAATATGAATATTCAGATCTCTTTTCATATCCACAAAGTCCACAAAGGATAATAATGACGTCATGATTAGTATAGAAGCAATTCGTTTATGATTTATCATGCTTTCTTGATGAGATGGAAATAAACTCTAATCTAAATTTTTGATTGATATAGTAAAATGGAACACATAAAAATTCATTAATTTGTGAGTTAAGGAAAATAAGAAAGTCAAACTTTATTTTACGATTGGAAAAGAGTAAATTTTTTAGGGCGAATTTATTATAAATAATAAAAAATAATATTATTCAAGCCGTGTGCAGTGAAAGTTGCACGCACGGTTTAGATGGGAGCTTAATGAAAAGTTAAGCTACTCCTAACAATCTGGTGTAATTAATGAGAATAATCTTAGTGAATCTAAGGTAGCTCTTGTATATGGTCAGATGGTGTGAGTTGTTCAAAAAGATTAAAAGTAATGACTTAAAACTAGTTAGTATAGATCGTAGTTAAACAATAAAAAGTAAATCTAGGTAAATAAATAATTTATCCGAAGCAAGATTAGATGTATTTAGAAAGGTAAATAATCAGATTATGAATAGATGTAAGCTTTGATATGGATATAGTCATAATATATGAATTCTCACAGTAAAGTAAGTGTTGCTAAATTTTCGTCTGAAAAAGTCAACTGCTATAGTCAGTATTTCTGACATCTTTTAAACTTTACAAAGTATAGTCTATACCTAACCTAAACTTAATTTGAATAGATTGCGAAATAAACTACTGGAACAAACTATATTTAATATATTTACATTGTAAAATGATATGTTAGACAAGGATTAATTAAAAAGAAAAATCAATTAATTATACAAAATATTCAATTTAGTGCTATTTATGCAAACGGAAATAGTTTAGCAAATAATCATACTTTATGAAAGATAGAATAGTTTTTTGGGACATTTTAGATTGGGATCAAATTCGACAATATGTTTTTAAATTTCAAAGAAAAATTTATAGTGCCTCTTTATTAAAAGAAATATGTAGAACTAAATTTCTACAGAAAAAATTTTTACATAGTAAATTACTAAAATTATGGATAACGCATCAAGTAATAAAATTCCAAAAAAATTATATTACTTCTTTTGAAAGACATAAAATCTTTCTTGAGTTAAGTAATATTATGCAAATAAAGTATAAGAAAGAAAATTCAGGAGTTATAAAGGAAAGTAAGATTTTTTTAATTTATACAATATTAAATCCGGAATGGGAAGCTTATTTTAGTATTCAAAAAAAACATCATAATTTTTCTATTACTGAGCTAGTTCGAAAAATTAGTTGCATAGCTTCGAGAAAATATTCTTCTTTATACATTGTTAAAATAAGCTTAGAGCATCAATTGGATTTAATTTATTTGTCTAAGATTACTCGAAGACTCAATACATTTTCTCTAATCAATGATTCTGTTAATCATATATTAGAATCTGGAATTATAAGAACCTATAAAGAATTTCTCACCAAAAAGTTTTTTATTTTACAATACGATGAAAGATATGATATTAAGCTATCTCTTTTATTACTGGAAGCTCTGTTTAGCGACTTTTCAACAATTTTTCATAGCTATATACGTAAAAGACAGGTACTAGAGATAAGTTTTTACTCTGAAGTTAGTTGTCAATATATGAGATATTTGCATAATTTTATTATTTTAGATCCAGAAAAATCACGAATAGAGGATGTTCGAACACTTTTGCAATATTGGCTATATAAAATAGGAATTAAAAAGCCAGTTAAGAGAGCTAAAAATTTATCCAAATCGCTTAAAGTAGAGTTAAATCATTACTTAATAATAAAAAATAATAATAAAAACACGCGAATATATCCATCCAAATATGCTCAAGCATATTTACTGGAAATCATTTCTAATATAATAAAAAAAATGAGAAATGCATCTTTAATATTATTTATTCAGCTCATATCAACAATCTTAAAGCGTTGGAAAAGTTATTTTAGTATTTGCAAGTGTAGTGAAATCTTTAATAGATTGGATAATCTAATTTTTCAAAAAATTAGAGCTTGGGTTTTTCGAAGACATAGTAATTGGTCGAAATCTAACGTAAAACAGAAATATTTTGCCCCCATCGTTGATATTAAATACTATAAACGACTATATACTGGAAACTGGATTTTATCATCTTCCTTTGAAAGTAAAAATCTAGATACTGCAGTATTTATAGTACCTAAATTGCGATGGCATAATTGTGGAATTAAGTTTAATACAACAAATTTTTCAAACTCATTTCACTTAAATTATTTATATCGTTATGGCAGATATCCTAACTTGAATATTTTGTAAGTGAGTCGTATGATGAGAAATTATCAGGTACGATTCTTCACCGAATTCGACATAAGAATGAATTTAGGTATCAATGAACCTCCAGGAGCACGTATGCGTGTGGGCTTAACTGCCTTGACAATGGCTGAATACTTTAGAGATATTAATAAGCAGGATGTTTTACTGTTTATCGATAATATTTTTAGATTTGTACAGGCAGGTTCGGAAGTATCTGCTTTATTAGGTAGAATGCCATCTGCTGTAGGATATCAACCGACTCTAGCTACAGAGATGGGAGCTCTTCAAGAAAGAATTACATCTACAAAAGAAGGATCTATTACATCTATTCAAGCAGTTTATGTACCTGCAGATGATTTAACAGATCCAGCACCAGCCACTACCTTTGCTCATTTAGATGCTACTACAGTACTAGCTCGTGGTTTAGCAGCAAAAGGTATTTATCCTGCAGTAGATCCTTTAGATTCAACTTCTACTATGTTGCAACCAAGTATTGTTGGAGCTGAGCATTATCAAACAGCTCAGAAAATTAAAGAGAATCTTCAACGATATAAAGAATTGCAAGATATTATCGCCATTCTAGGGTTAGATGAACTTTCTGAAGAAGACCGATTAACTGTAGCTAGAGCTCGTAAAGTTGAAAGATTTTTATCTCAACCATTCTTTGTTGCTGAAGTTTTTACAGGTTCTCCCGGAAAATATGTTTCGTTAGCTGATTCTATTAAAGGTTTTAATATGATATTAAATGGAGAATTAGATTCTTTACCAGAACAATCCTTTTATTTAGTAGGTAATATTGATGAGGCTATTGAAAAAGCTAAAAAAATGAGCGAATAGAGGAAATTTTATGAGTATTGATATTCGTGTTATAGCGCCAGATGGCACGACGTGGGATGCAAATGCAGAAGAAATTATTCTCCCGAGCAGTACCGGGCAATTAGGTATCCTGTCTAATCATGCTCCACTATTAACAGCAATAGATATTGGAGTTATGAGAGTTCGTATAGGTAAGAATTGGACTCCTGTGATTTTAATGGGAGGTTTTGCAGAGGTTGAAGATAATAAATTAACTATTGTAGTTAATGGTATTGAAGAAACTACTTCTATTGATTTAGATCAGGCTAAAGAAAACTTAGATTTAGCTTTGGAAAACTTAGATTTAGCTGAATCTAACAAGGAAAAAATTGAATTATTACAAAATGTTCGTAAAGCTAGAGCCAGAGTTCAGGCTTTAACTACAGCGACTTTAAATTAAAAAATAAACTAAGAGAATCGGTAGAAAACTTAATCAATAATTTTCTACCGTTCCTTTTAGTTTATTTAGCTTAAACCTGTGCAAATATAATCGAAATATAGACCCATTTCTTTACCAGCTTCTGGTCCAACTAAACCACTAGTTACTTCTTCCATAGCCTGGATAGCTTGGATAGTCGCACCTACAGGTACACCTAAAGAGTTATAAGTTTCTTTTAATCCATTTAAAACTCTTTCATCTAAGATTGAAGGATCACCAGCTAACATTCCATAAGTTGCATAACGTAGATAGTAATCTAAATCTCTGATACAAGCTGCATATCGTCTTGTAGTATACATATTACCGCCTGGACGTGTAATATCAGAATATAGTAGGGCTTTAGCTACAGCTTCTTTAATAATAGTAGCAGAATTTGAAGCAATAGTTGAAGCTGCACGTACACGTAATTCACCGGTTTTGAAATAACCTTTTAATTTTTCAACAGAACTGTCATCTAAATATTTACCTTGGATATCAGCAGCGTTGATTACTGAAGTAATTGCGTCTTGCATAGTATTAATTTCCTTTTCTAAAAATTATTATTGTTATTTGACATCTCTAAAACAGACAGATTGTGATTCTATTTCAAAGTGCAAGATTAAAATCTTATTGCATAGCACCTAATGTGTAGTCAAAATAAAAGCCTGCTTCAGCAGCATCTTGACCTGAAAGTAAAGAACTAGCAACTTCTTTCATACAACGAATACCTTCGGTAACCCCTGAGATAGGTGTGCCTAAAGAATTATACATCTCTTTTACACCCACTAATCCAATTTCTTCTACTGGTGTAACATCACCAGCTACAATACCATAAGTAATTAAACGTAAGTAATAATCTAAGTCTCTTAGACAAGTAGCTGTCATTTCTTCACCATAAGCGTTTCCGCCTGGAGAAACCACATCTTGGCGTTTTTGGAATAATTGTTGGCCGCCTTGTTTAACAATTCTTTCTCTGTTATCTGTTAAGATTTGTGCAATACGTAAACGACGTTGACCTGATAATACAAAACTTTTAATTCTATCTAATTCACCTGGACTTAAATATCTTGCTTCAGCATCAGCATTAACGATTGATTTTGTAACAATACTCATAAAAACTCCGAATATTTACCCTAGATAGGATAGTAGGTTTAATTTTAATAATAAGTAGTATATACAATATATGTAATGTAAGAAAGATAAAAAACATTATTCATTAAATTATGCTATATTAACTTATTCTATCCCTATAGAATTTAAATTTCTATAGTTAGATTAGTTACTATGTATTGTAATTTATTTCATAACTTGATTTGTTTTTTCCTTCACAGAATATATTCTATATTTATTATGCGTAGGAAATAGAAAGTATTATAAAAAATTTTAATTGCGAAGTACGAAAGCAAAAAAGTTTTTGCACAATTCACTGTAGCAATATAATCACTCTATTTTAATATTCTCAACCATTAACATTAAAGTTTGTAAAAAAATAATTGCCAATGTAGGTGAGCAGTCAATTCCAAAAATAATAGGTACAGTTCCTTCAAATAAACGCAAATAGGGTCTGGTTAAGCGATGAATAGTGTAAAAAGGTTCAACATACCAATTAATGTTTGGGAACCAACTGAGTGTTATTTTAGTTAAGATTAAGATAAAATATAGTTGTAAAAAATTAAATAGAGTTGCTACGAGTACATTGGTCAAATTTATACTGGATGCTTCATTCATAATTATGTCATTATTTTTATCAGAATATACTCAATTGGTCCTTCTCTAGAAATCTTCAAATAACAATAATCAAACTATATTTTATATAATTATTAACTATATAAAATATAGTAAGCTTGTACATTGATTATTATTGAGCATACATCTCAAAAGATTTATCATATATTACATTATAATGACCCTTACTACAATAGTCTAGATATAACCCTTGTGTCTAGGAATAGAACTAAGTCAATCATAAAATTTTTTTAGTAAAAGAATGAGTAACTAAGCTAATGAAGATTTTATTACTTAAAACAAGAGTAGGTATTAAAAGTAATTTTTTAATAGTATATTGAACTAGAAATCCAAGTTATTAAGATAATTTAAGGAAGATTATATAATCTATACAGCTATAACTAATACCTGTATTATATACTAACATATTGTACCTTCTAGTTATTAAACCAACAGTATAAGTTTAGTTCTCGTTATATATTCACTACGGCTGCAAAATAAAGATTATTACTTCATTTATGTGAATTTTATTTCCTTTAATATATAAAGATATTACATCTAATTAGTTAATTAAACTTAGTTAGGAAGTATGTTACTTATTCTTTTCGTCGACTTGAACGGTTTTTTAGTATAGTGGAACAAAATATTGAATTTGAAATATGATAAAGTATTGTTTTATTATTGCTATCGAGTAATATTAAAATTATTGCTATCGAGTAATATTAAAAATAAATATCACACTAGAAATTTTTTTATGTATAACACAGACAAAAATCTTTGGAGTTGGGGATTTACCTCAGGAGCCGAAAATTGGAATGGACGACTAGCAATGATAGGTTTTGTTGCTCTGGTTGTTACAGAAAACTTCTTTCAAACTGATATTCTAAATTTTCTAGGTTTATTAAACTAGATTTGAAATTTATTGAATCCAACCATAACTGTGTAACCCCTGTCCTAAAAAATTAACGCCAAGGTAACATATCCAAACTACAATAAAACCAGCGGAAGCTAAAATTGCTGCTGGTTTTCCTTCCCAACCACGTTGGATACGAACATGTAAATATGTCGCAAAAATTAACCAAGTAATAAGTGCCCAACTTTCTTTAGGATCCCAACTCCAGTAAGACCCCCAAGCTTCATTGGCCCATACTGCACCAGATATGATCCCTAATGTTAATAAAGGAAACCCTAAGGCGATCGTACGATAACTTAAATTATCAATACTTGCTAAAAGCTGTAACCTTTGTTCGGTGTAGGAAGCAGAGATAGGAAGTAATTCTCGAGGTGTTGAAGATGATATCCGAGAGTCCAAAGTCAAAGGAAATAAATTATTTTGGTTTAAAATCAGAAAAAGAATACCTAATAGTGTTCCTACCATTAAAACTGCATAACTAACCATCATAACACTTACGTGCATAACTAACCAATTAGACTTTAATGCAGGTACTAAAGCCGTTGATTTTTGCATATTAGTAGGTAATGCAAGTGCAGCAAACCCCATTATTAAAGTTGCCAAGGGACTAATAATTGAACCAATGACATTACTTTGACTTTTATTCTCTAAAAGCAATGTTATAAAAGTTGTACACCAAGTTAAAAAGAGTAAAGACTCATATAAATTACTTAGTGGAAAATGCCTAGTCTCTATCCAACGCATTGTAATGATTATAAATAGAATAAGATTGGATAGAGTTAAACTCGCCTTAGCTATAGTGAATAATAAGTTAAATTTTGGAAATGCTATACTACTCCAATACAGAAACATACTAACCATTAGCATCAAAAAACTCCAACTAGCAGAACCACTGTATAAAATATTCATAAAATATAATTTCTCCGACACTTCAATGCTGTTATTATCTATATTATAAACTATAGTATAGGTAATTATAGATAATAATTTGCTAACTTATATTTTACATATATATTAACAATTATACCTATAGAGTTCATTGTATCAATTGAATTATAAAATTAATACTTGTCTAATTTTCAAATTTAAAAGAAGTGTTATAATAAAATTTTGTTGGTATGTAGTATTTATTTATGCTTTAAAAAATTTTTTAAGAATTATTTTATCAGGAGATTTCATGAGTATATTTTTCGGTTACGTACTATTCTTAGTTGCATTCTTTGCTCTTTCTACTGGGTTATATATAGGTTTGAAAACTATTAAATTAATTTAATATGAACTGAGCAAAAGTAAACGATCTATAAATTGACAGTGTTTTAATAGAAATAAGTTGATTTTATGAATTTCACAGGAACTTTGGTTTCTCGGTATATAATAATAAAATTATTCCGTAAATATAAATCATTAAATTCCATGTAATAAACTCTTTTGTTAATGATATGGAATTTAATGCGAGACATCTAGATTAGTTTATAGGTAAAATATTATAAATAGGGAATACTAAAGAATCTGTAAATCTCCTTTCAACTAGGCAAAGCATTTATATAACTATTATTAAGAGAATAAATAATATGAACCAGTTTGAATTACTTAATTCTAACACTATCTTACATAAGACAGAACATTTACTTAATATCGCAACTAATCGTTATCAGATAACGATACAAGTTGCCCATAGAGCTAAACGTAGGAGATATGAAGATGTCGATATAGTTGATGATCCTAAAATTAAACCAATTATTAGAGCTATCCTAGAAATGGTTGATGAAATAACTCAGCCTGAAATCATAGGCAATTAATAAATGCGTAGCATCAATACATGTTAATAAAACTTAAACTAAATAGATAAGTATTATTCCTACTATATATATAAATAATACTTTAGGTCTCTACTTAAATTAATTAATTTTTAAAGATCTAAAGAAGCTAAATTTTATTTTCATATAAATTATCTTATCACTTCATATAATATAGGAGAAAGATCATGCTAGATGCATTCGCAAAAGTTATTGCACAAGCAGATGTAAGAGGAGAATTTTTAAGCAAGCCTCAACTAGACGCATTAGCGGCTATGATTGCTGACAGCAACAAACGTATGGACGTTGTAAACGGCATTAACTCTAATGCAACTGCAATTGTTACAAATGCTGCTCGCGCTTTATTCTCTGAACAACCACAATTAATTCAGCCAGGTGGAAATGCTTATACTAACAGACGTATGGCTGCTTGTTTACGTGACATGGCAATCATCTTACGTTATGTAAGCTATGCTATGGCTGCTGGTGATTCTAGTGTTTTAGATGATAGATGTTTAAATGGCTTAAGAGAAACTTATCAAGCTTTAGGCACTCCTGGTTCTTCAGTTGCTGTAGCAGTTGGAAAAATGAAAGAAGCTTCAGTAGCAATTGCTAACGATTCAAGCAAAGTAACTCCAGGCGATTGTAGCTCTTTAATTTCTGAATTATCTAGCTATTTTGATCGTGCTGCTACAGCTGTAGTATAATATATTCTTATATTTAAGTTAAGTTAAGTATATAACTTTACATTGAATCTTATTAATTCTACTAAAAATTAAGGTCTAAAAATTATCATGAAAACTCCAATTACTGAAGCAATCGCTACTGCAGATAGCCAAGGACGCTTCTTAAGTGCTACTGAACTACAATCAGTTTTCGGTCGTTACAATAGAGCAACAGCTAGCTTGGATGCTGCTCGTGCATTAACAAACAATGCGCAACAATTAATTACAGGCGCTACTCAAGCTGTATATTCTAAATTCCCATACACTACTCAAATGTCTGGTCCTAACTTTGCTTCAAGCTCAGTAGGTAAAGCTAAATGTGCAAGAGATGTAGGTCACTATCTTCGTATGGTTACTTATTGTTTAGTTGTAGGTGGCACTGGTCCAATCGACGAGTACTTAATTGCTGGTTTAGAAGAAATCAACCGTAGCTTTGACTTATCTCCTAGTTGGTATGTAGAAGCTTTACAATATGTTAAAGCTAATCATGGTTTAGCTAGCCAAGCTGCTAATGAAGCTAACACTTATCTTGATTACGCAATCAATGCTTTAAGCTAATCAGTTAGTATTTGAAGAATCAGAATTTATATGAAAAATATTTTTCTGATTCTTCAAATACTAACTGATTAGCTTAAAAAAATAACTAATACTAGATATTTAACTTCATGGTACTTATTATTGCTGGAAAATATTGAATTTAATTTTAACAGTCTTGAATTGACTAAATATTAAAGTTCTTATGTAATACTTGAATTAAGTAGTAAAGAACTATGGCTTATGGCAAGATATGATTACGCTGAATTATAAGAATTTAATATTGTTGAATCATATAGTATTAATTGTAAGAAAATAGACCGTGCAATGATGATACCTGTTATAATTTTACCTTTTTTATCTTTTTCCTCCCAGGCTTATATTCATGATATGCCTTCTTGTTTCAAGCTACTGATTTTGAGCGACGGTTCTTTAACACGCCATCTTCAACTGATTTTAAATAGTACAATTCAAGTTGAAATAGATATGTTCGACAAGCATTCATTATTGAATTATCATTATTGTGGGATACATTCAGTGATTCCTGGGCCACGAATAAGTAGACGAATTTGGCTGATTACAGAGCAAAAAGAGAAAGTAGTTTATGCTCATTCAATCTGGCCAAGAAATATGTTTCTTAGGGATTTTAGCAATCCTGACCAATCAATAGGTAATTGGTTAATTGAATCTGAAATAGACGTGTTTAAATATATTTATAAAATTGAATATGTTTATAGTTATCATCTGGAACAAAATTTTAATTCTCCGGGACCATTTTGGTCGAGATATTATTTTTTAGTTCGTAATGGGTGTATTTTAACTTCTGTTCAAGAGGTATTTTCCCCTTTGTTGTCATAGTAATCACTAAATTAATGGAAAAATTCCGGATTGTCATGAAGATAAAGACTTCGTTACATAGAACAGCTTTTACGACCTATTGAGGAATATGTTAATATGTCGTTTTATTTCAGTAATATTTGAGTAATGGAACGGATGAATATTTCATTTGTCAATGATAAAATTCCCAGAGTTATAATGCTAATGACTATGAACAATAAGTGAATTTTGCAGGTTACCCTAAAGACAAAACTTTTATTAATGGATATTATAATAGTAAAGTATGTGGATTAATTTTCTAACAACCCGTAGAGAGCGCAAATTAAACAAATATCAAAGAATTTTAAAGCAGGTTAATTTGTTTGAAAATGAACTAAAATTGTTATCGGATATAGACATTAGAGAAAAAACACAAATATTCAAACAACAAATTCAAGCTGGTATCTCCCTAGAAGAATTACTGCCAGAAGCTTTTGCGGTAGTTAGAGAAGCTGGAGTCAGAACATTAGGTTTGCGCTTGTTCGATGTTCAAATTTTAGGAGGGATCGTTTTGCATGAAGGTAAGGTTGCTGAAATGAAAACAGGAGAAGGCAAAAGCTTAGTCTCTGCCTTACCAGCATACCTAAATGCATTATTCCAATCAGGCGTTCATATTGTAACAGTCAATGATTATCTGGCGAAGCGGGATTCAGAATTAATTGGTAATATTCACCGATTCTTGGGACTATCTGTGGGGTTAATTCAACAAAGTATGGATGCTACCACTCGGCAAAAAAATTATTCTTGTGATGTGGTGTATGTAACTAATTCAGAACTGGGATTTGATTATTTACGCGATAATTTAATTGGCAAACTATCGGACAAGACAATTCAGAATATGACTTATTCAATTATTGATGAAATAGATTCAATTCTAATTGATGAGGCTCGCACACCTTTAATTATTTCAGTTACATCCGAGCAAACTAGCGATGAAAAATACATAAAAGCAGCTTATTTAGCTCAAACGTTACGTATTAATCAACACTATGCAGTTGATGAAAAACGAAAAGGAATAACATTAACGGAGGAAGGAATTTTAGTTTTAGAAACAATATTAGAAATTAATAATCTTTATGATGCTAAAAATCCATGGTTTCCGTATATTGTAAATTCTTTGAAAGCCAAAGAATTATTCTTCTTAAATACAGATTATATTATTCAAGACAATACTATTGTTATTATTGATGAAAGTACAGGTCGTCTTCAAGTGGGCAGAAGATGGTCAGATGGTTTACATCAAGCAATTGAAGCTAAGGAAAATTTAAATATTCAAAAAGAAACAGAAATTTTAGCTTCTATTACATATCAGCACTTATTTTTAAGATATACCAAAATCAGTGGAATGAGTGGAACAGCTACCACGGAAGAAATTGAGTTTGATCAAATTTATGGTCTAGAAGTTATCGATATTCCTACCAATCGTCCTATGATTCGTAAAGATTTACCAGACTTAATTTATAAAACGGAATATGGTAAGTGGCAAGCTATTTGTAAAGAATGTTTGGACATGTATTCTATAGGGAGACCAGTATTAGTTGGCACTAGTAGTATTCAAAAATCAGATTTACTATCAGGTTTGTTAAAAATAGAAAAAATACCTCATCAGTTATTGAATGCAAAACCAGATAATGTAACTAAAGAAGCTCAAATTGTTGCCCAAGCTGGACAAAAATATACTATTACTATAGCTACGAACATGGCTGGTAGAGGAACTGATATTATCTTAGGCGGAAATGCCAGTTACTTGGCTCGTTTGTTGATTATAGATCTAGTTGCAGAACGTCTATTCAATAATAAAAATTTTAATAGTATTTATTTATTGCAAGACCAAGATATATATCAAACAACAATCAGTGCCTTATTATCTTTACTAGATTCTGTAGAAGAATTAGTGCAGAAAGACTCCAGGTATAAAAATTTGTCTCTATCCGACTTAGAAAGTTATGTGTTTCAATCCTCAGAAAAAATAATTAAATCAAACTTATTGGTTGACTTATTAAAAGAAATGTATGATATAATATATAGTAATTACAATGAAATATTTGAACAACAGAAACAAGAAATTATAGATTTAGGTGGCTTATATGTTATTGGTAGTGAGAGACATGAATCTAGAAGGATAGATAATCAGCTCAGAGGAAGAGCTGGTCGACAAGGAGACCCTGGTTTATCCAGATTTTATCTTAGTTTAGAGGACAAATTATTACGTATTTTTGGTGGTAACCAACTAAGTAGTTTTATGGATATTCTTCAAATCGATGATTCTCAACCCATAGAAGCACCTTTCCTGAGTAAAAGTATTGAAAATGCTCAAAAAAAAGTAGAGTCTTTTTATTATGATGCTAGAAAACAACTGTTTGAATATGATGAGGTTTTGGACAAACATAGACAAGCTATTTTTACTGAGAGATACCGTATTCTAACTATTACTTATTTGCGAGATTACGTTAATTTTTATATTGAACAAGCAGTTAGTGATATAAGCGAATATATTATTAAAGCGATAAAAAAACAGGATGAAGAAACGATCTTTTTTTATCTAAATAGAATCAGAACTTTTTTAGGGATAGAAGAACCCTATGATATATATGCTATCTTACAATTAAATTATGAGCAAGTAGAATTATATTTTAGAGAGCAAGTTCGTATAGCATACGATCTCAAAGAGGCTTACTGGGAGGACGAATGGCCAGGTATTATTCGAAGATTGGAACGATATATACTATTGAATAGTATTGATAATGCTTGGACTATTCATTTAAAAGAAATGAATATTTTAAAAGATGTGATCGGATGGAGAAGTTACGGTCAGCAAAATCCGTTAGTAGAGTATCAAAATGAAGCTTTTATTCTATTTATTGCATTATTTAGAACTGTAAGGCAAGGAACATTAGGATCGTTTTTTTCTACTAGCATCTTTTCCGCATTAAAATAAAATTGATACAACATTAGTAATAATTAATATATTTTTAAGGAACTAAATTAGTATGTCTCGTTACAGAGGGCCTAGATTACGTATTGTTAAACGATTAGGTGAATTACCTGGTTTAACACGTAAAAAAATTGATGAAATGAAATCTCACAGCAGATTAAAGAAAAAAAACAATAAATTATCTGAATATGCTATTCGTTTACAAGAAAAGCAGAAATTACGTTTTAATTATGGCATAACTGAAAAACAATTATTACGTTATGTCTATTTGGCTAAGAAAGTTAAAGGATCTACTGGCCAAGTTCTCTTGCAACTGTTAGAAATGCGTTTAGATAACACTGTATTCAGACTAGGCATGGCACCGACAATTCCTTCTGCGCGTCAGCTAGTAAATCATGGTCATATTTGTGTTAACAACCAAAAAGTAACAATTCCTAGTTTTCAATGTAAGCCAGGTGATATTATAAGTGTTAAAAATAAAACAGAATCTCGAGAATTAGTTAAAAACAATTTGCTTTCTCCGGCATTAAGTAATATTCCTACTCATTTAGAAATTAATCGTGAAAAGCAGGTTGCTACTGTTAATGGAATAATTGAACGTTCTTGGGTCGCTTTAACTTTAAACGAGTTATTAGTTGTGGAATTTTATTCCAGAAAATAGATTATATAATAAGGAAAACCACTTAAAAGTTCATATGATTAGAATTAGATTAAAATGTTTTGGAAGAAAGAAATACAAAACGTATAGAATAGTTATTATGTATAGTAAGACACGTAGAGATGGCAGAGTCATTGAAGAAGTAGGTTTTTACAACCCTCAGACTAAAGAAACTCAATTATCTATAGAACGGATTAAAGTTCGTTTAGCTCAAGGAGCTCAGCCTAGCGATACAGTAAAAAATCTGTTAAGTAAAGCCAAAATTATTTAGCTCGAAAAACTAATTACAACTGGTAAATAGCAAATTATAATTACTAGATATATTTTAATTTATGGGGGAAATAAATTTTGTCTAAATTTACATTGAAAATTTTATGGTTAGAAAATAATGTGGCTTTAGCTATTGATCAACTTGTCGGAAATGGGACGAGTCCTTTAACGGCATATTTCTTTTGGCCCCGAAATGATGCATGGGAACAAATCAAAGTAGAAATTGAATCTAAGCCTTGGATTTCAGAAAGAGAAAAAATTGATATTTTAAATAAAGCAACCGAAATTATTAATTATTGGCAAGAAGAAGGGAAAGAACAATCGTTAACAAAGGCACAGGAAAAATTTCCAGAATTAATTTTTGTAGGAGGAGTGTAACTACTCACCTATGTGTATATGGGTAACTCAAGAGATGGTGCAAAATATCGACATGATACTGTTGACCTGTGAAGCTTTACATTTTTCAATTCTTCATAAAATAGTAGCTTATACGCCTGAAATAAACTCAATGCCATACCCTTATATTACTTCCTTGCAAATTTTTCAGATTAGACATAGTAATCAACTAAGATTATTAAATATTGCCCACCCCATATTTTTGAAAGAAATAATAGATTTAACTTATATCATTCGAGATATTCTTATAAAAGATAATCTAATAATAACAATAAAAAAATTTTTATTATTGAATAGTGAAGAAGTGTATTTATTAAATGATTCCGAATACGGAGTATTTATCCGAAGATTTCAGTTCTTATTTCGGTACCATTTTGATAGTCGAGCAATTGGCGTAAAATATTATAAAGATGATAACCAAATAAGGCAGGTAGCTTTGATGAATTTATATATATTATATCTTTTGACTAATCAAAATGGATACGAGCATTTTTTCTCGTACTTAAAAGATTATAAATTATATTGTCAGTTAACATAACTGTATAAATAAGAAAACAGTATATTATTGATACTCTTAAATGCATAAATATACTGTTTTCTTGCTTATACTTTGTACATCATTTCCTTAGACTAAGAAAGTAGTCCAGTATTAGTTAAGCCTAAAATCACTCCCGCACCTACAACATGTCCTAAACTAGTAGTCGCAAGCAATTCCGGCAAGCCAAATCCTTTTAAACCAGCTACTGGAATAGATGGACCTAAACCACGAATTTGAATAGCATAACGCCCAACTAGCATTACTAATAAGTTACTGGCAATCATAATTAAAGCAATTTGCAAAGACCAGCCTGAAGTAGGACCTGCTGCATTCATTAAAGGTTGTAATATCATAATTATTTTTAACAATTAGTAATTTAGAATTGATATAAAAAGTGCACTATATTATGTACTTTTTATCAATTCTAAATGTTAGTCAGTTATCGTTCAACTATTCTATAAGAAGTAGTTACATTTTTATTGATAATTTAGTTTTCTCGATTAACAAAAGGTAATAAAGATAATATACGAGCACGCTTAATTGCTTTACTGATCAATTTTTGCTGCTTCGAATCTAATCCGGTTAAACGTCGTGGTAAGATCTTGCCCTGACGAGAAATAAATTTGCGTAGTAAATCAATATCTTTATAATTAATCTCTTGATTTATTTTTAACGCAGAGGTACGTTTTTTAGATACATTCATACTTTATGATTGCTAGAGATAATTTGTATTTGAGATTTTATAAATTATTTAATTTCTTTAAACACAGTATGTCTGTTACAATTAGGACAAAATTTCGAACATTCTAAACGACTTGGAGAATTTCTTCTATTTTTTGTACTAGTGTAACGAAATATACCAGGCCCTCTTTCTTGTTCTTCGACTCCCTGCCTACAAGTAGTACATTCTAGAGTTATAGTTACTCGAACCCCTTTGCTTTTTCCCATATAGTTTATAGCGCTAATGTAAAAATTCTTTGCTTTTGAGTAATACTTATGTTATACAATATTATTTAACTGAAAAATATCCTCATATTATTATATTACTATGGTTAAATTGCTTTTGCAAACTGCATTCTAACATTCTCAAAATTTTAGTGGTATAATTGAAACATAATGTAATTAAGATATACACATATGAATGCAGGTTTGTTATGCCACTAAAAAAATCAATACTTAAACGAATTAAAGTATCAAAAAGAAATCAAAATAAAAATAAGATTTACAAAACGATAGTAAAAAATGTTATCAAAAAATTTCGTTTAAATACAGTGACCTCTTCTACAGTAGATGTTATAGAGCTTGATGCACAGTTAAGAATAGTATATAGCAAAATTGATCGAGCTGTTCAAAAAGGTGTACTACATCCGAATACAGGAGCCCGAAAAAAGTCACGTTTGGCTCAAGCGCTAAAAAAATTTTTAGAGACTCGCTAATAATCAATTCTCCATTCTAAATGATAGTTTGGAGAAATTTTTTTCTTCATCATCTACAATAGTAAAGGTGATGAAGAAAGCCAAGTCTTCCAAAAAGTAAGGAGTCATAAATTGCTTACTAATAAAGCATAGATTGGCGCATGTTATTTTTTATCTATTCCTGACCATAAAGATTCTTACTAGTTTTATGCCGAAGTAAATCTATATAAAATAATAGATTAAATTTGTACTGGATTTTGGTATCAGTTATTAATTTTCTACTTAGAATTAAAAAACTATAAATTAAGACACGTATGTTGGATTCCTAACTGTTAATTTTTTATCTCTCCAATGAATTTTCCATGACTAAATTATAGAGTATATATGCATGTATGAAGTCTTAATAAGAATGATCATTTTGAGTTTAATCAAGTATGAAGCATTATTTTAAAGTAATTATATAGATTGTAAATTAATTGAGTAGAGCTATAGAGGAAATACATGATACAACAAACAAATGTAACTTCATATTTTACATTGCCTGATCTGGTACAAATTCAAAAAGAAAGTTTTCGCCAATTTGTAGAGAAGGGTTTAAGTGAAGTTTTAGCCTCTTTTCCTTCTATTATTGATCCCACTCATAAAATTGAGCTACAAATTTATGGTAAAGAATATAAAATAAAATTCCCTAAATTTAGTATTAGAGAAGCTAAATATAAAGATAAAACTTATAGTGTTCAAATTTATGTTGCAGCAAAACTCCATCGAAAAGACTTAGAAACACATCTTTTACAGGAAATTTCTCCTACAAATAAATCCCCAAAAACGTATTTAGATAATCAAAAAAAAAGAAACAAAATGTATCGTAAAAGATATATTTTAATTGCAGATTTGCCGATAATGACTAATCGAGGCACTTTTATCATTTCAGGTACAGAAAGGGTAATAGTTAATCAAATAGTTAGAAGTCCTGGAGTTTACTACAAACAAGAAAGCGATAAAAATGATAAGCAATCATACTCTGCCAATATTATTTCTAATCGAGGCTCCTGGTTGAAATTTGAAATAGATACTAAAAATCAAATGTGGGTTCGAATAGACAAAACTCATAAAATTAATATTATTGTTTTTTTAAGAGCCATTGGTCTAACTTTGAATGATATAAAGAAGGGAATTAACCAGTATTCTTTTTTATTCACAGCTTCTCAGCTATATGCTAACAAAGAGTTTGTTAAAGAAACAGGTAAATTTAATCTGGAGACTTTATCGGAAGAAGAAGCCTTATATATAGTGTACAGTAAATTAAGACCTAATGAACCTACTACTGTTCAAGTAGCCCAGCAGATGATATATGCTCGTTTTTTCGATCCGAAAAGATATGATTTAGGGAGTGTAGGACGGTATAAATTAAATAAAAAGCTAAACTTAAATTTACCCCCTTCCTTGCATGTGTTATCTACTCAGGATATTTTAGCTGTAATTGAATATTTAATTAATTTTAGAGAACAGAAGATTGGTAGTTTTGATGATATCGATCATCTAGGTAATCGTCGTATCCGATCAGTCGGAGAACTATTGCAAAATCAATTTCGTTTAGGTATGAATCGTTTAGAGCGAATTATACGGGAAAGAATGATTGTTTGTGATATAGAATCCTTAAGTTTAGCTAATTTAATAAATCCAAAACCAATTATAGCTGTAATTAGAGAATTTTTTTGTTCTAGTCAATTATCTCAATTTATGGACCAGACAAATCCTTTGGCAGAGTTGACGCATAAAAGGCGTATAAGCGCTTTAGGTCCAGGAGGATTAAATCGAGACAGAGTTAGTTTTGCCGCTCGAGATATTCACCCAAGTCATTATGGCAGAATCTGTCCTATAGAAACCCCAGAAGGTCCTAACGCTGGGTTAATAGGTTCTTTAGCACTATGCGCTCGAGTTAATTGTTATGGTTTTCTAGAGACACCTTTTTATAAAGTACATCAAGGTATTATTCAGAAGCAATTGAACCCTATTTATCTCACTGCAGATGAAGAAGATAAAGTCCGAGTTGCTCCTGGTGATATCACCGTTCAAGAGAATAGTAATGCTATTGTTGGAGACATTATTCCGGTTAGGTATCAACAAGACTTTATTGTAACTGATACTAGTAATGTAGAATACGTTTCTGTCTTACCTATTCAAATTTTATCCTTAGCAACGTCTCTTATTCCATTTTTAGAGCATAATGATGCCAATCGAGCTCTAATGGGATCCAATATGCAGAGACAAGCAGTTCCTTTACTATATCCAGAAAAACCCATTGTAGGTACAGGTCTTGAGGCTAAAACAGCAAGAGATTCTGGAGTAATTATAGTTAGTAAAGTGAAAGGAAAAGTCATATATGTATCTGCGAATAGGATAGGTATTCAATACGATCAATGGAAAACGATATACTACAAATTAAAAAAATATCATCGTTCAAATCAGGATACTTGTATTAATCAGCGACCTACTGTATGGTGTGGTCAATTAATTGAAAAAGGGCAAGTGATTGCAGACGGCGCTTCTACAGATGGAGGAGAAGTTGCATTAGGCCGTAATGTTTTAATTGCATATATGCCATGGGAAGGATATAATTACGAAGATGCTTTTCTCATTAGTAATCGATTAGTATATGAAGATATTTATACGTCAATTCATATTGAAAGATATGAAGTTGAAGCGAGACAGACTAAATTAGGGTCGGAAGAAATTACTCGAGAAATCCCAAATATTAATGAACTGGCAATTAAACATTTGGATCAACATGGAATAGTAACAACCGGCGCTTGGGTAAATTCTTCCGATATTCTAGTCGGCAAAATAACACCGAAAGGAGAATCAGATCAATTGCCAGAAGGTAAATTATTACGAGCTATTTTTGGTGAGAAAGCTAGAGATGTCAAAGACTCTTCATTACGATTGCCTAATGGAACAAAAGGAAGGGTTGTAAGCGTGCGTGTTTTTACTCGGAAAGGAGGAGATGATTTACCGCCAGGCAGTAATGCCTTAGTAAGAGTTTACGTTGCTCAAAAAAGAAAAATCCAAGTAGGTGACAAAATGGCAGGTCGTCATGGTAACAAGGGTATTGTATCTCGTATTTTACCGCGCGAAGATATGCCTTATATGATGGATGGTACACCAGTGGATATTGTACTGAATCCTTTAGGTGTCCCTTCTCGTATGAATGTTGGGCAAGTTTATGAATGTCTTTTAGGTCTTGCTGCTGAATATTTGGACCAAAGGTTTAAAATCATGCCATTTGATGAACAGTATGGTAGAGAAGCTTCTCGTAGCTTAGTTAATCAAAAATTAGCACAAGCTGCAAATTTTAGTAAGAAACAATGGCTATTCAATACAGATTGTCCGGGTAAAATGATGCTCAGAGATGGTAGGACCGGTGAAGAATTTGATAATCCAGTAACCGTAGGCAAAACATATATGTTGAAATTAGTACATTTGGTAGATGATAAGATCCATGCACGCTCCACAGGTCCATATTCTCTTGTAACTCAGCAACCTTTGGGTGGTAGAGCACAGCATGGAGGACAACGTTTAGGAGAAATGGAAGTTTGGGCCTTGGAAGCATTTGGAGCAGCTTATACTTTGCAGGAATTATTAACTGTCAAATCTGATGATATGCAAGGTCGTAACGATGCTTTAAATGCAATTGTAAAAGGCAAACCTATTCCAAAACCGGGAACTCCAGAATCTTTTAAAGTTTTAATGAGAGAATTACAATCCTTAGGATTAGATATTGCCGCTCATAAATTAGATACGACTAATGGCAATAATCAAGAAATTGAAGTAGATTTAATGAATACGAATCAACAAAAACCAATTTTTGTACCATCGAATTTTCACTTGTCGAGTAATTATCAGGAATAATATAATTTTATTATTAATATTAAACTAAGCAAAATAAATGTTAACGAACAAATTTGAGCAACATTTTGACTACATTAAAATTAGTTTAGCTTCTCCAGAGAGGATTAGACAATGGGGAGAAAGAACGTTACCTAATGGCCAAATTGTTGGTGAAGTGACTAAACCAGAAACAATAAATTACCGTACATTGAAACCAGAAATGGATGGTCTTTTTTGCGAAAGAATTTTTGGGCCAGTTAAAGACTGGGAATGTCATTGTGGCAAATATAAAAGATTTCGTTATAAAGGTCTTGTTTGTGAAAGATGTGGAGTAGAAGTTACAGAATCTCATGTGCGTCGCCATAGGATGGCGTATATTGAATTAGCTACAGCAGTAACACATGTATGGTATTTAAAAGGTACTACAAGTTATATAGCGTTAACTCTAAATTTAAGTGTAAAAGATGTGGAAAAGATTACTTATTTTCACTCTTATGTAGTTTTAAATGCCGGTGAAAGTAAAGATCTATATACTAGTCAGTTATTGGAAGGATATCAATGGAAACACTTAGAAGAAAAACTTTATAAAGATGAGAGTTCTCCCACAAATGTTGAAGTTGGAATTGGAGCAGAGGCTATTCGTAAGTTACTTGTGGATATTGATTTAGAGACAACCATTCAAATATTGCGTAATGAAGCGAGTATGGTTTCCGGTGAAACGGAGAATCTCAACCAAGAATTCAATAAAAAAATGAAAAGATTACGTTTACTAGAAAGTTTTCTAGCTACTGGTACCGATCCTTCTTGGATGGTGCTTACGATTATTCCAGTAATTCCACCAGATCTGCGTCCTATGGTCCAATTAGATGGTGGAAGATTTGCTACAGCAGATTTAAATGAGTTTTATAGACGTATTATTACTCGTAATAATAGACTAGTGCGTTTAAAAAGTATGTTAGCTCCAGAAATTATTATTCGTAATGAGAAACGAATGTTACAAGAAGCAGTCGATGCTCTTATGGATAATGGAAGGCGAGGTAAGCCAGTTGTAGGTGTTAATAATCGTCCCCTTAAATCTCTGTCGGACATTATTAAAGGCAAGCAAGGAAGATTTCGGCAAAATTTATTAGGAAAAAGAGTTGATTATTCTGGTAGATCAGTAATTGTGGTAGGACCTAGACTGCAATTGCATCAATGCGGTCTCCCAAAAGAAATGGCACTGGAACTCTTTCAACCATTTGTTATTCATCGATTAATTTTGCAAGGAATTGTTAATAATATTAAAGCAGCCAAAAAATTAATTCAAAGAAATGATTCGATTGTGTGGACCATTTTAGAAGAAGTAATTTATGGGCATCCTGTTTTACTCAATAGAGCTCCGACACTGCATAGGTTAGGTATTCAAGCATTTGAGCCGATTCTAGTTGAAGGCAGAGCTATCAAGTTACATCCTTTGGTGTGTACTGCATTCAATGCAGATTTTGATGGTGACCAAATGGCTGTTCATATACCATTATCTTTGGAAGCTCAGGCAGAAGCTCGGATGCTAATGTTGGCTCCTCATAATTTTTTATCTCCTGCAACTGGACAACCCATTATTATGCCCAGTCAAGATATGGTATTAGGATGTTATTATTTAACTGCAGATAAACCTCAGATCTCAGATCTCCAAGAACAATATTTTTCTGATATGGAAGATGCTTTATTGGCATATTACCAAAATCAAATCAAATTACATGATTATATTTGGATTAAATTCAATGGAATTGTAGAAAATAATGCAAGTCAATTTTTATATAAAATACAACTATCAGAAGAGACATCTCTAGAAGTATTCGAAAATCAGCAAATGAAATATAATTCGAATGGCAAAATAATGGCACAATACATAAGAACAACTCCTGGAAGAATTATTTTCAATAAAACGATATACGAATCATTATTAAGTGAAGTATCTGCAGAAACATTTACCTAATTAGAATATATAATTTTATCAAACATTCTGTATCATGACGCCATACTCTCCTTATTATAATAAAATTATTGATAAAAAAGAACTTAGAACATTAATTCGAAAAGCTTTTCGGAACTATGGAACAGCAGCAGCTTCTAAGATGGTGGATAGCTTAAAGGACTTAGGTTTTCAATATGCCACAAAAGCTGGTTTTTCTTTAAGCCTAGAAGATTTAAGAATCCCTCCCTATAAAAAAACTTTACTAGATCAAACATATTCTCAAATTAAATCAGCAGAGTATAAATATCTTAGAGGTGAAATTACAACAGTAGAAAGATTTCAAAAAGTAATTGATACTTGGAGTAGTGCAAGTGAAACCTTAAAAAACGAAGTCATAAATTATTTTCGAACTAAAGATCCTCTGAATTCAGTTCATATTATGGCGTTTTCTGGAGCTCGGGGGAATATTTCTCAGGTAAGACAATTGGTCGGCATGCGAGGACTAATGTCTGATCCTTCGGGACAAATTATTAATATTCCAATATCCAGCAATTTTAGAGAAGGATTAAATGTTACCGAATATTTTATTTCATCGTATGGAGCTAGAAAAGGATTAGTTGATACCGCTTTGAGAACAGCTGATTCTGGTTATTTAACGCGTCGTCTAGTTGATGTGGCTCAAGATGTTATAATTAGAGAGAAAGATTGTCAAACAAATAGAGGAATTTTACTTGTTAAGCCTCAAACACATCAATTAGTGGGGAGAGTATTGGTTGATAACATTTATCACCCTACCACTGGTGTTCTATTGGGTAATAGTAATCAAGACATAGATTTAAATTTAGCCGAAGAGATGGTTAAGGCTCGCTTAACTCAAATTCTAGTTAGATCTCCTTTAACTTGTGAGGCTAGTAATTCTATATGTCAGTCTTGTTATGGATGGAGTTTAGCTAATGATACCGTAGTTGATTTAGGTGAAGCTGTAGGCATTATAGCCGCGCAATCAATTGGTGAGCCTGGTACTCAACTAACTATGCGTACATTTCATACTGGAGGAGTTTTTACAGGAGAAGTTGCCAAACAAATTCGGGCAGAGTATAGTGGACAAATAATATTTTCAAAATCGATTAAAAATACTAATACTCGCACCAGACATGGCGAGATCGCGTTATTAAATTTGGAGCCTCTAATTATACATATTGAAAATACTTTAGAAAATTATAAGCAAGAAATTACTTTGCCAGAAGGAACTATAATGTTCATTAGAAATAAACAATGTGTAGAAAAAGGGGATTTAATTGCGGAATTGCCGATCGGAAGTCGTTTAGGTAAAGAGAAAGCATATAGACAAATTTCTACAGATGTTTCAGGACAAATTTATTTTACTGATCTAATAATTGAAGAAACTCAGAATAAACAACAAACTAGAAAAGTAACGAAATCGGGTGGTTTAATATGGATACTTTCCGGTAAGGTATACGATATTCCCTCAGTTGCTGAAATAGTGGTTAGGGAGAATGAAAAAGTACGAAAAGGACAAACCCTTGCACAAATTAAAATCATTAATCAGTATACAGGGAAAGTATTTATTCCTAGTGATGAAGATAAAACAAAACCAATTTCCGATATTTATATTATCACTAATTCTATTCTATTTAATCGTCCGAGAATCTATATTGAATATTCCGAAAATAATAAAATATATCTTTTAGAAACTTCGTCTCACGATAAATTCTTAATGCATAATGTCTTTAGTCAAAAACTGTATAATTATCAAGTAATTGGAAATTTAATTACAGATACTTATAAGACCAGAACAGGAGGAATGATTAAGTATTTAGATTTACCTGTTGAGAAGTGCAAAATAGGTAATCAAGAGAGTTTTGAAGTTCAGTCCGGTGGATATATATTATGGGTGGAAGAAGAGACTCATGAAATTAATAAGGATGTTTCACTCTTATTGGTTAAACAAGGAGAGAGAGTGGAAAATGGGACAGAAATTGTTAAAAACATTTTCTGTAAACATTCAGGAATTGTAGAAATTGTACAAAAAGATGATATTATACGTGAAATTATTATTAAACCAGGTAAACTTTTTCAACTGAATGAAAAAAATTATTTCAATCGCAAACGAAAAGGGTTTTTACGTCCAGGTGAAACAATATTCGATTTATTTAAAGCAGACAATATCGTCTACTGGGAACATATTACTATCGATACGCAAAGTTTTATTTTAGTAAGATCCGTGTATGTCTACTCAGTGCCGAATTCTATACCATCTTTGGAACAAGAGTTTAATAAAAAATCAGACTATGAATTAGGATTAAAGGTAGTTCGAAATATATGTTTTAAAGATGGTGAAAAGGTAAAATCTGTGGATGGAGTTGAATTAATCAAAACTCAATTAGTCGCAACCTTACCAAATTTAAATTCAAATTTAACTGCAAGACTTCATTTAGAATATACTAATATTTATGATCAAGAAAAGGCAGCATTTCTTTTTCAATTGAGATTAGTGGTTCTTGAAACTCTGAGTATTGATAATAAACTTCAGCAAAAAAATGAAACTCAAGATACTATTATTTTAGTCAAAAATCACGAAGTTATAGACAAAGGGACGATCGTTGCTAAGACTAAAATTTTTACTCATGAAGATGGTGAGATACAGGCTATATCAAATGAGAATCGACAAAAAAAACGTGTATTAAGTCTTACTTCCGAGCATCTTACAGAAATAAGTGTTCCCAATGCTGATCAATATTTCAAAAAGATGCAGTTGGTCAAGGTCGGGGATACGCTTTTTAAGAATCAGCAATTTCCTTGTTCAGGTCAAATACTGTGTATTAATGAGAATTCAGTAATAATTCGAACGGCACGTCCCTACTTAGTATCTAACCAAACAATACTTTATGTAAATAATAAAGATTTAGTAAAACAAGGTGAGATTTTAGCGACTCTAAGTTATGAAACTTTTAAAACAGGGGATATTGTACAAGGATTACCTAAAATTGAAGAGATTTTAGAAGTACGGAAAAAAAATGAAGGCCCGAATAACCCGCACACATTACTAGAAAATAAATTCTCTAAGTATCTACAACAACAACTTGATTTACATGAGGCTGCTAGATTAAGTATTCAAGACCTACAATTGTTTTTAATAGAGGCAATTCAATTAGTTTACAAATCTCAAGGTGTTGAAATAGCAGATAAACATATTGAAATTATTGTAAAGCAAATGTCTCTAAAAGTTCGAATTATTAGTGGTGGTGATACTGGCTATTTGCCTGGAGATCTAGTTGAATTACAAAAGCTAGAAAAACGCAATCAAATTATTAAATCAATGAATCAAAAACCTTCTTTCTATGCACCAGTATTACTAGGAATTACTAAAGCTTCTCTAAATACAGATAGTTTTATCTCAGCAGCAAGTTTCCAAGAAACAACTAAAATTTTAACAGAGGCAGCAATTAGTGGAAAGCTGGATTGGTTAAAAGGATTGAAAGAAAACGTGATTATAGGTAGATTGATACCAGCTGGAACTGGGTTTGGCAGTTATAATGTGAAATCAACTTTAGAAAACACCTCCTCCTCATGTAAAAATGCCAATAACAATCCTGAAAACAAAGCATATTCACTTTTAAAATCGAATGTAGATGATATTATTTTGGATGATCGTACAATACTCAATTACCCCTTTAAATTAGTAAAAAATAATTCCGTATAAATTTTTTCCAATATACTTCATAAGTATTTCATTTAAGTTTAGTATTTATTAGACTTAAGTTAGTTTTAAATTGCTTTTTTTACTTATATAGTTATACAATAAAAATAAGCAAAAATTGATTTTTACATTCTTTACACAGTTTTTATTAATATAAAGAATAACTATAAAACCACGAAAATTAAAATAGAGACTAATACTAACTTTTTGTATCTAATTAAAGCAAGTACTTTTTCAAAGTATAATATTATCGATTATATTTATTTAGATAACAAAAATTCTATAGTAATGCTATATTGTAATTATTTCCTACTGCCTTAGTTAATATCCAGGAATGCTAATAATAGAAGCTGTTTTGCTGCGAGGATGTTAGGCAAACAAAAAATCGAGATAGATGGTATATAAATACTTGGATTATTCATTAAATAACAAAAAAAGGGAATTGATATTTTAATGGCAATTGTAACATTAACAGAATTACTCGAAGCTGGAGTTCATTTTGGACATCAAGCTCGACGATGGAATCCTCAAATGTTTCCGTATATTTATACAGAAAAAAATGGTATTCATATAATTGATTTAGTGCAGACAGCTCAACTATTGACGGAAGCCTATGATTTAATAAAACAAGGAGCTATTGAAGGTAAAAGTTTTTTATTCGTGGGTACAAAGCAGCAAGCTGCGGGGATAGTTGCTCAAGAAGCAAAAAGATGTCAATCGTATTACATAAATCATCGTTGGCTAGGTGGCATGCTTACTAACTGGACAACTATTAGATCTCGCGTAGAATATTTAAAAGATTTAGAACACAAGGAAGCTACGGGGATAATTGACCAACTACCTAAAAAAGAAGCTGCTCTAATGCGTAGAAATCTAGAAAAACTACGTAGAAATCTAGATGGTATTAAAGAGATGAAGACAATTCCGGACATGGTTATTATTATTGACCAAAAACGAGAATTAACTGCTATTCAAGAATCTGTGAAATTAGGAATACCAATTGTATGTATTCTAGATACTAATTGTGATCCAAAACATGTAGATATACCAATCCCAGCAAATGATGATGCAATCAGATCGATTAAATTAATAATAGGTAAAATAGCAGATGCAATATACGAAGGTAAACATGGGACATTAAATTCAACAATACTTGAAGAAAGTGAAAATATTGATTATTAAATAGAAAAGAGGAGAAACAAGTGACTATATCTGCACAAATGGTGAAAGAACTACGAGATAAAACTGGTGCAGGAATGATGGATTGTAAAAAAGTCTTAGAAGCCAGTGACGGAAATCTTGAGCAAGCAATTGAAATGTTAAGACAAAAAGGGTTAGCTTCTGCGAATAAAAAAAGTCAACGAGTAGCAGCTGAAGGAATTATAGAAAGTTATATTCATACAGGATCAAGGATAGGAGTTCTTTTAGAGTTAAATTGTGAAACTGACTTTGTGGCAAGAAGAACCGAATTTCAAACTCTAGCACGAGATATTGCTATGCAAATTGCAGCTTCGCCCAACATAGAGTATATATCCTCGAAAGATGTTCCAGAAAATATTATTGAAGCAGAAAAAAGAGTAGAAGCTGGAAGAGAAGATTTAGCGAATAAACCAGATAAGGTAAAAGAAAAAATCTTGGCAGGTCGGATAGAAAAACGTTTAAAAGAGTTAAATTTAATGGATCAGCCATTTATCAAACAGTCAGACATAACAATTGAGGAACTTATAAAGAGAAATGTAGCCTTGTTAGGTGAAAATATACAATTAAGAAGGTTTGAAAAATTTATTGTAGGAGGTGGCATGGAAAAAAGAACTAACGACTTTGCTAATGAAGTTGCCGAAATTTTACAAACTAAATAAATAATTTTTATTATTTATTTTAGAATAAGATCGCTATAATTTAGTTATGTACATTTATATATTTTTCTATTTAGAAAAAACTTATGTCTAATAATGAATATAATATTAAGTATTAATTTAGTATGTTTACAGATGTGCGACACGAAGGTTATGAAATAATAGAAGAATAAGTCCTAATTTTAAAATAGCTATTAGGTACAATTAACAATACAAGAGTACAGAATGTTTAACAGTATTACTTAAGACTAAGCAAGTGAGCCTATCTGTGCTGGCTTCAATATGAATATAGTTTTTAAGATAAATTAAACATTGATTACTTATGTCTACTTTAAATAAAACGTGCAATACTATTTGAATTCAGTAAAAGTAAGGATGCTCATACCCATCAAATATGATAACTACTAGTGATATAATCTAGACAAACATCAGAGTACTACCTGAATATTTTTTTGTTTACTAAGATGTAGACTAATATATTTATTTGATCTGGTAATCGGAGCCATTATATTCTTAGTGTGTAATAAGAATTAATTGAGCTGTATGCATGGAGACATGCACGTATAGTTCTTAAAGGGATATTATCATCTACTTAACAATCTAGAGATTTTCAATTCGTTTGTAAACTTATCTGCCGTAGAAGTTGGTCAACATTTCTATTGGACAGTTGGTAATTTTAAAATACATGCTCAAGTTTTTATTGTTTCATGGGTAGTTATTGCTTTTCTAGTTTTTATGTCTCTCAATGGAACTCGCGATATTCAAAAAATTCCTAAAGGTTGGCAAAACTTTTTAGAATTAACTCTTGAGTTTTTACAAGACATCGCTAAAAGTCAGATGGGGGAGCATGAATATAGAGCATGGGTCCCTTATGTATCAACAATGTTCTTATTTATTCTAGGCTGTAACTGGGCTGGGGCCTTAATTCCATGGAAGCTGATTACATTACCTTCGGGAGAATTAGCGGCTCCTACGAATGATATTAATACAACAGTAGCATTAGCCTTATTGACTTCTTTAGCTTATTTCTATGCCGGTTTAAATAAAAAAGGGTTAGGATATTTTGCACGTTATATAGAGCCAGTGCGACATGTCGTTATTATTAGTTCTAACAATAACTTTGGTTTTAAGCACTCTGTAAAGCTTAAAAGCAATCAAAGTAATCTAGAGGAGAATAAAGTAAATAGTTAAATATGTATAATTTTACTTAGTAGTGTATTCTTTAATTTGACTCCTAAAAAATATAGACAAATATACTGAGTAAATAATATTTTAAGAATTTATAATACCTTATAAAATAATAAAACGTGAAGAATAAGATTCTTTTATTTAAGATTTTTGCAGAATATGTTTACAAATTTAATTTGGATACAAGCAAAAAAATACTTATTGTAAAAATAAGTGATTTGAGCTGTATGCATGGAGACATGCACGTATAGTTCTGAAAGAGATTATTAAATCGACTTCATACTCCTATTTTACTACCTATCAATATTCTAGAAGATTTTACCAAGCCGTTATCTCTGAGTTTCCGTCTTTTTGGTAATATTCTTGCTGACGAACTAGTAGTATCGGTATTGGCTCTCTTAGTCCCTTTAATTGTTCCTTTACCCGTAATGGTTTTAGGAGTATTCGCTAGCTCGATCCAAGCTTTAATTTTTTCTACCCTTTCAGCAGCTTATATTGGTGAAGCTATGGAAGGACATGAATAAAAACTTTCTCAGGATTTAGCATTAATTTTAGGTATCCTGAATTATACTTAGTAAGTAATACTATATGAAATCTGTTAATTTTCTATTTTTTTACTCATCATAAAAAATGAATCCAATTGTTTCTGCTGCATCTGTTGTAGCTGCTGGTCTTGCTGTAGGTCTTGCTGCTATTGGTCCTGGTATCGGACAAGGAACTGCTTCAGCTCAAGCTGTAGAAGGTATTGCTCGTCAACCGGAAGCTGAAGGCAAAATTCGTGGCATGTTATTATTAAGTTTAGCATTTATGGAGGCTTTAACTATTTACGGTCTAGTAGTTGCACTTTCTCTATTATTTGCTAACCCATTCTCAGCAAGTTAACTATTATTTTATTGAATTATTCAACATTTGATAAATTGTGAAAAAAAAGCGCTTAGTCTTTTATAGGAATACTTTAAAGACTAGGCGCATTATTTAAGCAATAAGTCGAAAATTTTAGCACACTATTACTATATATTTTTAATATAGTGTTAAATATATTAAATTTTTATTTGTTACTATTCAAAAAAATATGTTATATTCTACATTCTGGTTAATATTCGCAGAAGAAACAGAGGGAGGCCTATTTGATTTTAATGCCACCTGCCCTTTAATGGCTTTGCAATTCTTAGGACTAATGGTTGGTGTGACCCGAGGTTACCAAAGGTATCTATCTGGTAAAATAACTTTTTGATTTAAAACAGTATATCAAAGTGATACTAAAGTAAACAGCAGAAAATAAATGAAATGTATTTTTTATATCATAAAAATAATTAAATTATTATCATTTGTACAGCCACAAATAAGAAAATATAAATTATTACTGAGTTTTACTGAACATGTATAAGTTTTTTCCAAGACGGGGAAATTTTTTTACGTAAACATAAATATCTAAAAAAAGTAGAGCGAAAAATAAGCGAATGCTTTTATGTAATTTAAAAGATAGTAGCACACTTTTTCTGTGTATTCATAAAATAAGATTATTAATACAAGAGTCGTATGCGAAGAGATTCGCAGGTACGATTCTGTGGGAAACTTAGAATCTTTACCCAATTCTTAAATATTATTTTTTATAAGCCTATTACTCAAGTAATGGATGAAAGAGATGAATATATTCGTCAAACTTTAACGGAAGCTTCGGAAAATGTGGCTCGAACAGAGGAATTAACTCAACAATATAAACAAGAATTATCCAAAGCTCGTAAAGAAGCTTTAGAACTAATTAATCAATCTAAAAAAGAAGCACAAGAAATCGTTGATAAAAAAATCCGAGAAGCACAAAAAGAGACTGAAGCCTTAGTCTCCGATGCTTTTGCTCAATTGAAAGATCAACAAATACAAGCATTAAATATTTTAGGAGATCAAATTAGCATTTTAAGCGAACAAATTAAACAGAAATTATTAAGTAAGGGTAAACAGTCTGTTTGAAAAAGCCAAATTACTCGTAATACAATATCCTTAATTATACTGAAGTCTAGTAAAAGTTTCAATTATAAGAAACTGTAAACAGCAACTCTCCAGTAGTTACGGGTCTTCAATAGCGTGAAAGTTCTGAAGGATTTCAAGAAGAGTAATGGTAGTGATATTATAAAAGATTTTTACTTGAGGAAGGAATAAAAGGAATAACATGTATTATACTGAAAACATAGCGCAATATTGGATAGTGGTATGTGAAAAATCCAAAGGTTTCGGGATTAATACGGATATTTTAGATACTAATATAATTAACTTGGGTATCTTAATTGCTTTACTTATTTATGTAGGCAAACAGGCGATTGTATCTTTGTTAGATAACAGACAACAAAAAGTATTAAATTCACTCCAAGAAGCTGAAGATAGACAACAGCAAGCCAATGCAAGATTAGCTGAAGCACGTGCACAGTTAGAACAAACCCAAATTGTTATTGCAGAGATAAAGAAAGAAGCCGAAAGTACTGCTCAACAAGTTAGAGAATCGACGTTTAATCAGGGAAAGCTAGATATAGAAAGGTTAGTTTCTTCAGGTAAAAATAGTATTGTATCAGCAGAACTACAAGTTAAAAAGAAATTACTACAACAAGTATCCAAGTTGGCGTTAGAACGAGTTCTAACACAATTAAAAGCTGAAATTAATGCCGACATGCAATCTAAAATTATTGATGATAATATTGCAAGCTTAGGAGGAAAACTATGAGCAGGAAAGCGGTAGCTGCTAGAATAGCACAGCCGTATGCAGAAGCCTTATTGGAAATTTCTAGTAAGAATAATACTGTATCTTCGGTTACAGAAGATATTAAAATTGTTTCTGATACTTTAGCCAATTCGCAAGAGTTATCGCAATTTTTTGCGAACCCTCTAATAGATGTATTTACTAAGAAAAAACTTTTGGAAAAAGTTTTTGATCAGAAAATCAATGTATCTCTATTGAATTTTTTAATGATTCTAACAGATAAAAAGAGAATCAATATGGTGGAGTCTATTCTAGAAAAATTTCTAGAGATTGCCTACACAGCTACCAATGTAACTTTAGCTAAAGTTATCACCTCGACTACTTTAAGTAATGAACAGCAACAGGCGTTAATTGAAAAAATTAAATTAATGACCCAAGCGACTGAGGTTAGATTAAGTTTACAAGTGGATACAAGTTTAATTGGTGGATTCAGTATACAAATCGGGTCCCAGATAATTGATACTAGCCTAAGAGGACAACTTCAGCAAATGGCTTCCCATTTAGATATTAAATTGTAATAAATATTTTCTTTATATCTTTATTTATACATTAAAGATTATAGTATTCACCCTTAAGGATAAAAGATGGTAAATATTCGCCCAGATGAAATTAGTAGCATTATTCGTCAACAAATAGAAAATTATAGTAAAGATACTGGAGTTAGCAGTGTAGGAACTGTATTGCAAGTGGGAGATGGTATTGCACGAGTATATGGTTTAGATCAGGCTATGGCCGGTGAATTGTTAGAGTTTGAAGATAAAACGGTTGGTATTGCTTTAAATTTAGAAAGCGATAATGTCGGTGTAGTACTAATGGGAGATGGTAGAGAAATTTCAGAAGGTAGTTCAGTACGTGCTACTGGTAAAATTGCCCAAATCCCAGTAGGAGAGGCTTACCTAGGTAGAGTTGTAGATGCTTTAGCTCGTCCAATCGATGGAAAAGGTGAACCGACAACTACTTCAAGTCGGTTAATTGAATCGATGGCTCCTGGTATTATTGCACGTCAATCAGTTTGTGAGCCTATGCAAACAGGTATCACTGCTATTGATGCAATGATACCTATTGGTAGAGGGCAAAGAGAGTTAATTATTGGCGACAGACAAACAGGTAAGACAGCTGTGGCTATTGATACAATTATTAATCAAAAAAGTCAAGATGTGATTTGTGTGTATGTAGCAATTGGACAAAAAGCATCTTCTGTAGCTCAAGTTGTTTCTGCATTAGAAGAAAAAGGGGCTTTAGATTACACCATTATTGTGGCAGCTAATGCTGATGATCCAGCTACATTACAGTATATTGCACCATATACTGGAGCCGCCTTAGCAGAATACTTTATGTACAATGGTAAACCGACTCTAGTTATCTACGATGATTTAACTAAACAAGCACAAGCTTATCGCCAAATGTCATTACTGTTAAGAAGACCTCCGGGAAGAGAAGCCTACCCTGGAGATGTATTTTATCTTCATTCTCGCCTTCTAGAGAGAGCTGCTAAACTAAATAATGAATTAGGTGGCGGTAGTATGACAGCCTTGCCGATTATTGAGACACAAGCCGGAGATGTGTCTGCTTATATTCCAACAAATGTAATTTCTATTACTGATGGACAGATTTTTTTATCTGGCGACCTATTCAATGCGGGAATTCGTCCAGCTATTAATGTTGGAATCTCGGTATCTAGAGTAGGTTCTGCTGCTCAAATTAAGGCTATGAAAAAAGTTGCTGGTAAATTGAAATTAGAATTAGCCCAATTTGCGGAACTAGAGGCATTTTCTCAATTTGCTTCTGATTTAGATAAAGCAACTCAAAATCAGTTAGCTAGAGGACAGCGCTTAAGAGAAATTTTAAAACAGGCGCAAAATTCACCAATTCCAGTTGAAGAACAAACGGCAATTATTTATGCTGGAATTAATGGATATCTTGATGAGGTGCCGTTATCTCAAGTGAAAGCGTTTATTTCAGACCTTCGAGATAATTTATCTACATCTAAAGCAAGTTTTGGAGAGGGAATTCGTAACACGAAAGCTTTAAGTAGTGAAGGTGAAGAAATGTTAAAAAAAGCAATTGAAGAAGTAAAACAAAGTTATCGTACGGAAGCTTAATGTAAACATGAGTATCTCTTTAACGGGAGATACTCATGTCTACATTAAGATAATTGTAACCATCCTTTTCGAGTTTTGTTACTAAATTCATATCACCTGTTTGTATGATTCTCCCTTTTTCCATGATATGTACAAAAGTAGGCTCAATATAGTTTAAAAGTCTTTGATAATGTGTAATTAATACAAGAGTTGTCTCAGGTGTTTTTATTTGTTTTATACCATTGGCAACACTTTTTAGAGCATCTATGTCAAGCCCCGAATCAGTTTCATCCAAAATGGCTACTTGTGTATTTAATAAGGCCATTTGCAAAATTTCATTTCTCTTCTTCTCTCCTCCAGAGAAGCCTTCGTTAACATTTCGATGGAGGAAATTACTATCCATGTCGATAAGTTTCAACTTTTGTGTGGCTAATTCTAGAAAGCTTAACGGATCTAGTTCAGGTAATTTCCTCTCCTTCTGTCTAACATTATAAGCCAGTCTCAAGAAATCTAGATTACTAACTCCAGGTATTTCAACAGGATACTGGAAAGCTAAGAAAATCCCTAAACGAGCTCTTTCCTCAGGTTTTAGAGTCAAAATAGATGTTCCTTCCCAAGTAATATCTCCACCTGTCACTTGATAACTAGGGTGCCCACTGATTACTTTAGATAAAGTACTTTTTCCAGAACCATTAGGGCCCATGATAGCATGGATTTCACCTGCTTTGAGAGTTAAGTTAACACCATTCAATATAGGGATATTATTTATGCTAGCCTGCAAACCAATGATATTTAAAACACCTTTATCATCTTGAATCATCCTACACTACCTTCTAATTTTAAACTTAATAAACGATCTGCTTCAGCCGCAAATTCCATAGGTAACTCCTGAAATACTGCTTGACAGAATCCTGTCATCATTAATGTGATAGCTTCTTCTAATCCTATCCCTCTTTGTAAAAAATAAAAAATTTGTTCTTCTCCGATTTTAGAAGTCGATGCTTCATGCTCGATTTTTGCACTAGGGTTTTGCGATTGAATGTACGGAAAAGTATTCGCTTTACAATGATTATTTAGCAATAAAGAATCACATTGTGAAAAATTACGAGCACCTACTGCCTTAGGACTCATTTTAACTAATCCTCTATAACTATTCATAGAATAGCCAGCAGAGATACCTTTTGAAATAATTTTGCTACTAGAATAAGGAGCGTTATGAATCATTTTACTACCAGTATCTGCCTCTTGATAATTGTTGGTTAGAGCTACGGAATAAAACTCACCTATTGAGGAGGTCCCATTTAATATGCAGCTAGGATACTTCCAAGTAATCGCGGACCCTGTTTCAATTTGTGTCCAAGAAATTTTAGAATTCTCTCCGGCACAAAGGCCCCTTTTTGTTACAAAGTTAAAAATTCCACCTTGCCCAATTTCATTGCCAGAATACCAATTTTGTACGGTAGAATATTTAATCTCAGCATTATCTAAAGCAATAAGTTCTACGACTGCTGCATGTAATTGATTACTATCATATTGCGGTGCAGTACATCCTTCTAAATAACTAACATAACTATTGGTGTCTGCAATAATCAAAGTTCTCTCGAATTGTCCAGATTCCTGGTTATTAATTCTAAAATAAGTAGATAGTTCTAAAGGAGATATTGTATTGGGTGGTATATAGCAAAAAGACCCTTCGGTAAAAACGGCAGAATTTAAAGCCGAGAAAAAATTGTCTCCAATGGGAACTACAGACCCCAAATATTTTTGAACTAAATTGGGATATTTTCTTGCAGCTTCTGAGAGAGGACAAAATATAACACCAGCTTTCGTCAACTCATCTCGAAACGTAGTGGCTATTGACACACTATCAAAAATTGCATCGACAGCTACATTCGATAATCGTTTCTGTTCATTTAAAGGAATTCCTAATTTATCAAAGGTTGCTAATATTTCGGGATCTACTTCATCTAAACTTGATAATTTTTCTTTTTGCTTTGGAGCAGAATAGTATAAAATATCTTCGTAATTAATATTAGGATAGGTAATTGAAGACCATTTAGGAGCCACTAAATTTTTCCAGCGAGCATATGCTTTTAAGCGGAAATCTAACATAAATTGAGGTTCTTGTTTCTTACTTGAAATTAAACGAATTATTTCTTCATTTAGTCCCTTTGGAAACTTTTCAGATTCAATTTGAGTAGAAAATCCATATTTGTAAGGTCTGTTAACTAATTTATCTAATATATTGTTATTTGTCATAAGTTCAATATAATATTTTTCATATATACCACAAGTATATATTTATTCGTATTTTCAGGGTCACAGTATAGATCATACTGTCTTTGTTAACTAATGTTTTAAAGCATAATTATAGATTATTTTAGAGGAACAGATCTTAGATGGAAGTAATTATATTTCTTAAGTTGTTGTAAATTAACTTTTATTTGAAATACATTTTGAATTTTAATATGCTATTATATTAGACATAAATATAAGGGGCTGCTAGGTTTCTACATGTGCGACGTGTAAACGTTAAATCTTAAATTAACTTATTTAATTTATAATGAATCATCAATACTATTGTTTTAGAAAAGTAAAGCTTGGTGAACTATGTTAATGCATACATTCATATAATGCTTATTCTAAGGTTAGATAGTCAACGAATTTATGAAAAAGAATTGGAAGTTGAAATTTGATACAACAACAAACAATTAGAATGTAGGTAACTGTTTATTTAATTGAATGATACCAATAATCAAAATAATAATCTAATGAATAAGACAAATATAAATTAATATACTCGGTAACCTACTTACTTTTTAGGAGTGTAGAGAAAGTGAAGAAGTTTAAAATTCTGAGATCATTATGATAAAAAATATATGGTTGAACGCCGTATGATAAGAAATTATCGTGTACGGTGTAGGTGGAGGGATAAGAAATTAAATCAAGTATTTCAACCCTATCTAAATTTTTGAAATATTACATATAAAGCAAGCTACTTGTAATAATAAAAGCAAAAAATCAAATTCTTCAATTTTCTAGATTAGGGGTATTAGCTTAATAATCTCGTAATCTCGATTTCGTATATAGAAATCTAAATTTATATACGAAAAATATCTTTAGATGCTCTTCAAATAGATAAGTATTTCTTATTATGTAAATTAACACTATCTTGTCTCGCCATATAGAGTAAATATGTGATACAAAAAAAATGGACATGGGTTCAATTCCCATCGTGTGACCAGTTTATATATGCAATAGCTATTAAAAACTTTGTTAATAAGTCTGTATTTTATATACATCAATATAATGAGTAGGAAGCAAAAATTAGGCGACTTAATTTATCAAGTTAAAATCTATGAACTTTTATCAGCAGTGTCAGAATCCCTATTAATACTAACTTTTTCTATTTATCCAAATATGATGGGCAAGTAAGAAAGAATAATTAGGAAACACTGTATAAAAAGTAACTATAAATAAATTTTAAAGCATTTAACAAGGAACTGAGGATTGAATTTTTACTAGAGATTTACTCAAAAGGATTATCTCATTAAACTATATAGCCAAAGTGATACATATCTATTTATTAATAATAAGTATTTATGACAAGCCGTATGAAGTGAAAGTTTCATGTACGGTTTAGAAGGTAACTCTATTGATGAGTCAGCCAACAGCTCCAGTGATAATAATATTTATATTAGAAAATCAAATAAATCTCCTTAATTTTACATTAAGTACAGAGATTTATTTGATTAAAAAAAAGAATTAGTCGGTAAGCTCAAAAATGTAACTACATTGGTAGTGTTAGTTGTATCTCGCATATATAGAACTGTAGATATTATTTTAGTTTGAGAGATATTATTGTTGAAGTACATTTGTAATAATAAAATCAATAAGAGCATAGAAAACTTATCTGAACCACCACGATTACGTATAATTTTCCATAGACATTTTTGTTTTAGATAGCTAAAATTAAGAAGTTGAACAGAAAACACAATAATAATTTTAAGTTCGAATAACAGTTGGTTAAAGTTAAATAATTTATGGCTAGGAAGTAAAGTAGTAATTTCTTCACTAGTTAAAGTTGATCCTAACATATTAAATAAAATTAAATAAATTAGAGTATTGACATACATTAACAAGTTAATATGAAAATATTGCTTGGGCACACAAGACAAAATGCTACTAATAGGAGATATACAATTAAATAAAATTGCAGTTGCATAATCAAAATTATTTGTAAAAGAAAAGAGTGATAAAATTGATAATTGTGTGCTAAGAAAAAAAAACAAATAGAGATATAAGATAAAAAGTATATATGTAGCATTAAAAATATGCCAAACTTTAGGAGGCACACACAGACTAGTATATAGTATATATAATATACTCACAATGCTAATTAATTTTCCTTTGCCCATATAGTGGCAACTGACAGAATAGAAAAAAACCAAAATATAACTACCGATGACTTTATAAATAAGATACTGATGTAACCAACTACGAGGTTTATTTTGATAATTCTGAAACTTTAATTTAAACAAATTCTTTATCATAGGTATTTAACGTAGTCATACTTAATTCAGATTCTAATCGAATAGTAATAAGGATCTCGGATCTTTTCTCTAACACATGATGACATATATATAATATTTGCTCAAATAGCAAAAATAGTTTATACCATCTATGATGGGTGAGTGGCGAAATTGGTATACGCATCACACTCAAAATGTGACAGCACATGCTATGAGGGTTCGAGTCCCTCCTTGCCCAATGAATATAGTTTTATTATAATATAAAAAAATAGACTATTGATTGATTCACACAGTAAATTAATCTATTTAAAAAAACAAAAAACTGTTTTATGAGTTTATTAGTTATTGGTGCCACAGGTACTTTAGGTAGGCAAGTTGTTAGAAGAGCTTTAGATGAAGGTTATTCTGTCAAATGTATGGTAAGAAATTTAAGAAGAGCTGCTTTCTTAAAAGAATGGGGGGCTGAACTTGTATATGGAGATCTATCAATACCAGAGACGATACCATTTGCTTTGCAAGGGATTACCGCGATTATAGATGCATCCACTTCGAGACCAATCGATACTATCTCGGCTAATTTAATTGATCTTTATGGAAAAAAAGCTTTGATTGATGCCGCAAAAGCGGCGAAAATTAAACGTTTTATATTTTTCAATATCTTGAAGGCTCAAAACTACCAAAATGTCCATTTAATTAAAAACAAAAATCAAATTGAGCAATATTTATATGATTCGCAAGTTCCGTATACGATTTTTTATATTGGCGGCTTTTTCCAAGGTTTAATTAGCCAGTATGCAGTACCTATTCTGGATAATAAAGTTGTTTGGATTACAGGAGAAGCGAGTCCCATTGCATATATTAACACCCAAGATGCGGCTAAAATTATTATAAAAAGCTTGACAATGCCTTGTTTTGAGTACTCGAAATTACCTTTATTGGGCAATACGACTTGGAGTTCACAAGAAATTATTTCACTTTGCGAGCGTTTGTCTGGTCAAAAGTCTAATATTACACGTGTACCTATCTTCTTGCTCAAAACATTCGAAAAATTTTTAAACTTTTTTTTATGGGGAACAAATATTGCAGATCGCTTAGCTTTTGCCGAAGTGTTGACTAAAGGGGAAACATTCACGGAATCGATGCAATCAGTCTATCATATCTTGCAAATTCAAGAAGTAGATACTTTGTCCCTGGAAAAATATTTACAGGAATACTTTAGTAAAATTCTGAAAAAAATAAAAGAAATCAATAGTAGTCAAAGTAATAAGTTAAAAAATAATTCGTTCTAATTAATTATGATTTATTTTATTCGTTTTATTTGGTACGTTAATATGATAGCAGTTATAGTTTTGATTTTAAGACAAGAGCCTAAATTAAAAGGAGGAATTAATAACCTGAATAGAAGAGAAAAAGGATTTAGTATTTCGAGTCTTAGGGAAAAAATTTTAATACAACAAACTAGTATTTTAATTATGTCTTTTGTAGCTCTCACTATAGGATTAGCTAAATTAATTAACATATAATAATAATGAGTCGAAAACAATGGATATGCCCAGTAAATTAGTTTTTTATGTTAAAACCTTATAAAAAATGTCCTGTGCCTATTCTTCAGCAGCCACGGAACGAATATAATACTTTAAGACAAGCTAGTTTATTTGCTTTTACTCTTCTTCCAAGTTTAACGTATTACCTAAGATTATTTACATTTCTGTGTTTTGCGATGATCTTACTAGCTCCATTTGCTATTTTAAACGTAAATGGGTCTCAGAATCCCATTTCAATGTTTTTTATCGACATAAATGTCTCCGTTATTATTCTTTTAATGATATTATTGCGTACTTATCTGGGGTGGTCATATATCTGTAAGCGTTTATTAAGTGCCATAATTGTTTATGAAGAATCAGGTTGGTATGATGTTGAGATTTGGATAAAAACCCCTTTAGATTTAGCTCAGGATCGACTAGTCGCAGAGTATACAGTAAAACCAATTCTTAGGAGAATTCAACAAAGTACTATTGTTTTGCTCTTATATTTATTTATTGTAGAAATTAAAAATGTGATATGAAAATGTGTAAGTTATACTTATAAGTATAACGCGGGGTAGAGCAGTCTGGTAGCTCGTCGGGCTCATAACCCGAAGGTCAATGGTTCAAATCCATTCCCCGCTATATATTCTTGCAAGATTAAACTGAAAATTTTAATTAAACGAGTTTTAATGTCAGAGCTAAATAAATTAAAGACGTAATAATAGGCGTAGTAAGCTAGAACTTTTCAATAAAGATTATCAATATAAGATCAGCTGAATACATTATTCTTTAATAAAATGATACATTTTCCTTGTAAAGTAGATTTATTATTACTATCCCAGTAATAATAAATAATAAATAATTAGAGTATATTTAAGCTATTATTGAATAACAGTACACTATATTATTTATATCATATCAAAATTCAAGGATCTCAGTAAATGATTAATTGGCAACTTATAGGACAGTTATTATCGTTAGCAGTTATTGTATTGATCGGACCAGCAGTAATAGTTCTATTATCTGCTAGAAGAGGTAATTTATAGTTGTATCCTGATAAGGGGATCTTTCTATGAAACTCCTTATCAGGATACAACTATAAAAAGTTAATTTCTTAGTTAGAGCTAGTATTTTGAGCCAAGTGTTCGGCTAATGTTTGGTCGGAAATTTCTTGTATATTACCAGAAAACTCATTATCTTCAGTTAGAAAAAGCATACAATGACACTCTTTGCGTTCTCGCATTGGAACACAAGGACAATTCCAATAAGCTGCCGAAACTTCAGCTTCTTTATTCTCGTAATGTCGACAAGGGCATAACGGAGATCCATATTCATCCTTATGTCTGGCTAAACCTTCAATAACAACAGCTGTTACAGTAGAATCTATACAAAAATAAGTGTTTGTTCTTTTAGCGTAAATCTCTGAGAATTTTCTCATAGCTTCTAAATTTTTAGGAAAAGGAGATATTTCTTGATTGTTTACCATGAAACTTTAAGGTACTTATATAGTTATAGAGTAAAATCAGATAGAGATTCAATATAAATTTAGGGATTAATATATGCGTCTATAGTATTTGATTACTAATCAGGTATATATTATATGAATCATATACGCATAAATAACGTATTATTTTAATGATTTAAAGCATTAGAATAGCAGGATCCGATTAAATAAGTAATCAAATGAGGTCCTATATTGTATAGGAAATTTCAAAATCCTTGTTTTATTTTATTAACCAATCTCTTATACAATACATATTAAGCTAATACTTTGAACATATGAGTTTTAAAACGTTATCTTTATACGTTTAACGGTAACTATTTAATTCTATAGTATAATATATTATAGAATCGTATAGAAATCTTCTATTATTAACGCACTTATAATATTTCTTTATTTAAACTTATATTTTAAATAGCTGCTCGGACAGAAATTTTCTATTCTATAATATATAGGAATATATAGGCAATGAAATATAAGGCCTAGATAAAATATTACAAGTTTTTATTATATCTAATCAGATTCCTAATATAGTTTTATTGTTAGGAATAAAATTTTATTATTTAAATAATAGGGTAAAACAAACAAATATGACTGCAGCATATTTACCTTCAATTTTAGTACCGTTAGTTGGCATCATTTTTCCGGCCTTTAGTATGGCTTTATTATTCATTTATATTGAACAAGACGATATTGTAAATTAATGAAGTATTAATTATTCTGAAACGAATACATTATATTTATTTAATACTATAAAACAATATAATGTATTCGTTTTTAGTACACTTTCAAACTATTAACTTTTCAAAATAGATGATTACTTATTAATAGATGATTACTTATTTACATCACAGAGTAACTCAAACTCTATTTTCTTTAGGCTTTTTAAGATCTAATTTAGCATTCTTAATTGCGGTATCTGGTGGAAAAGATTCATTAGCTCTGCTCCAGATTATTTATGAAATTAGTCCATTATATAAATGGAGAGTAGGTGTTATTCATTGTGATCACCGATGGAGAGAGGACTCAAAGCTAAATACGTATAGTGTATATGATTTTACTCAAGAATTGAAGATTCCTTTTTATTTAGGGGGCAATGAACATCAATTGCAAACTGAAGAAGAAAGTAGACTATGGCGTTACTCTATGTTTTTTTCTATAGCGGACCAATACAATTATAATATCATTCTTACAGCGCATAATTTAAATGACAGAGTCGAGACTCTGTTTTATAACTTGTTTCGAGGAACTGGTGTAACTGGTTTAAGTTCACTGGCACTATCTAAAAAAATAAATGAGAACTTATTTTTAGTAAGACCACTGCTTACTGTATCTCAATTCGAGATTGCTTGGTTTTGCCGTCATTTTTCTCTACCTGTTTGGTCTGATTCTACAAATTTTAATTCTACATACTCAAGAAATCGTATTCGACAAGATTTGATACCTTACCTAAAGCATTTTTTTAATCCACGTGTGGAAGAACATATAACTTCTTTTTTAGATAAGGTAAATTTACAAAACACATATTTCAACAAATATGTAGATTTGTATTTTAGCAGAACAGTGCACTCCCAATATTTGGCACTCCATACTACCTTGTTTAAAAATTTGCATCCTTTGATGCAAAATTTAATTTTAATGCATTTTTTACAATATTTAAATTTATCAGCTCAAATGGAAAAACTACTCCCCTCTGTGAAAAAAGTTATTTGCTTAACACAGTATGACAATACCACTCTTAAGTTTGGCCGTATATTTATGGTAAAAAAAAGATATTACTTTTATATTTGTGAACAACTTCAGCAAAATAACTAAAAAATTGAATGCCATCTAGTAGTTATTTTGCTGAGATTTAGTTACGACTTCTAAAATAACTCAAGGTTGTACTTAATAAGCCAGTCATAATTTTAATTAAACTAGAATCTAACTCTTGAAACATTTTCATATTTAACGAGAATGCTAAATTAGCTTCAGCAATAATATCATGTAGTAAAGAGTTATTCATTGGAATACTATCTAGTGCTTTCTTATAATTATTCTTGAAAATTTGTTCATCTTCGATTTGTTCAAATTCATAAAATTCTATACCGTGATTACCTTCTATTCTCAAAGCATTTTTGGCTATTTTTTTCAAAACTTGTCCACCAGACAAATCTCCTAAATAACGAGTATAAGCATGAGCTACCAATAGCTCGGGCTGATGTTTACCTAAAGCATGTATTCTGTCAACATAGACTTGAGTAGCAATAGAAGGTTTGATTTCTTTTTGCCAATTAGAACCGTAAAAAAAATAGAGATCTCTTTCTAAACTTTCTTTACGGTTCAGTTCAATAAAGTAGATAGGAGAAATACATTCATGATAGCAATTTGAATACATTTCTTCTTCGATAGCAGAATACACAAAATATAGATTAGCGATCAGTTTTCTATAACTAACAGGACTAATAACTCCACTTAAAAATGATTTGACGAACATTACGTTTTCCGCCATGCTGTGAGATTTTGTCGTCCCTTGTTTTAATTGAGTTGCAAGATTATGGTTCATAGCTCTTAAAAAATATAAAAAGACTCTAAATAATTATTATGAATATTATTAAATTGTGATCAAAATGTTCAAAACTAAATGGAAACAAACCCATCTAAAAGACTATCTAATAGTATTCCAAGTACTTACAGTATTAATAGGTCGTATAAAAAATAAGCGACTTAATGTCCAAGCTAATTGAGAATAGATAGGTACTTTTGTTATTGCTTGCCAAAACGGACTATTTGTATTAGTACTTACCTCAATTAATTTTTTATTTTGGGAGGAGCACTGATCTAGCAAATGAAAGAAAGACGGATGATCTACATTTAAAACAACTGGAAATATTCTTCCGGCACTTTCATTAGTTTTACGAATCACCTGGATATCAAATTGACGCGCATCCAACCCGATAGTTTGGTAAAAGTCTAACCTTTGGAAGTCATTTAGGTACATAGTTGCAAATACACTTAATAGAAAAAAACGACACCACAATTTAGATTGCCAATTATGTATAAATTGAGGCTGAGAACGTAGTAACGCCGCAAAGAAATCACCATGCCTATTCTCGTCCTGGCACCAATTTTCAAAAAATTTAAAGATGGGATATACTCGATATTCTTGGTGCTTTTCTAAATGTCTGTAAATTGTAATATATCGCCAATAGCCAATTTTTTCAGAAAGATATGTTGCATAAAAAATAAACTTTGGTGAAAAAAAAGTATATTTACGATTCTTAGTTAAGAACCCTAAATCTAATGTCAAATTAAAGTCGGCCATGGCTTTATTTAAGAATCCAGCATGTCTAGCTTCATCTCTAGACATCAGTGCAAAGCATTCTGCTACAATAGGATTTTTCTCTTTAAGACGTCGAGATAATTCTTTATATAGTAAAAAACCAGAAAACTCTGCGGTACAAGATCTTTCTAAAAACTCAATAAATAACCCTTTTGTTTTGTTGTCTAAATTATCCAAAGAAATATTAAACTCTTCATCTCGAATAAAATGGTTTTTGTTATAATCTACTTGAAATTCTGCTAAGATGGCTTCGAATTCCTTTGTATTTTTAGAAATATCTAGTAAACTCATTTCTTCAAAATTTGTCGTATAAAATCGAGGAGTTAAAAGGCTCTCTTTTATAACGTTTTTACTTTCTACTTGTTGTTGTAGCATAACATTATTGATGGAGTAATTTGGCTATAAAAATTATTATATTAGTATGAAAAATATGTAGATAGGACTAGTTTATACCTGTATATTACTTATTTATTATATTATAATTATGTAGTATATATTTATTCGTCGTGTATACATATTGTTATCTTTTGATTTTAAACCATTTAAAACATCATATAACGATCATAAACAAAATCATTTTAACTATAGTTTACAATTTTAAGCTACTCAAAATTGTAAACTACAGATTATTTCTCATATTAACTTATGTAGATTTTTTAGCTGGAGTAGCCGGCGCTTGTACTTCCAGTAATTCATCTAGACTAAAGTTATTTGTATTTACATTAGAATAATTAACTTTGTCAAATCTTACAACTGCGGGATAACGTACTCCACTACTATCGACAACAGTAACGGTACCCAAATCCTGATACCAGTAAGATTCCTTCCTTAAAATACGAACAATTGACCCTTTCTGTACCATGAAGTATTCAGTATAAGTTTTGATAATTTAATTAAATATATAAACTATTATTTTCTACTTAACTAATAAAATTTAATTTTTATTAAATTTTATTACCGTAATTCATATGAACTGTAATATTATTCATCTAATACTACAGTTCATATAAATTTTAACTTCCCAGAACAGCCCAGTCTACGTCTACATTCTCCAGGATTAGGGATGAGTTATATATTTGTAAAATAATTAATAAAAATAGTAAAAATAATAACATAAAAACTCCCATAATAGGAGTAGTACCCCATCCAGGAGCAACTTTACCATACTCAGAATTTAAAGGTCTTAAAATTTCACCTAATCTTGTTCTTAATGCCATAATTAAATAATAGTTTAAATATAAATAAATATTATAATTGAACAGTTAACTGTAGAAATATAGTCTTTCAGTTCCTATAATATAGTCGTTGAATGTAAATTAAAAAAGTAATTCTATCATTTTATTACAATTATAATATGAGAGCAGAAAAAAAATAGAGTAAATAAACCTGGAATTTGCATTTTTTAATACTATTGTATAATATAAGTATGTGCCGGGATAGCTCAGTTGGTAGAGCAGTGGATTGAAAATCCTCGTGTCACCAGTTCAAACCTGGTTCTTGGCATTAAGAGCGAAACTGTACAATTTCAGGATAAAATTTGACGAAGACAGTACCTGTTTTCCCGTTACGGTTTTTTGCTATAATAATTTCGGAAGTATTCTCAGCTTCTTCTGGAAAATAATAATGTGCTCGGTATAAAAGTAAAACGATGTCAGCATCTTGTTCAATTGAGTTATGGATTAAAATGGAATTAGCAATAAAAATAGTAAATGGAGGGATGTTGAAATTCCAAATCGAGTTTTTTTTCGAGTAAGAAACTGTAAAGAGACTAAAGAGTAAGTCTTTTCTACTTCTCGGTTTGCGAATAGCTAGTTTATCCCATTTTGTTAAATTATCAAGTCTTTTCCAACCGTTTAACGTTAATACTTGGTGATTCCCCGTCATTTGTACTTCTAGCAAAGTATGGACTCGAAGGCTATAAGTGTGCTTAACTCCATTAAATTGTTTATATTTCAAAGCTAGAAAAACACCAGCATTACTTCTAGGATTAAAACTATCTACACAAAAAAAAGTAGGTGTTTTTATCTCACATACTTTTTTTTGTACTTGAGAACAAGCAATAGAAACTAAAATATTTCCAGAAATGCAACCGCTTTCTCTCAAATCGGAAAGTAAAGGTTTTTTATTGGATCTCTGTTCTACATTTCTATTCAACTGAGATAAAGTTATTATAGGTACATTAAATTTTCTAGCAAGAGCTTTAAGAGTGCGAGTTATATATCCTATCTCCTGAGCTCGGTTATCTTTATAGTTGCCAAGTAACTGAAGATAGTCAATGATGACAAGATCTAATAGACCATACTTCGCATTAATATTTTTTAGTGCTAATTTAATATCTTCTAATTGTAAAGAGCTATCATCATTAATATATAAGTTAGATTTAAATAAAAAGGGAAACAACTCTTTTTGCCTAGCAATATCATCTTCAAAAATATTGAATTTTTTTAAGATATCTAGTGGTAAACCACTTTCCATTAACATTAGGCGCGTAATAATTTGTTTAGAACTCATTTCCAAACTAAAAAAGAGAATACATGTATCAGGTCTATATTTACATATATTAGTTATAATACTAAGACTTAAAGCAGTTTTCCCCATAGACGGACGGCCAGCTAAAATAAGTAAATTTCCTTTTTGCAAACCATTTAAAAGATAATCTAGCTCCGAGAAACCTGTTTTGAGATTTGCGCGTCTTATGGAGCCAGTCTGGGCTTGGAAATCGGAAAAAGTACCTGGAATTATATTACTTGCTTTTGTAAAATAATTTTTAGAATGAACTTGTTTAATTTGAGTAATAGTTGTTTCTATTTCATCTAAGTTAATATGTTCACAACTCTCATAATTATATGATAGTTGGCCTAAACTAGAACTAAGATATATTAGTTTCCGTTTAATGTATTTATCCTTTAATATAGCAAAAAAAAGATTTAATTCTGGAGTAGATAAACAGAAATCAGTTTGAGTTAATTGTGCTATTCGAGTATTTCCTCCAATAGTATCTACTACATCACATGTTTCAAGCTGGTAAAGTAATGTCACAGGAGTAATTTGTTCATCTTTAAGATACAAAACTCTCATATTCTGAAAAATTATTTTATTGCTTTGAAGATAAAATAATTCTTCAGTTACTTCTGAGAATATATATTGAAGTAAATTACTATTTGCTAGTATTCCTTTTAAAATAGAATCTTCGACATAAGGATTATAGAGAACAAAATCTTCTTTATTATCAGTAATAGGCAGAATAGATAAATTCTTGTCAAACATTCAGATAATTTCAACAAATCTTATTTAGTTAATAACTATATTCGGAAAGATGTATAACTCCATATTTGCAATAAGTTGATAATTAAATTTAATTTTCAGACTAAAATTACCTGTAGTTTTAATTCCATCAAGTTCTATTTGTTTCTTTTCAATAGGAGCACCTAAAATATTTGTTAGCCAAAGTGCTATTTCTTTTTCTGTTACCGTCCCGAAAATAGAGTTCTGTTTGCCTATTTTTTTCTTAAAGCTAATAGAGTTGATTTTTTCAAGTAATAATTTAGTATTTAAAGATATTGCTTTAGCTTTTTCAGCATTTTTTTTGCGTATTTCCGAGCGCCAATGCGCTTGTTTTATGATATTCTTAGTGGCTAAGACAGCCAACTTCTTGGGTAATAAATGATTCCGGGCATAACCTGCTTTAACATCTATAAGATTTCCAGCGTTGCCTAAATTAGTGACATCGCTTTGTAAAAGTACCTGAATTGTTTTTTTTGACACGTGTATTTACTCCCTAATAGTTGCAAAGATTGAATAGTTTAGTGATTATCTTGTTTTATAATTCTAAGAAAAATTGGAGAGATGGCCGAGTGGTTGAAGGCGCAACATTGGAAATGTTGTTTAAAGTTAGCTTTAACAAGGGTTCGAATCCCTTTCTCTTCGTATCTCTAATATAGAAAAGTATTTAAATATTTCTTTTCCAGGCTTGCAAACCATTTTCTAACTTTTGGCAAGGTATCTGTGCTTTAGCTAGGAGCTTATAAGCTACTTCGGCTCTAGAATTTAAACTACAATATACAACCAATGGAGTAGGTAGTTGAAATAATATTTTGAGAGTATTTTCCTCAGATAGCATAGTCAAAGGATAATTTAATGCTCCCGGGATATGTTCAATGGCAAATTCTATCTCTGATCGAACATCAATCAGTTGAATTTTATTTAGTTTTAATAATCTTTTACAAGTTTGAACACCGATACTATAATTTATCTCACCTTCAGAGTGAGAATCATGTGCTGGTGGGGAAATAATTTTTAGTATAGATCTCTGATTATCGATAGAAAATTTTTTACGAATAAATATTTTTTTGAATTGTAGAGTAAATATATTCACAATTAGCAATTGGCCAGACAAAGTATTACCTATTCCTAAAGTAAGTTTTAAAGCTTCAGACGCTTGCAGTAATCCAATTAACCCAGGGACCACACCTAAAATGCCACCCTCAGAACAAGACAAAGAAGTAGTTTGTGAAGAATCGCGAGGGTACAAATCATGATAAGTAGGTCCTCCTCGATAGTTGAATACACTAACCTGTCCTTCAAATTGAAATACACCACCATAGATCCAAGGTTTACCTAAAAGCCAACAAAATTCATCAATTAAATATCGACTTTCTATGTTATCAGTACCATCTAAGATTAAATCGTGGTCTTGAATTAATTTGTAGGCATTTGCACGACTTAATTTTAATGGAAGGCTATTTATATGACAGTGGGGATTCAATTTATTAATAGAGTTTTTGATAGAGTCTACTTTAAGAGAATTTAGGAAAGCTAAAGTATGAATAGGTTGTCTTTGTAAATTAGATATATCAACTACATCATCATCGACAATACTAATATTCGTAATACCAGAAGCAGCTAGATAGCTAATAATTGCAGATCCCAGAGCTCCAGCCCCTACGCACAAAAGTTTAATGCGCCCTAATCTTTTCTGCCCTTCTAATTGAATTTGAGGTAACAAAAGTTGTCTAGAATATCTCTTGTATTCATTTAATGATAGTTCTACATCACTTAAATTAAGATTTAGCATAGTAACCCTAAAATATTAAAAGGTAAGATATGGTACTTATTCATTTCTTAAAATCAACACTATACACATAGCTTGAAAAACTAGTACTCAATAGAGTACTATGAGCAAAACGCCCTTAGTTCAGCTGGTAGAACGCAGGTCTCCAAAACCTGATGTCGAGGGTTCAAGTCCTTCAGGGCGTGCTTGAAAGAATTAAACTGATGAAAAATCTTATGTTTTATGTAAAACGGGTTTTTAAACGAGTAGATTTACCAAATCTAGAACGCAAATAATATAACTTAGCTCTACGCACTTTAGATTTTTTTGTAATTTCAATACTCGTAATTCGAGGAGAGTGGATAAGAAAAGTCCTTTCTACTCCAACTCCTTGTAGAGAATATCTCACAATAATACTTAAATTAATACCGTGATTTTTTTTAGAAATAATAACTCCGCGACAAGATTGTGTACGCTCTTTATTGCCTTCTTGAATCAAAATACCTACTTTTACATAATCTCCAACTTCTAATTGTGGAATTGTGGACTTCATATAATTACTCTCGAGTAGAGGAAGAGCTGCAGTAGATGGAAAATTCATAGATATATATTAATATGTAATCAAATTATATTAAATAATTATACTCACGATTTTAAGGATTATCAATTATCTTAAAGTTATTAGGTTTTTTCATCATATTAAAAATAAAAGAATTAATCTTTACTCTTATGGAATTAAAGAACTTACACAATCAAACAAAGTGTCAGACAAACTAACTCAAGTGTCTTAACAGGAAATATGCTCTATTCACATAAAAATAAATTTAAAACTATTTAAAACTTTAAATAATATAGTTGCATTTTAAGTTAACGGTCTAGAAAATTTTAGTCGATAGGTTTAAAGAATAGAAGCATTTAAAAACTTGAAGTGTGGGCTAGCAACTTTTTTATTGAGCTTAGTAACATATTCAACTGGATTTAAAAATCCCTCTATTTTTTAATAAAATTTCACCTTTACATTGAGAAGAGTTTTATATTAAAGTTCCTGTGTTCGACCTAGGAATCATATATAAATTTTAATAAACTGTATAATTAAAAATATAATTAATTTATTATAATAAGTATAATTTTATTTGTTATTTAAATATATATACTATAGAGACTTTCTATGACTGTTAAAGCTAGTGGAGGTAGTCCAGTAATTCAACCTCAGTTGTTTAGAACTGCTGCGACTTCAGCTATTTTACAAGCAGAACAACAAGATCGACATCTAGAATTAGGTGAGTTAGACCAATTGTCGACTTTCTTAAGTACTGGAAGCAAACGACTAGATATAGCCGTAACTTTAGCTAAAAACGCTACTTTCTTAGTAGCTAAAGCCGCGAATAAAATTTTCGTGGGAGGATCTCCCTTATCATACTTAGAAAGACCTCAAGCTGCGGTACAACTAGTTGGTGCTCCACAAACAGATTTAACTCAACAAGCTATTGGTGAATTACCAAAAAACTTTTCAAAAAATTTAAGTGAGGCCTTTACTCCTGGAGAATCAACACCATCAGGTTTTAAACCTATCAATGTGGTTACTTACGGTCCTACGCGTATGCGTAAGTCTTTACGTGATTTGGATTGGTTTTTACGATATTTAACTTATGCTATTGTTGCTGGAGACCCCAACATTCTGTCCGTGAATATACGAGGTTTAAAACAGTTAATAGAAAATGCCTGTTCTAGTGCCGCAACTATCATTGCTTTAAGAGAAATGCGACGTTTAGGGATTGCACTACTTGGAGATGATTTAGAATCTCGAGATTTAGTACGTGAGTACTTTAATGTTTTAATCAAAGAATTTGAATCTACCGCTTTAACAGATAAGTTACGTAAGCGAGAATCCCTTGATCAGCAAGGATTACGCTTACCTCAAATATATGCTAATGCCGGCGTAAAAACTCAGCGTTTTGTAATGAAACCAGGCCTGTCAGGAGTTGAAAAAGCGGCTGTTATTAAAGCCGCATATAGACAAATTTTTGAAAGAGATATCTCAAAAGCATATAGTTTATCTTTGAGTTACTTAGAGTCACAAGTTAAAAACAACCAAATTACAGTTAAAGAATTTATTCGTGCTTTAGGTAAATCATCGCTTTACCAAAAACAATTCTACGATTCCTTTGTTAACAGTAGAGTGGTCGAACTATCACTTCGTCACTTCTTAGGTAGAGGTTTAAGTTCTTTAGAAGAATTCCAAAAATATTTTGCTATAGTTTCTGAAAGTGGTTTATCTGCGTTAGTAGATGCTCTAATAAATTCAGATGAATATGCAGATTACTTTGGTGAAGAGACTGTACCGTACATAAGAAGTTTAGGGGAAGAGCCTCAAGAATGCCGTAACTGGGGAGCTCAATTGAATTTATTTAATTACAGCGCTCCATTCTACAAGACTCCTCAATTTATTACTTTATTTAGTGACTATACGCAAGCACTACCAGATCAGCACCCTTACGGAAAAGGAAATGATCCTCTAGATATTCAATTTGGTGCTATTTTCCCTCAAAAAGTTCGTAATGTACAGAATCGCCCTGCTCCTTTTGGTAAAGATACGCGAAGACTTCTTATTCGAAAAGGACCTGGAATATTAAATCAAGTAGGTAGTCCTGCAACTAGAAACCAGAGTCCAGGATCGTTAGGGCCACGTATATTTCAATGGGATCCAGAAGCCACACCAACAGATATTGATTTAAGAGTTTCTGATTTTAGTCCTTCCAAAGAAAGTATAGTTCAAGCAACTTACGTTCGAATCTTCGGTAGACAAGTATATGAAGAAGAGAGATTATTATTAACATCTATCGAGCAAGCTTTCTTAAATAACGAAATTACAGTTAAAGAATTTGTACGTCAACTAGCAAAATCGAATATCTTTAGAAGATTGTATTGGACACCTTTCTATGTGTGTAAAGCTATTGAATACATTCATATTCGCCTATTAGGTAGACCAACTTATGGTAGGGCTGAGATTAATAAGTATTTCAATGTCGAATATAAGGAAGGTTACTATAAAGTTATTGATTCTATTATAGATAGTATTGAGTATGCTCAAACATTTGGGGATAACACTGTCCCGTATGATACATACGGTACTTCTACCGGAGCAAGTTCTAGAGGCTTAAGAAAGAGTACAATTAAGCAAGTATATCCTCTTAAACAAGTGGAATCTTCTACTAAGTTTATAGAACTAGGCAAATCTAAAGATAATCTAAGTAGCAATAGTATTATTGCTAAGATTAGTCAAGGGGTTTCTAAGCTGCGAGAACAAAAATTAATTTTCTCTATTACGCCAAGTTCTTCACGTATTGAACTAGAACAAGCCTTAAAAGCTGCCTACAGACAGATTTTTGAAAGAGATATTAATACTTTTAGTATTGGTAATGAATTAGCCTTATTGGAAGTTGAGTTTTTAGAAGGTAAAATTTCTGCAAAAACACTTGTCCAAAAATTAGGTACATCTCAATTATATCAAAAAGAATTCTATACTCCTTATCCCAACACTAAAGTTATTGAATTAGGTACTAAGCATTTTCTAGGTAGAGCACCAAATACCCAAGCTGAAATTAGATATTATAACTTAATTCTAGCTAATCAAGGATTAACTACTTTTATTGAAAGCCTAATTAATACTCAAGAGTATAGTTTACTGTTTGGTATTAATACTATTCCATACCGTAGATTCCCAACTTTACCAGCAGCTAACTTCCCGAATACTCAGAAGCTATATAATCAATTAACTAAACAAGATACTAGTATTGCAGTACCTAGTTTCCAACCAGTACTAGGTAATCTGTCCATTCAAATTTAGGTTTTTAAATTATCCACTGGTTTGTGGATAATTTAAAAACCAGTGGATAATTTAAAACGGGATTGACGGGGCTCGAACCCGCAACTTCCGCCGTGACAGGGCGGTGCTCTAACCAATTGAACTACAATCCCTCGATATACATTATGCTATACTAAATTAGTTAATGAGTAAATACAAGTAGGAGAGAGAGGGATTCGAACCCTCGGTACGGAGTTACCTACCGTACAACAGATTAGCAATCTGTCGCTTTCGACCACTCAGCCACCTCTCCACATATATATATTATAGCATAAATTTATCATGGCTCAAGCGGGATTTGAACCTGCGACCTTGGGCTTATGAGTCCCCTGCTCTAACCGACTGAGCTACTGAGCCTTACTTTTTTATTATTATCGCTAAATTTACACTGAAATAAAACAGAATTTATTGCTTGCTGAGATTTAGTAAAAAAGAAAACTATGATTTTCTTTTTTACTAAAATTTATTGTTTCTCTAAAACTAAAAAGGATGAATTAGTCTTAATTGTTAAATATCGAATTACTGTATCATCAATTCTAAAAAATTTCTCTAAGTTACTCACGATTTGTTTATTTGCCACATAACTACATTCAATATATATTCCATCTTGATATTTTTGAATCGGATAAGATAAATGTCTTCTACCTCGATCATATATCAAAATATCCCTACAGCCATTAGTTATCAACATCTGCTGATATTTTTTAATGATATTTAATGTTGTTTCTTCTGTTAAATCTGGTTTCAAAATGAAAAAGGTCTCATATAAATTATCAAGTGGATTTATTAAATCTCTTCTCAGAATCGTACATGCTAGTCTCCTAGCATACGGCTCACATAAGATTTTGAGTTCAAGTCTTATGATTTTACATCTTGTTTAGTTTAATACCTAAAAAACTACAATTTTATAAAAATCTCTTTACTTAGCTTCAAGCTTTATAAAACTATCGATCACTTCAAGCTTTATAAAACTATCAATCATTTATTACACGTTTTATCGAAATCTTTTCATTTAGAATTCGTTAAATTATATATATCCAGAAGGAATTTCACATTATTCACAACCTAAAGCGAATTGAATATAAATCAGATAGATAATTTCTACAACATACTTAACGTCTTAAAAACTACTTTCTTATAAAATACATAAGCTTTTTCAGTATATTCTGAATCTATAATAATAATGAATTTTAGATAACTTCGTGTCGCACTAGATTTATTTTATTTGACATTATATTTAATATGTAAAAGTAGTCTTACTTTATATTGTTTGTTTATAGTATTATACTATGACATATAAAGAAAATCAGCTTAGAAAAGTATTAGATTAACTCTAGGTAGTAAGGTAGTAATGAATTACTTATTATTTTGATACAAGTCTTAAATCTTATTTAATCATTCCAAATCAATACCCTTCCAGATGGATTCGTACTGCTTCGGAAACTACTGGTATCTGACAATAGTGACCGAATAAAGCTTTTACAAAAGCATGTGCAATCATACTCATGCAAATCAATAAACATAAATCACATGTAAGTTCTCCATATAAATTCTGAGTGAAATTATCGGGTAGAGCCCAATAAATAATTCCTAGTAAACTAGTTATTAAATAGACTAGAATGGAATGTAACATATGATATCGTGTAAATTTATGTAGGCGTTTAGGCTGGATAAAAATAACATATTGAGAAAATAGAAGGATTACATAAAATGTATTAAAATCTAAATAAGAACCTTCTAGCACAGGCCTAATATACTCATTATAAAATAGCTGCAAATCTACAGGTAAATGAGGCATTGTATATTTCCCAAAATTGTTAAAAGCCTCTAGAAATGGAATCCCATAAGGAATAACTGCGAAATACAGCATAACTAGATTAGATTCTTTATTATCAATTCTATGAAAGGGTTTAGAAATTCTATAAATAATTTGTGCAGCAAGCAATAAAACAAAAGATAGTGTGAAATAAGCTAAAATTAGTGAGAATTGTTTTCCAGTCGATCCCATTAAAGAAATTTTCTCAGTATTTACTGCATAAGATTTGCTATCAGAAGGACTAGGAAAGATGTAATCTAACACCCAGTAATTAAAAATATCAGTTATACTACACCACAGAGACAAAATTGATTTCCACACGTGTTTGAAGATATTGGGTAATAAATCGTTATTTTCAGTACTCATATTTGATATACTCCTTATTACTTGATTCTATTAGACATTATAAAAAATTTTTTTGATTTACTAAAGAGAATAATTTCCCTATATAATAGATACTAATCATCTTTATAATAGGGAAATTAATTAAAAGAAGTCTTTTAAGAACGCTTTAATCGATCTTTTTGGCTTACAAATAAGAGAGCTGCAGTGATAGGTAAAACTACAATTACTCCCCCAAGAATTAAACTACTTATAAAGTTACTTAATGATGGTGTCATAGTGCAATTCCTAATTATAATACTAATATTCTACTTTATATTTTATAATTTACTCATTCCATTATTGTATCATTAAATTTTAATAATATATCAAATCTATTTGACATATGTATATTTTGTCATAATTCATCTGAAAAAAATTATTCTAAAGAATCATAGTTTTATTTTTAGCTTGCAAATATTATTCGATATACTCTTTTCTTTTGCGCATACTATAAATATCTTTCACATCTAATTTCAACTTATCTAAATATAAAATTTAAGATGATGTTAAGCAATTTACTATAAAGTGTAAGATTCTGTTTACAATTACAAGTATCATCATATATAATAATGCTATGGGTCACTAACTCAATGGTAGAGTACTCGGCTTTTAACCGATTTGTTCCGGGTTCGAGCCCCGGGTGACCCATTATTGAATATTTACTCATACAATATGGAAAAATAGTATATTAAATTAAAATTATACTACTAAACTAGATAAAATTATTTATTTCAGTGCTTAGATTTGAGAGGAATAATTCTTTGATGAATTTTATTATAAGAATAGTAGTTTTTTTCTAAAAAAATTTTATACTTATTGTTATATAACTAGTTATATATAAGAATGGTACAATCTATTATCCATCACGTGTCAAAAACTAAAGAGTTATAATTCGATATGAGTCAAATTTCTATATCTGATACATTTGCTAATTTAGACAGTCAATGTGCTTTAATTCCTTTTATTACTGCAGGTGATCCTAATTTAAATATTACCAAGCAGGCTTTAAAAATTTTAGATCGTGAGGGTGCTGATCTTATTGAAATTGGGATTCCGTATTCTGATCCACTAGCCGATGGCCCTATTATACAAGAAGCCTCTTTCCGAGCTTTAAAACAAGGAATAACATTAGACCAGATTCTCTTGATGATTTCAGAAGTTAATCAAGATATTAATACCCCCTTAGTTATTTTTACTTACTATAACTTAATTATAAATCAAGGTTGTGAGCAATTTCTTAGAAAAGTTAAAAGTGCTGGATGTAAAGGACTATTAGTACCAGATCTTCCATTTGAAGAAACTGACATATTACAAGCAGCCTGTCAAGAATACAAAATAGACCTTATTCTTTTACTCAGTCCAAATACTTCGGAAGAAAGATTGAATCAAATCATAAAGAAGTCTCAAGGTTGTATCTATCTAGTTAGTAGTAATGGAGTTACAGGCATGAAATTCGATCCTAAAGAGCGTATCCAATACTTAATTCAAAAAATTAAAGCATCGACCGATATACCTATAGTGATAGGGTTTGGGATATCTACGCGAGAAGATATCCAAACAGTACAATCCTGGGGAGTAAATGGAATTGTTATGGGAACTGCTTTTGTAAAAGAACTTATTAAAAGTGCTACGGAGCCTCAATTAAAATCGTTTACAATTTACTGTAAGTATATTAAAGAGTCTTTAGTGTTAAGCTTCTAAACTCTTGGAGTAGATAATTTTTTATTCTTTAAAATTAAAAGCCTCGTTGCTGTTCTGTAATAATAGGATCTAGTAGGCATGATAGCTCTCTACACTAATCTTTAGTACATTACTTTCTTGTAGAAAGAATAGTTACTGGATTATATTAATTTAATTGAACCCCTTATTTTTTTATTCAATAGTATACCCCCAGGGGAATTCGAATCCCCGTTACCTCCGTGAAAGGGAGATGTCCTTGGCCTCTAGACGATGGGGGCCTTAGCTTTATTCTAATTAAATAATACACAATTTGCACGGAAATGTCAACATAATTAAGAGACCAAAGCTAGTTAAATTTTTATGACAAATAAATTTCTAATACGAATGATATGTTACAATTACATTAATATAATAATCTATATACTAAGCTTATTACATTTTTAGCTAAAATATTATTTATGACGACTTATTATTTTACATTAGCTACTCGAACTTTTCTATTAGAAGAAGAACCTGTCGAAGAAATTTTACGCGAAAGAAGTAACTTTTATCATGCAAACAATCTAGCAATTGATTTCTGGTTAATTCCAAACTTCGAACCTTCGATTTTTCCTAATTTAGGATTGAGTAGTACCCTTATGGAGCAAAATTTAGCCGCGATTGTTTCAACGAACCCACTATTCATAGATTGGCTTAAATTGCGCTTACAATATGTTGTAAACGGAGTTTTTGAGGTTGAAGATATATCATTTATTATTCAATAAATTACATTTTAATAACAGATTAAATAAAACATAGTTCATCTATAGTATTATATTGTGATATGACTAGTTGATATAAATTCAAGTGATATAGTATATATATATTATTTGCATTAATTTACTTAACTTCAAATATATTTTTATTTTGTGATAATAACAATTTGTTTTAGAATCAACTATATCAGATAAACTCAAATATGATTAATGATAGTCAAATTTTTATAGCTTTGGTAATAGCTCTAGTATCCGCTATTTTAGCATTACGTCTTGGTTTAGACTTATATCAATAATTTAAACTTAAACATATAAACTCTTTCTAACTTTCATACATAAAAATTTTAAGTTTTATGAAAGTTAGAAAAGTTTACATAATATTGTGTTATGTAATTTTAAATTAACTCAATCTTAATAATTAAACTCTTATTTTGTCATCAGTGAAATTTAATATCGTAGAGAATTCAGTTCGCCCAGTTTTTCCATTTACAGCAATTATAGGCCAAGAAGAAATGAAATTGGCTCTGATTTTAAATGTGATCGATCCAAGCATAGGGGGAGTAATGATCATGGGAGATCGCGGTACAGGTAAATCAACAACTATCCGCGCTATTGCTGATTTGCTACCTGAAATAGAAGTTGTAGCCGACGATCCATTTAATTCTCATCCATATAATACAGACTTGATGAGTGAAGAAGTTAAGGAATCTTTCGATAATCAAATTACATTATCCCGGAAAAAGATAAAAGTACCGATGGTAGATCTCCCTTTAGGAGCAACCGAAGATCGGTTGTGTGGGACTATTGATATAGAGAAAGCTTTGAAAAATGGTATTAAAACTTTCGAACCTGGTTTGTTGGCAAAAGCCAATCGAGGCATTCTATATGTTGATGAAGTGAATTTATTAGATGATCATTTAGTTGATCTTTTACTCGATGCTGCAGCTTGTGGTTGGAATACTGTTGAGCGAGAAGGTATTTCTATCCGACATCCCGCAAGATTTGTGTTGGTAGGTTCAGGAAACCCAGAGGAAGGGGAATTAAGACCACAACTATTAGATCGATTTGGCATGCATGCAGAGATTAGAACAGTTAAAGATCCCGACTTAAGAGTTAAAATTGTAGAAGAAAGAAGTGCTTTTGATCAAAACCCTTTAGATTACATTACAAATTACCGTTCTAAACAAGATAATCTTAAAGAACGTATTCTAGCAGCACAAAGTAATTTAGTAAATGTAAACATTGAGTATAGTTTGAAAATAAAAATATCAGAAGTCTGCTCAGAATTAGATGTAGATGGTCTGAGAGGAGATATTGTGACTAATCGAGCAGCTAAGGCTCTAGCTGCGTATAATGATGAAGATTCTGTGACTTTGGCACATATTGAAACTGTTATTACTTTATGCCTACGACATAGGTTGAGAAAAGATCCTTTAGAATCAATGAATTCTGGAGAAAAAGTTGATAAAGTATTCCAAAAAGTTTTTCAGTAAAATCAGATTTATTTCATGTTAGTTATTTGATTATAGAGATTAAGTTTTATTAAATGTGGTAGACTACCAGTAAAGTGACGAGACAATCTAGCATACTGATTAAGTATGTAGATCTTCATTATATAAATAGGCAAAAAAATAATCAATTTAAAATACTTAATTATGGTAGAACCTTTACTATCCGGCATTGTGTTAGGTTTAATGGCAGTTACGCTTCTAGGTTTATTCTCTGCAGCATATTTACAATATCGTAGAGGCAATCAAATCGGGTTGTAACCGAATGTATCTTATTAATTTTAAAGTGCTACTAAAAATTAATAAGATACATTCGGCGATTAATAATGAAGAGCTATCTAACTTTAATTGTTATACAGTAGGCAGCAATTATGCCTAAAATGAAATTTAGAATTACTAATAAGAGAATAACCTCAGATAAAGAAAGAGTCCCCCATAAAGTTTCTACCACAATAGTAGACCAAGTCCAATCTACACTAAAGTAGATTGATCGAATCGTTTCTATAGTGTAACTTAATGGGTTAAGACTGGCCAAGATTTGCAGCCACATTGGCATAAATGAGAATGGTACTAAAGCTGTACTTGCAAATAAAAGAGGTAAGTTTATTATAAAAATTAAAGCCAGTAATTCAATATGGCCAGGCAGAATCAAACTAGCGCTTATACTACACATCGTTAAAGCACAGGTGAGTAATACTAGAATAATTATTGTTATTAAAAAATTAATTAAGTGAAGCTTAATTTCCCATACACTCATCAGGCCTAAAACACAAAGAGTTTGTATTAAAGTAATAGTACTAATAAATAGAGCTGATGCCATAATAATAGACTGTCGAGTTGTTAAAGGTGATACTATTAGTCTATTAAAAAAACCAAATTCTCGGTCAAACATTAGAGGTAGCCCACCATTCAAAGCTCCGGTAAATGTTGTAAACACTAATATTCCTGGGGTTAAAAAATGACGATATGACTTACTAATGCTGAAGAGTTCGACTGGTGCATTTTGGAAAAGTGCTCCAAAAAGAATTAGCCATAAGAGTGGTTGAAACAGACCAGCTATAAATGTGGCTGGTCTTCTTTGAGTTTGGATTATCAGTCTTCGATATAATGCCCAGGTTTCTTGAATGTAGTTACTAATTGTCTTAAAAAAAGAAGACTGTATAAATATCATTATTAAATAGTTACTTAGTTATAATGGATTACCTGATTCACTGAGATAAAATATAGATTTATCATTAAGTATCATAACAGTTGCTTGTTGTTATAAGGGAAAGGTCTTCTTGCTGGGATGCTGTGACTATATAAAAATTTTATGGGATAATTAATTCAATCTTTTTACAAATGATACCAAGAGTATCTTACACAAGGTAGAGATAGATCAATCTAACTATGTTTAGGAGCTTCTAAATAAGCAAAATAGCTTAATTAAAATAGGCATCTAAATTTTTATCACACAATAGTACTTTTCAATTTATATGAGTCACTCTGTATATTTTTTATAGGCCCTAATTCTATATTACTCTCTGCATTACTCGAATATAAAGTAGCTATAAAAATAAATACAGTAAATAATTGAAAATATATATATTTTATATAATATAATAATGGTAATATATATATTATTTTGTAAAAAGTTCTACATACCTTAATCTCATCCTCAATAATCAAATATAAATTATAACTATTCTTCAAACACTCTTAGTGAGTCTGAATTTAATCGTAGTAATAAGTTGATTTAAGAGATATTAGTTATTAGTTAGCTATTAATAAAATAAATTATAATAAGGAGATCTTTATGGCAAATAAGGTTAGATTCGTATTGGAGGATGACGGAATTGATACAACTATTGAAGTTGCAGACGATACCTTTGTTTTAGATGCTGCAGAAGAAGCTGGATTAGATTTTCCATATTCTTGCAGAGCAGGTGCTTGCTCTAGCTGTGCAGCAATAATTAAAGAGGGGAGTGTTAATCAAGATGAGCAATCTTTCTTGGACGATGATCAAATAGCGCAAGGATTTGTATTAACGTGTGTAGCTTATGCTACATCTGATGTAACTCTCTTAATGGGGAAAGAAGATCAGCTTTACTAAATTGCATTATTCTGTTTTTTTGTAGAAAACTAAAAATAATTAATAAAATTAACATTTTGCTATTTACAGCAAGTGATAGGGATATTACTATACTACTTGCTGTAAATAATAAAACTCGAGTATTCTATACTAAGCAGGCTGGCATAGCTCAATTGGTAGAGCTACTGATTTGTAATCAGTAGGTTATGGGTTCAAGTCCCTTTGCCAGCTCTTTATTACCAGCTTGACTTAACTACTCCCGGTAGCAGACATTGATGCGCCATCTCACGCAATACATGTCTAGACAAGCCGAAATCTCGGTAAACAGCTCTACTTCTGCCTGTCACCCAACATCTATTTCTACTACGAGAGGGAGCACTATTGCGCGGTAACTTCTGTAATTTATTATGAATTTCTTGCTTTTGTACAAAATCTTCTGTTGTTGCAAATGTTTTTTTTAAATCTAATCTTTTTTGCTTATATTTATTAATTAAACGAGTTCTTTTATATTCTCTCTGAATCATATTTTGCTTGGCCATAATACTTTACTCTAATATATCCTATCTTATAAATTTAATTTCGTGAGGCAGTACCCACATACGAATATTATCTGCAAATTCAATAATGTATCCTGGTTGAGAATATTTAATGGACTTAGTACCTACGATACTACCAAAATGTCCGATTTTTAACGTTAACTCAAAAGGTACGGATCGAGTGATTTTACATAATTGAATCTGTCTACTCATTCGACGACTATAACTATAAATGAAATTATTATCAGTAATAAGTTTAACTTGTTTATAATTACCTGATAAGTCCTATAGATAAATCAGACAGTTTTCAAGAGTAGACCTCTACTCATAGAGAAAACTGATTTAACTGGAATATCCTTTATCCACGTTAGATTTGATACTTACTCATTTATTCCAATGCATGAATAGGTTGCAAAAATAAAATTACTCTTGAGGTTATTATATAATTCTCTAACTGAGAATACAATACTCTAGAGTTTATTTCTGAACTTAAGCTAGCAGCACAGGTAATCATAAGAGTTCTTACTTAAACACCTTATTCTAATAATGTATTCAAATTGTAAAACTATCAGACAAAACAAGAGTTAATGAAATATTAGACTCAATCCGTAATATACTCCTACTCCTACAAATAATATGCCTATTGCTGAGTTTATCAGTGATGTCCATAAATAATTATTTATTTGTTGTGTAGAACCACTAAAAAGGAGTAAAATTAAAAGAAATGCAAAGCTATATCCTATAGCATATATCGCTTCATAAAATACAATAGTCCATGTACTATACAAATTATTCAACCAGAGTAAAAACACCAATAGAATAGGTGTACTACAAGAAGACACTGTGCATCCTAGACCTACTCCAGAGAGATATGCTCCCAATAAAAATTGTTTCTGGTCTAAAAATTTTAGCCACTCTAGAGGGGTAAACATATATGCTACCGGCAATATCTCTAGTACTAATAGACCAATAAATAAATAAATACAACTATAGATAAAAGCAATTATCTCAGTGTTATTAAATTGATATGATTCTAGATGTAGTGTTCGTTGCATAAAAAATATGGCTAAAAATGCAGTGAAGTTTCCTAAAGCAAAAGTTACCCATTTCAGTAATTTTCTAAAGGTATTTTTATCGTTTAAACAGTAAATAACTATAGGTATACTACTTGCGGAACATGGGTTTAAACTATTCAAAACTCCTGAAATAAATACTATTGGGAGATAGCAGATAGTCGTTTGTTGAAAAAAAATATTATGTAGATTGATACTGATAACGTGTATCTGTTTATAAATGGATAATTCTGCAGAGGTAAAATTAATCATAAATTTTAATAACTATAAATATAGCTTCTTCCATGCTATATACATAATGATAATATCATTTAATATACTTTAATATCACACCTAGATTATGAATACATTTAGAAATACTAAGTTAGCGCGTATTACTATTAGTTTGCTTAGCAATTTAAAATTTGCTATCATTTTGCTGTTATTAATTGCCTTTGCTAGTGGCCTAGGAACGCTAATTGAACAAAACCAAAACCTTGATTTTTATAAAAAAGCATACCCCCAAGAACAAATATTATTTAATTGGCAAGTTATTCTTTTTTTTCAATTAAATAATATATTCCACGCTAATTGGTACTTAAGTCTTATTGGTATTTTAGGACTAAGTTTAGTTACTTGTACTTTGAAAACTCAATATCCCATTTTAAAAGTATCCCGGAAACCTTTATTCCTTACCTCCATAACTCAATTTACGAATCTCATATCAAAACAAGTTTCACGAAATACGTTTTCTTACCTTCTTAAATCATTCTCTAGTAATAATTATTTTATCTTTTCAAAAAAAAATTATATTTACTGTCACAGAGGATTACTGAGTAAAGCAGCACCTATTAGTATTCATATTAGTTTGCTATGCCTTTTGCTAGGTATTACGATAAGTTCTCTAACAGGTTATGTAAGTCAAGAAATGGTAGTAACCGGAGAAATCTTTCATATTCAAAATCTAAGTTCATATGGTAAACTGAGTCATTTTCCTCAAAATTTTTCTGGACGAGTAAATGATTTTTATATCACGTACGACTCGGAAGGTAATATCTCACAATTCTATTCGGATATCTCTATCCTTAACAATCATTATATCGAAAAAGAACATAAGCAAATTTCAGTTAATCATCCCTTGAAGCATTCAAATACAACTATCTATCAAACCGATTGGAATATAGTTGGGATTAATGCTTTACTTGATCAAAAGTGGAGTATTCAAATTCCTCTTAATAAAATTAGTAATAATGGTGCTATCTTGTGGCAAGGTTCTTTGATGAGCGATCAACAACTTTATTTATCATTTATTCTACCCGATTTAAATGCACCTGGAAACATTTTAGTTTATAATCAAGAAAACCAATTAATTAGTCAGACGCAAGTATCGGATACAGTGACTATAGAAAATCATACAGTGCAAATATTAGACATAATTGCTTCGACTGGTTTGCAAATCAAACAAGATCCAGGTTTAGAATTAGTTTATTTCGGGTTTTTTTCGTTAATTGTTAGCGTTTTAATAAATACAGCATCTTATGAAGAAATATGGTTGCTACGTACAAATACTTCACTATATATAAAAGGTAAGAATCAAAAAAATCCAGTAGAATTAACAAAACAACTACTGCAATTCCTAAAACAATTTCAATTAAAATATTTATCTTAAAAATTCTAGTCCTCTTTAACGATATCAAGTTCGTATGCAAGTTAACAAATAGAATCTATGTAAATATAAGCATATATTATTCGGCATAAATTTTTTACTCCATTGAAACTTGCAATATTCCCACATATTAATTGAAGTTCCAAGTCTATTTTTTATACTATAAAGACATTATTTATTTCTTAGTCAAAAAAATTTATTCTCGCCAACTGATCAGAAAAAGTCCAATGAATTCTTTATCTTATACATTTATCTAATTATAAAATAATCGTATTGCTTTTCAATACCATGCTGAGATTATAATTTTATTTCGAGAGTTAGATCTTTCTACATTAAACATGAATGGTTCTACGAACAACCAGATTGCAAGGCTAGAGGTTTAAAAAATTTTGCAATATCTGCTTACCAAGTGGGGTCCATAAACTTTCTGGGTGGAATTGAATACCAATTAAATGATTGAAATGCATATGGGATACACCCATAATAGTTTTTTCTGGGGTCCAAGCTATCATATTTAACTCCGAAGGTTTCGAGTTGGCTTCAATTATCAGACTATGGTACCTTGTAGCTAAAAATGGACTTTGTAAATGAGCAAAGATATGAGTTTCATTATGAAATATGGGTGATATTTTCCCATGCATCAACTCTTGGGCTCTTATAATATTGCCACCAAAAACACTGCCAATACTTTGATGACCTAGACAAACTCCTAAAATAGGTATTTTCTGATACAGTTTTTCAATAATATCCAAACTACAACCAGCTTCAGAAGGTTTTCCTGGACCAGGAGATATAATAATTTTAGATGGATTCATTAATTCAATTTCTTTGGAAGACATGTGATCATTTCGTAGGACTAGTGTAGGATATCCTAGCTCTTCAATGTATTGCACTAGATTATAAGTAAAGCTATCATAATTATCGATTATTAATATCAAAAATATTCTCCTAGATAAATATAGTATAAATTCAATATATTTAGATACGGCTTAGTTCATGTAAAATAAACAAGATTACATGTTTGCAGAACCCTCTTGCGAGATGCCTGCTTCTGGTGAACTAGCATGCGCTTTACTCATTTCTTGAGCTCTTCCAGCTAAATATGCCAATCTTCCTGCCTCCACCGCTAGCTTGATACTCTTGGCCATCATGATAGAAGATGTCGCTTTTGCAATACAGGTATTTACCAAAATTGCTGAAGCTCCTAATTCTAATGCTTGTGCTGCATCACTACTAATTCCAATTCCAGCATCTACCACTACAGGCACCTTAGCATTTTCTATAATAATTTTTAAATTTGATACTGTTTTAATCCCTTGATTACTACCAATAGGTGAACCTAATGGCATTACCGCAACACATCCAATTTCTTCTAATTGTTTGGCCAATATAGGATCGGCATTAATGTATGGTAAGACATTGAAGCCCTGCTGAACTAAATATTCAGCTGCTTTTAAAGTCGCAATAGGGTCTGGAAGTAAGTAAATTGGATCTGGGATTACTTCTAGTTTAATAAAATTATTCGAGGTCTGCCCTAATGCTTTAGTAATTTCTCTCCCCAAAAAAGCTATCCGAATAGCTTCTTCGACTGTTCTACAGCCAGCTGTATTAGGTAAAAGCCAGAAGCGGTTCCAATCTAATATACTTAATAAGTTAGTTTTTTGATTCAGGTGAGTAGCTTGTGCTCTTCTAACCGCAAAAGTAACAATTTCGCAGCCACTACTTTGAATCGCTTGTTTTGCTTCGTTTAATGTTCTATACTTACCTGTACCAAGCATAAGACGAGAATTAAACGTTTTCGAACCAATTAACAGTTTGTCATTGCTTGCATTCACATGATTTGCATCCACAAATTATTGACTCCTTAATAATAAATTGAATAAAATAAATTGAATACTAACCATACAAAATAGATTCATTACTAATAACTAAAAATATGCCTAAGATAAAAACTTGTCGAGCTATGGCCAAACGCTTTCGAGCAACTAGAACAAATAAAATATTGCGTAGAAAGGCAGGTAAAAGCCATTTACTTGAAAAAAAAGCTATCAATAGAAAAAGAAATTTAAGACAAAGAACTAGTGTTGATCCTAGAGATATCAAAAACTTTATAAACAAAGTTCCTTATATATTTTAATTAGTAAAGCCTTTATTGTTACGAAACTGGGCTTAAAAGAAAACCATTCTCAATGCAGTTTTTTTATCAATTTAATGAGATTACATTAGTATATATATTTTTTGTACATTTACGAGTTCTTTATTCCCCTTGAGCTTTTTTGTATAATATATATTATAACTGGTGAGAAATGGTACAAATAAAAATTCTTTAATTTAAGAAATCTAAACTAGGGATGTCTACTAATTCTTGTATAATATAAGGATTATGTCTATTTCGCATTTAGTAGATAAAAGTAAAACTAGATAAGGACTGGTATTTAGGGATTCCCTTGTTCGCGATTTGTATTATTAATGCAATTAAGAATGTTTGAGTTAACTTTTTTGATATTTGCATTCTATTTTTTGAATGATTATTAGGAGTGATCATTTTATTATATAATGCTAAGATAATTAAACATCTACTAATGAATATTAAGAATTACTAAAAAACTAGGAGATTTTTAAAGTATGACACGAATTAAAAGAGGTAATGTTGCACGTAGTAGAAGAAGAAAAATCTTTAAACTAGCACAAGGGTTTCGAGGTGCGCATTCTAAACTATTTAGAATTGCAAAACAACAAGTTATAAAAGCTTTAAGATATTCTTATCGTGGACGCAAAAACCGGAAAAGAGATTTTAGACGATTGTGGATAACACGAATTAATGCGGCAAGTAGGCTAGAAGGATTAAATTATAGTTCTACAATTGCAAATTTGAAAAAAGCTAATATTGGCATTAATCGTAAGATGCTTTCACAATTGGCAATTATAGATGCGGAAACGTTTGCACTGATAGTACAACAAACTGTCCACAAATCATAATTTTAGGTTGATGAAGAATATTTACATTCTAACTTACTCTTTCTAGAATATTTAAAGTAAGTTTTTTCAATAATACAGAACTTTCAGATTGAGGAATATTTGTTAAACATTCAATAGCGGCTTGCAGGTATTCTTTGGCTAAATCTTTAGCCTGTTGAATACCACAACCTTGTTTAATGAATTGTAATGCATCATTCATGTCATTTACATCATTGAATTCTGTTTCAATTAATTGAACTAGGTGTGGTTCTTCCGGTATAGAAAATAGTACGGGAGCCGTTAAATTTCCCTGTAACAAATCCGATCCAGCAGGTTTACCTAAGTTATTTGAGGAACCCACAACATCTAAAATATCGTCAACAATTTGAAATGCTAATCCCATATAGCGACCATACATATAAAAAGCGTTAGCTATACTTTTATCGACAGAATTTAATAGCACAGCTCCTTGACAACTGGCTGCAATTAATGAACCTGTTTTGTAAAAGGACTTAGAAACATATTCTTCCATAGAAAACTGTAGATTAAATCGGGTAAATCCTTGTCTCACTTCTCCTTCCGCAAAATCTGTAATAACTTTAGAAATTACTTTAACAACTTGTAAATTTTCTAAGTTTGCTAAATACCATGATGATTGAGCAAATAGAAAATCTCCAGCTAAAATCGCAACTTTAGTACTAAATACACTATGAACTGTTTCTATTCCTCTTCGAGTTGAACAATCATCTAGCACATCATCGTGCACAAGACTTGCAGTATGAATAATTTCTGTAATCTCTGCTAATCTCCTTTGTGGAGGTAGTATTTGATTATCTTCAGCAGAAGCTTTTGCGCAAAGTAACACAATAGCTGGTCTTAAGCGTTTTCCTCCTGCCGCAAATAAGTGTTCCGCAGCAGCATACAAAACAGGGTGTCTAGCGCCTATCATATTTTGTAAATTTTGATTTAAAGCTGATAAATCTTTCTCAATTGGAGCAAAAATTAGATTAGAAGCTACCATAATTAAATACTCATTATATTGGTTAATTGCTTCAAATAATTCTCACTAATAAAAATTTTGTTGATAATTTTTATATTGTGTTATTTGAATTATAAATATTCTTTATATACTTTATATAATAGTTTATAATGATCCTGAACTTTTATCAATACATTATACTCTAGGAGAATCTGATGGATCTAGAACAAAAGATAAAAATTTCAACTAACCTAGAATTAACCTCTTCAGAAATTTTAATTTTATATGAAGACATGGTACTGGGGCGCTACTTTGAAGACATGTGCGCTCAGATGTATTACAGAGGCAAGATGTTTGGGTTTGTACATTTATACACTGGACAAGAGGCTATCTCTACAGGTGTAATTAAAAGTTTACAAAAAGCTGATTATGCTTGTAGTACTTATCGTGACCATGTACATGCTTTGAGTAAAGGTGTAACTCCTCGAGAAGTGATGGCAGAACTCTTTGGAAAAGAAACTGGGTGTTGTAAAGGCAGAGGTGGTTCAATGCATATTTTCTCTAAAAAAAATAATTTTTTAGGCGGTTTTGCATTCATAGGGGAAGGAATACCAGTTGCTACTGGTGCAGCATTTCAAAGTATGTATCGTCACTTAGTTTTAAAAGAGATTAATAATTTGCAAGTAGTAGCTTGTTTCTTTGGTGATGGTACCACTAATGTAGGACAATTTTTTGAGTGCTTAAATATGGCTTCTCTCTGGAAACTTCCCATCATCTTTGTCGTAGAGAATAACCAATGGGCGATTGGAATGGCTCACCCTCGCTCATCTTCTGTCCCTGAAATTCATCTAAAAGCTGCTGCTTTTGGTATGCCTGGAGAAGAAGTTGATGGTATGGATATATTCGCGGTTAAAGAGGTTACTGAACGAGCTATCGCCAGAGCCCGGAGAGGAGAAGGACCTACTCTAATCGAAGCTTTAACTTACCGTTTCAGAGGACATTCTTTAGCTGACCCAGATGAACTGCGCTCCTTCCAAGAGAAAGAAGCCTGGACCGCTAGGGATCCTATTAAAAAATTAGCGAATTATATTACTGATAATAATATAGCTTCTAATTCTGATCTAGAAAAGATCAATACAAAAATAAAATTAGTGGTTGAAGATGCTATTGATTTTGCCACTAAAAGTCCAGATCCTTCAGTTGAAGATTTACATAAATATTTATTTTTATCTTAGTTAAAATGTATTAAAATAATTTATTTACATTACACAAAATAAATACATTAATGAATGGCAGATTCTATTCATTAATGTGTTTACTCAATTTTTATACAAAATATTCAAGTTAGGAAACCTAAATATAGATATGAAAAAAGTATTTCTATTTGAAGCATTGCACGAAGCAACTGATGAAGAAATGGCTAGAGATTCTACTGTTTTCGTCTTAGGGGAAGATGTCGGGCACTATGGAGGATCATATAAAGTAACCAAAGACTTACATCTTAAATATGGTGACTTACGTTTATTAGATACACCTATTGCAGAGAATAGTTTTACTGGTTTAGCAGTTGGAGCTGCTATGACTGGTTTAAAGCCGATTGTAGAAGGTATGAATATGAGTTTTTTATTGCTGGCTTTTAATCAAATAGCCAATAACGTAGGTATGTTAAGATATACCTCTGGAGGAGATTTTAATTTACCTTTAGTAATACGAGGACCTGGTGGAATCGGCAGACAACTAGGCCCTGAACATTCGCAACGTTTAGAAGCTTACTTTCAGGGTATTCCTGGCTTAAGAATAGTTGCATGTTCAACACCTTATAATGCTAAGGGATTACTTAAATCGGCTATACGTAGTGCTGATCCTATAATCTTTTTTGAACACGTTTTATTATATAATTTACAAGCAGATATTCCTACCGAAGAGTACACGGTACCTTTGAATAAAGCTGAAATTGTTACGGAAGGGGCTGATGTGACTATTTTGACATATTCTCGAATGAGATATAATGTTCTTCAAGCTGCAGAATCACTCACTAGTCTAGGGTATAGTTTAGAGATTATTGATCTAATTTCATTGAAACCGTTAGATATTACTACTATTAATAACTCTATCAAAAAAACTCACAAGGTAATCATTGTGGAAGAATGTATGAGAACAGGTGGAATAGGAGCTGAATTAACTGCCCAAATTATAGAAACTGTTTTTGATGAGTTAGATGCACCTATTATTCGTTTATCGTCTCAAGATATTCCTACTCCGTACAATGGGAAACTAGAGCAAGCAACTTTAGTACAACCAGAACAAATTATAGAAGCTGTACAAAGTATTTGTTAAAACTTAATGATAACTTATTCGCGATGTAGTATTCAAATGTTAGGCTCAGATTCCAGTAGATTAAGGCTTATGCTATTAGATAGGCTAGCGAATAACTATAAAAAGAATTCAAGTTCCGTTTAGGTAACGTTGTTAGATAAGGCGTGGTTGACATCTGGTCAGGAGATAAACAATTTCCTTTTATCCAAGTGTGACGAATATATATTACGCCATTCACCAACATTAAATCTCATGATATCCACGATTCATAATATTCTCCATAAACTCTTACTGTCGATCAAATTTCAACTTTTGCTAAAAATTACAAAGGCTTACTGCAGTTATTCTGCCAGTCTTACGTATCGGAAATTGAAAACACTTTGATTAGCCATAACTACCATGATATTATATTTAACTATTTATATGAAAAGTATGGCCTAAGTTTGAGTCGTAAATTAGTATGATTGCAACTCGGATATATGAATTTACCGGTGTTCAAATTAACTTAAATAATATAAGCGGTTTGGATGTTGCTACTCAATACATACTATCCCTTTAGAAAAGTAAATCCCCGGCACGTTTGGGTTCTAATTCTATTATGAAGTCGAGTAACATTAGGCCGTTCTCCATTAAGTTCAGGTGAATATATAATATACTCATAAGTTATATTAGCTTATCAAACTTTTAACAGATAGAGTACATATGAAATTATACCGTATGCAGAACTGCTTAGAGAGCCTGGACCATATATACCGTGACAGATATAAAAGTGAATCTATAACGTTATGAATTACTTAATAATAACAATAAAGTAGTTCTTAAAGTTTATATTCAAAGAGAAGAGGTGGGTGACTGCATTAGTTATGTAACAGAGCACTACAACCATGATAACTTTACAAACCTGTTAAATCAATTAATAACAAAATTTAAGCGTTTAATGAAAGATGATGTAATTTCGGTTTGGTATTGCCAACTGAAAAAGATTATCTTTTAACATATAATAAATTAACCTCACGAAACCAGCCGGTTAAATTGTTGAGGCGTAATGATATGTGGGTAAAGTTTAATAAAGTCCGGCCCAATCGTAGTTTGCCAACTGATTTTAAGATTTTGCTATTATCGTCTGATGGGTCAAGTGGGATAGGTGAGAACATCCTTCACCTGAAGAGTATAATTTTAAACGAATCTTATTATAAGCCTTAAAAATCGGTTTGGGTGACTCGCAGTCGACGTGAACATGCAGCATCTATGCTATTGTAGAGAATTTCAACACTAATTCAAAATCAAGGTAGTCATACTAGATTGTCACGCTCGGAGTCCACGGAATCACGTCGCTGTGTAATTATTTATTTTAAAATTCTATATATAACAATAAGTTTTAAGTAAATCGTTGGTTATATTGACAAATATGAATCAATATTTTATATTAACTGTATGCGGGTGTAACTCAGCGGTAGAGTGCAACCTTGCCAAGGTTGACGTCGCGCGTTCGAATCGCGTCACCCGCTTCTATAAAATTTATATTAATCTTAATTTGTACTATTATTGTTAATAAAAGGTTTTTTTATTTTATAATATAAAATTAGTAATTATGTCTAAAGATTTAAGAATGTCAGTAACAGAGCACTTTCAAGAACTTATTCAAAGAATACTGATTTCTACTGTAGGATTTCTGGTTATTCTAGTAGTTGTATTTGCTAATATCAACTCAATAGTTCAAATATTGCAACTGCCAGCTCAAGGTGTAAAATTTCTAATGCGAGATGTCTCATGTTATATTCCTATAATTAATAAATCATTTGTTAGCTTTTTTATTAATTTGTTACCGATCTAAGAAAAGAGTTATTACTATGGCTTAATAGACAATCCAATATCTTAATCCTAGAAAATTAGTTTATTGAAATCAACATTACATAAGTAGAACATAATAACACTTATTTACTTTTAATTACAACTAGCTCCGGAAATAACAAAACACAAATTTTACATAAGGTAAAAAGTGATACATGATAAATATTTACATCTAGAAGAGAAATCTAGATGCGACTAAATAAGTTAGGTTTTATTCAGGTAAAGTCTATAATATCTATTGTAGACTTTGAGCTATATGCATGGAGACGTGCACGTATAGTTTTTGAGGAGAAAAACTATAACAGTTTTTCTACCTAGTCAGTTAGCTCCTGGGGAATATTTTTTCACTTCTTTTAAAATCACTGTTTATGGTGGTTTTTTACTAACTTCTCCATTAATTGCATACCAAATAATTCGTTTTGCAGCACCGGGTTTAACACAAACAGAAAAAAAAATTATCATACCTATTATTATTGGCGGGTTACTTCTTTTTTTTGTAGGGGTAATTTTTGCTTACTATGTGCTAATTCCAGCAGCACTAACTTTCTTTATTAATTATGGTTCTAGTGTAGTTGAACCATTATGGTCTTTCGAACAGTATTGCGATTTCATTTTATTATTACTGTGCGACTCGAAGCTTGTATTTTACTGAAAATCAAAATTAGATTATTACTAAACGCTTTTGATTATATAAATCATTATTATAGTTTTTTTCCAAACTACTCTAAGGCTTAGAATACTAATACGGCGAAGTCTGTAATCTTCCTGTGAAGACGAATATATTTTTCAAAGTTTAAAGAATAGTTTTGAATGTAATGAGAAAAAATACTAGAACGAGAATTATTGTCCATATAGTATACAATATAAGGATTTTATGACAGAGATAAATACTTCCTAAAATGTTTTAATTGGTATTTTTGATGTTATAAAAGATTATTTTCCGTTTAACTTAAATAATCTGAGCTATATGCATGGAGACGTGCACGTATAGTTCTTTTGGGAGAATTTTTTATTCTTACCTCTCACTCAGCACTGGCTTAGCTTTTGAAATACCAATCGTACAAATAATTCTTAGTCTTTTTGGTATTATATCTAGTAAAAGAATGCTCGGAATTTGGAAATATGTAGTTGTGTTCGCTACTATAGTAGCTGCCATTTTAACTCCTTCTACCGATCCTATTACTCAAGCATTATTTACTTTAGCAATTTTATTTTTGTATTTTTCAGGGATTAGTATAATAATTGTGTTAGGAAAATAATAGTACATCAAATAATAAAAACTTTAAATGAATTGTATAATATAAGATTATAATTATATCAGTTAGATATCTCTAATTATGTTAACTTTAAAGTATAATTTGTTTATCTAATACAATTTTTTATATGTTTAACTAACTTTTTTTCATCGATACAAAAAAACATAGATTTATACTATCTCAATTACTTTTATGATCAATAATACTATTGTAATCAATTCGGTTCGAAAAATTAAGTACTTATTTTTCGTAATTGCTACAGTTGTTATTTTAATGGCTTCCATATTTAATCTAAATACTGCTCATGCATATCCTATTTTTGCTCAAACAGCATATGAGAATCCTAGGGAAGCTACTGGTAGAATTATATGTGCAAATTGTCATTTAGCCCAAAAAATTGTGGAGCTTGAAGTACCTAAATCAGTCCTTCCTAATACAGTATTTGAGGCTTCTGTTAAAATTCCATATTCTCTAGATTCTAAACAGATATTAGCCAACGGTAAAAAAGGTGCTTTAAATGTAGGTGCCGTTTTAATACTGCCACAAGGCTTCCAATTAGCTCCTAAAGATAGACTCTCTGATAAACTCTTAGAAGAGACTAAAGGTATTGGCATTCAAACTTATAGTAAATCCAAACCAAATATTTTAGTTGTTGGACCAATTCCTGGAGACAAGCATCAAGAAATTATTTTCCCAATATTATCACCAGATCCTACTACAGATAACAGTGTTCATTTTATTAAATATCCTGTATACGTCGGTGGTAATAGAGGAAGAGGACAGTTATATCCTTCTGGAGATAAAAGTAACAATAATATGTATACTGCTTCTATTGCTGGACAAATCACGAAAATTGAGAATCTTGAAGCGAAAGGATATGCAGTTACTATCAAATCATCCGGTGGACAGGAGATAGTTGAAAAATTACCAGCCGGTTTAGAACTAATTGTCAACGAAGGAAATGATGTGGTAATAGATCAGGTGTTAAATGCTGATCCCAATGTAGGTGGTTTTGGACAAAGTGAAACGGAAATTGTTTTGCAAAATCCACGTCGTATTAAATTAATGATTGTATTCTTCTTCTCCGTAGTGATGGCTCAAACCTTCCTTCTTTTGAAGAAAAAACAATTTGAAAAAGTACAAATTGCTGAAATGAACTTTTAATATTAATTACTTTGTATTTAAGGTATATCTTGGATATCTTAATACAAAGTAATTAATATTTAGCTTATAAAATATAAAATGGCTTTAACTCAAAGAAGGTACTTTTTCTTTTAAGGAAAATGCTTTAATTAAATCTCCTTTTTGCCAATTTTGAAAATTTTTCACTAGAATTCCACATTCATCTCCCGAAAATACTTCTTTAACATCCTCCTTAATTCTTTTTAGAGAGTCTAAAGCTCCTTCATAAAGAACTTCATTATTTCTAATTACTTGAACATTTGCATCAAACACTATTTTTCCGGATTCAACGTAACAGCCAGCTACTTTCCCTCGAGCTAGTTCGAAAATATCCTTAACTATAGAGATACCAGTTTCCTCCTTTTCGTATTCGAGATCCAACAAACTACGCATTTCTTCTGTTACTTTATCCACTAAGTCATAAATAACTTGATATTCATGAATTGCAATATTTAAACGTACTGCAGCTGTTTTTGCTCCTGGTGCCATTGTTGTACAAAATCCTAGAATAACTGACTTAGTCGTTGATGCAAAAACTACATCTGTCTCTGTAATTTCTCCAGCTGAAGCCGATAAAATTTTAACCTGGACTTTAGTTTGAGGTAGCTGTTGGATTACATGGCAAATTGCTTCTACCCCTCCTTGAGTATTTGACTTAACTATTACATTGAAAAATTTAGTGTTTTTATTCACTGTAGAATCATAAATACCGGTCGACATATTGGAGGATAAAGTAAGACGATTTTCTTCAAGATTCATCTCTTTAATATATGTGCGAGCTTTTTTTTCGTTATCATGAACTTGAACTAATTTTCCTACTTGGGGCATTTCTGCAAAGCCCCAGAACTTCACAATTTGAGATGGTGTAGCTTCACTGATTACTTGTTGTGAGTCATCTTCAATCATTCTAATTTTACCAATTAAAGTATGGGAAGTTACAACATCACCTTTTCGAAAAATTCCGTTTTGAACCAAAACTGTTATAGCAACACCTCTATTTTTATCCAAGTGCGCTTCTATAATGGTACCTTGACCAGGGACATCTGCATCTGCTTTAAAATTTTGAATAGAAGCTGTTATTAATATCGAGTCTAACAGATTTGAAATATTCTCACCAGTAAGAGCACTGACCGGAACGAAAATGGTATCTCCACCCCATTCTTCAGAAATTACACCATACTCTGATAGCTGCTCTTTAATTCTTTCTATGTTTGATGTTGATTTATCTATTTTGGTTAACGCAACAATCATAGGTACTTGATTAGCTTGAATATACTGGATAGATTCTACTGTTTGTGGCTGTACTATATCATCTGAAGCAACTACTAGAATTGCAATATCCATTATAGAAGCACCTCGAACTCGCATTTGACTAAATGCTTCATGCCCCGGAGTATCTAAAAATACAATAGTTTCTAGATTGTCTTCATATTTCCACTTTACACTACATACATTCAACCCTTGGGTAATTCCTCCAGCTTCTTGCTCAACTATTTGAGTCTTACGGATTTTGTCTAATAAGGATGTTTTACCATGATCGACATGTCCTAAAACGACAACTACAGGTGCTCTATGAGTGAAATTCTGATCTATAACTTTTTCAGGAAGATTATTTTTTGATGTTACAGATTCACGAGCTAAAGATTGCCCAGATTCTTTTTCTGTCTGCAGAATTACATTAAAATTATCCGCAATTCGTTTAATGGTGACAATATCAATAACTGCATTGATAGTCACAGCAATTCCTTGAAGAAACAAAAACTTAATGATTTCTGTTTCTGTTTTATGTAAAATTTTTGCAATATCTTTTAGTGGCAGTGGTTGTGTAACCACAATTTCAGTAGGAGTATCTACTTTTTCCATCGAGGAATTACTTACATCTTTGCCCTTTTTCTTGGGAACTGAAATCTGCTTTTTATAGCCCGATGTAGCAGATTTACTCTCTAACTCTAATGGTGGATCTTCTCCTACCACTTTATCTTCTTCGTCAAACGACTCGTAACTTTTCTGTTTACGCTTAATTTTTGATTTGGATAATTTATAGTCTTTTTCTAAACTTACTTCTGGGGAGTCTTTTTTCTTCTTAGGCTTTCCTAACGTGGTTCCCGATAATTCTACTCTAGGTACAATAGCTATTTGTTCACCTTGTTTTTTATTTGCTTCTGTCGCTGTCTCAGATTGAAATGTTAAAGAGTTTTTTTTTAGTTGCCGGATTATTTTAGGATTACTTAACTCTAGAAGAGTCTTTTTTTTTTGAATATTATTTAGCAAGTAAATCTGGTTATATTGTCGAGTATATAAAGCTAACGGTAGAAGACCATCCTTAGTATCTTTCCTGGGTGGAATATTCGAATTCACGAAGTTGCATTGCATATTTGTTAAGGAACCTCCTTATAATAAAACTCAAAGCTAGGTATTATTATTTTTTGAAAAATTAAAACATATAGTTTATTGTTTTGGTATAATAACAATATCAAATAGATTATTCTAATTAAATTAATTTAGTTTTAAATAACAAGAGAATAAATATAATTATATAATAAAATATATTAACATGTTAACATTTATAGTACATTATGCCACGATCTCAAAAAAATGATAACTTCATAGATAAAACTTTTACTGTTTTGGCAGATATTGTTTTAAAAGTACTTCCAGCCAGTAAAGAAGAGAAAGAAGCATTCTCTTATTATCGTGATGGAATGTCTGCACAAACAGAAGGTGAATATGCAGAAGCTCTAGAAAACTATTATGAAGCTTTGCGTTTGGAAGAAGATCCTTATGATCGTAGCTACATATTATACAATATAGGATTAGTGCGACAAAGCCTAGAATATTTTATAAACTTCAGACCCAATACTATCAAAATAACAATTTACTGAAATTTGTAAAAAGATAGCAATTATTGTTTGATAGTGGTCTAAATTTTAAGCAAATTAGAAGCTTTTGAGAAACCTAAATAAACATTATAAGATAATTTTTATCTTTTTATTTTGATTCATAAAAAGATACAGAGAATAAGTTATTGGTATATAATAAAAGGAATTAATTTATGATATAAAATAGCTACACTTTGATTTTTTTATAAAAAATAAAGATTCTTGATTGCTGTTTTCGTATATTCTGAGTTTTTTCCTGCGAAATAATAATTTAAGAAAGCAGTATTAAGTAATATAAATGCTGCTTGAGCCGTATGTAAGAAGACTTACTTGTACGGTTCTCAAGGAGACTGGAATAAAGTCTACCCATATATTTATTCGAGTAATGGAGAATATGTCAAAGCTTTAGAGTATTACCATCAAGCGTTAGAATTAAACACAAAATTACCTCAGGCTTTAAATAATATTGCTGTAATTTACCATTATCAAGGTGTAAAAGCTTCCAAAAAAAGTAACTTTGAAACAGCTAAAACTATGTTTGATAAAGCCGCTCAATATTGGAAACAAGCAATTCGATTGGCTCCAAATAATTATATTGAAGCTCAAAACTGGTTGAAAACGACTGGGAGATTAATCAATTAAAGTTTATCTAATGGTTGTAAACCAGAATCCAGATCGAATTTTAGAAAAAAAAATCGTATGCTAATTATTTATGACTAACATTGATAATTCAATTGACAAATTAGTTAAAGATAATCCTATTATTTTATTTATAAAAGGATCAAGATCTTTCCCGCAGTGTGGATTTTCTCAAACAGTAGTTAACATTTTTGAATTAATGAAGGTGCCGTATACTACTTTCAATGTTCTCGAAAATGAAGCAATTCGACAAGGTATTAAAACCTATTCGAATTGGCCTACCATACCTCAGGTCTATATTAAAGAAGAGTTTATTGGAGGAGCCGATATCATAGTTGCGTTATATCAAGAAGGAAAATTACAAGAACAAATCGAAAAAGTTTTAGCCGACTAAAAATTTAGTTCGAGCTTCTGAGATATGCTAAAGTTAATACCTAGCGTGTTCTAAGAGCTCGAACTAAATTTTTGGAAGTATTGCCAATTTAATGATATTTTAAAATCTGATTTCGATATCCACGCCGGTGGATAATTCGAGCTTCATTAATTGATTAATTAGTTCTGGTGAAGTTTGATATACATCAAGAATTCGACGATGGATCCTTATTTCAAAATGTTCTCTAGCATCTTTATCTACATGCGGAGAGCGTAAGACACAATAAATACGACGTTTGGTGGGTAGTGGGATAGGTCCTACTAGAACACCATTAGTGTGTTTTACTGTTTCTAAAATTTGATTGCAAGATGTATCCAGAGTATAAAAGTTATAAGAACTTAGACGAATACGAAATTTTTTTTCTGGGATTGTTACCATGTGGGATACATTACAAAATTATTTTAGAATTTGGGAAACCACTCCCGCACCTACTGTTCTACCACCTTCACGAATGGCAAAACGCATTCCTTGCTCAATGGCGATTGGATTAATTAACTCCGCTGTCATTTTAATACGATCACCAGGCATAACCATCTCAGCAGCCGTTCCATCATCTGCAGTAAACTGGTTAATGGTACCAGTCACATCTGTTGTGCGCACATAAAATTGAGGTCTATAACCTGGGAAGAATGGTGTATGTCTTCCGCCTTCTTCTTTAGTTAGCACATAAACTTCAGCCTCAAATTGAGTATGAGGTGTGATAGTACCTGGTTGGGCTAGAACCATTCCTCGCTCGATATCGGTTTTCTGAACACCTCTTAATAGAATTCCAATATTGTCTCCTGCCATACCTTCATCTAAAGTTTTCTGAAACATTTCTAAACCTGTGATAGTTGTAGTTTTAGTATCTCGTAAACCTACAATTTCAATAGTGTCACCTACTTTTACTATACCTCTTTCGATTCTTCCTGTGGCAACCGTTCCACGGCCGGTAATAGAGAAAACATCTTCTACTGCCATTAAGAAAGTTTTATCCACATCCCTTTCTGGGGTAGGAATATATGCATCTACTTCATCCATTAGAGCTATTATTTTATCAACCCACTTATCATCTCCTTGTTTTGATTTAGGATCTGCAAGCATTTTTTCTAATGCTAATAATGCTGAGCCAGCTACAAATGGAATATCGTCTCCTGGAAAATCATACTGAGACAATAACTCTCTTGCTTCTAATTCTACCAACTCAAGTAATTCAGCATCATCAACTTGATCTTCTTTATTTAAAAATACTACGATATTTGGAACACCAACCTGCTTGGCTAATAGAATATGTTCACGAGTTTGTGGCATAGGACCATCTGCTGCAGATATTACTAAGATGGCACCGTCCATTTGTGCCGCTCCAGTAATCATATTTTTAACATAGTCAGCGTGCCCTGGACAATCTACATGAGCATAATGTCTATTAGCTGTTTCGTATTCTACGTGAGCAGTGTTAATGGTAATTCCTCTTGCTTTTTCTTCCGGGGCTGCATCAATCTCATCAAATTTTTTGGCAGGTACATTATTAGCTGAAGCCAAAACAGCTGAAATAGCTGCAGTCAATGTTGTTTTGCCGTGATCAACGTGTCCAATTGTTCCTATGTTTACATGAGGTTTTGAACGATCAAATTTTGCGCGTGCCATAAATATTATAATCCTTTCTTTATTGATTTACTAATTCATTTATTGATTTATTACAAGCTGTAAGATAGATATGTTATAAAATATATATTTAAAAATAAAAAACATAGATTGCAGTATTAAATTTTAGAATCTTTTCTTATTATTTCAAATTATTTACTCTCAATTCTAGTTTCTTGTTAATCCAGTTACAGATTAACCTACTTCAAAAGTAACTATATTGATTTATAATATTTTTAAAAAATGTTATCTACTCTCAAAAATTTTAAAATTAAGAGATAGTTTTATAATCAAAAAGAGCATATCAAAGTAACTATTCTTTTCATTTCTCATCTTCTATTTTAAAGTAAAAGGAGATACTATGAAACGAAATATATACGGTCCAAGGCTAGGGTTTATGGCTTGTTACCTTAATCATTATTAGTAGGAGCTTATCTAAAACTGTATATATATGAGACATAAAATATTGATTAATATCTTTTCAAACAGATATAATCTAACAATCTACTACATACTTAAAACTAAATTAAGTACATTTAATATCTATAATGAGAAAAAGCTTTGTTAGCCTCTGCCATACGATGAGTTTCTTCTTTTTTTCGAATTGAATTTCCACTTTCGTTAGCTGCATCTATCAATTCATTAGCTAACTTAAGAGCCATATTTTTACCAGATCTTTCTCTTGAAAAACGAGTTATCCAGCGCAAAGCTAAATTAGTGCCTCTATAAGCTCTTACTTCTATTGGCACTTGATAGGTTGACCCACCAATTCGTCGAGCTTTAACTTCAACGACTGGAGTGACATTTCGAATAGCTTTTTCTAACACAGCTAGTGGATCCGATGAAGTTCTTTCACGAATTAAGTCTAAAGCTTTGTATACTAGACGTTGAGCTAATTCTTTTTTGCCATGTTTTAAAATTCGAACAGTTAACATTGTAACCAGACGACTCTGATATATTGCATCTGGTATAGACAAATTTTTTTTTGTTTTACTACGACGTGACATAGTTTTTTTATAATTTCATTTAAGTAAGACTATCTATTCTTCAACTTTTTGGCTTTTTAGTACCATATTTAGATCGTCCTCTACGACGATCTTTTACTCCTGCAGTATCTAATGTCCCTCGTATGATATGATATCTTACTCCAGGCAAATCTTTAACTCTACCACCACGAATTAACACAACGGAATTAAAGTAGATTATTTATTTTAAATAATATAACAAAATAATAATCTCTTTACAAACTGTACGTGATAATTTCTTATCATACAGCTTTCAAAAAGAAGAACTAATACTTTATAAATGGATTTAAAAAAGTAGCTGAACAGTGCCATATTTTTCTATTACTTTGTAAAAGTACTTGCGAATTATTCAAGTCAAAGTTTAATTCTAATTCCACTTTATACCTTACTAAAATTTTCTTAACAGTACTTTTATGCTTATGAGCTAGAGTCATAGCACATGAATATAATAAATAATACCTTATATAATAAAGCCGTTTAATTTTTCTAATGCCAGAGTAATAATTTTTGAAGTAATCCCATAAATATTTGTATGCACATATGATTGTAGAATCAGACTTCGCTAATAATTTATTTTGACTAGTAGGTCTTATTTTTCCTTTAGAGGTATATCTAAGAAATTTGTATTGAAACAGTATCTTTATTATATAACTTGTTGATAAATTAAATATTACGATATTATTACTAAATGTTATCTGGTACCCTAGAAAATTTAATTTCTGCTTCGAACTATTTATAGTTTTTAGATTAAGCTCTTTAGTGGTTACTCGTATAGCTTTTTCGAGATATAATTCGACTTGATTTTTCACCCACATTGTATGATTGTAACCTGCTTGATAATGAAGAAAACAAATAAAAACATTCCCATACCGAATATATGATACAAGTAAATTTTGATTGTTTTTATCTGTTTTGGATACACAATGTGTTGAATTATCTAGTGTAATCATTTGGTAAGTATGCTGCAAATTCATGCGTATACTATCTCCCAAAGCAACAGTCTTAGTAAGATTATGTATTAAGTTATCTAAATTCAAATAGAATAGGTCTAGTAGGATATAGGAAAGGCGTGTTCCCTGAATTTGGGGAACCCCTGTTATAGGATGACACTGTGCTTTGATATTTAAGAAATTCTGACCTAACAAAATCTTAATAAGGTTTAAAAATTTTCTATCCGTTATTTTGGTTGCAAGATATTCTAATAAATTCAGATAATCTCTTTGTTGAAATATTTTATTTAAATTTCCCTTAATAATCCACTGACCTTGTTGGAATTGATGTTGTATATACTTAAATGCTAAATGCGGATTATCCTCAGCCCAATATATATTTGCATATTCTTTTATTCTTGAACTGAAAATTGATTTTAGGATTAAATAAATTATTTCTTGCACAACATAGTCCATCATACAGTGTTGGGATATAGAAAAATTTTTATCGCTAGTATTTAAGTTGTAATGTTCAAACAAGTAATTATTATTTTGCATTTGAAACATCACTGAATTAATTAACTGGTCATTCAAAAGGCCTTTTGGAAAGAATTTGCAGCCTGTTAACCTCAAATTAACTTGAACTTGTGTGTAAGCAAAATAATATAAGTCTTTTTGAAAAAACAATAGAAAAATATTAGAATAAACCTGATTAGGATAATGATAGGTACTTTCCCTCAGTTGTTTTAATAAATCTATACTATTCATAAAGTTGGACTTAGGTTATAGTCTACTAAAAGAATTACATTATTTATATTTATGTGCATATTTTTGTCTTATGTACATACATTAGCTCTTCATTTATACTTATTTTTATTTTAAAGTACTTTAGTGAAATCCTGTACAATGGTAATTGTATAGCTTTTCACTACAATCTAGGTAAATTAATCATACTAGTTGACTTAAGAAGGTTAGGTGTTTTTTATGTTCTGACAATTAGAGCACTCTTACTTGTCAAAAGTTTTTTTGTTATTGTTTGTCTACAATTAATTAAATTCTTCACTGTTAACTTCAAAGTTAATTTTTCTTCATAGTCAACATAAAGAATATCTTAAATATGCGATTTTTCTCTAATAAGTCTGAATTCAAACTTTTTGTATTATACAGATTTTCACAAGTTAATTTTCAATATATTCTATGATTAATTTTCACTAGTCGCACGTGCTCTTGTAAATTATGTCCGATACCTGGAATATATTTAGATAGGTTATGGAATTTTCCCTCTAACCACACCGTACATGAAACATTTATTTCATACGGCGTTCTTCACACAAAATTTGATATTTTAGAAAATGTTTTTTCCTATAAGTTTGGTGACTTAAAATTAGTATAAAGCCTTTGCTAACATCGTTACAATCAGAATACTAATCTTTGCTTTTGGCGAGGTAAGTCAATACTTCTCGACCATTTTACACGTTCCCTATAAAATTATGATATGGCATAATGTATTTAGATCTCTATTATTTTAGTGTTTTCACATTTTACGTTCTATTTAAGTCAAACTGCTTGTTTTGGCTTAATAATTCATTTTTCGAAACTAAAGTTAACTACAGATTCGGGTTAGACCACTGATCATATACATCTTAATTATCTAATTTTTGTTCATATAGTCGGGCTTCGTAAAACAAATTTTATTTACGCCGACATTATCAAAAAAATATTTTTATAGAGTTGGATTGTTTTCTATTTGAGCATATATTCAACATTATTAACGTGACACACAAGCAGTAACTTCAAAACCAGAAGTTAAACGAACTCTGGCTACTTTTCGCAAAGCAGAATTGGGTTTTTTAGGAGTAGTTGTATATACACGAGTACATACACCTCTTCTTTGAGGACAATTTTTTAAAGCAGGTGATTTAGTTTTTTTAATTACTTTAATACGTTCTGCTCTTACTAATTGTTGAATGGTTGGCATAAGAGAAATTAATAATTATAAAATTGTAATATTCAACTTATCGGTAATTATTTATCATATTTTCAGAAAATAAATTGCAATAGCTAAATAATAATAAAACTTTTACTAATTTAGTATATATACCTGATCAAAAAACTAGGTGACCTTAAACGGTACTTAAAAATTTGATTCAAAAAAAATTTTCCGACTATTTGACACTACTCAACAGTAATTTATATCATGATAAAGACTCTAAATTAAGAAATACAACATAAGTGTTGAAAATGGATATTTACTTTAAACTATCCTGGGTATAACATGAGTAGAAAACATATTTTCATAAAGATATCGCATCCTGAATTTGTTAACAAACTGTTGTGCAGAAGTTCAAACAGACTCTATAAATAATAGTACTTGATTCATACTATCATTTTCTGCGTTGTGTAAATAAATACTGCCTACCTACATTGCAAGTTATTCTGCGGTTTATTTTACCTTTACTCTTCTGTTTTTTGATTAATTTTATATTTGCGCATGAAACGTTCTACTCTTCCTTCTGTATCGATAATTTTTTGAGATCCGGTGTAAAAAGGATGATTACCTGACCAAACATCCACATGTAATTCTTTCTGAGTAGATCCGACTTTCATAACTAACTGTCCGTCACAATACACAGGTGTTTCCTCAAACCATTCGGGGTGAATATTTTTTTTTGGCATGAATTAAATGTTATATTTTTAATGCAAGATTGATAATAATAATTGAAGAAAATATTTAACGTTTTGAATATTGAGGTGCTTTGCGTGCTTTTTTTAAGCCATATTTTTTTCTTTCTACAATTCTAGCATCTCGGGTTAAACAACCACCTAATTTCAATATATTCCTATAATCTGAATTAAGCTTACACAACGCGCGAGCTATCCCCAGACGAATAGCTCCCGTCTGACCAGCAATTCCTCCTCCGTTGACATTGACTTGAATATCAACTTCGGACACCATACTAATTAAAGATAGTGGCTCTTTTAAATATTGAATATACCCAGGACTATATTGTAAATAATGATGAATATCTATCTGATTAATTGTTATTGTTCCATTACCTTTGACTAAACGAACTCTAGCCGTAGCACATTTACGTCTACCTGTCCCATTCCATACATTTGTATTTATTTCTGTCATTAGAAAATCTATCCCTTATCTATAATTCCATTGTTAATTTCTAAATCTGTTGGTTTCTGAGCTCGATGAGGGTGTTGATCATCAGCATATACTTTCAATTTTTTGATAATTTGTCTTCCTAATGTATTTTTAGGCAACATGCCTTTTACTGCATTCTCTATAATTCGAGTAGGAATTCGCATTTGTAGTTGCTCTAAAGTTTCTATTTTCATTCCTCCTGGACGACCAGAGTGTCGTCGATATAATTTCTGAATAGATTTATTGCCAGAAGTAGTAATTTGGGATGCATTAATAATTATTATAAAATCACCATTATCAACATACGGAGTATAATCAATTTTATTCTTGCCTCTCAAAATATTAGCTACTTGCGTGGCTAAACGACCTAAATTCTTTCCCTTTGCATCAATAAGATACCATTTATGATGTATAGTATTCTTATTTACTAAATATGTTTTATTCATATAAAAATAATAATAACTTATTCTCCAATGTTTAACTGGGTTTATACTCTTGTTTATCTACTCTTCTGATACTACAGTCTGGTTCTCATATGGCAGAATAATGCCACAACGTTTTTCTAGTGCTTCTACCAATTCATCTGCAGATTTCTTCCCAAAATTCTTTATTTCTAATAATTTAGTATACGAATAATCTAGTAAATCTGAAATTGAATGAATCTGAGCTCGTTTTAAGCAATTATAGGCTCTAACTGATAATTGTAACTCTTCTATAGATACTTTTCCAACAATTTGATTATCGGTACTAAATTCATCAATTTTCGGCTTAAAGTTTAAATTTCTTAAGGAGTTAAAAAATTTAGCCAGCAATTTCGATCCTTGACTAACTGCATCCTGAGGAGTGATACTGCCGTTTGTCCAAACTTCCAAACAGAGGGTATCTTGAGCTTTGTTATTAGTTTGCGAAGTTTCTTGCACAGTAAAATTAACTTGTTTCACAGGCATGAAACGAGAATCAATTTGTAAAAAATCAGACCCCATAGAATCTATGCTCGTATTTATAAGTTTATAACCTACATCTGTTTCTAAACGAAATTCTAATTCAAAGATTGTTTTAGTACAAATTGTTGCAATATATTGCCTTGGGTCTACTAGTTCGATTCCCATCGGTAGTTCTAGGAGACCAGCAGTCACAATTCCTGGACCTTGGACTTTTACTTTACCTACATGAGATTCTTTTACTGAAGATCGAAAAACTATTGATTTTAAGTTAAGTAAAATTTCTAGCACATCTTCTCTTACGCCTGGAATAGTAGAGAATTCATGCTGAATACCTGCTATGCGAGCAGCTACTATAGCTGTTCCTTCCAAGTCGGAGAGTAGTGTACGTCGTAAAGCATTACCTACTGTAATAGCTTGACTACTATTTAATGGACTAATGGCAAATTGACCGTAATGTTCACAGGGTTTATTGATACGAGACTCTAAACATTCTATCTGAAGTAAAGGCATTAATATGAATATCTCGAGAAATATAATATTTATACACGGCGCTTTTTAGGCGGACGACAACCATTATGTGGAACTGGCGTAATATCTTTAATCTGAGTAATTTTCAAACCAGTCACTTGTAAAGCTCTAATTGCTGTTTCGCGTCCTGCGCCAGGTCCATTTAGAATTACTTCTACTTGTTTCATGCCTCGATCTAGAGCAACTTTGGCCGCTTTTTCAGAAGCAACTTGCGCGGCAAAGGGAGTACCTTTTTTAGCTCCTTTAAAACCACCTGCTCCAGCAGAAGACCATGAAATAGTCTGTCCGGTTAAATTACTAATTGTAACAATCGTATTATTAAATGTTGATTTGATATGAACAATTCCAGTAGATACTTGGAGTTTTGATTTTTTAGTAGTATTTTTTTTTACTTGTTTAATCATAAAGCTAAATATGTGGTAAACCTTGTATTTTTATAACATAAATATTAAATCTAACGAAAATTTTAATATTCTATTTGCGAGGCGCTTTCTTCTTACCAGCCACAGTCCTTTTTGATCCACGTCGGGTCCTAGCATTGGTTCTGGTTCTCTGGCCCCTTAAAGGTAAACCTAAGCGGTGGCGTCTCCCTCTATAGCATCCGATATCAGTTAAACGTTTCACTGCAAGAGATTCTATACGACGCAAATCTCCTTCTACTTGAGTAGTTTCATTAATTGCAGCTCTTAAGTTGGTAATCTCTTGATCTGTTAAATCTTTAGCTCGTGTATCTGGATTAACTTGAGCAATTTTCAATAATTTTTGAGAAGTAACTAAACCGATCCCATATATGTACATTAATGCAATTTCTATACGTTTATTCCTAGGTAAGTCTACCCCTTCAATTCTGGCCATAAAATAACCTCTTGTTTATATTTGTTAATACGGAGATTCTCAACTATCCTTGTCTTTGTTTATGTTTAGGATTACTACAAAGCACCATAACTCTTCCCCGTCTACGGATGATACGACATTTTTCGCATATTTTACGAACTGAAGGTTTTACTTTCATTTGCTTGCCCTTTAAAAATAGATTTATTATAGTGATATGTAAAGCTCATACTTTTATACTCAAATAAGCTATTTACTATCTACTTCTACATTATAACTTTGTGATAATAAATAAGTTCTGACTTGTTTGGCGATTTCTGTCGAAACCCCAACAAAAATCAACAAGGAGGTTAGATTTAAGCCCTTGAATACGGGGACTTTGAAAATGGCGTCAATTGTATACGGCACAATACCAATCAAACATAATAAAGTAGCGCTGATAAGCCCCAAACGATTAGATATAACTTTTAAATACGAATTTGTTTGGATTCCTGGACGGATTCCAGGGATTACTACTCCTAATTTAGTTAAGTTTTCTGCAATATCTATAGGGTTAACTAAAATACTTGTATAAAAGGTATTTAAAGCTATTACTAAAAAATAATATGTCCATAAATACAGTGGCTGTCCTGGAATAAAAATTGATAAAAATTTTTGAAATACTGGATTAGATATTTTAGTAATAGTATAAGAAGGTAGAGCAATCAACAAAGAACTGATTACCAATGGAATAATTGTGGCAGCATTCAACTTTAAAGGCAAGTAGCTTCTAGAATTTACATTAGATCTAATGCCTAACTGTCTACTTGATAAAATTTTAATTTTACGTTTACCTTCTGATATAAAGATTGAAATGAATATCATGATCAAAAACAATATACTAGAACTAAATATTTTTAAAGTTAAATTATTGAAGTTTGCACTTTGAAGAGAAAAAGTAATATTTTTACTAAAACCAGTTACTATATTGACCATAACCAGGAACGAAGAACCGTTACCTATTCCATATTGAGAGATAAGTTCAGATATCCACATTACAAATACCGATCCTGTTGTTAAAGTTAAAACTGTATCTAATACAAAAGAAGTATTCCAGTTAAAAACATAAGGTTTAATCCAATAAACCACTAAACAACTTTGTATGAAAGCCCAAACTAAAGTTATATATCGGGTTCTTTGAATTAAAATTCGTCTCCCTATCTCACCCTCTTCCTTTTGTAAACGTTCCCATTCTGGTAAAAGTTTAATTATTGCTTGTACAGTTAATGTTGCATTAAAGTAAGGGCTAATACCAAAAGTCCCAATACCTATTGTTCTAGCTCCTCCACCGATAATATCATTTATGAAATTAAAGACAGTGTTAGTTTCTAAATTTTTATAAAAAGATAAATTATCTAAACCCGGAATTGGGATGAAAATACTGGCTCTAACAATTAATAAAAGAATAACCGTGTAAGTTACTTTTCTTAAAAGTTCTTTAGGAAGTTTTTCAAGTGTATTGATATTCATATAATATATTCTCCGGCAAGTAGTTCAATACAATAACACATACGAAACTTAAACTGAATATAAGTTTTCAATAGGTATCTCTCTACGTGCAGCTGTACTAGAAAGTGTTTGTAGATTTCTTAATGCATTTATAGTAGCTCTTGCATTATTTAGAGGGTTGCTAGACCCTAATCTTTTCGAAAGAATATTTCGAATACCAGCCAGCTCCAATACTATTCTCATAGAACTACCAGCAATAACACCTGAACCGGCAGCAGATGGACGCATTATTAACTCTGCAGCTCCTGCAATTCCCTTTGTCGGGTGGGGGATCGAATATGATTTAGTTAAAGGTACTAGACATAGCGATTTTTTAGCATCTGATACTGCTTTTTTTACAGCTCCTACTACATCTCCTGCTTTACCTACCCCAACTCCGACTGTTCCCATTTGATTCCCTATGATCACTACTGCACGGAAACTTAATTTTTTACCACCTTTTACTACTTTAGTTACTCTTCTTACTTGAACAACTTTTTCTTTCCAAGGGCTTTCTTTTTTTTTTATATTTTTTTTACGATTAAGCATGTAATTTGTAGAAGTATAATAATTTATTTGTAACTCTATGCTTTAGAAACTCAAGCCATGATCTCGAGCAGCATCTGCTAATGCTTTAATTCTACCATGATAAAGCTTACCTCCTCGATCAAAGACAACTGTAGTTAAGCCTTTAGCCAGTGCTCTAATTGCAATAAATTTGCCAACTTGAATAGATGCTTCACAATTATTTCCAGAGTTTAAATCTGTTTTAATCTCCTTCTCTAGACTAGAACTTTGAACAAGAGTATACCCGTTACTATCATCAATAATTTGCGCATAGATATGTTGATTTGAGCGATAAACAGATAATCTAGGACGAGTAGTTGAACCTATGACTTTTTTGCGAATTCTTTTTTTCTTTTTATTAATTAGAGCTTGTTTATTTTTCATACCTGTTATTTACCTCTTCCAGCTTTTCCAACTTTGCGTCTAATTATTTCACCTGAATATTTAATACCTTTACCTTTGTATGGTTCAGGTGGACGTACACTTCTTATATTAGCGGCGACTTGCCCTACTGTTTGCTTACTCATACCTGAAATAATCACAGTAGTATTTTTTTCCACTGTAATCGCTATATCGGCAGGTGGAGTAATATGTACAGCATGGCTATACCCCATATTTAAGATTAAATTTTTTCCTTCAACTTGTGCTCTATAACCGACTCCAGTTATCTCTAATTTACGAGTAAAACCTTCTGATACACCTTTAACTAAATTATTTACAAGCGTGCGAGATAAACCAAATAATTCTTGGGCTTCCCGCGAATCTTCTTTTTTTCGAACTGTAATTAGAGAATCTTCAATATTCACTTTTATTAAAGGAGATAATGTTTGACTTAGCTCCCCTTTAGGGCCTTTAACTATCACTGTGTGATCTTGGAGTTTTACCTCTACCTTGGGCGGAATGACAATGCTCTTTTTTCCAATTCTAGACATAAAATACCACTCTTTGAAAATTTATAAACTACCAAACATAACATAGAACTTCTCCTCCAAGACCATGATGACGTGCTCTACGATCGGTCATCACCCCTTGTGAGGTAGAGATAATTGCTATACCCAGACCACCCAAAACTCTAGGTAAGTTTGTATTATTAGCATAAACTCTTAGTCCCGGTTTACTAATTCGTTTTAAAGCTGTAATAACTGGTTGCCTTTTTTTACCCCTATATTTCAACGAAATTAAAATATGAGCTTGGGGACCTTCTTGAATTTCTTCATAATTATAAATAAACCCTTCTTCTTTTAGAACCTGGGTTACACTATGAGTCATTTTTGTTGCCCGTATCTGAACAATTTGATGTCTTGCTAAATTAGCATTCCTAATGCGCGTTAACGTATCAGCAATAGTATCATTAGTCACATTTTTCTCCTTGTAACGTTTTCATGACTTAATTATATTCGGGAGTTAATTAAAATATATTCTCAACGTACTCCAAAAATCACTGCCATTTTTTATTTGTAAATTTCTATAATAGCATTTTAATTCAACTAGTTTAAATTTAGTTCAATTTAAGCTTCACGAAATGGAATTCCAAATGCTTTAAGTAAAGCATATCCTTCTTGATCTGTTTTAGCACTTGTAACTATAGAGATATCCATGCCATGCATTTTACTAATTTGGTCATAAGAAATTTCAGGAAATACTAATTGGTCACGCAATCCTAAAGTATAATTTCCACGACCATCAAATTGTTTCTGGCTTATTCCACGAAAATCTCTGATACGAGGTAATACAAGGTTAGTTAGACGTTCTAAGAATGCATACATATAAGTTTTTCTTAATGTTACAGCAATTCCTATCGGCATCTCTTCTCTAATCTTAAACCCAGCAATTGCCTTCTTAGATTTTGTTATAATTGGTTTTTGTCCAGTGACGGTAATTAACTCTTTTGTAATTGTCTCCAATAATTTAGAGTTTTGTGAAGCTTCTCCTAGACCACGATTAATCGTAATTTTAATTAATTTCGGAACTTCGTGGACATTTTTATAATCAAATTCTTGAATAAGTTCTTTGATAATATGAGAGTTATAATATTCTTTTAGTCCTGTTATAATAGCCATATAAAATTACTTATTTAATGATTTCCTGTGTTTTTATCAAATACCGTACTTTAGTTCCATCTTCAATTGTTTTGTATCCTACCCGGCTTCTAACATTATTTTGTTCGCTATATAACATTACATTAGAAACATTAATTGCAGCTTCTGTTTTTATGATACTACCTTTCTCTCCTTCTTGACTGGATTTCTGATGTCTCGTTTTAAAATTAATACCTTCAACTATAATTGATCTTTTTTTGAACAAGATTTTTATTATCTTACCAATATTTCCTTTTTCCTTTCCACTAATAACTTTTACAAGATCACCAACTTTTACATGAGTTATAAATTTTTGTGTTTTTAATTTCATAAATTATATTACCTCCGGCGCTAAAGAAACTATTTTTGAAAAAGATTTTTCCCTTAATTCTTTGGCAATTGGCCCGAAAATTCTTGTTCCTTTTGGGTTATTATCTTGATTGATAATTACAGCAGCATTTTCATCAAATCGAATACTCATTCCATCGGGTCGTTGAATAGTCTTTTTAGTTCTCACCACTACTGCTCTTACTACATCAGAACGTTTTACAGTCATATTAGGAGTAGCTTCTTTAACTACTCCAATAATTATATTGCCGATTTTAGCATGCGACGGGTTACCAGTACCTAATACCTGAATACACATTAATTTTCTGGCACCACTATTGTCGGCTACATTTAAACATGTTTGAACTTGGATCATAAGAAATATTATTAAAATTAACTTATTTAGGTGATTTAGAAATTACTTCTGCAACTTCCCAACGTTTTGTGCGACTTAAAGGACGGGTTTCTGTAATACGAACAGTATCGCCCAATTTGTACTCCTGCTCTAATTCTACATGCGCTTTATAACGCTTTGTTTTTATCATAGTTTTTTTATACTTCGGATGAACTAGCCTACTAGCCACAGCCACCACCAGTGTCTTCTGCATTTTATTGCTTACTACAATTCCTATTTTCTCTTTTATTGACATACTCTATTTTTGTTATGCGTTATTGATATTTTCTTGGTATTCCTTTTCAACCATTAACAGTTGAGCTACTCTGCATTTAGTATGTTTAAACAAATGTGATTTAAAGGATTGTCTAGTAGCTCTCTTGAATTTTAGATCAAATAGTTCTCTTTTACTTGACAAAATTTCCAAACGTAACTCTTCTAAACTTAAATTTCGTATTTCAGATATTTTAGGTAAGCTCATAATTTATTGTTTAGCAACGAATTTAGTCTTGATAGGTAATTTATAGGAAGCTGTCTTCATAGCAGCTTCTGCTATAGATGCATTTACTCCCTTAATTTCAAACAACATATGGCCAGGCTTGACTACTGCAACCCAATAATCAACAGCACCTTTCCCAGCTCCCATCCTTGTCTCAGCAGCACGTGCTGTAATAGGTTTATCTGGGAAAACTCTAATCCAAAGCTTTCCACCTCTTCGAACATATCGAGTAATCGTTCGTCTTGTAGCTTCTATTTGTCTCGAGGTTAACCAAACAGGTTCTAAAGCCTGTAAGCCAAAATCACCGAAAACTACGGTATTTCCTCGGGATGCTTTTCCCTTCATGCGCCCTCGTTGGTGCTTACGAAACTTAGTTCTCTTAGGACTTAACATATTAATCTCCTCGTTATATTACCCAAACAACTAGTCAGTGGGCAGATTTTTTTTGAAATATTTCACCTTTAAACAACCATACTTTAATACCAAGTATGCCATACGTAGTATATGCCATCTGATGTGTATAATCAATATCTGCTCTTAAAGTTTGCAAAGGTACTCTTCCTTCACGCACCCATTCACTTCGAGCAATCTCAGCACCATTTAAACGACCCGATATTTGAATTTTAATTCCTTTTATATTAGATTTTTGTGCCTTTTGAATTGCAGATTTTACAATTCGACGAAAATTTACTTGTTTCGTTTCTAGATGATTAGCGATGTCTTTACCTAATAACGAAGCTTCTACTCCAGAATCTACTTCATAAATCTTGACTCTAACTTTCTTCCCTACATGTAACAAAGTTTCAAGATGCTGTCTTAGTTCTTCTAAACCATTTGTCATTCGACCTAATATCATAGAAGGGGATGCTGAATAGATATCTATTTCAACTTGATCAAATCTTCTAGATATTTGAATTCGAGCAATTTGGGCTTCTTTAAATTGAGTATTCACATATTGTCTCAATTTAAAATCTTCTTGTAAAAAATTCGAATATTCATTTAACTTAGAAAACCATACTGATCTATGTGTCTGTGTAACACCTAAGCGAAAACCTAATGGATGGATTTTTTGTCCCATAAAATTATTGATTGTCCGTATCCATAATAAATAAATTTATATTTTAACTATTGTAAAACAATATTATCTCTTGTATAAGTTTCATTTAACTTTATTTTTTTCACTTACTTCTATAACAATATGAGAGGTTGCTTTTTTAATACGATATCCTCTTCCTTGTGCTCTAGGTCTGAAACGCTTAAGAACGGGTCCTTTATCCGCATATGCTTTACTTATTGTTAAGTCCTTTTTTGATAAACCAGAGTTATTTTCTGCATTAGCAGCTGCAGACTTTAATATTTCTAGTATGATACGACTACTTTTATAAGGCATAAAAGTTAAAATAAGTATGGATTCTAAATAATCTTTGTCTCGAATCTGGTCTAGCACTCGTCTAACTTTGGACGGAGAAGTTCGAATATATCTACCAACGGCTTTTGATACTATTTTAGTAGTCATTTACTTTATATTTGTTAACGTTTAGATTTTCTATCACTTTTAATATGAGTACGAAACGTTCTGGTCGGGACAAATTCACCTAATTTGTGCCCGACCATTTGATCAGAGATAAAAATTGGAACATGTTGCTTACCATTGTGTACAGCAATTGTATACCCTACCATGTCTGGAATAATAGTGGATGCACGTGACCATGTCTTAATCACTTGTTTCATATCTTGAGTAGTAATTTTTTTCCATAAACTGGATGCAATAAACGGTCCTTTTTTTAATGAACGGCCCATAATTTATAACTTGTGATTTATTTTCTACGACGAATAATATATGGTTGACTATACTTATTCTGTTTGCGAGTTTTAACTCCTAATGCCGGTTTCCCAGTTGGAGTAACAGGTCGTTTTTTACCAATAGGAGATCTTCCTTCTCCTCCTCCATGTGGATGATCAACCGGATTTTTTACAATTCCTCTCACATGAGGTTTTCTACCTAACCATCGATTTCTACCAGCTTTCCCCAGAGTGATGTTGCAGGCATCAATATTACCGACTTGCCCAATAGTCGCATAACAATCTATATGCACTTGTCGTATCTCACTAGAAGGCATTTTAAGTGTTACATAATATCCGTCTTTCGCAATAAGTTGGGCGGAGGTACCAGCTGCTCTAACTAATTGTCCTCCTTTACCTTTAACAAGTTCTACATTATGAATAGCTGTCCCAAGTGGCAGATTTTTCAGTGGAAGTGAGTTACCTATTTCTAAAGGAGCATCGGCTCCGGCCATAACTGTATCACCTACTTCTAAAGAACGAGGATGTAAGATGTAACGTTTTATACCATCAGTATAGTGGAGCAAGGCAATTCTAGCATTTCTGTTAGGATCATATTCTATTGAAGCTACTTTGGCTAAGGTACCTTGTTTTCTTCTCTTGAAATCAATTAAACGATATTTTCTTTTATGTCCTCCGCCTCGATTGCGTACAGTAATAATTCCTCGATTATTGTGTCCAGTTGCACATTTCTTTTTTCGAACTAAAGATTTTTCAGGTTTATTGCCTGTTATTTCGGAAAAGGTAGAAACCGTTCTATTACGATTACTGGGAGTATATGCTTTATAAAAACGAATTGCCATAAAAATTTTATATCTTAACTAAATATTGCGAGGCACCTATTTCTATTCTTCTGGGAATAAATTAATTGAATCGGACGGAGCTAGTTTGACAATAGCTCTTTTATAATGAGAACGATATCCTTGGAATTTGCCAATTTTACGCTTCTTCGGGGGCTGATGATAGGTATTAACTTTTACTACAGTAACTTGAAAAATTAATTCAATACTTTTTTTTATAGTCACTTTGTCTGCTCTAGGATCTACTAGAAAAGAATATTGATTTTTTTCTAATAGTCTAGTTGTTTTATCTGTAATTACAGGTTGCTTAATAATTTCCAAACTTTTTCTAGCAAAATCTAATTTTCTACTCATTAAATCCCTCATTTATTTTTAAAGCAGCATCTTTTTCTATAATCAATACACTGGCATTTAAGATATCTAAGATATTAAGATTTTTTCTACTAATTGTTTTTACTTGCGGAATATTACGAGTAGACAAATATAAGTTAGTATTAGAGGTATCTAAGATCAGGAGAATTTTTTCGGATAAACTAATGTTCCAAGTCTTTAATAGAAGGATAAACTGCTTTGTGGATACGGTGTTAAATATATCACTGAGATTCTCGATAATTTTAATATTATTTGATTTATTGTACAATAATGTTCTTAATGCTAAACGCCATTCTTTACGATTCATTTTTTGGGCATAAGATCGGGGTTTTGGACCAAATATCACCCCTCCTCCTTTCCATAAGGGTGACCTATTGGAACCTGCTCTTGCACGACCTGTTCCTTTCTGTTTATAGGGTTTACGACCCCCTCCTCGAACTTCACTCCGAGTTTTTGTAGATGCAGTACCTTGTCTTCTATTTGCTAATTGCTGAATCATAGCTCTGTGAACTACATAACTTGATGTTGTAGTAGCAATCTTAAAATTTATAGAGGTTTTATCAGTATTCTTTTTCCCTTCCAAATCATATACGTCGTATTCTACTTTTATTTGAGCTACCATAAAAATTTAAATTGATTTTATACTAAGCTGTTTCACTTTGTTTTGACAACCAAAAGATTCCCATATTTCCCTGGAACACTACCCTTGACCACTAATAAGTGATCTTGCGAATTAATGTGAATAAGCTCTACATTTTGAATTGTTGTTTTCTTGTTTCCTAAGTGTCCTGCCATACGTTTACCTGGGTATACTCTACCTGGAGTTGTTCCAGGCCCGATAGAACCTGGTTCTCGATGATTCTTAGAACCGTGAGACATGGGACCTCTACTAAAATTATGCCTTTTTTGAAAACCTGCAAATCCTTTTCCAATGGTATTGCCAGAGATATTCAAAAGTTGACCAACTTGGAGATTTTCAACAGTTAGAATTTGACCTAATTGATAGGAATCCGTATCTGTCACTCTAAATTCCTTCAAATATTTTAGTGGAGGTACATCTGTTTTCTTTAAATGACCAATTTCTGGTTTAGTTAAGTATTTAGGTGCTACTTCCTTATATCCTATTTGAACTGCTGCATATCTATGAGTTTCTTTGCGTTTTATTTGGGTTATATAGCAAGGTCCTACTTTAATTAGAGTAACTGGAATAACCAAGCCAGAAGTATCAAAAATCTGGGTCATTCCTACTTTAGTACCGAGTAAAGTTACAGACATAAGTTTTTCTGCGTTATAGTATTTTTTACGAGCAAACAACATATTCCCTATAGACATCCAGAATAAAAATATTAATCTCTCAAATTAATTACATTATATTTTAATACATTGGCTAGAGGTTTGCAATCAATATAACAACAACTCCTCTTTAAAAATAAAGTCGGTAATCCCACCTTTATTTTTTTTATTTTTTTTGTAAGAATATTAATTAAGAATCATATATATATATTGAGAAGGAGTAACAAACTGTTTTTTATGAGTAAAGTTGTAGGTATTGACTTAGGAACAACGAATTCTGTAGTTGCGGTAATGGAAGGGGGGAAACCCACAGTAATTCCTAATAAAGAAGGTAATAGGACTACGGCCTCTGTAGTAGCATACACAAAAACTGGAGATCAGTTAGTTGGACAAATTGCTCGAAGACAAGCTGTTATTAACCCGAGCAACACTTTTTATTCTGTAAAAAGATTTCTTGGACGTAAAATAGATGAAGTTTCTGAAGAGTTAAAACAAGTATCTTATCCTATAGATAGAGATTCTAATGGGAATATAAAAATTCATTGTGCCACTCTGAATAAAGATTTTGCACCAGAAGAAATTTCAGCACAGGTACTACGCAAGTTGGTTGAAGATGCAAGCAAGTATTTAGGAGAAAAAGTTACTCAAGCTGTAATTACAGTGCCTGCATACTTTAATGATTCACAACGTCAAGCTACTAAAAATGCTGGTCGCATTGCAGGACTAGATGTCTTGAGAATCATTAATGAGCCTACGGCAGCATCTTTGTCCTATGGATTAGATAAAAAAAATAATGAGACAATTTTAGTATTTGATCTAGGTGGTGGAACGTTCGACGTTTCAATTCTGGAGGTAGGAGATGGTGTCTTTGAAGTATTATCAACTTCAGGAGATACGCATTTAGGAGGTGATGATTTTGATAAAAAGATTGTGGAATGGCTGAAAGAAGAGTTTTTAGCTGAAGAACAGATAGATCTGACTAAAGATATGCAAGCTTTACAAAGATTAACTGAGGCTGCTGAAAAAGCTAAAATTGAGTTATCTAATTTGACACAAGCTGACATTAATTTACCTTTTATTGCCAACACAGAAACAGGTCCAAAACATTTAGAAAGAACGTTAACTCGTGCAAAATTCGAAGAATTATGTAGTAGTTTGATTGATAGATGTAAAGTTCCAGTTAACAATGCTTTGCAAGATGCAAAACTAACTAGCTCTAAAATAGATGAAGTGGTGTTAGTCGGCGGTTCTACCAGAATACCTGCTGTACAAAAGTTAGTAGAAAATATAATCGGAAAAGAACCTAATCGTAGTGTTAACCCAGACGAAGTAGTTGCAATAGGGGCTGCGGTACAAGCTGGTGTCTTAGCCGGTGAAGTAAAAGATATTCTTTTGTTAGACGTAACTCCTTTGTCTCTAGGAGTAGAAACTTTAGGTGGAGTAATGACAAAAATTATTCCTCGTAATACTACAATTCCAACTAAAAAATCTGAAATATTTTCAACTGCTGTCGATAACCAGCCTAATGTAGAAATTCAAGTCCTACAAGGAGAAAGGGAATTTACCAAAGATAATAAAAGTCTAGGAACTTTTAGACTAGATGGTATTCTACCCGCACCGAGAGGAGTGCCTCAAATCGAAGTGACTTTTGACATCGATGCAAATGGAATTCTATCTGTGAAAGCTAAAGATAAGGGAAGTGGTAAAGAACAGTCTATTGTCATCACAGGAGCATCTACTTTACCTCAAGATGAAGTTGACCAAATGGTTAAAGAAGCGGAATTGAATGCTACTGCTGACCAAGAAAAGAGACAAAATATAGATACTAAAAATCAAGCAGATTCTTTATGTTATCAAGCAGAGAAGCAAATCGAAGAATTTAAGGATAAAATTAATCCGGATGAGAAATCTAATATCGAAAATTTAATTACGCAGCTCAAAAAAGAAATCTCCAGTGAAAATTATGAGGGGATGAAAAATTTAACTAAAGAGTTACAAGATAACTTAATGAAAGTGGGACAAAAAGTTTATTCTAACGCAGCAGATACAACCGATAATAAAAAAGAAAGTAAAAGCAACCCTGATAACACAGTTATAGATGCAGATTTTTCTGAGACATAAGTTTATATAGCATGAGAAATATTCCCTCTACGGGGTAATATTTTTCATGCTATATAAAACTTGTAAAGAGTTAAAAGATAGGAAAGAGATGTATATAATAAAGTTATAATACATACACGATAATGTACCTCTTATTAACTTTCATTTATAACAAAAATTGTATTCTATGAAGATCTCTATACAAAATCAGCAACATTTTTTTCCAGAGAAAACACAAGAATTAAGTAACTGTCTTAGTTATCCATCGATAGTAACAGAAAGAGCTGCTTGTGGAGTAGGCCTTATTGCGAATACTTTGAATGATGCTAGTCATAAATTAGTTATGCAAGCATTAGAAGCTCTTAGCTGCATGGAACATCGAGGTGGCTGTAGTGCCGATAAAGATTCAGGAGATGGTGCTGGAATTACTAGTAGTATACCTTGGAAATTATTTCAACGTTACTTTTCTAAAAAGGATATTTCAATTGTTAACGAAACAGGTCTTGGGGTAGGTATGTTTTTTCTTCCTCCATATTATATTGACGATAGTAAAACTATTATTGATTGGACTGTACAGGAGGCTGGTTTCACCCATTTAGGATGGCGAAAAGTACCTGTCCTAGAAGAAGTTTTAGGAAAAGAGGCACGATTGAATAAACCTGAAATTCAACAATTATTTCTTACATCAGATACACTAACTGGTGAAGCACTGGAAAGAAATTTATATCTATTACGCAAAAGAATTGAAAAGATAGTGGCTAATACTATTTGGGCATCCAGTTTTTACATTTGTTCTCTATCCTCTAGAACCATTATTTATAAAGGGATGGTTCGTTCTGCTGTCTTAGGACAATTTTATCAAGATCTACACCATCCTGATTTTGAAGCCTCTTTTTGTCTATACCATAGGAGATTTAGTACCAATACATTGCCAAAATGGTCCCTAGCACAACCAATGCGTTTTATTGCACATAATGGGGAAATTAATACTCTTCTAGGTAATTTAAATTGGATGAAATCAAGAGGGAGCAACTTTAATCATCCTTATTGGGCTAATGTGACAAATGATCTTGTTCCTATTGTTAATCTAGAAAATAGTGATTCTGCCAATTTGGATGCTGTTGTTGAATTATTAATACATTCTGGCAAAGATCCTCAAGAAAGTTTAATGATCTTAATACCTGAAGCATATATTAACCAACCTGAATTAGAAAATTTCCCAGCAATTACTAGTTTTTATGAATATTATGCTGGTCTCCAAGAAGCATGGGATGGACCAGCTTTAGTAGCTTTCTCTGATGGGAGAAAAATTGGAGCTACTCTAGACCGAAATGGCTTGCGTCCCGCTAGATATTGCACAACCAAAGATAATCTCGTAATAGTTTCTTCTGAAGTCGGAGTAATAAATCTTGATTCTTCCAATATAATCACTCAAGGGAGGTTGGGGCCTGGCCAAATGATTGTGGTAGATTTAGAAAAGAATACTGTGTTAAATAATTGGGATATCAAAAATAGTGTAGCACAAAAATTTCAATATGGAGAATGGGTGTCTAAATACCGTAGATACTTAGCCCCCAATCAAGCTCTTTGCCAATTAAATTTGACTCCTGAGAAATTATGGCAATGGCAAACAGCTTTGGGCTATACCACGGAAGATGTTGAACTTGTGATCGAACACATGGCTAGTCAAGCGAAAGAACCCACCTTTTGTATGGGAGATGACATTCCTTTAGCGGTTTTATCCACAAAAGTTCATTTGCTATATGATTATTTTAAACAACGTTTTGCACAAGTCACTAATCCCGCAATGGACCCTTTAAGAGAAAATTTAGTGATGTCTTTAAGAATGCATCTTGGTAGAAGAGGCGATATACTGGACACAGATCCAAAAGCTGCTCATCTAATTAATTTAGAATCTCCAGTTCTTTTAGAAAATAACCTCGAGCAACTCTATAGTAGTGATTTTAAAACTACAACTTTACAGACTTGCTTCTCTATCGAGTCAAACACTTCATTCAGTCTTAAAAATGCCTTAGACGAGCTAAGTACTAGAGCTATTCAGACTGTAAATGAAGGAACGGAAATTCTAATCTTATCTGATAAAGTTAATAAACTAGAAATTCAAACCCCTATTATTCCTCCACTTTTAGTGGTGGGTACTGTACACCATGCTTTAATTAGAGAAGGAATTCGTCAACAAGTTTCCTTAGTCGTTGAAACAGGTCAATGTTGGAGTACACATCATTTTGCGTGTTTAATTGGATATGGAGCTAGTGCTATTTGCCCTTATCTAGCTTTAGAAACTGCTCGCCATTGGTTTACTAGTCCCAAAACAGCTATTCTAATAAAAAAAGGAAGGCTCACTAATTGTTCCATGGAAAGTGCGCAGCAAAACTATAAACATGCTGTGGAAGCTGGATTATTAAAAATATTATCTAAGATGGGAATTTCATTATTATCTAGCTACCATGGTGCCCAAATTTTTGAAATATTAGGATTAGGTAGCGAAGTTATTAACTATGCTTTCTCTGGAACTAGTTCTCGCATTGGTGGATTAACTCTGGCAGAATTAACGCAAGAAACTGTTAACTTACACTCAGCAGCTTTTGCTCAAGAGAAAAAAAACAAGCTGGCTAACTATGGGTTTGTCCAATATAGACCTGGAGGAGAATATCATATTAATAGTCCCGATATGTCAAAAGCTCTTCATAAAGCAGTTCGTGGTTATAATTTAGGTAATTATAATGAATATAGAGAACTTTTATATAAGAGACCCGCAACTTCGTTGCGAGACCTAATTGACTTTATTAGTGATAAGCCCCCCATTCCAATTGAACAAGTAGAACCTACCAACACTATTCTGGAACGTTTTTGTACAGGAGGTATGTCTTTAGGCGCATTATCTAAGGAGACACATGAAACTTTAGCAATAGCAATGAATAGAATTGGAGGTAAATCGAACTCTGGAGAAGGGGGAGAAGATCCTATTCGTTTTAAGATACTACGAGATGTAAACCCCAGCACCGGAAAATCTGAAATGTTTCCACACTTAAAAGGATTAAAGAATGGCGATACTGCTAATTCCGCGATAAAACAGATAGCTTCAGGTAGATTTGGTGTTACTCCTGAATACTTAGTAAATTGTAAGCAACTTGAAATTAAAATTGCCCAGGGGGCAAAACCTGGAGAAGGTGGACAATTACCAGGAACAAAAATCGATGCCTACATTGCCTCGTTAAGAGCTTCTAAACCTGGAGTAACATTAATTTCACCACCACCTCATCATGATATATATTCGATTGAAGATTTAGCACAACTAATTTTCGATTTACATCAGATTAATCCAAAAGCTAAAGTCTCTGTTAAGCTGGTTGCTGAAATAGGAATCGGTACTATCGCAGCTGGTGTGGCAAAGGGTAATGCCGATATTATTCAAGTTTCAGGTCACGAAGGTGGGACCGGAGCATCACCTCTAAGCTCTATCAAACATGCTGGTAGCCCTTGGGAGCTTGGGTTAAGTGAAGTACAAAAAGTTTTACTCGAAAATAAGTTGAGGAATTTAGTAACGTTACGTGTAGATGGAGGTTTAAGAACCGGGCGCGATACGATTCTTGCAGCCTTGATGGGAGCAGAAGAATTTGGCTTTGGAACAGTTGCTATGATTGCAACCGGTTGTATCATGGCTCGTATCTGCCATACGAATAGTTGTCCTGTAGGTGTGGCTACTCAAAGGGAGGATTTGAGAGCTCGTTTTCCTGGGGTTCCAGAAGCATTAGTGAACTTTTTCTTGTTTTTAGCAGAGGAGGTACGAGAAATTTTAGCTTCAGCAGGATATAATTCTCTAAATGAAATCGTAGGACGAACAGACCTACTCATGACTCAGAAAAACTTTCCCCTGACTAAAACAAAAGAGCTAAAATTAGATGCACTCTTACATACACAAATAGCTCAAGAAAATCGTGAATGGTTAGTTCATTCTGAAGCTCATACCAATGGCCCAGTTTTAGATGATGATATTTTATCTTTACAAGATATTCAAGAAGCTATCGATAATCAAGGTGAGACTGAACAGCATCTTAAAATTATTAATAGTGATCGTACGGTCGGAGCTCGTATAGCTGGTGTTATTGCTAAGAAATATGGTAACCATGGATTTAAAGGTAGAATTAATTTAAATTTTTATGGTAGTGCAGGGCAAAGTTTCGGTGCTTTTTTAGTGGATGGTCTTAATTTACGAGTAGTGGGTGAAGCAAATGATTACGTTGCAAAAGGAATAAACGGTGGTGAAATTATTATTATTCCTCCAAATAACATAGAACAAAAAAACTCTTCTCAAGTTTTAGTAGGAAATACTTGCTTATATGGAGCCACGGGCGGTACCGTATTCGTAAAAGGAGCCGCTGGGGAAAGATTTTGTGTACGCAACTCTAAAGGTGTTGCCGTTATTGAAGGCGTGGGGGACCATTGCTGTGAATATATGACAGGAGGACTTGTTATAGTTATAGGGCATTTTGGCAGAAACATCGGTGCTGGTATGACAGGTGGGCTTGCTTACTTTTATGATGAATATGATAAACTGAGTAATCGAGTAAATTATGATACTGTAAAAATTCAGCGAGTGATAACTCCAGAAGGTGAGTTACAGCTGCAAGAACATATCAAACAACATGCTACTAAAACTGGAAGTATTAGGGCTCAAGAAATATTAGGCAATTGGATTTCAAGTCTACAAAAATTTTGGCAAATTGTACCTGCCGCAGAAAGTAAAATTCCAGAAACTAATAGAGAATTTAGTCAAATAGCCTCTTCGCTTTTAAACTAGATAATAAGAAAGATATAGAGTCTTCACTTTTTTAACTCTGTCAAGTACAATATAAAAAAATTCTATTAATATCTATTTCGTAAAATTATTAACGTGCGACATATAAATTCTTGGCAGTAGATCTTAACAAAGTCTCCCTAAGCATCTGACTATAAATTAAATTCAAATTTTGAAGAGTTTCTTGTCAGCTTCATTGGTGTTAGTACATTTTATATTGAATTGTAAAACGTGTTAATATTTTCGTTCAAAGATTTAGTAATGAAGTTTTTACTTGAAAGAAAGAGAAATTAATTATTGTCAAAAGAAATATGGCTAATAAAAAAATTTATGTATGATTCTCAAACTTATTAATTAAATAGTTATTTTGTTTAGTCATAAAAATATCGGTTCTATAATTTAATAAAACTTGAGAAAGCAAATAATACAAAAGATATTCAAATATTTGTTATTTGTTTGAGCCGTATGCAAAGAGATTTGCCTGTATGTTGCTCTTAGAGAGATAAAGGTATCTACTCATTAAATTCAGGAATTTTCCCATGGCTCATAGTGTAGTGCGATTCGTTTAAATTATTACTCAATTAAATTAGTTATTTCCCTTGATTAATACCATAAATCAACTAACTATATGAAGATAACTATAATCTATTTATAAATTAATTTCCCTACGTAAATATCATATTTTTATAAGCGAAGCTAGGGCGAATTACCTAAATTGGATAAATTAATATGGTTAATACAATGAATATTCCCTAATAGATTTGTCAGATAAAGAAGTAGGCAATTAAGTATTTTCATACACTAGATTATACTTAGAGACTAGAGTCAATCTACAATTTCTAGAATATAGCCTACGTTAATTTGCATGACTTTTTAGATTATGGAACAAAGAAAACTAAATTAAATCGGTTAACTTTACGTTTATCCCATTGGGAAATCAAGCATTAATTTAGTGAAGGAAACAACTTAATTGTTGTTAGTTAGATAAATTAAATTTATCTGTTAGAGAGCCGTGTGCAGCCAAAGCTGCATGCACGGTTTGATATGGGAGATATCTGACTGTCAATATCGATTCCAAACAAAGTTTATGATACTTGTATCGGTTGTGTGCGAAATGGAAAGAAATGTTAAATTTAATAAACTAAGTTTAAGTTTTACAGTTAACGTAGTTTATAAGAGAAAACGGATAACTTTTAATTGATAAGGAAAACAGCATTCCGTGATTATTTCTCCCTATTATAGTTATGGCTAAAGTTATTGAGAAACCTGAAATATTTATTCTTTATACTGAAATACAAGTAAATATCTAATACTACTTTAACTAAAAAGTACAGCCTTTTTGTTAATATATTTCATATCAAATTTTTATAGCCTAAAACTAATGAAAAACAATTTTAAAACCATTAGAACATCCGGTCAATGACCTTCGATGAAGAACTTCATAGTCAAATGTTATTAAAGCATTTGTAGAGCTGTATGCTTAGAAATTTGCACGTACAGTTCGAGAAAAGATTGCCTATAAAAAATCTATTTCATACTCAATGTGTAAGAGCATGTCCTTGTGACGTTTTAGAAATGGTTCCCTGGGATGGCTGCAAAGCTAAACAGATAGCTTCTGCCCCTAGAACCGAAGACTGTATCGGATGCAAACGTTGTGAATCAGCCTGTCCAACAGACTTTTTAAGTGTTCGCGTTTATCTAGGTGGAGAAACTAGTAGAAGTTTAGCTACAGGCTATTAATTCTTTTCAAATATTAACTCAAGAGATTCAGAATGAGAAATTTTCTCATTCTGAATTTTTAACTTAACCATAAAAACCCCATTATATTTCTTAAAATTCTGATTATGCAAACAATAAGTCAACAAAACTCAAAACTAACACTATCTTCTAATCACAAGATCTTAAAGGTTATTACTGGCATTAATAATCATAATTTCAGCCAAATTAATAATGTAGTACTTTCATCAGATCAATCTGCTGTTACTTATATTGATGTTGCGGCAAATTGCAATCTTGTTTACAGTGTAAAACAGATAACTAAATTACCTATTTGTATATCCTGTATTGATCCAAGTGGCATTTATAAATGTATCCAAAGCGGAGCTGATATTGTTGAGATTGGAAATTATGATAATTTTTATAAAAGTAATCATTTTTTTAGCATAAAAAGACTTATTACTATAACTCAAGAAGTTCGACAATTGTTTCCAAATATTTGTCTATGCGTAACTATTCCACATTATCTTTCCACTAAAGAACAGATAATGTTAGCTCGAAAATTATATGAGTTAGACGTTAATATACTACAAACAGAAGGGATTACTAGTCATCAAGAACCAAATATGCCCTATATATTATCGCAAACTTTAGCTAAAGTGTCTGCTACATTGGCTATGACCCAAAGTCTTACAGCAAATACTCCTATCCCTATAGTAGCTGCCTCCGGAATAACTCCAACTACTCTGTGGCTAGCTCTACAATACGGTGCCAACGGAGTTGGTATCGGCACTTGTATATCATCTTTGGCAAAGAAATCCGATATGTTCTCTATGCTTCAAGTATTCGTAAAGATTTCAACAAAATATTCTTCACAAACTTTTGTTCATGGAGTACTGAATCTGTCTTTTGCAAAAAATTTCACATTTACGAAAGCACACACTAGTGCCTTATCCCATTCTATAATTTAGGAAAAATTGTATAAATTGATGCATATGAACAAATCCTTAGTTGTATCGCAATTAAATGTTTATTATTCTCATAAAAAAATTTTAGAAAATATAAATTTTCAAGTTTCTAGCGGTCAAATTGTTGGTATAGTTGGTCCAAATGGTGCTGGTAAAAGTACTCTAATTAAATCTATTCTTGGTCTGGTACCTGGAACTTATAATAAAATCGAATATTTTAATAAGAATATACAGTTACAAAAACATAGGATAGCTTATATTCCTCAAAGATCACAAATTGATTGGGATTAGTGCGGCACTTCATATCATTTACAACTACTTAATTAATAAGTAAATCTATTAAAGTTTTGATCACTAAAATAAGCTTTTAATACATATTTTTTTCAAAAGTTTCGTGTTAGTTTTATGTAATTATCGAGGAGTTAATGGACTTAATCTATTTTTTAGCAATCAACAAACTAAATATAAGATAATTTAATGAAAAATTTGAAGAACATTGAAATGATATACGTGTAACCTTTTTTGTATAAATATGTTGATAAAGGGAAGAACCTTCCATGTACGGGAATTAAACATAATGACTATATATTAATTGTTTAAGAGTACATATTAAGGTAGTAATTTAACATAACTTTAGATTACTTGAGCTATATGCATGGAGACGTGCACGTATAGTTCTTAAGAAGAAATAATACCTTTTCTATCGTTTTCCAATAACTGTTCAAGATGTAGTATTAATGGGGCAAACACTCCAGAGTCATTGGGGACTCAATTACTCTAAAAAAAGTTATGAATTAGCTGAAAATGCTTTGCAAAAACTACGACTATATGACTTACGCCATGATCGTATTGGGGAATTATCTGGTGGACAACAGCAAAAAGTATTCCTCGCTAGATCTTTAGCGCAAGAAGCAGATATTTTATTTTTAGACGAACCCTTATTAGGAGTAGACTACAAAACTCAAGGTGCGACACGAAGTTTAAAATATTTAGAATAGAACTAGGAGATATACCTCTATTAAGCTTCCTAGACCATTACTTAATACTGATAGCAAATTAATATATTTAGTGTTAGGAAAAACATTTAATGTACCAGCACTTTATCTTGAGAATAATAATATTAATAAGTTTTTATATCTATAAATTTGTATCTAGCGTATTGTATTTTAAAAACGTGCTAGCTAGTAACTATATTAGTTTACTTTAAGATATTTCGGTTCGAATAACTTATAGAATATTCGTATTTAAATAAATTAGTTTATAGAATATAAAAACTAATTTGAGCTGTATGCATGGTAACTTGCTTGTACAGTTCTTAAGCAGATTCTAATTTTGTTACGAATCAAGCTGTTATCTAATTTTTAATTTATTAAAAGAATTGGCTGGAGAAAACAAACTAATTATAGTTATTCATCATGATCTAGGGGATGTTTTACAATATTTTGATGAGTTAATTTTATTGAATCGTATTATAGTTGCACAAGGCAATTGTGCTACCGTGTTAGATTCTAAAATGCTAACTTTAGCCTACCGAGAAGCCCCATAATAAATGTTAAAAATATTTCTTTTCTGTACTCATTCTTCTAGATATATAGACTATAATAAGTGATAAAAGATACGATTAATTGAATATTTATTGCAAAATATATAATCACCTTTGACAACTAGGAATATATAATTATGAAGTTAGCATATTGGATGGTGCGAATGACTCTAGGCACCCCGAGTACTAAAAAATGTGTAACTTAGGTCATTATACAAGTGAGTATACAATAAATATTTTCTTGTAGAAAGCAATGGCTTTAGTCTCGATGCACGAAGTTAAATAGTAATCAATGCTTTTAGACTCAGTATTAATACAAGAAACATTCTTTCTTGTCTCATAATTTTTGATAAAAAGTTAATATTATTAGTAGCGTGTATATAGGCTCGGAGTAGCAAGAATAAAAACTTCTTTAATATTGTTAAAAAAAATATTTTGTGAAAATAGTTTATTTTATTAGGCGATTACTTAGAAAATCTTTATAGAGAAGAAAAGATTATAGAATAGCAAATATTTGTAAATAACATCAAATTAGAATTATTTAATTCTGACTGTAAAGAAAGCTAATTTTATAGACTAAGATTTTTTATTTTAGTTGAGCCGTATGCTAGGAGACTAGCTTTTACGGCTCTTAGGAAGTTAAAAACCCTAACTATCCTATTACACTGGCCCTGCTCACATAGGAACTTTACGAATTGCTAGTTCGTTTAAAAAGGTGCATGCTATTATGCATGCACCTTTAGGAGACGATTATTTTAACGTAATGCAATCTATGTTAGAGAGAGAACAAAATTTTACTCCAGTAACTACTAGCATTGTAGATCGTCATGTACTAGCTCAAGGATCGAAAGAAAAAGTAATCAATAATATTACTAGAAAAGATAAAGAAGAAAATCCTGACCTTGTAATAGTAACGCCTACTTGTACTTCGAGTATTTTACAAGAAGATTTAGCTAATTTTGTAACACGAGCTTCTTACAATTCCAAAGCTGATGTATTACTTGCAGACGTTAATCATGTGCGACCTGTTGCCCTCATTTAAAGAATAGCTTTACTCCTCAATTCAATTGTTGAAACAAAAGAAACATTAACCTAAAAATCTATATATATTGTTTGAAATATATACAGCATAGAAGAAATTAGAAAAAAGCTATAGTAAATTAGGAAGTGAACTACCTTAAGCTCTATATCTCCATTAAACTAGCCCCAATCAAAGATTTATGATTCTCCTTGTTTATCGTATTATAAGAGTAAAAGTAATACTTAAGGCTTTTCTTATTTCTTTTGAACAGGTAATTTATACATTTATTTCAATGAATAAATAGAATTATTAATTTAATAATAGTTTTAAATTAATATCAATAAATCCAAGATTTATTGAGGAGCCGTATGCAATGAAAGTTGCACGTACGGTTTTGGAGCCAAAATAGATTATATTTCAGGTATTTATAGAGTTAATGAATTACAAGCTGCAGATCAAACCTTGGAACAAATTATTAAATTTTATATTGATAAAGAATATCCAAACAATAACTGCAATATTACTACAACAGAAGAACCATCTGTAAATATTATAGGTGGGTTTACATTAGGGTTTCATAATCAACACGATTTAACTGAACTTAAGAAAATTTTCAAAGAACTTAATATTAAAATTAATTTAATTATTCCAGACGGTACACAAGTGAGTGAAATTAAACAGTTACCTAAAGCTTGGTTTAATTTAGTACCTTATCGAGAAACTGGACTTCGAACTGCCAAATATCTAGAGAGAGAGTTTGGGACTCCTTATGTTGATATTACTCCAATGGGACTAAATCAAACAAAAATGTGCCTGAAAAAAATTGAAGAAATTTTAAATAACAAAAATTATCCAGTAAATTTCGATTCTTATATCAATACTCAAACATATTTTATCTCTCAAGCAGCTTGGTTTGCACGTTCCATAGATTGTCAAAATTTAATCGGCAAAAAAGCTGTCGTTTTCGGGGATGCAACACATGCAGCAAGCTTTGCTAAAATTTTACATTATGAAATGAAGATAGAAGTTCTTTGGGCAGGAACTTACTGCAAACATGATGCAGAATGGTTCCGAGAAGAAGTCTCGGATTTTTGTGAACAGGTAATCATTACGGACGACTATAATCATATTGCTCAACTAATTAGCAACAGTGAACCAGACGCCATTTTTGGTACTCAAATGGAACGTCACATTGGTAAGAGACTTAATATACCTTGTGGAGTTATCTCATCTCCGGTGCATATACAAAATTTCCCTTTAAGCTTCAAACCTTTTTTAGGTTATGAAGGATCTAATCAAATTGCTGATTTGATATACAATTCCTTTACCTTAGGCATGGAAGACCATTTATTGGAAATTTTCGGCGGTCACGATACCATTGCCCCTACGAATAATACGCATGAGACTTCTGCTGTGTTTTGGCAAGAAGAAGCTTTAAATGAGCTTAGTAAAATTCCTGGATTTGTTAGAGGTAAAATCAAGAGAAAAACTGAAAAATTTGCATTAAAAAATAATATAGGTGAGATTACTCTAGCAGTTATGTATGCTGCCAAGGAAAATAGTCAACAAATTTAATTCTTAAATTTAAGTTAAGAGAAATTACTTTATTTTTGAAGAAAAAATTCTCTCTTAACTTAAATTTAAAAACTGGCTCTAAGTATTTTTTAAATCCATAGGTGCCTTTTCAATTCCTAACATTTGAGAATTACTTTTGCCAGGAGCTACCATAGGATAGCAATTTTCATTTTCTGTTACCTGAAAATCAATTAGAATAGGTTCTGGCGAAGAAAGCAAAGTTGGTAATAACGTATCTATATCTGCATTTGAAGTAATTATTTGTCCTCTTATACCAAATGCTTGAGCCAATTTAGTGAAGTCAGGAGTACCTTTAGACATATTTGAATGCGAATATCTCCCTTCATGAAAAGCTTCTTGCCATTGACGCACCATTCCTTGCCACTGATTATTAATAATAAAAATTTTTATATTTAATTTGTATTGAGCAATCGTAGCTAATTCTTGTAAATTCATTTGAAAACTAGCATCACCACTAATACAAATCACTAATGACTCCGGATGTGCAACCTGAGCGCCTACAGCTGCTGGCAATCCATATCCCATTGTCCCCAATCCAGCACTAGACAACCATCTGCGAGGACTAGTTTTTAAGAATTGGGCTGACCACATTTGATGTTGTCCAACATCCGTGGAATAGAAGGCATCTGGTGCATAGTAACTGATTTTCGATATAACTTCTTGAGGAGATAAACTACCTTGTTTTTGTGGGATCAAAAGGGGATAATCTGTTTTCCACTGATATAATCTCTGCAACCAAGCATGAGTTTTTTCCTTTGGGGTATCCTGTTCATCAAATATATCCTGATTTAAATAGAATAATAGGCGATCCAAAACTTCAGCTATATCTCCTACAATAGCTACTTGTGGAACTCTATTTTTACCTACTTCGGCTGGGTCAATATCAACATGTATAACTTGTGCATTACATGCAAATTCTTCTAATTTGCCAGTAACTCTATCATCAAAACGAGCACCTAAGGCAATTAATAAGTCACATTCACTAACTGCAAAATTAGCATATGCTGTACCATGCATACCTAGCATACCTAAAGATAATTTATGGTTTTCATCAAAAATTCCTTTTCCCATTAAGGTCGTTGTTATGGGAATAAAAAAAAGTTCTGCAAGTTCTTTAACTTGTTGATGACTATTTGAAGAAACTGCACCACCACCAACATAGAGAAGGGGTTGATGAGATTTTCGAATCAATGTGGCTGCATTGATAATTTGTCGAAACCCTAATTGACTCATAGGAAGACAACCTGGTAATGAGACTTTACCTGGACTGTTTGGAATATAATGGAAATCTTCCAAACCAACATCTTTAGGAACATCAATTAATACAGGACCTGGCCTTCCATGTTGAGCTATGTAAAAAGCTTCTGCTACTATTCTTGATATATCTCTAGGATCTCTTAAAACATAGGAGTGTTTGACTATGGGTAATGTAATCCCAAATATATCTACTTCTTGGAAAGCATCAGTACCAATAAAGCTACGACCTACTTGACCTGTGATTGCCACAATAGGTACTGAATCTAGGTGAGCAGTTGCAATTCCAGAAACAAGATTAGTAGCCCCAGGACCTGACGTCGCAAAACAAACTCCTGTTTTTCCCGTAGATCTAGCATAGGCATCTGCCGCATGAACTGCCCCTTGTTCATGTCTTACCAAAATATGTTGTATTAAACCTAGCTGTTCCCAAAAATATAATTCATCATAAATAGGTAAAATAGCTCCTCCGGGATATCCAAAAATGTCTGTAACACCATGTCGTACAAGACTGTCTAAAAGAGCATAGGCTCCATTTTGGATATTAGTTGGACTAAAATTAGATGCCATCATAAATTTTAATGTAATTCGCCATTTTAATAAAAAATTGTTGTTAGATATTCATTATCAACTATACTATTAGCTTCCTAACTTAAACGCATCTACAAACATACCATAAATGATACCTATTCTTACACTATTTAAATGCATTAGAAATTGTTTTTTTTCTAAATCCCGACTATAAATCCATTGACTTAAAAGTTCTAAGTAGGTAACTGATATAGCTCCAGCTAAAATTCCCCAATCTCCTGTTTGGCCAACAATTGTTGTTAATATCGTAGCAATAAAAAAACCTATTAACAAATTAATTATGAGAACAAATGTATCACCTAGGGAGTATACTTTTATTGAATAAAAGAACTTTTGTATAGTACTAATTAGATATGTCTTACACATACGAAATTATATTTGATAGATATTCTACGTAGAATAGTTACGTACCATTCTACATAGAATATAAAGTTAAACTTTAATTGTATTTGACTGTCTATTTTAATGCCTCTGTCAGGTATTTGAAAGGCTCTTCTATTAAAAGTTTATCTGTAGATTCTAGTTTTTCTAAGATAATTTCTTTTAAACAGTTAATAGCACGAACAGTTGGAGCGATAGGTACCTGTAACGAATTGTATGTATCTCTTAAGCCATCTAACACTCTTTCATCCAAAATATTATTACTTCCTGCGATTAAAGCATAACTAGCATAACGTAGATAATATTCGATATCTCTTAGACAAGCTGTATATCGTCTAGTTGTATAAGAATTGCCACCCGGACGTAATAGTTCTGGCTGTTCCTCATAAAGTTTTGTCGCTGCTGCTTGAATAATTCCTGCTGCATCTTGATTAATCAATTCCGCAATCATAATTCTGGATAAGCCTGTATCAAAATAACTTTTTAACTCGTTAATAGCTTTAGAATCTAAATAACGACCTGTTAAATCATATTTATTCACAATACTTGTAATAGCATCTTGCATATATGTTATCTCCTACACTAGATTTAGTAGATAGCTCAATTATTTGAATTAATATAAATTGAATATCTTATAATATATTGTATAAATATGTATTCAAACCGCTACATTTTTGATATCTTCTTTAACAATTCTATTATGAGTAATCACAATTCTTGCATTCGTCATATTTATTTGACAGACACTCACCTTTATAAAGTAACATCTAATTACCAAAAGGATATATTTGTTCTTATTTCCATACAAGAACAAAGATGTTGTATTCATGTTAAATATATAAACCCTCAAAAGAAAATTAATGAAGTCTTTAGTGGTTATACTGCTCGTGATCTCTTAAATAAAATATTACTGAAATATGATTCTAGCTTGAATAATTCTCATTCTGCTTATTTAGGTAGAGAACTCATGAAAGCTGAAATATCACTTATATTACAACAAAAATATATCCAAAGTTAGTATAGCTATTCTCTAGATAGAGAAAATACAAAAATATTATTCAAGTTATACTGAACTTTAAGTTAATTCAAGAGCATAGAGGGACTTGAACCCACGACCTTCAGAACCGGAATCTGATACTCTTTCCACTGAGTTATATGCTCTTTAGTAGTTATTCAATAAACGATAATTAGAAGTTATTTTAAAAAAAAAACCATATTGTAAATCGTATAACTTGATCTGTAATTTCATTTGATAAATTCTATATACTACTATAGAATATTTAAAACTTAAGGGAAAAGAATAGAAATTTAGAGTTATTGCATATTTTATATTTGACTGATCAAATATGTATTTCAGAATATCTGGATGGGAATTTTTACTTAAATTCTTCCAAGTTAATATCGATTTCTTATTGATTAACAAACTATCTGCCTTCCAGGACAATGCTAATATATTAGTTATATTTATGACTTTTGTTATATAAGTTATTTTTCTTCCTCTTTTGGGTTCTTCACAAAGTTGTTTCCCATCAAGTACAAATCCATTTGTTAACAAAAAACTGTTTTTTTTTTAACTTACCGTAAATAGGGCCAAACGGAATTTTCAACTGAATAGCCTTATTAATGTTGAATTTACCTAATTTCTCTTTTTCTACAATAGAATATCCAAAATTATCACTGAATCTACTGGTAGGACAAGCGATAATCCTATAATCAGAGAATTGACAGACTAGACCTAAATATACTGAGTGTATATTCACTCCGTAAGAAAAATTAGTTTGAGAATAGCGACTAAATAGCCGCAGATATCTACAGAATTTATCTGGAGCATAGATATGCAGTGGTATCGAACGCTCATTCAGGCTAAACGTAGCCAGTAGACCTATGATTCCTAAACAAGAGTCGGCACTTAGTTCCGATATCATAATGTTGGTTATATGCTTACTTTTCAAAGAACTTCTTAATAAATAATGTTGAGTTGATTCTCCACAATCTAGCAAACAAGTTTCATTATAATTATCAAAACGGATGGCTACTGATACAATACGACGAGAAGAATTAGGGCAAAAATTGTTTTCACCAAGAAATATTATTTCCAAAGCACAGTCCTTAAATCTGAGAATTTATATATTTACATTCATCTATTAAATTATTCCATAAGGTAATTATTAAAATCTTCACTTTGCAAATCTAAAAAAGTTGGAAATAAAAAACTTTTAGACTTACCACTCAGACTAGATTTGGCTAAAGATAGAGCTCTCTGAGCTTGATAAGCAGCTTTTTTTCTCCAATAGGACTGTCTTGATTTAGTTTTCGACTTAGATGTTCGTTTTTTAGGTACTGCCATAAATATACTTACTTTATATTTTACTTATTATTATTTTTATAATAATAACATATTATATATTAAAATGATATCATACTTTACCTTTTGTCTATTTATAATTAAGTAGATAAAAGAACAATAGAAGGAGAAAATTATTTTTTTTCCTTCTATTGTTCTTCTACTTACCTAAACGACGAAATTGCTGTACGGCAACCCTTCCAATATTATATAAAGCCCATGAAGCTGCAGCTAGAACTGGTAACAAAACAATTAATGTACGCATACGTATGTTTCCTCACAAAATTTTATTTTGCAATATTTAATTCTTTTATATATATCAAATATTATGATGTATTAAAGATAATTAATATAAATGTTTTTTCATATTGTAAACTATATATTTATATATTTTTGTAAAAAATTAATGACAGATATTCCTTTTACTCTAGACCAACTTAGAATACTTAAAGCCATCGTTAGTGAAGGAAGCTTCAAAAGGGCTGCAGATAGCCTCTATATTTCTCAACCTGCTGTCAGTTTACAGGTACAAAACTTGGAGAGACAGCTTAATGTTCCTTTATTTGATCGCACAACTCGAAAAGCCAAATTAACTGAAGGAGGTGATCTTTTAGTGAAGTATGGGAATAGGATTTTAGCACTGTGCGAAGAAAGTTGCCGTGCTCTGGAAGATCTCCAAAATCTACAAGGAGGTACCTTAGTAATAGGTGCTAGTCAAACCACAGGCACATATCTAATGCCTCGCTTAATTGGACTTTTCAGGCAGAGATATCCACAAGTAGCTGTCCAGTTGCAAGTACATTCAACACGAAGAATATCCTGGAGTGTCGCTAATGGGCAAGTTGATTTAGCTGTAATTGGTGGAGAAATTCCTCATGAATTACAAGATACATTGCATGTAACTTCATATGCAGAAGATGAGTTAGCCCTAATTCTGCCCAAATCACATCCTTTTTCACAGTTGAAAGGAATTAAAAAAGAAGATCTTTATCGACTAAGATTTATAGCTTTAGACACTCAGTCTACAATTAGAAAAGTTATTGAAAATATTTTAAATCAACATGATATAGATAGTAGTCGGTTCACAATAGAAATGGAACTCAATTCAATAGAAGCAATTAAGAATGCTGTTCAATCAGGCTTAGGGGCTTCTTTTGTGTCAGTCTCTGCAATAGCTAAAGAACTTGAATTAGGTATTTTACATTGGGCGCACATAGAAAATGTTAAAGTCAAAAGAATGTTATCTATTATCGTAAATCCTAATAGGTACAAATCTAAAGCTGCAATAACTTTTTCCAAAGAGATTTTAACTTTATTTGTTAATTCTTCTAAAAAATAAAAGTTTATTATATTCGAATAGAACTACTCAAAATTTATGGTGCAGACAAAATCCTCCTTAACAACTTACTGGCCAACCGTTCCAGGAAGAAATCTCAATCGTAAAGTCGCTAAAGTTTTAGCAACTTTACGTATTAAAATTTCACAAAACTTAGAAAATCAAACATTACCTTATCTTTCTATAAACATTTTATCTCCACCAGGGAGATATAGTCTTACTTCTTTAATACTTCACGAAGTAGAGCAATTAATTTTAGAGAATATTAGTTCCGATTTAAATGCTACACAAATTAGACATAAAAGACATAAAAATATCTCTCAATTAATTTATCAATCTACTAGAAAATTTTTTTATGCTTCCAATATTTCTAGTAATTTTAGTCACAAAGAAATTTTTAATTACGACTCAAGAAGTATCCTTGAACTCGAAAATGATTTGGAACTCCTGTTAGGATTTTCCATTTTAGGCCTTTCTGATAAAACTAAAGTTGTATTTAATCCCATTTTTGGATCACAAGTTCCAGACACGCAAATTGAACTTTTATTCGAAAATTTTGTCATTCAAATAGCCAATTTCTTAGTAGATGCATTACTCCGAACTTCTGAAGGAGTAACTTTCGGGTTTCAGAATCAAATATTTGATAATCAATATTCTTCTATCCGTACCGTAGAACAATTTAAAAATAACTTAATGTGGTACAAATTTGTTAAATATTATATCACGATTCCTAAAAATATTTACGAAAACACATATAGTATCTGGGTAATCAGTCCTAGAGGTATCATTTGTAGAAATATTTCTGCGCACAGATTATATGATTTATCAGAACTGTCTACAACTCAACTTACTGTAACCTTTATACTTGAAATTCAAGATTTCATCATTCCAAAGATATCTAACTTAATTCAATTTTGTACTAAAGCTCTATTCTATTTATTATACGAGCCTATAAACATGAGATTAAGAGTCCTTTGGCATAATTGGACGAAGTATTTTTCTTAACTTTTCAGTTAATATTTTTTATAATCTATCCAAAATAAATAGCGTGCAATATGAAACAAACTAATGGTGATCTCTATACTAGTTTACATCAACTAAATTTTCAGAAAGCAGACATCACCCAACAAGATTTAAATCTAATCTGGGAAATTAGTGAGGATATTGACTATGGGATTCCTATATTAAAAGAAATTCTTTTAGAACATTTCCAAAACTTTTCCATAACTGCTGTTGATGGTATTATATATGAAACTCTTTTACAAAAACCCCATTCTGAAGTACAAACTTTTCTTCAGAAACAGTTCCCGGATGGAATAGTCATGTTAAATTCTACCAAAAATATTGAGTATACTTCACTGCAAAAAGCATTAGTCAATAAAGATTTTCTACTTTCAGATAAAATAACACAGAAAAAGCTGTGTGAGTTAGCTAATATTGATCTACATCAACGAGATTGGCTATATTTTACAGATGTAATAGATTTACCTATTGAAGACTTATACACTATTGATACTTTATGGAAAGTGCATTCTTTGAATCGCTTTGGATTTTCTATCCAGACTCAAATTTGGAATACCTTAAAGCCAAATCATGAAAAACTTTTCACAAAAATTCACTGGACAATTAACCAGAATCTATGTCGTTACCCTCAAGAATTCACTTGGGATATAAGCGCTCCTAAGGGGCATCTTCCTTTATTTAATCAACTAAGGGGTAGTCAAGCTTTAATAACTTTATTGTCACACAAAGCATGGAAAACATCTTAATGAGTTTGAGCAACAACCATCTTATGAAATATATCAAAAAAGACTTTAGCATCGTGTGGGCCTGGGCTCGCTTCTGGATGATACTGAACAGAGAAAATGGGTAACGTCTTATGCGCCAAACCAGCTACAGTAAAATCGTTTAAATTGTAATGAGTAATTTGAATATTAGGATCGTCAAATGATTCTCCATTTACGGCAAATCCATGATTCTGACTAGTTATCTCAATTTTTTGAAAAATACCTGTAGGATGATTGATTCCCCTATGGCCGAATTTTAATTTAAAAGTCTCACCTCCTAAAGCCAACGAGATAATTTGATGCCCCATACAGATACCAAAAGTAGGAATTCGCTTTTGAAATATTGACTGTAGCGTCTGTTTTAGATACGTTACTGCAGATGGATCACCGGGACCATTCGACAATAAAATCCCATCGGGCTTATGAGCTAGAATATCTGTTGCACTGCTAGTCGCTGACAAAACCTTAATCTTGAAGCCATATGTGGCTAAATATCTCAATATATTGTACTTTACTCCACAATCTAAGACTACAATCAGTTTCTCAGAAGCTTTACTCGATTTATTTGTAGAATAAAAATCCCATGCTGAATCTATGGTAGATGTCCAAGAATAGTTCTTCGAGCTAGTCACTTGCTTTACTAAATCTAGACCTTTCATAGAAGGTGTTTCTTTTAATTTTTTGAGTAATATTTGTGTATCTAGGACTTCGTTAGACATACACCCATTTATGGCACCTACTGTTCTGATGTGCTGAGTTAAGATTCGTGTATCAATCCCGTAAATAAAAGGTACTTTCTGTTCATCTAGAAAAGAAGATAAATTTTTCTTCATTCTCCAATTAGTAGGAGAATAGCAAAAATTACGTGTAATAATTCCAGCACAATTACTTTGAAAAGATTCATTATCTTCATCATTCGTACCAGTATTACCAATTTCAGGGCTAGTAAAAATTATGATTTGTCCCGCATAACTTGGATCCATGATAATTTCTTGATATCCAGTCATACCCGTGGTGAAAACGACTTCTCCAGTCACAGTGTATGCAGATGGGGAAGACCAGCCTTTAAAATATATTCCATCTTCAAGAACTAAAACTGCTGGGTGAGGGTTTGTTTTTATGGGAGGAGAACTAGTATAATCTTGTATCATAAATAGTCGATAAATAGATAATAGACAAAATATTATATTTATAATAATTCGTCGAAAAAGACATACAATCTTTAATTATTAAGAAAATTTTACTAAAGTTTTTTTGGAAGTAACTAGAACTACAATATTGAATATAAAACTATATATTATAATATTTTTTTACTACTCACAAAAAAATTATAAGTATTTTTATTTGTTCTTGTTATACTTTCGAAAAATTTTAAGTTTTATTTAAATATCTCAAGGATAAAAAGAAACTCAAAAAATAAATATTAAATTCTATTTGGAATAACTAACATAACATATCTTAATTTAAATCATAATCTAAACAATTATTAGAGGATAACTAAAGGGAGAATTATGCTAACAAAGAAAATTTCTGCAACTCTATTCAGTTTACTTTTATATCATTCTTTTTCAAGTACTGTTTATGCCGTAGAATTAGAAGAATCAACACGCACTTTACCTTTAGATGCTTCTGGAAAAACTATTGTTTTTACACCAGAGCAAGTTAAAAGAGGTAAGCGATTATTTAACAGTACTTGTGCAGTATGTCATACTGGTGGTATAACCAAAACTAACCCTAACGTAGGATTAGATCCGGAAGCACTAAGTTTGGCCTCTCCTCCGCGAGACAATATCGATTCTTTAATTGATTATATGAAAGACCCTACTAGTTTTGATGGTGCCGAATCTATTGCTGAGGTACATCCTAGTATTAAGAGTGCAGACATATTCCCTAAGATGAGAAACTTGTCTGATGATGACTTATTTAGCATCGCTGGGCATATTTTATTACAACCTAAAATCTCTGCAGAAAAATGGGGTGGTGGTAAAATTTATTATTAGAACTTTTCCTAGATAACTCAAGTAAAATAATTAATAATTCAACTAACTTTAGTATTGTTTTAAATTTTAATTAGGTATAGGAGATATAAAATTGAAAAAATTGGTATTTTGCGTAGTTTCATTTGTACTAGCATATATGATTTCAACTTCAGGGATAGCTGCCGATATTGAACATGGTGAGCAAATTTTTACTGCTAACTGTGCAGCATGCCATGCTGGAGGTAATAATGTCATTATGCCTAACAAAACTTTAGAAAAAGATGTTTTAGCAGAATATGGAATGGACAGTGTTTCAGCAATTACTAATCAAGTAATAAATGGTAAAAATGCAATGCCAGCTTTTGGTGGTCGCTTAGATGATACAGATATTGAAGACGTAGCAAACTATGTATTATCCCAAGCTACTACTGGTTGGTAATAATCAAAAGATGGGTCAGGAATAAGGAATTATTTTCCCTATTCTTGACCCATCTTTTTAGGAATTACTTTCTCAGAAAACAAATATAGTTTATATACAGTTAATTCATAAAAGAAGGGTAATGCATACTCATTTTTTACCTTCGAAAATTCACAAGAAATGCTGTTTAAAGCGCCTTCTACTAAATAAAAAACATTTGGAGATAAGGTTTCCATTAAAGAAGCTTTGACTTTGCCTATAAAACGTAATTTCGTTATTAGTTTTTTATTTGTTTTAGATTTTATATGAACTTCTGCTAGAAATGATTGACTTGAAATCGTATTACTAGAATCAGTTATGGGTTTATACTGCTTCAGTACCTTCACTAGAAAAAATCCTCTATTTATCATGGTGCAAGATATGGACAATCAATTTTATTTATTCTCAATATTCACATTTAAAAATTTGGCAAGTTCTATTGCTTGAGTTTCTAATTCACTTAATGCTAAGGGTTCTCCAACTCTAGTCAATGGAATTTCTACTTGATTTTTTAATTTTAAATAAATTTGTCTTTTCGGATTTAGACCATCTCTTAAATAGATAGATACTGATTGAATATCTTCTAGACTATAGTTGAGAACAATATTTCTATTTTTACCTGGAAATCCCTGACGAGCAATAACTACTTTCCCATTTGTTCGATTAAACTCATTATAACCAGAACCAATATCCCATATTATAGTCATCCATAGAAATATGCCGATACAGATACCGATAGTACCATAAAAAGTCATGACGATTCCTTGAGGAATAAACAATAAATCGGTAGGCTTGGCGAACGGAACTAGATTAATTTTACTATAGCTAGATAATCCGGATAAAACAAAACCTACTCCCCCTAACAAAATAGTTGTAGCCCACCAGTAATTACTTAAACGACGAGATCCTTGAATTAAATTTTTATAGACCATATTGAAAAATAGAATACGTATGAATATTAATAAAGTTTAAAAACAATACTTTCAGTTGATAACTAGTTGTAACATCTTATTATTTATCGTATACTAAAGGTATGGGTCGATGCCCGAGTGGTTAATGGGGGCGGACTGTAAATCCGCTGGTTTTGCCTACGTTGGTTCAAATCCAACTCGGCCCAAATTTTAAAATATATGCCCTTGTGGCTCAGTGGTAGAGTATCCCCTTGGTAAGGGGAAGGTCACGAGTTCAATTCTCGTCAAGGGCTATAATTAAATTTCATTTCCTAAATACTGGGAATTCTTTAAGTATTATCAAAAAACTTTTGCATTGAAAAGTAATTAGATAATTATATAATCTGTAGAAAAAAGTACTAATAAGTCATTATCTAACAAAGGAGTTAAAGACCCCAATAGTAATAACTAAAGCTGACCAAGCTGCAGCACTACCATAAATTAAATTTTTTAATTTATCCCATTGCCCTGGAGATGCTAAAATAACAGGCACACCTACTACTAAAGCTGTAGATAAAAAAATTAGACCAAACACTAAAGCTTGTAAAAGAATTGACATATTTTACCTCAAATTGTAATGTTTCTACACTAGATTCTTCTTTATTATACTCTATAAGAATAAAGACCTAGTTTGGTGATACATATAATTATTCATATACAATAGACCATTTTATTGCATATGGAATCTCTATTTCACTATTTAATTCTAATCGAAAAAATTTTAAAATTTGATTGTTTATTACATAAGATCATCAAAATTTTAACAATTGATTTTCATTTTACTAACTAGTCCGCTAACATAATGAAATGTTGAATTATACGATATAATTCATAACATAGAAGCACTTTATCACCAAAGTAATATATCTCTGAAATTGATTCTGGAAAATGGATAAAAAACCCGAAAAGAAAAAATCTGAGTATATCATTCAAATCTATTGTATTTAAAATATAACCATTAAAAATTTAATTACTAAAAAAGAAAAGTTTGTTTACAATATAATAAAGTCTATTTTTTCTCTTCATTTGTTGAGTATAATACATATTATATTCTTTTAGAGATAGTCATACCTCTATTAATAGAATAGTCTATTCTAAAGATGAGTATAAATTATAATTATTTAATTCTTTCTGATTGAAATCAAAGTAATACAATAAGAACGGAGGAGAAATTTAATACGATGGATATGTTATTATTAGTAGCTAAATTACCTGAAGCATATGCAATTTTCAGACCCTTAATTGATATATTGCCTATCATTCCTGTTTTATTTTTATTAATGGCGTTTGTTTGGCAAGCAGCTGTAGGTTTTAGATAATAGAAGATAAGATTTATCGGATAGCATGTTCTTGTAACTATCCAATAAATCTTGTCTTTATTTAATCATGAATTACTTCTAGTTTTTCTCCTTGTAAAATTTTAACCTTTCCTTCTTCATCAATATCAGCAACTACTGTATAGCCTGATTGAATGCGACCAGACAGTACTTCTTCTGCGAGATTATCCTCTAAAAGCCTCATAACCGCTCTTCTTAATGGACGAGCACCATAACTTGGATTATAACCCGTTTCGACTAAGTGATTTTTAAATCTTTCCGTTACTTCTAATTGAATATCACGTTCTTTAATTCTTTCAAAAACTTCAATTAACATTAAATCTGCAATTTGTCTTACTTCATCTTTGGTTAATTGACGGAAAACAATTATTTCATCAATACGATTTAAAAATTCTGGGCGAAAATATTGTTTTAGTTCTTCATTTACTAAAGTACGAATTTTAGTATATTGTGATTCTGTTTGTTGCTCAGCTAGGTCAAATCCTAAACCGCCTGCTCCTTTGTCAATTACTTGAGAACCTATATTAGATGTCATAATTAGTAAAGTATTTTTAAAATCGACAGTTTTACCTTTAGCATCTGTTAATCTACCATCTTCTAGAATCTGTAACAAAAGATTAAATATATCAGGATGAGCTTTTTCTATTTCATCAAATAAGATTACAGTATAAGGTTTTTTTCTAACTGCTTCTGTTAAATACCCTCCTTCACTATATCCTACGTATCCGGGAGGAGAACCTATAATTTTAGATACAGTATGACGTTCCATGTATTCAGACATATCTAAACGAATCATCGACTGTTCTGATCCAAAGAAATAAGAAGCTAAAGCTTTCGTTAATTCAGTTTTTCCAACTCCAGTAGGACCAGAAAAAATAAAACTCGCAATTGGTCTATTCGGGTTTTTTAAACCTACCCTAGCTCTTCTAATTGCTCTAGATACTGCAACAACTGCTTCATGCTGACCAATAATTCGACCATGAAGAGTCTCTTCCATATGCATTAATTTTTCAGATTCACTCTTAGTCAATTTAGTCACTGGAATACCTGTCCATGCAGCTACAATTTGAGCTATATCTTCTTCTGTAACAATAGGATCTTCTACCTCTACAAAAGGCTCATTTTTTTTACTTTGGACAATAGCTGCTATTTGAGCTTTAATTTCTTTTTCTCTGGCTCTAGCTTTTTCTGCTTTTTCGTAATTTTGTTTACGTAAAGCTTCTTCTTTCAGTTTGAAAACTGTTTGAAGCTCCTTATCTAACTCACGTGCTGCTGGTGGTAATTGAGAATTTAATAAACGTACTCTAGAACCAGCTTCATCAACAAGATCGATAGCTTTATCTGGTAGAAAGCGTTCTGAAATATATTGATCAGCATATTTAGCTGCTGCAGCCAATGCTTCATCGGAAATCTCCAATTGATGATGAGACTCGTATTTCATTCTTAATCCATACAAAATCTCTATGGTTTCTTCAACAGAAGGTTCATTAACCATAACAGGTTGAAATCTACGTTCTAGAGCAGCATCTTTTTCAATATACTTCTTATACTCTTCGATGGTAGTTGCTCCAATACACTGCAATTCCCCTCTTGCTAATGCTGGCTTTAATAGATTCGCAGCATCGATAGCTCCTTCTGCAGCTCCTGCACCAATCAAAGTATGAACTTCGTCAATCACAAGTACAATATCATTAGACTCTCGAATTTCATCCATAATTCTTTTAAGTCTTTCTTCAAATTCACCTCTGTATTTTGTACCTGCTACTAATAAACCCACATCTAAGTTAATAACTAGTTTATCTTCTAGAGTTGGTGGTACATCTCGTTGTCCAATTCGTTGAGCTAGCCCTTCTGCAATAGCTGTTTTACCTACTCCTGGTTCCCCAATTAATACCGGATTATTTTTAGTTCTACGTCCTAAAATTTGAATTACTCGTTCAATTTCTTTTTTTCTGCCTACAACTGGGTCTAGAAAGCCTTCTATCGCCATTTGAGTAAGGTTAGAACCAAATTCTTCTAGGGTGGCAATACGGCTTCCTGATTGATTATAATTTTCAGTGTTATTATATGTATACGTCTCACCGTACTCATCATCATACACGTCATTATATGGTTCACCAACATTAAAATTATATTCTGTATCTAGATTATTGCGATCTAAATTAGTTCTTGAATTATTTGCTCCTAAAGCTTCTAAAATTTCAATTCTTACATTTAATAATTCTACACCTAAGTTTTCTAGAACTCTAACCGCAACACCTTCTCCTTCTTTGATGAGACCAATAAGAAGATGTTCTGTTCCAATGTAACCATGCCCTAAATGCCTAGCTTCATCCAAAGCCATTTCGAGTACTCTTTTGGCTCTCGGAGTAAATGGTATTTCTACTGCAACAAAACCAGATCCTCTTCCAATAATTTTTTCTACTTCTGCTCGTGCATCTTTTAAAGTAACAGACATCGATTTTAAAACTCGTGCTGCAATTCCCGTCCCTTCACATAGCAAACCTAACAGAATTTGTTCTGTTCCTACAAAATTATGTCCTAGTCTTCTAGCTTCTTCTTGCGCTAACATAATTACTTTGATAGCTTTTTCGGTAAACCTTTCAAACATTTGATAAAAATTTAATTATGATGTATCCAACAGATTATGGATTTTCTTTACCTTTGATACTATTTATATTAGCATAGTAACTTTAGAAAATAAAGTTATGCAATAAGTAATTTTATATGATATTACATGCTATAATATTGGCTAACAAAGTAATAAAATAAAAAATTAATGTAGTTTAGTTGTAAAAATTTTAAATATATATAATTATTGGTACTTATGGGTAAAGTTTACGACTGGTTTGAAGAACGCTTAGAAATACAAGCTATTGCCGATGATATCTCAAGTAAATATGTACCTCCACATGTAAATATTTTTTACTGCTTTGGTGGTATTGTATTCACTTGTTTTATTTTTCAAGTAGCTTCTGGCTTCGCGATGACTTTTTACTATCGTCCAACTGTAACTGAAGCTTTTTCTTCAGTAGAATATATCATGACAGATGTAAATTTAGGATGGTTAGTTCGTTCGATTCATAGATGGTCTGCTAGCATGATGGTAATGACAATGATACTACATAGTTTTCGTGTTTATTTAACAGGTGGTTTCAAAAGACCCCGAGAACTAACTTGGGTAACAGGTGTTTTATTAGCTGTACTTACTGTTTCTTTTGGTGTAACAGGATACTCGTTACCATGGGATCAAGTTGGTTTTTGGGCAGTAAAAATTGTTACAGGGGTACCTGATGCAATCCCAGTTGTTGGCAGTAGCTTAGTAGAAGCACTACGTGGTGATGTTAGTGTAGGGCAGAATACATTAACTCGTTTCTACAGTTTACATACATTTGTGTTGCCTCTAATTACAGCTGTAGCTATGCTGGCTCACTTTTTAATGATTCGTAAACAAGGTATCTCCGGACCGCTATAGTCAAATTTTTATTAATTTCAATTTCGTATTTTATTATATTAATAAAATAATCAGGAGTATAAGTACAATGTCTGTATTAAAAAAACCAGATCTAACTGATCCTAAATTAAGAGCAAAACTAGCTAAAGGTATGGGCCATAATTATTATGGTGAACCTGCATGGCCAAATGATTTATTGTATACTTTCCCAATTGTAATTTTAGGAACCCTTGCCTGTATTATTGGGTTAGCTATTTTAGAGCCTTCAGGGTTAGGTGAAAAATCAGATCCTTTTGCTACTCCATTAGAAATTTTACCAGAATGGTATTTATTTCCTACTTTTAATTTACTTCGTATAATTCCGAATAAATTAATTGGTTTATTGTCAATGGCCGCAGTACCAGCAGGATTGATTGCAGTTCCTTTCATTGAAAATGTTAATAAGTTTCAAAATCCTTTCCGTCGTCCTGTAGCATCTGCAGTATTTCTATTCGGTACCGTAGCTGCTATTTGGTTAGGTATTGGTGCGACTCTACCTATTAATCAAGCACTGACTTTAGGCTTGTTTTAGACAACTTGATCAAAGAGAGTATTACATTTTTAATACTCTCTTTGATCAAGTTGTCTAAAACAAGCTATTTAATTTCAATAACAGCTCCTGCTTCTTCTAATTTCTTACGAGTATCCTCAGCATCATCTTTCGATACTCCTTCTTTGATACTTTTCGGGGTAGATTCTACTAGATCTTTCGCTTCTTTTAATCCTAAACCAGTTATTGAGCGTACCACTTTTAAGATAGCAATCTTTTTAGGTGCGGGCACTTCAGTTAGTACTACATCAAACTCTGTTTTTTCTTCAACTTCTTCTTGAACTACTGCACCAGCAATAGGTGCCATCATCATGCCACCTCCGGAACTGGCTGATGCATCTACACCAAATGTTTCTTCTATTTGTTTAACTAACTCAGCCGCTTCCAGCAGTGTTAAAGTTTTTAGTTCTTCAAGAATATTAGCTATTTTGTTACTCATAAATATCAATTAAAAGCATCTACTATTAAAAAAAATAAGCGAATAATAGAAAAACAAGATCAAAATGCTATACGAAACTTTTTTCTCTTAAACTTGACACATCTAATTCTATAGATGGACTCATTGTTAAAGATAAAAAAATACTTTTCCAATATTTTCCTTTTGCTCCAGAAGGCTTATTTTTATCAATAGATTCTTGAACAGCTTCTAAGTTTTGTAATAAATCTTCTTCACTGAAATTAATTTTTCCAAAAGGAATATGAAGAACACCTGTTTTATCAACCCTGTATTCCAATTTTCCTCCCTTAAACTCTTGGATAGCTTGACTAAGATTTGTCGTAACCGTTCCAGCTTTAGGTGATGGCATTAGTCCTTTCGGACCTAAAACTCTACCTAATTTAGCAATTAAAGGCATCATATCCGGTGTAGCTATAAGTTTTTGAAAATCTAAACGTCCTTTCATTATCTCTTCAATTAACTCTTCAGAACCTACAACCTCTGCTCCTGCCTCATTAGCTATATTAAGCTGCTCTCCCTTAGTAATAACTGCTACAGTAACTGTTTTTCCTGTACCTTTTGGTAAGATTACAGTTGCTCTTAACTGTTGATCAGTATATTTAGGATCTAATCCTAAATTAACATGTAATTCTACTGTTTCTGTAAATTTTGCAGTTGCTATTTTTTTCAATAATTGAATAGCAGGTATAGCTTTATACGGTGTTTGGATAACTTGTGCTTTAATGTTTTTAAATCTTTTAGATATTTTTTTCATTTTTCTAGAATATTACATGTTAAATTAAAAAGTTATAGTTTATTTTATCAGTATTCCCATGTTACGAGCAGTACCTTCTATTATTTTAGAGGCACTCTCAATATCTAGAGTATTTAAATCTGGAAGTTTGGTACTCGCAATTTCTCGAATTTGTTCTTTCGTAACAGAACCTACTTTTTCTTGGTTAGGTTTGCCAGATCCTTTCGGAATTCCAGCAGCTTTAGCAAGTAAGACAGAGGCTGGTGGTGTTTTTAGGACAAAAGTAAAACTTCTATCTTCGTACACAGAAATTTCTGCAGGAATTACTAATCCTACTCTATCTGCTGTCCGTGCATTATAATCTTTACAAAACATAACAATATTAACTCCATGTTGACCTAAAGCTGGTCCAACTGGAGGTGCTGGGGTAGCTTTACCAGCAGTTAAAGCAAGTTTAACGATAGCTACAATTTTTTTAGCCATAGATTTAAAATAGAATTCAATTACTGAAATTTTTCATTGATAATTTACATTAAAATAGGATAAAATTTTTAATTCTATATTATCCATCTTCTCCAGGATATAATTTAAACTAAACAACTATGTTTTGTTAAAAAAAACAATTCTCACTAAAATTATATATATATATACTGACTACAGTATACAAAAATCTTGTGAATACATATAGATTAACATATTCAGATGATAATTATCAATATTAGATATTGCCTATTATGTAAATATATTCACTCTATATTCAAATAACACTATCATACGTACTTTAAGAACATGAAAATTTCTTTAAATTGGTTACAACATATCCTAGACATATCATCAATTGAAGCAAATGATTTAGCTGAAAAATTAACACTAGCAGGATTCGAAGTGGATACTTTAGAACTTATCAAAGATTCTAGTTCTTATTCCGATACTATTCTAGACATAGCAATCCCAGCAAACAGAGGAGATACCTTATCCTTAAGAGGTCTTTGTAGGGAAATTAGTGCTCTTTATAATATACCATATAACATTACTCATATTCCAAAGAGCAACTTTTACAAAATTCAAGAAAAGTTCGTCCAATTAGAGTCTATTACAAACTGTTTTTTTTATTCTTTAACTAGAATTGACAATATAAGAATAGAATCTTCACCTACTTGGCTCCAATCTTATTTAAAAAATGTTGGAATGAATATTCAGAACAATATTTTAGATATCTTAAATTATATTCTAATCGAATATGGACAACCTATAGAAATATTCGATACTCATAAAACTTTAGACGATCAAATCGATAAGCCTATCACTATTAACATAATTCCAGCATCACAAAATTGTTCTTTTATAACACGTACTAGTGATACGGTTAGGCTAAATAGCACGACTCTCGTCACTGAAATAAATTCTAAAAAAACTGAAATTACTGGCATAATTGGCAGTAAAAACACTGAAATAAACAATTCCACTTCTTCTATCCTCTTCGAAATAGCTGTTTTTGATCCCAAAACTATACGCGAGTCTACTTTTTCATTAGGTTTAAGTACAGAAAACTCTTTAAGATTTGAACGTCATCTTAATTTAAATTTAGTTCCTTTAGCATATGATAGAGCACTATCTTTAATTCAAGAGATAACTGGAGGTGAAATTATCTATAGTAATTATGAAGAATTTTCACAATATATACCTAATCAGCATCAGATTATTCTGAAATTAAGCGCACTAAAAGACGTCTTAGGAAATACTTTTATTGAAGAAAAAGAAATTAATGCTCTTTTAAAACAATTGAATTTTTCATATACTCAAAACAATCAAGAGTGGACCATAACCATTCCTACTCATCGTTTGAATGATATTGAAAGAGATATAGATTTAATTGAAGAAATTAGTCGTATCTATGGATATAATAACTTACCCAATATTTATCCTTCAACTCATACCACGGTAGCTTTCTCCGTCAGAAAAAAATTTTTTCAACATATCAAAAACTTTTTTCTGGCAAAAGGATTTTATGAAGTTACTCACTACTCTTTTCAAGAATCAATTATTCCATTTTCTCACTTAATAGAAATTCAGAATCCTTTAACTGTAGATCAAACACATTTGCGTAGCTCTCTATTACCTAAATTAATAAACACTTTTACATATAATTATAAACAAGGGAATGGAGCTTTTAATACTATAGAAATGGGTAGAATTTTTAATTTAACCGATGGAAATTTTCTCGAAGAAGAATATATAGCTGGAATCTTGGGTGGGTATCTCAATCGCAAGACTTGGGATAGTAAAAAGCAAGACCTTAATTGGTTTGAAGCAAAGGGCATAATTGAAAATTTTTTTAAATTTTTAAATATTGAGATAGAATGGAGACAAAATTATAATTCAAAATACTGGAACTCAACATTATTTCATAAATTACGTTGGGGAACTATTTGGCATAAAAATACTGAAATTGCTATTTTCGGTAGAGTACATCCTAAAATTAATAGGAGTTCTGATTTTAGATCCCACTTATATTTATTCGAAATAAATCTAGAATTATTATTTAGTCTGTGTAATAAAAACTTATATAGTAGTCATTTAGCTATGCCATACTCTTTATATCCTAAAATATATAGAGACATTAATATTATAGTTCCAATAAATATGCCTATTGATACAATAAAAAGTATTATTTATCAGAAAAACAATATATACCTACAGAATGTAGAACTATTTGATGATTATAGAGATTTCAAACAATCTGATCATAAAAGACTTTCATTTCGTTTATTCTATCGATCCTCTGATAAAACGTTAAGTAATGAAGAAGCTGATACTTTTGTGGAGCAATTAGCACAATATCTAGAGCAAAAGCTTCACTGAGAGAATATAGATAATAGAGTAGTGGAATTTTAATCAGCTCCACTATTCTATTATCTATAAATAATATTTTATTTTACCTTATTACATTTTAGGAATCTAATATGTCCATCGTTGTACAACTAAACGAACGGACCCATCTAAATAATTTTTTTCTTGGCAAACTTCAAAATTTTGCTTATGAGTTTCTTCGAGAATTGATTGATATGCATAACGCTGGTTTAAACGATCTAAGAAAGCTTCTAAAGACCATGCTTGTTGCCAAAATTGCAAATCAGCAATAAGTTCATATTGTTAGTATAGATAAATTATTTATCCTACCGTAAAACCGCACATGAAATTTTCACCTCATACGGCTTATAAATTATAATTAATATAATTTTTCAATTTTATCTATTATCAAAATATAGATAGCTAAATCCAATAGTACTATGAAAATAGCAACAATTTCATGTTGAGAAATAAACATATTACACCTTAGAATCAATATATAATGCTAGACAAAATAAGGTATATATACAGAAAGAGTTATTTATACTATATTCTTAATTATGATATAGCACCGTTATTTTATTGTTTGTTTTCTATTCATAGTGGATTAACTTATCTCAGCTTTATCATTTAACAATAAAGTTATTAGATATGAAACAGTCGATCGTTTACTCCTCTTTACTTATTTTATATAATATCAACATGACACACCTTTCCCGTTCCAAGCAAAACCTATATCAATTCCATTTTGTTGTTCTAAAACTACATCTACAAAATAATTTTGTCCTTGAAAACCTTGTAATTTACTAGATTCAACTCTCCATTTTACTTTTAAGTCATCTAAAGCTTTTTTTAGAATATCTAAATTATGAATCTGTGTTTTTATTTTACTTAAATGCGACATATTATTTTTACTAGTCAGAATTTCAATGCAAAATGGTAAGCAATAATTTGTTGTATTTAGATTTGAAAATACGCGAATATAAAAAGAATAAGCTCTAGATTTCAACTACATAAAAAAAATAAGCTATTTTTTAACAGAACAAATATCTAATCTTGATATCAGATAATAGCCAATTGTTAGATTAATGTAACAGATCGCTCGAAGCATTGCGAATGCGGCCTGAATCAACCCATTCTTGCAATGTGTGAATATCCTCTTTACATGTATCAGCTAAAGGGATACAACAATTAATTGCATTCACAATATCTTTTGTCGTAAAGTCTTGATTCTCATTGTATCCACTATGCATGGCTTCTATAATTACTTGTTCTATTTCCGCACCAGAAAAATTATTACTTAAAGAACTTATAAAAGATATATCATATTTAAACCAACTTTTAGGTCGCACTTTCTCTAAATGTAATTGAAAAATAGCTTCTCTCTCTTGTAGATTGGGTAATCCTAGAAAAAAAATTTCATCTAGTCGACCTTTTCTTAATATTTCTATAGGTAAAGCTGTAATTTGATTAGCCGTAGCTACTATAAATACGGGTGCTTGTCTCTCCGATAACCAAGTAATAAATGTAGCTAAAACTCTATTTGTGGTACCACTATCACCTTTACTATTTAGACCTGAAAACGCTTTATCTAATTCATCAATCCATAAAATACAAGGAGCCATTGCTTCCGACACTTGTATAACTTGTCTCATTCGAGCTTCAGATTCACCAACTATTCCTCCAAAAATTTTACCTATATCTAACCTTATCAAAGGTAAAGACCATTCATTAGCAATCACCTTGGCCGTAAGTGATTTTCCTGTACCTTGTATACCTACTAATAATAAGCCCCTAGGAGCTGGTAAGCCATACCTTTTTGCTCTGTCAGAAAAAGCTTCAGATCTTCTGGTTAACCATTGTTTTAAATTAAGTAAGCCTCCTATATCACGTATAGTTCCTTTACTAGGATAAAACTCTAATATTTGCGTCTGGCTAATAATTTGTTTTTTTTCTGCTAGTATCAGTTCTAATGTATCTAGACTGATTTCTCTATATTTTATAAAAATTTTTGAGAAAACTTTACGAATACGGTCTATAGATAATCCTTGACAAGCCTTGGTCAATTTTTTAAGTAAGCTAATATCTACTGGGGTTTTAGTTGAAATAAAAAGTTGTTTAAGTTCACTTTCTATTTCTCTAACATTTGGCAGTGGAAAATGCACTACTGTAATTATCTCCTGTAAAGACAAGGGAATTCCTATCTCAGGAGCAGTGATAATGATTACTTTTGATTGACTACTTAATATCGGTGATAAATTACGTAATTTTCGTTGAATTGTAAAATCTTTAAGAAATAGATGAAAGTCTTTTAAAATAATGATAGCTGGATTTGTTTCTAGTAATTGATCTGCAAAATTTAATGCTTGCAATGGATTATTAGAAGCAAAACCAGAATCATTTGGATTTCCATAATATCCTTTAATAAAATCCCAACAATAAAATGAATAATTTAAATTATTAGCAACTATGTTTTTAAGTACGTTTTCTAAACGATTCTCTTCAGAAGAAGATATATATATAATCGAACAGCAAGACTTTAACAATAGCAGAATTTCTTTTTCAAATGCAGATTTCGACATACTAATAATGTTAGTATATTACTTTAAAATATTAAAATTAACAGTTTGTGCGTTTTTTATAATAACGATTACTCTCTTAAACAAATAAGAGAGTAATTACTAAAGAATATAAATTATTTTAAACGTAGTAACTAGTCATAGACTGACTTACTAGTAAATTTAACCTCAATTGGGTTCATATTTTTTCCAATAGAATGGTCAATAGTTCCTACCCCAGTACGTCCTGGATTCACCTTCTCAGGAAAAACTCCATCTTTAGGGTGTAAGTATTGTACTTCTCCACTTGGAAATATTCTATAAATTTTGTAATCTGAAATTTTAAAACTTTTCTTTAATTGTTCTCCTAGAGCTAAACACTGTTCTTTGCTTAGATAGACTTTAGTCTTCTATCCAAAACCGTGCATGTAACTTTCATTACACACGGCTTCTAGCTTTCAAGTTACTTAACACTGCAAAACTTATTAGTTAAGTCCTTTGTTTTCAGTGTCCTACTTCAAAACTACAAACAATTATGTTGTATCCTACCCTGTATAATCAGTATGACATTACTAATAATATATCATTTATTTTTAGTTGATTATATAAGTTTTTATTTGTTCCAAAATTTGATTAAATATTAACACAGGCTTTTTCAATTCGCTTATTCTTAACTCAAGAAAACATATTACGCTAAAAGATATATATGAGCATATTTTAGAATATTATTAGCTATTTTTTTAACTTTCTAATATTGAATAATGCGTTTCTTCGAAAAATTCATTTATGAAAAATGTTCCAATTAACCATATTAATTTTTTTAGGAGCAGTGTGTAAAATAATTAAATTTACTCTGATTCCCCATTCTTCTTCCAGCTTCGTTTGTTTAATTATTAAACGTGGAATTGTAGAATTTTATTTTTCTCAAAACAAACTACTTTTTCGCAGTCAAATCAAATTTTAGTTATGGATCTTAAAAATCTTACTGCACAGCGATTCTTATTTATTATTAGTAATGCTGCACAGATATTAAAATTTTTCATATACCATATAAGAGAACTAATCACACTTTAGCTAGATACAATAAATTTTCTCCTGATCTCATTGCCGCAGCACCACCAGTAGGCATCTCAAACACAGACTCTTTAGTACTGCTCCAAGTAATAGCATACTTTTGTTCTTGCTCCGCTGCTCTTAACCAACCGCCAGTACTTCCTCCGAATGTTGGAGAGGGCATTTGCAAGTTAATAGTTTCAGTCATAAAAAAATTTAGGGGTGAGTAATATAATATATTTATAAATATATTATATTATATTATCATTTTTGTGTAATTTTTCTTCATAACTTTACGAAACAGTTAGTTTTTTACGCCCTTTAGCACGTCTCATTTTTAGTATGCGACGACCTGAAGGTGACTTCATTCTTTCACGAAAACCAGACTTACGTATTTTCTTTTTTTTAGTTCCTTCTAATGTTCTTTTTGCCATATTAAATTTATTATTTGTATAAATAGTAATACTATTTTAACATTTATTACAAGGAAATTACTAACCATTAATCTTTTTAATTAAAATCAATTCAAAAGAGTATTTATATATAATATATAAATATTTATGGAGAGAATCTATTACTATATAGAATAATATAATTATTAACTGAAGCCAAAGGAATTTTAAAGTAGAATGGATATATTAAGCTTAGGTTGGTCAGCTTTATTAGCTATGTTCACCTTTTCGATTGCTTTAGTAGTATGGGCAAGAAATGGATTTTAAGGAGCAATATGGGTAAAGAAATTATAACAGCCGCTGAGATCTCTTTTTTTATCACTTTAGTTGGTTTAGCCTTAGGGTTTTTACTTCTTCGACTACAAGGAGAATAGAAAAATTCTCACAAATAACTAGGGGCTTTAGGTTAAAAACCCTAGTTATTTGTGAGAATTTTTAGACAAAAGGATCATTAATACAGTTCTCCCTTCTTTTAAAGGATGCTGTTGAACTTCCGCAACTTCTGACAAATCTAAAGCCATCTTTTTTAGTAGTTCAATCGCCAATTCAGAGTGTTGGATTTCTCGTCCTCTGAAAGTAATCGTTGCTTTCACTTTGTCACCTGCTTGTAAAAAGCGGGTAGCTTGATTTAATCTTACTTTATAGTCGTGTGCTTCTATATTGTAACGCATCTTGACTTCTTTCAAAGTAGTTGTGTGTTGTTTTTTCCGAGCTTCTTTAGCTTTTTTTTCCTGGGAAAACTTGTATTTACCATAATCTATGATCTTACACACAGGTGGAGCGGACTTATCGCTAATAAGTACTAAATCTAACTGCTGTTCTCTTGCTAAATTTTTAGCCTCAGCAATATTAAATATTCCAAGTTGTTCCCCATCAGAACTCAGTAGCCTAACCATGGAAAAAGGTATTAGGTCATTAATTATAGGAGAATTGCGAGAAAATTTTTTATTTTGATTGTTTATTTTATCTATCACAGAAAATAATTTGATTAAGATATGAGTTTGTTAGATTAATTATTCTACTATTACTATCGTCCATATTATAATAGTAACATAGATGAAAGCATTATTGTAGCATAAGTTGTTAACTGAGAACAATACGATTAGTTGATAGCAAATATCCAGTGCCTAGTTAAAGAAAATTTTATTTTTCTCTCTATTCTTCAATTAAATAAATCTATACGAAACATCATATCATATTACTAAAAAGTAGAATTATAGAGCTCCCCAGGTAGGTATTGAACCTACGACCAATCGGTTAACAGCCGATTGCTCTACCACTGAGCTACTGAGGAATAGTTATATTTATAATATGAAATATCGCATATAAAAACAAGGTAACGAATTTGATTTTTACTATATTCTTTGTTATTATTTAGTTAGTATTTTAGCGGACGTGGTGGAATTGGTAGACACGTTAGATTTAGGTTCTAGTGATATATATCGTGAGAGTTCAAGTCTCTCCGTCCGCATTTCGTATAAAAACAGGCTCAGTAGGATTCGAACCTACATTAGAGACTTAGAAGGTCCCTGTCCTAATCCCTTAGACGATGAGCCCTCAGTTTATAAAAACCTTTGTAGTGCATACATTAGTACACCTAAAATAAGTAGACCCGACCGGACTCGAACCGATGACCTATTGCTTGTAAGGCAACCACTCTACCAGCTGAGTTACGGATCTACTAGTTCTAATATAAACAAAATCTTTTATAATAGCAAGATATAATTAACCTTTTATAACAAATGTGATTGTATGTTCATTATCAAATTGAGTATTATAAAGTATTAGTATTAATTGTATATATACAGAAGTTTTAATAGTACTTGAATTTGTTATTTTAATAATAAAAACTATAAAATATTTATCGTATCTAATTTCTTTTGGAATGAATAAATTTAACTAGGAATAATTGAATACACTCTATCTTTCTGTTTAGAAACACAAAATCCGTATGATAGAATCTAATTGTACAGAAGATTTTAATAATCTTGAAGCTAAAAAAAATTATATTAAAGAATTTGTTCATCGCATACCTTACGGAGCAATAATATCAACTATCAATTTGGATGTTTTATTGATTAATAGAAAAGCTTTAAACTTACTTAATATTCAATATAATGAGAAAGAATGTATAGGAGAATCTTTTTTTAATCTTTTAGATTTCCCTCTGAGAATACAGCTAATTCCAATAATCGACACTTTAATTAATAGTTCAGTACCTTTGACAAAAAAAGTCAAGATTCAAAATTCTTTAAATTTAAATAAAAAGCTTACATTAGCTATTACTATAGATATTTGGTATGGCACATTTCCATGTATTTCTTTTATTATAGAAGAAAATAAACATTCAAACGAACTGGAATTAGATCAAGTATACTTTAATAATTACTCTCTTCAAAATGTATCTCATGAATTACGCAGTCCTTTGTTTAATGTTCAGTATCTTCTTGATACATTAGTTGAGTATAATGACAGTCTATCCAACAATCAAAAAATAGAATTTTTAAATATAGCAAAGGCAGAAATACTCCGCTTAACTCGATTAGTACATAACTTACTTGATAGCCCTAGAATAAACCAACAATCTCCAAATTCTTCCGAAGTTGTAGATTTAAAACTCATCGCTTTGCAAGTTATAGAATTGTGTCACTTTACTGCAAAAAGTAAAAATATTAATTTAATTTTAGAGTCATGCAAATCAAAAAATTTCTGTTGTGTACTAGGAAACAGAGATCCTTTGTTTCAAGTACTCTATAATCTTATTGATAATGCTATAAAATTCAATCTCTTTTCTGGCACAGTAGTTATTAGAGTATTTAGATATAGCAACTATTCAAATACTACCTCTAAGTTTTTTACACCAAATAATATCAGTCACTTTATTCGTACAGAAATTTCAGATACTGGAATTGGTATTAATTTTCAAAAAAAATGGCTCGGTTCTAGAGTAGGTATCAACATAAATAAAAACTCTCATTCTATCCAAACTATAGGACTAGGCATGTCAATAGTTAATAATATTTTACAGAAATATTCATCAGATATTTATTGCAAGAGTGAACCCAATGTTGGAACTACATTTTGGTTTGATTTAAAGGCATTTCCTAATTAGAGTAAATACTTAGACGGTAAATTAAACAGAAGTTCAAACTTTTATTAAATATAATTTAATACAATTTTAAAATTTATATTTTTCAGATTAAAATAAACTACAATAGAAAGAATAGAACATACACTATCATACCTTTTTATTAACTATTATCAGGAGTATACTTATGTCAGGAGGTTCAACAGGAGAACGTCCCTTTTCAGATATTATTACTAGTATCCGCTATTGGGTAATTCACAGCATAACTATTCCATCTTTATTTGTAGCTGGATGGTTATTTGTTAGTACTGGATTAGCTTACGATGTATTTGGCACACCTCGCCCTAATGAATATTTTACACAAGATCGTCAGCAAGTTCCTTTAGTTAATGATAGATTCAGTGCAAAACAAGAATTAGAAGATTTAACTAAAGGATTATAAATTAGGAGTAATTATATTTATGAGTCGAAATAATACCAATCAACCAATTACTTATCCAATTTTTACCTTTAGATGGTTAGCTATTCACGGGTTAGGGGTACCTACAGTATTTTTCTTAGGTGCAATTACATCAATGCAATTTATTCAAAGATAGGAGATTATTTATGAGCGGCCCAAATCCAAATAAGCAACCTGTAGAATTAAATAGAACTTCTTTATTCTGGGGATTACTTTTAATTTTTGTGTTAGCTGTATTATTTTCTAGTTACTTTTTCAACTAGAAAATTATAGATATCCATAAATCTAGAACTAATTCAATTCATTAACTGAATTAAAATTTTTTATTATATGTAATTAACTGTAAAAATCGGAGAAAAAATAAATGGCAGGTACAGGTAGAATACCTCTTTGGTTAGTAGCTACGGTAGGTGGCTTAGCAGTACTAACAGTTTTAGGAATATTTATTTATGGGTCTTATTCTGGAATAGGATCATCTCTATAGAAAATAGAGATTAAGTGAATATAAATAGACTCTCTTTCTTGTTAAAATTTAATAATATACGAGAAGAGAGTTTATTTATTGTATTTATAACTCGGGATGACAGGATTCGAACCTGCGACATCCTGCTCCCAAAGCAGGCGCGCTACCAAACTGCGCTACATCCCGTTTAGAGAATTATACAAAGCTAGATAAGCTTTTGTCCATCAGTCATTTATTGCGATGTGGTTATTGTGGGTACCAAAACATTCCTTGAGTTTGATGTGCATCTACTTTAAATCCTAATTTTGAATAAAAATTAAAATTTTGAGAATGGGTAAATAGTGTAATAGTATCTATTCCTAGATATCTTAATTTTTTTATAACTCTTTTCATCATTAAAGTGCCTAGACCTTGCTTTTGATATTTCGGATGAATAACCATATCCCAAATTGTAGCATTAAAAGTATGGTCTGATAAAGCTCTTACAAAACCTATTAATTTTTTACTTCTATTATATTCTATATATAAAGCAACATTCATAAAGCTATTTTGTATAGCTTTGTGGACTTTTGGTGCTGGACGTTTGACCCACCCGACTTCATTACATAAGTTTTCTAATTCCATCACATTAATTTCAGGACTAAATTCTAAAAAAAGATTATACTCACCATCTTGCAATAAAATCTCACATACTGTGTTCTGTTTCTCTATATGAGAAGGCTTGTGGTTTGTAATCAAAGGTGAATTCTTGAAAAATTTAATCCACTTATTCATAATATTATGTAATTTTCCAAAACCTTATTATATTAAAAGAAACCAAGATATATACTCATTATAAATGACTAGCTTGCTGCTACGATTAAGTCCTGACAAATTATTAGATTTTATAACGTATAATCTTGGCCCTTTACAATATAACATGATCATTTTCTAACTGTCAAGTTTTATTTAATTTAAGTGATAACTCTTATCTAAATTAATGATAAAATTTTAGATGCTCATAGAACGGATAATGAAATCGAAATATGGCTCAATAATTTCATTTTCTTCTTGTGAAAATAAAGCAACTGTTGATTGTTTTAGACATGCAATACTATCTATCATCCCTATAATAGGTACATTTAAAGAATTATACATTTCTTTTACTCCTACTAGTCCTATTTTTTCAATAGGGCCTTTATCTCCAGCTAAAATTCCGTAGGTAATTAAACGTAAATACCACCCATAATCTCTTAAACAAAGTGATCTTTGCTTACCTCCAGATGCATTTCCGCCAGGAGCAATATAATCAGGGTGAATTTGAAATAATTGTTTACTTGCTGCACGAATAATTTCTTTCTCTTTTGCTTTAATTTTATTTATGATATCTATTCTTTTAGCACCTGTTTTAAGATAATCTTGAATGCTATACAATTCAGTAATTGTTAAATATCTTAACTGATCATCTGCTTCTAATATCGTTTGACTTATTATGCTCATAATTATTTTCTTTTATTGGTTAAACTTTAGCAATATATTCTGATTATAGAATATACTAGCTTCTATTTTTTTTGTTAAAAGGTTCTGATATATTAGTCCTAATCGAGTTCTTTACTTTCAGACGATAAGATTAAATCTTATCGTCTGAAAGTAAAGAACTCGATTACGGAAAAAACAATGCATCCGGGAAAAAACGATTAATTTCGATTAAGAGACCCGCAGTAAATCCCATCCATATAGTGCCAATAACAGGCGCTGTAGACAAATATTTTGTTAGGTAGATTAAAATTCTCCTTTAGAACTATACGTGCAAACTTCCCTGCATATAGCTCAAACTTAATAAATATATAATTTTAAGTTTAACTGGTTAAAAATATTAAATTTTCACATTGTCTATAAAGTATAACCTTAAATAACAATATTACATCTAATAGTAGATATCAGGTATCCTTCCACTTTAAAAATTTTTAGTGGCTACACGTTTTATCAATTCATACCGTTTTTAAAATACATAATACATTACTCTATAATTATAATTAATATGATTCTTAACGTTTACAAGTTAAAAAATCTTTTAATCAGTCTTTCAAACATATTTAGACTCACAAAGCTAATGATTATTCTTTAAAAAAACAACTCTTCAAACTTAAGAATCAATTTAATAAATGCTTTTTTTTTCATCTAATTGAGAATATAATAACTTCGTGCCGCACGTAAAACTATCTTTCATATTAATTCAATTTCCTTATTAAATATAATAAAAATATCTCAGTACTTATCTTGGAGAAACTGAAATTTCATCTTTGGGAGCTAATAGTTTACCCATAGCAAATTCTTGCCAAGCAGCTAAAGGCCATAAAAAACCAGATAACATATATTTTAATGCTAATGGTACATCAATGATAATTTCTTTTTCCGCTGGCTTACTAGTTTTACTAACCTCTGATAGATAACCGCGGCCTACCCAGCCAATCCAGCCGGTAATATATAAAAATAGTAAACCAGGAATAGTAAACTCTTTAGCATGACTCCAACGTCCATCTGCAATTAAATGTGGTAACCCATCAGATCCACATAATAAACCTGCTTTTGCATATTTATCAAATCTTTGCTCAGTTTTATCAATTTGTTGTTGCAAAGCAATTGCAGGTGGTGTTCCAGCTTCATATTGTTTCAAGCGAAATTCTAATTTTTTTACACTTGTTTTTAAGCGATTATTAAATACTTTGGAATCTTTACACGGTGTTAAATTAGCTACATCAGCTTGAGCAATATTAGGTACTCCTACTAATATATACATTACAAGAAGTACTGATCCTAAAATTTTTTTCATATAACTAAAAGATATATTTCTATTGTGTTTTACAATGAATTGCATTACTTTAATACTAATATTATATTATATCCGAATAAATAAAATAACTATTATTATACATTTTTATAAAAAAAAATTTAGATTACAGCTGTAACAAATCGAGAGATTTTATACAGAATCAGTGTTCCTATGAAAAAGCTGAATGCTACAATAACAATTGATGGACCTGAAGGGATATTATGATAATAACTAACATACATTCCTGTGATACTAGAAAGAATACCAATAGTAGATGCCACTGTCATAACTTGATCCAAACGAGCAACTAATAAGTAAGCCGTAGCACTCGGAATAATAAGCAAAGCTAACACTAAAATTACACCAACTGCTTTCATACTTGCTACGGTTGTGAGGGCAACTAATACCATGAGACAAAAATTTAATTGCTTAACGGGTAATCCAAGTGCCTCTGCGCCTAAAGGATCAAAAGTATAAAATAGTAATTCTTTATATAGAAAAGTAATAATAGTTAAAACAATACCACAAATCGTTGATGTTGAAATTACATCTTCCAAAGAAACTCCTAAGATATTTCCAAATAAAAAATGATTCAAATCTATTTTATTCTCTTTCTGAATAATGGTTATTAAAATAATTCCTAAAGCAAAAAAGCTTGCGAAGACTATGCCTATAATAGTATCTTCCTTTAAAGGAAATTCTTTATTTAACCATGCAATAATTAGCGTACTTAAAACAGCCGCTACCAAAGCTCCTATAATAATTGGAATTTGGTAACTAAAAGCAATCGCTAGTCCTGGCATGACCGAGTGACTGATTGCATCTCCTAATAAAGCGAGTCTCTGTACCATTAAGTAACTTCCTACAACGGCACATAATAATCCTACTGCAATAGCTACAATTAATGCACGTTGCATAAAACCATAAGTCAGAGGTTCTATTATTATAATTAATGTCAAAAACATTTTATTTACATCCACGTTAAAAATTTCTTTTCAAATTAAACATCTAACTTAAGATTTACTTTTGTAATTCATTACGGTAAACCCAATATAATTTATCTTGATCATAAATAGAACGATGAGAATACAGAAGATTATATTTTTTATTCTTCATACACTCTAATTTTAGTAATTTCAAAACATGTTTCCCTTCTGCTATTCTTCGTTGATTATTAATATAACGGATACACTGACTAATCCATTTATTTCGAATATTTTTTTTATATTTTTTTATTTGCCATCGATAAATCGTGTTATTGATTACTTCATCTAGCATCTCAAAACATTGACTCTTATTAGTCATTTGATAAGTACAGGACCAAGAACTTATAATTGGATTAATTCTAATAATAGCGTCTTGTAGAGGTAAATGGGTTAAACCTCGAGTTCTACCTAAAAAGTCTTTTTTATATAAAACTTGTCGTATTTGGTAAATAAATTTTTTTTGACTATTTAAAGTAGGAATCAACTTAATAGAAGTTCTGTTTAAGCCAAATGAAAATCCTAACAGATTAAATGAGCTTGGGAAAACATTTAGATTATAAGAAGTAGGTAAATATCTTAAATTCAACCTAGTGAAACTATACTCTAAGAGGTGGGTAAACCATTGGGTAGTAAGGTGACTACTGTAAAAAACTCCAAAATAGTTGCGATAGCTTACACAAAAAAATGAATTTGTTAAGGAAGAGGGGTTTGGAAACTCCAGAGCTTTTATTAATTTATTATTAGCTATATAATATTTAATCCCATAAGTTAATATATTAACGAGCACAGCATTAAATAAATCATTATTAAATTTAATCCCAGACTCATCGTTTAAAGAACTTTTTAAACTATTTGCGATACATTTTTTAACTAAAAATGTATTATGAATTTTTTTTTTCAATAAGTGAATGTGGGTAGCATTTAGTTGATAAGCATAACTACCTAATATCAAATAATCATATTTCTTTTGCTTTATCTGGTTTGCAAAAAAAAGTACAATATCTTTTTTGTTAGATTGAGACCTCGAGCCAAAACTACATGGTTCTGAGTATGCTTCCCATTGGGGTTCTAGAAGCAAAAAAGTAAGTAATCTAATGCTTTTATAGTATACTTCAGAGAAAATAGAATACGAGATTTCTATATTTAGTTGTTCCCAGTATGAATATAAATTTACAGTATCAATCCATTTTAGAGAAAGTACTAGCTTTATTTTTGTATTAAGGTCAAAAGAATAGTTCATTTCATGAGTTACTTCTTTGATAACTACCAATTTAGCAGTTAAAGAAGTTAAAATCATTTCTTGAAACCGCCCCATTTTGATAGTATTCCCCTGTAACGCTGTCAGATAAATTTTTTCTTGAAGAGTATAAATTAATCTATATCTTTTATCCCATTTCAATTTTTTCCAATTAAATAGCAGTCTAGTATCAGTAAGATCACTAAAAAAATTTTTATACATAACCCTATCAGATAGGTAGATAATATTTTATCAAAGTAATCATTTTTATAAAATTCATGTCTAGTTTAAAATTTAGTTCTTGAAAATAATCGTATGGGGTGGTGCTTTATTTGATCTAAAATCCTTGAGAGTTAGCATAATTATAGGTTTGCCCAATTACACATTGTCGATTAAAAATTATAGAAAAAAGAAATCACAAAAGTATGCATTATACATTTTTTATAATAATAAAATTAGACAAACTAATCTTAAATATTTAACGTCTTGTTATTTATTTTGGTTTCAATTACTTGTTTTAAAATTTCAGAATGAGGATTTATCTCTAGACCTAAATAATAACTATTAATTTCTTTCTGATTATCCCCGAGTAATGAATAGAGGAGACCCAACTGATGATATATTCTTGCTAACTGTTTGTTTGTATAATTTTTTGGTTGAAGCAAAATAAATTGAAAAATTTCTACTGCGCTTAAATATAAAGATTTAGACCAATAGATTTGACTAATTTCGTATGCATTTGTATTTTTCGCAAGACTCTCATAAGTAGAAAGGTCTTTTCTTTTCAAGAATTTTGACGATTGATTCGCACTATATAAAAAAAGACTCTCTCTTGTGAGGAAATAAGCCAAAATAACAAATAATATATTTATGACAGACAAGTAAATTATAGGAAATATCTGTGTCATATTTTTTATTGCGCAAATAAACTACTTTGAAGAATATCCTCAGCTTGCAATGTCACTAGATCTGCTTTTGTCAAAACCTTACTGCCACTAGCAAATATACGATTGGCTTGTCTCATTCGGGCTCTATCTATAGCATTACGAATACTTCTCGCATTTGCAAATAATGGTTGCTGTTTTCTTCTTTCAATATAATCATAAAATGCTCTATCTGCTTCTGGGGTAAAACGGTATTGTTGTTCCTGTAGCATTAATTTTGAAATACTAATTAATTCTTCTACACTATAGTCTGGGAAATCCACATGATTAGCTACTCTCGAAGATAATCCTGGGTTAGACCTATAAAAGTCATCCATTTTTTCTTTATAGCCAGCAAAAACTATTACTAAGTCATCTCTTTGATTTTCCATTACTTGCAATAAAATTTCAATAGCCTCGCTCCCGTAATCTCTTTCATTATCCGGCTTGTATAAATAATAAGCCTCATCAATAAATAATACACCTCCCATTGCCTGTTTTAGTACTTCTTTTGTCTTAGGAGCTGTATGGCCAATATATTGACCTACTAAGTCATCTCTAGTAACGGTTAGAAGATGGCCTTTTCTACTATAATTTAAACGATGTAAAATATCTGCCATTCTAATAGCAACTGAGGTTTTACCAGTTCCGGGACTACCTGTAAACGACATATGTAGTCCTGGAGTAGTCGAAGTTAGATTTAAACTTCTTCTTAGTCTATCTATTAGAAGTAACGCTGCAATTTCTCGAATCCGTGTTTTCACTGGAGTCAAACCAATAAGCTCCCTATCTAGTTGATCAAGAACTTCTTGGATTTGGCTCTTTTGATATTCTTCTCGTAAATTAACAAGAGTACCCTCTGGAACTTTCTCTGTAGTTGTATTCATTTGTAATCTTAAAACAATTTTTGTTGATATTTGGATTAACCATATACCCAGTATAAGAATTAGTTTATAGTTATTCTAAAAATAACTATAAACTGATTTATTTACTAACATACCATCTAGTTTTTAGTAACGAGATCCTTCTGGTTTTTGAGTAGCATAACTGAAGATAGAATAGCGTTGTAAACGTCCGTCCATTTCTTGACGAGTAAGTAAGAAACCTGGCTCAGAAGTAGGACGTTGAACGATGAATGATAATTTACAGCTTTCAACTCCTCGAGTATTATCAAATGCATTGATTTTAACATAAAGGCTTGGATGAGCTCTACGACATGCATTTAATTCATAGATAACTGAAGCAGGGTCTTTAATGTCAAATAATGGTAAACCCCACATTTCCCAGTACGCATTACGAGGGTGTGGATCATCTGTAAACTCAACACTTAATGAAAAGCCTTGAGAAATTGCATAGTTAATTTGTTTTACAATTTGTTCGTCGGTAAGGTCTGGAAGAAATGAAAATGTTCCTTGTGTTAATCTCACTAGTATAGCTCCTTTAATATAGTTTAGACGGTGAAAATATTAAATGTTTGCAGTTGGTGTGTCTACGAAATCAGCAGTATCTGTAGAAGTATAGTTAAAGCTAATATCCTTCCATAAATCTAATGCCGTTTGAAGAGGACCACAAGTCTTAGCTGCATCTCTTAAAATTTGAGGGCCTTCCGCTACATAATCACGTCCTTCATTTCTAGCAACAATCATAGATTCTAAAGCTACACGATTTGCAGTTGCTCCAGCTTGAATACCATCTGGGTGTCCAATTGTACCACCACCAAACTGTAATACAACGTCTTCACCTAAAAACTGAATTAACTGGTGCATTTGTCCAGCGTGAATACCACCAGACGCTACTGGCATTACTTTACGTAATGATGCCCAATCTTGATCAAAGAAGATACCTTGAGGTAAATCAATAGATAAAGTGGAATCTAATAAAGTTTTGTAGAATCCTTTGATCATTAAAGGATCGCCTTCTAGTTTCCCTACTACAGTACCAGCGTGAATATGGTCTACACCCGCCATACGCATCCACTTACAGATTACACGGAAATTCATGCCGTGGTTCTTTTGACGAGAATAAGTTGAGTTACCTGCTCTGTGCAAGTGTAAAATCATGTCATTTTTACGAGCCCATACTGCCATAGTTTGGATCGCTGTATAACCAATTACTAAGTCGATCATACAGATGATACTACCAACTTCTTTAGAAAAAGCTGCTCTTTCATACATATCTTCCATAGTGGCTGCAGTAACGTTCAGGTAGTGACCTTTAACTTCTCCACTTGCTGCAACTGCACGGTTTACACCTTCAATTGAGAATAAGAAACGTTCTCTCCATCTCATGAATGGTTGTGAGTTAATGTTCTCATCGTCTTTCAGGAAGTCTAAACCACCTTTTAAACCCTCATATACAACTCGACCATAGTTCTTACCAGATAGACCTAATTTTGGTTTTACTGTAGCACCCAATAATGGGCGACCAAAGTTATTCATACGTTCACGTTCTACAATCACACCAGTTGCAGGACCTTGGAAAGTCTTTAAGTATGCTACTGGCATACGCATATCTTCTAAACGTAGAGCTTTAACAGCTTTGAAACCAAATACGTTGCCGATGATAGACGCCGTTAAGTTTGCAATTGAGTTTTCTTCAAATAAGTCAATATCATATGCAATATATGCGAAATATTGATCAGAACTATTTGGCACAGGGTCTACTCGATAAGCTTTAGCTCGATATAAATCACAGGCTGTTAATAAATCAGTCCACACTACTGTCCAAGTTGCTGTAGATGACTCACCAGCAATAGCAGCGGCGGCTTCTACTGGATCTACTCCTGGCTGTGGCGTAACTCTGAAAAGAGCTAAAACATCAGTATCTTTAATAACGTGATCTGGAGCCCAGTAACCCATTTTAGCATATGGGATTACACCTGATTCATAACGTTCATTTTTAATTCTGGTGCGTTCTTCTACAGATTGAGACATGTATTCCTCCTTCAATATAAGGCAGTATCATTAGGCCTATTAAAGCCATGTGTACTTTAACAAATTTTTATAAATATAATTCAATTTAGGCGTACAACATATTCATAATTTGGTGTACAAGAATTAGCCAGAAAATTTTATAAGATAAATTCTAAACTTAAACTTGTTCTTAACCTTATATATAATTTACCATTAATTCAGCATCAATTAATTATCACTTTATTTATATTAATAATAAGTTTTTTTAATGTTTTGCCTAGTAATTAAATGAAGCGCATAAATTTTTCGAGTTATGCTAAAATTTATAGAATATAATATATATATTGTTTAAATATAAACTCAAAAATAATTTATAGACTATGGGTAAAAAGTGTCAAATCACCGGAAAGAATTTTAATAATGGGTATTCTGTTTCACATTCTCATAAGAGAACTAAAAAGAAACAGTATAGTAATATTCAAAAAAAAAGAATTTGGTTGCCGGAGACAAATTCATGGGTAACTATGACAATTTCCATGAAAGCGTTAAAAAGCTTATATCGAGTGAAATAAAAACTTGTATTCATTCATAACCTTAAAATTATGAATGAATACAAGTTTTTATTTCACTCGATATAAAGAAGGAGGAAAAAAATTTGTAAGGCCATCTAATAATGCTTCTCTTCTAGGAAATTCATTAATACGCGGCGCATGGAATAAAACTAATTTTAAACGTTTTGCCCAAATCTTGATTAAAAATAGTTGAGGTTTTACTCTATTATCAATAAAAATCGAAAAGTCACTTACTTTAGGAGTATCTTGCTTAGACTTATCTAAAGCTTTATACGCTTCTCTATTTAACATAAAAATAAAATTTTGATTAATAAGATCAGGATCCATTTCACAATCATTTATAAAACTGTTAAAATTATAAACTAAAAGATTAGGACGACGTGGCAGGCGTAAGTTAGGGTTAGCTTGACGAAATTTATTCCAAGCGGACTCTGCCCCATCAACTGTAAAAAAAATATATTTATGATCTTTTAGTTCACCAAAATAAGAAACTTCTCTGCGAGAAAAAAGTCCTTGTTTTAATTGTACATTTTCTATTGTATAAATGGGTTGATCAGCAAAGCCATCTCTGGTTATCTTTTGATTGGGATGGAATTTCATTTGCTTCCCATATTGATATCTATAACGAGTTACTAAATCTCCTACCTCTTTAACATCCGGTATAAATAAAAACCTAATTTCGGGTGGAGAAGTTCGATTTAATTTATATGCTGTGCTGAAACGAAAAAATGAAAGACGAGTTCCTAATTCAGCTGCGGATAGACTTCCGTATTTCCAAATAGTAGATTCATACATTAATGCATCTTCTGGATTGAAAAAGAAAAAACCAATGCTGGTAGCTCGTGTATCTGATTCCCACTCATAAAGTCTATAATAGTAATCATAGAGTTTATCAGATAAATTTTTCATATAGGTTTCAGGTGGATAAGCTAAAATAATTTGCCTTAAATTATTTTCAACACTAAAGATTGGAAAAGGAGCTAGTTTTTCTAATAATAATTTTTGATTACCTGTTGGAAACTGAGGATCCCTCCTATTTGTATAAAAACTTTTTAATACCTTTATTATATCAGGATTCGTTTTTATTTTTGACTTACTCCAGTCAATCTTTAGCGCAGGTTGAGGCTTTAGGTTTTTCTCTTTTTTTGGTAGAAGAAAATGCAGTCTTTCAACTCGAAGAGCTCTTTTAAACTTCTCACGATTAGTTTTCCTTCTCTCTTTTTCACTTTTGGTCAAAAGCTCATCTTTTTCAAGAGAGTCTCGTAGAATCCCACTTTCACGATTATACAAAATAATATCTTCTTTTCTTATTTTTAAATCTTTACTTAGTTTTATCGAGCTAAATTCGTTTTGATTAAATCTTTCTTTAGGCATTTGTCTAAGTTCTGACTCGCTCAAGGATCTAATTAGTGGTTCTTGTTTTGGCTGTATACCAAAAATTAAATTTGAAGAGGATTGACAAGTTAGTAACAGTGAGTCACGAATGTTACCACCTTCGGATTGGGTCTCTAAAATGGCCATATTCATGTGTAGTTTCTGGTTATCAAAACACCACAGGAGTATGCTTGAAATTAAAGATATTAGATAGTTCATACATAGTAAATTGAACATTATAGTTAATAGTATTTAAACTTAACTATAGCATAAATTTTACTAAAGTAAAGTAAATATTAAATTATTGTAAAAGTTATTCCTGCCTTTTGTTCTAAGTATAGAAAATAATCGCTCATGGCTATAAGATATTATTACAGGTCTTCAGCCTGGTTTTTATAATTTTCTATATTTCTTTATTATACTTCTATTTAAGATATGGCGGCATGGCCAAGTGGTAAGGCAGAGGATTGCAAATCCTTTATCCTCAGTTCGAGTCTGAGTGTCGCCTCAACTAAAAATCCATATTGTATAAAAAACTTTATTTCTTATATACTTATGATAGAAATAGGGGGCGTGGTGGAATGGTAGACACAACAGATTTAAAATCTGTTGATTTTTTAGAATCGTGAGGGTTCAAGTCCCTCCGCCCCCATAAAAGATTATTAATAATAAATTATATATTTTTTTTTATGTGCATTTGTATTAACTGTAGATATGTAAAAAAATGTTCTATTTATAGATTAATAGAACAACAGCATAATATTATGCCTCGCAACAGAGATTGTGAGTTTATACCAATCCAAGCAATAATAAATATTAATATTTTATCTAAAAATGCGTATAGAGATTGGGATGTAATAGAATGTCTTTCATTCGTCGAAGAGCCTGGCATATGGTTAAATTCATATTAAAGTTTTTCCTCAGTTAAATTTTTAAGAAATTCCGAATTAATCTTTGATGATCTAGTTAAAGATATCTTTCCAGTTCTGGCAACTTCAATAATACCAAAATTATGTACTATATTCTCAAAAGCTGCTATTTTACCTGGATCACCAGTAACCTCTATAATTAGAAAATTTTCAGCTAAATCTACTATCTTCGCACGGAAAATATTAACTACTTCCATAATCGCACTTCTTTGATTCTGCTTGCAATCTAATTTTATTAATATTAATTCTCTCTCAACAGAAGGAGTAAAAGTTACATCTTCAACTTTCAAAATATTAATTAATTTATATAACTGTTTGGTTATTTGTTCCACAGTTTTTTGGTCTCCAGGTACTACCATAATAATTCTCGATATTCCTGGAGTTTGTGTAGGCCCCACTGCAAGACTATCAATATTGAAACTGCGTCTAGCAAATAAACCTGAGATACGAGATAAAACTCCTATTTCATCTTCTACTAAAACAGATAAAGTATGCTTACTGGATAGAAAAACTTTCCTCCGCCAAACCATACGCGTGAGTCTCCTCACATATGGCTTAATTTCAATAAGAAGTTATAGAAACTAAAAAATTAACATCACTAAGTCATTAAATTAAAAATAACTTTTATGTTTATTTTTTATCATTAAAATAAATTGAATAAATTAATTATTTTTGTTCTCGTTTTAGAAAAAAAGAAGGATTGTACTCTAGTACAGTACTAAAATATAGCTATAAATTTATAATTAAATTTTTTACTGGGTAGCTTACACCTAAGCTCCACATGAAACCACACGTGCAAATCTCTTTGCATATGGCTTGAATAGTAATTATCAAGAATTACTATTTATCAACTTAATTATTAACTTCCAAGTTAAAAAATTAGTCAATATCTTTACTATTATAATAGTATCACGTTTTATTCCCATAGTATTTTAGACCTAATATATAATTATCTAATACCTAAACTCATAAATAATAGAGATCATTTACATAAAAATTAATCTTATTGGGAAAAAATTTTAAGGCTAGTGATTATACTTTAGTTAAAAATTTTTGACAGTCACTAAGCTCATTAATAAGATCTTGTACCTTATTGTAAACAACTTCGTGGCGCACTATGTAAATACTTAATTATCTAAACGAATATATTTACTATACATATCTGCTTCTACTTTACAATCTAAAAATTCTTTTTTGTTAGCTTACTCCTTAACAGAGATGTATTAGAAGCAAAAAAAAATTTTTTTCATAGATAGTTATCTTATTCGAGTCGCACCATAAATATAATTACGTGTTAATAAAATATATAAATAATGAATATAATTTTAATTATAGGATACCACAAAGTATTTGGTTTATAATAGAATTATCAGCAAATAAATTTACATTACTTAGAATATAAAGACAACAAAGACAAACGATTACAATAATTTGTCTTTGTTGTCTTTATATTCTATAATAATGCCATGGGCCTGTAGCTCAGTGGATTAGAGCACGTGGCTACGAACCACGGTGCCGGGGGTTCGAGTCCCTCCTCGCCCGTAACACACATATATATGAACATATTATTAAAGAATATTGTTATGGAGTTATTATGAATGTAACTATTTTATATCATGAAGTAGCCAGAAAGACCTTGGCAAAAGGAATTAGTACTTTAGCAAATGCAGTAGCTGTTACTATGGGGCCTAAAGGTAGAAATGTAGTATTAGCTAAAGCACATGAAACACCTCAAATCATTAATGATGGAGTTACCATCGCCAAAGAAATTTCTTTAAACAGCTGGACTGAGAATGCTGGTGCTAGTTTAATCAAGGAAGCTGCTTTGAAAACTAACCAAAGTGCAGGTGATGGAACTACTACTGCAACTATTCTAGCTTATAGCCTCATTTATGAAGGACTAAAATATATATCTGCAGGTATTAATGGGATGAAATTAAAATCAGGGATTCTAAAATCAGTACGCTTTATCAATGATATGATTCTAGAACATTCTCGCCCTATCAGTAATTCCTCTGATATTCTTCAAATAGCCACAATATCAGCAAACAACGATATTATAATTGGTCAATTTATACAAAAAGCTTTTATAAGAATCGGAAGGGAAGGTCTTATTTCTTTAGAAGAAGGACACAGTACAAACACTCAATTACATATTACAGAAGGTATGCAGTTTGATAAAGGATTTTTGTCACCCTACTTTTTAGATAAAAATCTGATTCATCCACATTCTATTACTAAAAAAAATCCGTATATTCTCTTATCTGACGAAGTAATTACCTCTGCATCTAAAGAGATAATTCCCGTTCTTGAATTAATAGTTAGAAGTAATCGTCCTCTAGTTATAATTTCACGAGATATAGATCAAAATCCCTTGTCCACTTTAATCGTAAATTATTTAAAACAAAAAGTAGACGTTGTAGCCATAAAAGCTCCTGGTTTTGGAAAAGAAGTTAATTATTTCTTAGAAGACATCGCTATATTAACTAATACAATAGTAATTAATAAAGATAGAGGCATTAAATTTAATCAATTGACTTTAGATAAATTGGGACAGGCAGAAACAATTATTGTCAATAAAACAAGCACGACTATTATTTCTGATCAAAACCATTCTAAAGTTCAACTAAGATGTAGTAATCTTAGAAAACAAATTGAAAAGAGTGATTCTTTATATGAAAAAGATAAATTAGAAAAGCGTTTAGCTAAATTAGCCGGGGGAGTTGCTGTCATTCGTGTTGGAGCCAATACCGCAACTGAGATGAAAGAAAAAATGCTTAGATATGAAGATGCTTTGAATGCGGCAAAAGCTGCTATTACTGAAGGTATTCTTATAGGAGGAGGTTGTGCTTTAGCTCACATGTCTCTGGAACTCAAAGAATGGGCTCAACTTCATTTAGAAGATGATGAAAAATTAGGGGCTGAGTTAGTGGTAAAATCTTTAGTGGCTCCTTTGATTCGTATTGTATCAAATTCAGGTAAAAATGGAAACTGCGTTCTCAGTCAGTTATTAACTTATCCTAGGAATATTGGTTATGACGCCTTACAAGAACGATTTGAAGATTTATTTAATATAGGTGTTATTGATCCATCTAAAGTAACTCGATGTGCTTTACAAAATGCAGCTTCTGTGGCTAGCATGATTCTAACCACAGAATGTGTTATTCCTGAACAAGAGGTATAGACTAACTATTTATATTATTTGAAACAACAAAATTATTTCTTTTCATGGGACGAGTTACTGCTTTTAATATCTCTTCTGCATTACTAAAACCATGAATTTGAGTAAAAGTAAACTCTACTGACCATTTAGTATTTATATTTCGAGCTTCTAAAGGATTCGCGTGAGCCATACCAGTAATTACTAAATCTGGCTTCAAATCATAAATACGATCGATTTGATTATAGTTATCAGGTTTTTCTACAATACAAGGCATTACTGAATTATTTTTATTACAAGTTTCTTGTAATAAAGATAATTCAGCTGCTTGATATCTTTTATCCATATAAGGGATACCAACTTCATAAATATTCATTCCACATGCAGCCAGGAATCGCGCAATAGAAATCTCTAAAAGATTATCTCCCATGAAAAATACTGATTTCCCTTTTACTTCATCAATATAACTAGATAAATTTCTCCAAATATTCTGTTCTCTCTCGACTAAATTTTTAGGTTGTATATTGTATACAGAACATATTTTTTCAATCCATTGTCTGGTTCCATCCGGTCCAATAGGAAAAGGAGCTCCAATTAATTTGGCTTTTCGTTTTCTCATTAACGTAGTCGCGGTGCGACTTAAAAATGGATTAACTCCAATAACATAAGATCCTTCTGGTATTTCAGGCAAGTTAGTATATTTATGAGAAGGTAACCATCCACTTACTGAGATTCCTTGTTGCTCCAATTCTAAATTTAATTGGTTAACAGTAGAATCCGGCAAAGAACCAAAAACAATTAAAGGTGGTTTAACAAAATTAGGAAAACCTTTAGGGCAACGGGATGCTAATGCTGCTAAAACCGTATCCTCTCCTTGAGTAAAGGCATAGTCAAGCCCATTAGCACGTGCAACAACTATTGGAATATTTAATTCTTTTTCTAACTTAGGAGCAATTCCTTCTAAATCCATTTTGATTATTTCAGTTGTGCAAGTCCCTATCCAAAAAATAACGCTCGGTGCACGATCTTTTTTTATACTTAAACACAATCTTCTCAGCTCTTGATAATCATTCAGTTGAGCTGAAATATCTCCTTCTTCCAACTCTGCCATCGCATATCTAGGTTCGGCAAAAATCATTACCCCCATTGCGTTCTGTAAAAAATAACCACAAGTCTTAGTACCAATAACCAAAAAGAAACTATCTTTAATTTTTTGATACAACCAAGAAACACAACTAATCGGACAAAAAGTATGATAGTTACCTGTTTCACACTCAAAAGCAAGTTCTTTGATTTGGGCCATAAATAATATTTTATTTACTTTAAATAATTGATATATTAGCTACTTTCTCAGAGTCAATAGATGTAGAGTTATCTTCTTTAGATAGATAGAAATCAGACAGTAAAGTAAAGAGATCTCTATCCAGAGCTTCTCTAGGAACAACTCCTTCGGGAGTTGTAATAATTTGATCTGCAATATTTAGGTAATAATCACACACATAACTTAAAGAAGTATTCGTTTCTGCAATTTCGAATAAAGTTTTTCCCTTAACTCGCGAGATTCTAATTTCTTCAATTAAAGGCAGAACTTCCAACACAGGAATCGGGATATTATCAATATACTTATCAATCAAATCTCTTTGAGAAGTTCTATTACCTATCAAACCAGCTAATCTCAAAGTATGAGTCCTTGCTTTTTCACGTACCGAAGCACATATTCTATTTGCTGCAAATAGAGCATCAAAACCATTATCTGTTACAATAACACAGTAATCAGCGTAATTTAACGGAGCTGCAAAACCTCCACACACTACATCGCCTAAAACATCGAATAAAATAATATCATATTCATCAAAAGCATTTAATTCTTTTAATAATTTAACAGTTTCTCCCACAACATAACCACCACACCCAGCTCCAGCTGGAGGCCCTCCAGCTTCAACACAATCAACACCAGCATATCCAGTATAAATTACATCTTCTGGCCAAATATCTTCATAATGATAATCTTTAGCTTGTAAAGTATCTATTATAGTGGGTATTAAGAAACCTGTTAAAGTAAAAGTACTATCATGTTTTGGATCACAACCTATTTGAAGAACTTTTTTTTGTCTATTGGCAAAAGCAACTGATATATTACAGCTAGTCGTAGATTTACCTATTCCACCCTTACCATATACTGCTAATTTCATATATTGTAATATTGTACTCCTTAATTCATTTCTATTACTATTTTACAAAAGATATATTAGCTCAGCATAAAGTTTTGTAAAGAATATGAATATAGAAATAATTATAAAACATAAAATTCTCAAACTCATCGAATCATATAGATTTGGCATCGAGCTACTTTCTCAAGAGACCCCTCTCTCAATATCATCGCCGCTATAGCGTTTCACAATTAAGTTCGGAATGGTTTAATGTGGTTCCACTATGCTATAGACACCAAAACAGAAATATTATGTCAAAAATATAAAACTCAAGCCCTCGATCTGTTAGTACATCTTGGCTGAATATATTACTATACTTACACCTAATGCCTATTAACGGTTAGTCTTACCGTGATCTTACTCGTTTAAAACGATGAGAGTACTCATCTTAAGGCTAGCTTCCCACTTAGATGCTTTCAGCGGTTATCTGTTCCGCACATAGCTACCCAGCGTTTACCATTGGCATGATAACTGGTACACCAGCGGTGCGTCTCTCCCGGTCCTCTCGTACTAAGGAGAAATCCTCTCAATACTCTAACGCCTACACCGGATATGGACCGAACTGTCTCACGACGTTCTGAACCCAGCTCACGTACCGCTTTCATGGGCGAACAGCCCAACCCTTGGGACGTACTACCGCCCCAGGATGCGATGAGCCGACATCGAGGTGCCAAACCTCCCCGTCGATGTGAACTCTTGGGGGAGATCAGCCTGTTATCCCTAGAGTAACTTTTATCCGTTGAGCGACGGCCCTTCCACTCGGAACCGTCGGATCACTAAGGCCGACTTTCGTCTCTGCTCGACTTGTAGGTCTTGCAGTCAAGCTCTCTTATGCCTTTACACTCTACGACTGATTTCCGACCAGTCTGAGAGAACCTTTGCGCGCCTCCGTTACCTTTTAGGAGGCGACCGCCCCAGTCAAACTGCCCACCAGAAAATGTCCCTCGGCCGGATAACGGCAAGCGAGGTTAGAACTCGAGCTTTCCCAGAGTGGTATCTCACTAATGGCTCAGATACTTCCGCAAAAATATCTTCAAAGCCTCCCACCTATCCTGCGCAAGAAAAGCTTAAGTCCAATTTCAAGTTACAGTAAAGCTTCATAGGGTCTTTCTGTCCAGGTGCAGGTAGTCCGCATCTTCACAGACATGTCTATTTCGCCGAGTCTCTCTCCGAGACAGTGCCCAAATCGTTACGCCTTTCGTGCGGGTCGGAACTTACCCGACAAGGAATTTCGCTACCTTAGGACCGTTATAGTTACGGCCGCCGTTCACCGGGGCTTCAGTTATCAGCTTCGTCTATTGACTGACCAACTTCTTTAACCTTCCGGCACTGGGCAGGCGTCAGCCCCCATACGTCATCTTACGATTTTGCGGAGACCTGTGTTTTTGGTAAACAGTCGCTTGGGCCTGGTTATTGCAACCCCTTACAGGGTACTCCTTCTTCCAAAGTTACGGAGTTATTTTGCCGAGTTCCTTAGAGAGAGTTATCTCGCGCCCCTTGGTATACTATACCTATCCACCTGTGTCGGTTTAGGGTACAGGTACTTACTACTTATGATATTTCGAGCTTTTCTTGGAAGTATGACGTCAGTTGCTTTAGTACCTAAGTACCTTGTATTCATATGTTAGCTTAAAACGTTTTCTCCGTTTCTCAACACCTTGCATATTTAAACCGATAACCAACATTCGGCCAACCTAGCCTTCTCCGTCCCCCGATATCAGTAGAAGCAGTACGGGAATATTAACCCGTTGTCCATCGATTACGTTTTTCAACCTCACCTTAGGTCCTGACTTACCCTTCGTGGACGAGCCTTCCGAAGGAAACCTTGGATTTTCGGGGCATTGGATTCTCACCAATGTTTTCGCTACTCAAGCCGACATTCTCACTTCTACTTCATCCACACCCGCTTACGCTAATGCTTCAAATTACAATAGAACGCTCCCCTACCGATGTAAAACATCCCACAGCTTCGGCAAAATACTTAGTCCCGTTCATTTTCGGCGCAAGAACACTAGACCAGTGAGCTATTACGCATTCTTTAAAGGATTGCTGCTTCTAAGCAAACCTCCTGGTTGTTTACGTATTTTCACCTCCTTTACCACTTAGTATTTATTTAGGGGCCTTAGCTGGTGATCTGGGCTGTTTCCCTTTTGACAATGGAGCTTATCCCCCACTGTCTCACTGACTAGTTAACGTAATTAGTATTCAGAGTTTGCCTCGATTTAGTACCGCTCTCGCAGCCCGCACCGAAACAGTGCTTTACCCCTAATTAGAATTACTAGTTGCTGCGCCTCAACGCATTTCGGGGAGAACCAGCTAGCTCCGGATTCGATTGGCATTTCACCCCTAATCACAACTCATCCGCTAATTTTTCAACATTAGTCGGTTCGGACCTCCACTTAGTGTCACCCAAGCTTCATCCTGGCCATGACTAGATCATCCGGGTTCGGGTCTACAAATAGTGACTATCGCCCTATTAAGGCTCGCTTTCACTATGGCTCCGGTACTTTTACCTTAACCTGCCACTACCTGTAAGTCGCCGGCTCATTCTTCAACATGCACATAGTCAAACGTTTAGTCGTTCTCCTATTGCTTGTAGGCATATGGTTTCATGTTCTATTTCACTCCCCTTGCGGGGTTCTTTTCACCTTTCCCTCACGGTACTGTTTCACTATCGGTCATTCAGGAATATTTAGCCTTACGAGGTGGTCCTCGCAGATTCATACGGGGTTTCACGTGCCCCATACTACTCGGGATACAGTTAAAAATTAACTTTGCTTTCGGTTACAGGATTTTCACCTTCTATGATATAAGATTCCAATTATTTCACCTAGCTAACTAATTCTATATTACTGTCCCACAACCCCATTTAAATAAATAAATGGTTTAGGCTGTTCCCATTTCGCTCGCCGCTACTAAGGGAATCGCTTTTGCTTTCTTTTCCTCTAGCTACTAAGATGTTTCAGTTCACTAGGTTTGCTCTTATTTACCTATATATTCAGTAAATAGTTCTTGAAGTTTCCTTATTCGGGAACCCCCGGATTATAACTTGTTTCCAGTTCCCCGAGGTATTTCGCTGGTAACCACGCCCTTCATCGCTTCTGAATGCCAAGGTATCCACCATAAGCCCTTATTCACTTGAGCTTTTATTTTAAAATTTTTCAAATTTAGCTTATATACTGTAATATACAGAGTTAAATCTGTTATTTATTTTTGGAGGTAAGCGGATTCGAACCGCTGGCATTTGCCTTGCAAAGGCAACGCTCTACCAACTGAGCTATACCCCCTTGGGCCATCCTGGACTCGAACCAGGGGCCTCACCCTTATCAGGGGTGTGCTCTAACCAGCTGAGCTAATAGCCCCAAATGTAACTTTAAGTATAATAACAATTAAATTTATTAATATAAATCCCTTAAAAGGAGGTAATCCAGCCACACCTTCCAGTACGGCTACCTTGTTACGACTTCACCCCAGTCACTAGCCCGACCTTAGGCACCCCCTTCCAGAGGTTAGAGTAATGACTTCGGGTCTGGCCAACTTCCATGGTGTGACGGGCGGTGTGTACAAGGCCCGGGAACAAATTCACCGTCGTGTAGCTGACCGACGATTACTAGCGATTCCACCTTCACGTAGGCGAGTTGCAGCCTACGATCTGAACTGAGGCTAAGTTTATGAGATTAGCATACCTTCACAGGCTAGCGACTCTTTGTCTTAACCATTGTAGCACGTGTGTAGCCCAGGACGTAAGGGGCATGCTGACTTGACGTCATCCTCACCTTCCTCCGGTTTATCACCGGCAGTCTTTCTAGAGTCCTCAACTAAATGTTAGCAACTAAAAACAAGGGTTGCGCTCGTTGCGGGACTTAACCCAACATCTCACGACACGAGCTGACGACAGCCATGCACCACCTGTATTTGTGTTCCCGAAGGCACTTTTCTCTTTCAAGAAAATTCACAATATGTCAAGTCCTGGTAAGGTTCTTCGCGTTGCATCAAATTAAACCACATGCTCCACCGCTTGTGCGGGCCCCCGTCAATTCCTTTGAGTTTCACTCTTGCGAGCATACTCCCCAGGCGGGATACTTAACGCGTTAGCTACGATACTGCATATGAAAAATACGCAACATCTAGTATCCATCGTTTACGGCTAGGACTACTGGGGTATCTAATCCCATTTGCTCCCCTAGCTTTCGTCTCTGAGTGTCAGCAATGGCCTAGTAGAGCGCTTTCGCCACTGGTGTTCCTTCCAATATCTACGCATTTCACCGCTACACTGGAAATTCCCTCTACCCCTACCATGCTCGAGTCTAGAAGTTTCCACTGCTTATTTAGGGTTAGGCCCTAACCTTTAACAACAGACTTTCTAAACCACCTACAGACGCTTTACGCCCAATGATTCCGGACAACGCTTGCATCCTCCGTATTACCGCGGCTGCTGGCACGGAGTTAGCCGATGCTTATTCTTCAGTTCGCGTCATATCTTCTTCTCTGAAAAAAGAGGTTTACAATTTATTTACTGTCATCCCTCACGCGGTATTGCTCCGTCAGGCTTGCGCCCATTGCGGAAAATTCCCCACTGCTGCCTCCCGTAGGAGTCTGGGCCGTATCTCAGTCCCAGTGTGGCTGATCATCCTCTCAAACCAGCTACTGATCGTAGCCTTGGTAAGCCATTACCTTACCAACTAGCTAATCAGGCGCGAGCTTTTCCTTAGGCGGTTTCCCATTTTACTTTGCAGCAATATGAAGTATTAGCAGACGTTTCCATTTGTTATCCTTCTCCTAAGGGTAAATTCTCACGTGTTACTCACCCGTCCGCCACTAGAATCCGAAGATTCTCGTACGACTTGCATGTGTTATGCATACSGCCAGCGTTCATCCTGAGCCAGGATCAAACTCTCCGTAGTATCCAGAAAAAATAATTAAATAAATTTTACCCTATAAAGTTCAATGAGTTATTTTCATCAGATCAAAGTTTTTATTAAACCTTCTTAGATGAAGTTA